GAAACAGGACACTACATAATGTAAGGCTGCTAAGGAAGGGAAGCATTAAGAGAACAAAAAACAAGAAGTCATTGTTAATGTGAAAAAAATCAGCCGGAAGAGAAACGTTCTAGCCCTAATTTAATCGCACGCCCATTTTTCGAAGGATGTAGTCACAGGATCACGGGAAACCGCAATCTTTACTTTTTTAGCTTCTTTTTCAGAAGGAGCTTTAATTGTCATATCAAAGATAGAGGCAATTTTAAAAAAAAGAAAATAGTTAATTGAATATAGTGTTCTGGTTGAATCTAACGCTATCTTGCGATTCCCGTATCTGTGCTAGACACAGCGACAGGTGCATCCAAATAAAACCAATAAATAGCAAACGCTTTTTCGTTTTATCTTCATCGAACAATTATAGTGAAGTACAACATATAATCGAGTAGAAGTTCTATAAACTTTTTTATACAAAACACGGGCACCTTCAGGTACTTTAGTAACTCGCCAGAGGATTCACGTAGTGAATACTCGAAGTATGAGAGGATTACATGCTATGCATGTAATACTCGAAGTATGAGAGGATTACATGCTATGCATGTAATACTCGAAGTATGAGAGGATTACATGCTACGCATGTAATACTCGAAGAATGAGAGGTACTTTAGTAACTCGACCGTATGGGAGAGGATCTTTAGATACTCTTTTTGAATGAGAGGATTCACGTAGTGAATACTCGAGTTTACGAGAGGCTGAGCTTCTGCGAAGACTCATCTTCAGATGAGGAGCTTCTCGAAGAATGAGAGGAACGAAGTAACTCGACCGTATGGGAGAGGATTACAGGCTACGCCTGTAATACTCGCTTTTAAGAGAGTATTCCCTTAAGGGAATACTCGATTTTAAGAGAGTATTCCCGCAGGGGAATACTCGAAGAATGAGAGGCGGGTTCGTCACGTAGTGAATACTCGAGTTTACGAGAGGCTGAGCTTCTGCGAAGACTCATCTTCAGATGAGGAACTTCTTGAAGAATGAGAGGAACGAAGTAACTCGACCGTATGGGAGAGGATTCACGTAGTGAATACTCGAAGAATGAGAGGATTCCCGCAGGGAATTCTCGAATGTAATGAGAGGATTCCCGCAGGGAATTCTCGACTGTAATGAGAGGGTCTTTAGACACTCGAGCAACGCGAGAGTATCTAAAGATGAGCAAAGCGAATACTTTGCTATCTTTTATCAAAAAATACTTTTGTATACTATATTATACCAAAAAGTAAAAAAAATGTATAGTACAAATAAATTCACAAAAACTATTTTAGATACTCGTAGTTAAAACGACCCGGACGAGATTCTATTAGTATTCGATTTCAAGCTCTATTTTAATAGAAAATACGTCTATTTCTAGACGCCTGGTAGGGTTGCATATAATTCTTATTTTTGAATATAACCCTATGCGTCGAATTCGTAAAATTCGTAGAGTATTACATGCTACGCATGTAATACTCGAAGTATGAGAGGTACTTTAGTAACTCGACCGTATGGGAGAGGAATACATGCGTAGCATGTATCACTCGATTTTAAGAGAGGCGGGTTCGTCCCGTAGGGAATACTCGAAGTATGAGAGGCTGAGCTTCTGCGAAGACTCATCGAATTTAGATGAGGCACTTATCGACCGTATGGGAGAGGATGAGCATAGCGAATACTCGTCAGAGGATTCCCCCAGGAATACTCGAAGAATGAGAGGATGAGCATAGCGAATACTCATCTTTAGATGAGGATTACAGGCTACGCCTGTAATACTCGCTTTTAAGAGAGTATTCCCTTAAGGGAATACTCGATTTTAAGAGAGTATTCCCGTAGGGAATACTCGAAGTATGAGAGGTACTTTAGTAACTCGACCGTATGGGAGAGGCGGGTTTGGAAATTCTCGACCGTATGGAAAAGGAACTTCTCTGAGAGAAATCGTTTTGTTATACCTTATCGCTTTGAAAATCATAGATCTTACGTATGCTTGAGAGTATGAAATTATCGTTCCCAAAAGAGGCTTCGCTCAAGATTATCCAGAAACTCATAATCATCGATCTTACGTATGCTTGAGAGTATGAAATTATCGTTCCCAAAAGAGGCTTCGCTCAAGTATTTCCATAATTTTCAAAACATGACTTTTTCTCGCCGAGCAGTGTCATAATCTTTTTCCCAAAACAGGCTTCGCTCGAGATGAGGACCAGCGAAGCGAATTCTCGTTCGAGGCGGGTTCGTCACGTAGTGAATACTCGAGTTTACGAAGAGGCGGGTTCGTCACGTAGTGAATACTCGAGTTTACGAAGAGGCTATTTTATCCAATAAAAGACGCTTAGATACTTGAGAAATAAGAAGTGCCTATTTAAAGATATTATATTAAGAATATTTAATGATATTATATTAATTGTCCGGCTATTCGCCTAAATAAAGTTAAGAAAAAATAGAAAAAAGCATCGATTTTTATGAATGTAGAGTATAAAAACGCTTTTCAAGATTAAGGTTTTAAATTACCCTGGCACTAAGTAAAAGTTTCCATACAGTCCCCCGTATAGTTTGTTTACTTCTTTGCATTTTCACAGCCAAGTTCGGGATGGGTTGGCGTGGTTCCTACAAAGCCTAGAGCACCAGAGTTGCTACGTAGCTCAGCTACGGTAATAGGTTTTATTTTAATATAGGTCAAAGTCAATTGGCCTTTAGTATATCTCGGCTTTGCTATTGCTAGCTTTACACCTGATACCTATCAAACGAGTGGTCTTCTCGCGGCCTAATGGAGAGTACTCATCTTGGTGTTAATTTCGAACTTAGATGCTTTCAGTTCTTCTTCTTGCCGGACGTAGCTACCCAGCGTTTACCACTGGAGTGATAACTGGTACACCATTGGTCCGTCCACTACCGGTCCTCTCGTACTAGGAGCAGCTCACCTCAATACTCTAGCGCCATCACAGGATATGGACCAAACTGTCTCACGACGTTTTGAACCCAGCTCACGTACCGCTTTAATGGGCGAACAGCCCAACCCTTCGGACCTACTACAGCCCGAGGATGCGATGAGCCGACATCGCATTTTTGTTAAAATATACTTTAAATCTATTCATATTATTTATCATCATCAATCTCATCTGTTTCTTCTTCTAAGCGAATATCTGCTGCACCTGGGAATTTGTACATCATACTTGGGTATAGATGAGGGTAAATCAACTTCTTGATAATATCGTACCCAGCTGATGTTGTTTCAATATTCCATCCTTTACGTTTTGCTACCGCCGAAGTTTCTAATTGATATTTTTCGCGTAATACGTCTTGTAATAGTTGAATATCTTCTTTACTAAAACAATCTGTAGAAAAACGGATAGCATTAGAATGTCCGTGCCATTTAGCTGACCCGTCATCCATAAACCAATGTGCAATACCTTCTGGTGTTAATAACTCACCAATATTTGGAGGCACTCGTTTTACGTATTTAATATCACCACTTTCCGTTGTTGTTTCAACGTAGAACGCTTTAAAATAGTATAAGAAACATGGTTCTTGGGTTGTATTGAAATAAGATTTTACGTACTTTTTACCGGTACGACTATCAGGATTCGTAGGATCATATAACTTAGGAGGAGTTGGTGTAATCTCCTTTAGTAGCTTATATTTCTCCATCACATATTCGTGTTGTTTTTCACTCTGTAGGATTCTTAAGCGGCATGTTGTTGGTGGTGCTAATTTCTTGTTAATGGGGTCTGTACGCGCATCTCGATCCAGAGATGCATCCCCAAGTAACCAACCTACAAGAATACCTTTTAAGTAATCCGGGACTTCGTACCATTTGAATATTTTCTTTGTCATAAATTAATTTTTTTGTAATGGTTGTTATGGATTTCAATCGGTTCTTTTTTAGAAATGTACATGTTGTTTTGTATTCACTGGCATTTGTTTACTAAAACTTTGTTTTTCCTTCAAAAAAACTATAGAAACTAGAGAAACTACAGAAACTAGAGAGTGATTTATATTCAATTTTATGAATAGCGCTATTATTAGCGCGTTTGATTTAGAGCTATACTTATTGCTAAGTTCCGCTACAGTGCAAAAAAATAGAGAATAATTTTTATTTTACTACACGTATATCGATATACGTAATAGGTAGCATACTTCACAATTCTTTATGTCGCCATAAAGATCAGACTCTATCATCAACCTTTCATGTTGAAAGGTTGTTCGGCGTATAGTCGTTGAGGGGTCATTCCTTGAATAGCAGTATAGTAATAACTTTCAAAAGAGGACTTCCCTGCTGATTGTCCGCACCGTCGTGTATCACTGTATACTATTTACAGCACGACGGATACTAACCGGAGATTCCAGCATATAGCCAAATTTACATTCTTGTATTACTACAAGATGCCCCCTAATTTTGAGGTGCCAAACCTTCCCGTCGATGTGAACTCTTGGGGAAGATCAGCCTGTTATCCCTGGCGTAATTTTTATCCGTTGAGCGACGGCCCTTCCACACGGCACCGTCGGATCACTAAGACCGGCTTTCGCCTCTGCTCGACTTGTCGGTCTTACAGTCAAGCTCCCTTCTGCCTTTGCACTCCATGCCTGATTTCCGTCCAGGCTGAGGGAACCTTTGTACAACTCCGTTACTCTTTAGGAGTTTTCCGCCCCAGAAAAACTGCCCGCCTGAAAATGTCCCGCTTCGTGATAAACGAAAGCGGTTAAGGGAAAGAGCTATTCCAGAGTGGTCTCTCAATGATGGCTCCAGCTTCCCCAGAAGGAAACCTTCAACGCCTCCCACCTAGGCTGCGCAAGAAAAGCCCGAACCCAATTCCAAGTTACAGTCAAACTGCACAGGGTCTTTCTGTCCAGGTGATGGTAGTCCGCATCTTCACGGACAAGTCTATTTCACCGAGCCTCTCTCTGAGACAGTGTCCATATCGTTACACCTTTCGTGCGGGACAGAATTTACCTGCCAATGAATTTCGCTTATGTGTGTTAACTAATGATTTCGCATTAGATCGGACTCTATCTTATACTGTGTTTATTAGAACGTTTATTATTATGTATCGGACTCTTTTACTTGTCGATCGTCACGACGAGTGTCTTTGCGTACTTTTTTATCTTCAATTAATGCACGGATATGTTGTTTACCTTCTACAGATAGATGTTTACCATCACGCATAAAAAAGGCGCAATGTCTATAAGAGAGAAAATCAATACGTTTAATTGTTTTAAAAAGACAACGATTTTTACTTGTAGTAAATAGGCTTATTACATGAAGATGACCTTCTAAATTACCAATTTGTAAAGCAAACGTCTTATTTTCTTTATCTTTTGATAAGACATTCCCGTGACCAATATATTGACAAATACGATCTAGGATTCCTTTTTCGTTTTGTCCGATTGTTAATTTTAACTGAATTTTGTTCGGTTGAGAACTTGTTTCGGGTGTAATAGTCTTCGTAAAACATCCTTCAGCATCAGTAAAGCCAACAATCCAATCTCTAGTTAACGGTCTTTCTGGTGGTAAATTATAAACATCGCCAGTAATTACATAGTAAAGTTTCGCAAAATCATGAATTTTTTTGTTTGTAATGGATTTTTAACAAAGAAAGGAATAACAATTTCTTTTAATTCTCCTTTAGCTTTAACACGATACTCCATCATATGACCTGAAGTAAAATTTACTGAACCACATTTAAAGTGGGTCTTTAAAGCATATAATGTAGAGACAGAATCTTTATCTTGTGCAACAACGAAAGAACAGACGTTGTCTTTTCCAACGTGAAAGCATCCATCACCATCAACGAAACCAACAATCCAATCATTTTCTAAGTCTGAAGTTTTAATGTTGTAATTCATAAATAAATAATAAATAAATCTTTTTGTTTTAATAATCACAGAATCTCCACGTATAGTCTCTGAGGATCCTACTTTTTGATAACAGTCGTAAAATCAAGTATTCATTACGTGAAGTCTTCATGTTTCTCGTAAACTTATGTATTCACTACGTGAATTCTTCATGTTTCTCGTAAACTTATGTATTCACTACGTGAATTCTTCATGTTTCTCGTATCAAATTTGGTTTCCTGCGGATTGCCCCCGTGTATAAACCTTTGTTACGACTTACTGTCTTTTCGCCGAAACGAAAATCGGGCACTTACATTATAAATAAATGGCCTTGCGAATGTATATATTCAACAGGATAAGGTGTATGTTTATCTTTTGAGGATTTCCCCGCATACAGTGGAGTTAAATATCCCTAGTCACCTAGGAAGTAAGGCAACGTAATTACCTTAGGATCGTTATAGTTACGACCGCCGTTCACCAGGGCTTCGGTCGTCAGCTTCGAGAAACCTCTAACCAACTTCCTTTACCTTCTGGCACTGGGCAGGTGTCAGCCCCCATATTTTGTCTTTCGACTTAGCGGAGACCTGTGTTTTTGGTAAACAGTCGCATGGACCTGGTCACTGCGACCCATATAAATGGGTACCCCTTGTTCCGAAGTTACGGGGTTAATTTGCCGAGTTCCTTGGAGAGAGTTCTCTCGCGCCCCTTAGTATACTCTACCAACCTACCTGTGTCGGTTTCAGGTACAGGTAATTAAATGTTAACGGAGTATGGCATTTTCTTGGAAGTATGACATCATTGACGAACAGCGCCGCGAGCGGTGCTGCCGGTATAACGTCTCAGCTCAAAGTTCGTTTCTTTTCGACTTCTCATAACCTCGAACGCTTACGCTGCATTCCATACACAGCTACAATTTAGCCTCCTTCGTCCGCCAGTCCAACATCTAATTAGTACAGGAATATTAACCTGTTTTCCATCGACTACGCCGTTCGGCCTCATCTTAGGCCCTGACTCACTCTACATGGACGAACCTAGTGGAGAAACCCTTAGGTTTTCGGGGCATTGGATTCTAACCAATGTTTTCGTTACTCAACCCAACATTCTCACTTGTATAACGTCCACCTTGGCTTACGCCAAAACTTCACCCGCGATACAACGCTCCCCTACCGATCATGAATACATCGAGTGTATTCAAAAATCCCACAGCTTCGGCAGATTACTTAGTCCCGGCCATTGTCGGCGCAAAAACGCTATATTAGTGAGCTATTACGCACTCTTTTAAGGTTAGCTGCTACTAAGCGAACCTCCTAATTGTCTCAGCATTCTCACATCCTTTACCACTTAGTAATCGTTTTGGGGCCTTAGCTAGTGATCTGGGCTGTTTCCCTCTTGACACTGGGACTTATCTTCCAGAGTCTCACTGGCTCATAGTCTACATACCGTGTATTCTGAGTTTGCGACGAGTTGGTACCGCTCTCGCAGCCCGCATCGAAACAGTGCTTTACCCCACGATAGTACTTTTCGCCGCTGCGCCTCAACGCATTTCGGGGAGAACCAGCTAGCTCCGATTTCGATTGCAATTTCAGCCCTAACCACAGCTCATCTCCCGATTTTTCAACATCGGTGAGTTCAGTCCTCCACTAAGTGTTACCGTAGTTTCAACTTGGCCATGGTTAGATCAACCGGGTTCGGGTCTCTACATAATGACGTGATCGCCCTATTCAGACTCGCTTTCGCTTGGGCTACAGATTTAACTCCTTAACCCTGCCACGCTATAGAAGTCGCTGGGTCATTCTTCAACAGGCACGCGATCAGGCATAGATGCCCTCTCACTGCTTGTCAGCAAACGGTTTCATGTTCTATTTCACTCCCCTCCCGGGGTTCTTATTCACCGTTCCTACGCAGTACTATTTCGCTATCGGTCACTTGGGAGTATTTAGCCTTACGAGGTGGTCCTCGCTGATTCACACGGGATTCCACGTGCCCCATGCTACTTGGGATATTTCGAGCGTTGAGAACTTTTTTGACTACCGGACTTTCACCGTCTATGGTACAGGATTCAGCTGCTTCGTCTAATTCAAGTTGTTTTATGTTTATTGCTCTTCCCACTACACCGCTCCTGAAGAACGGTTTAGGCTGTTCCCGGTTCGCTCGCCGCTACTACGGGAATCGCTTTTGCTTTCTTTTCCACCAGCTACTAAGATGTTTCAATTCACTGGGTTATCTCTACCAACGTATGAATTCGGTTGGTAGTATTTAGAGTTTTCTCATCGGGAATCTCTGGATCAATGCCTGTTACTGGCTCCCCAAAGCGTATCGCCAGTTCCTGCGCCCTTTATCGCTCCAAGTGCCTAGGTATCCGCCGTTTGCCTTAGTCATTTGACCTTATCTTACCAGATAAGCATGTTCGATACTCATTAATGAGAAACGAAGTCACTCTACTGAGGATTAACGTAGTTAATACTCGAAGAATGAGAAGAAAGATAGCGCCGCTATCTTTCGATTCGCTATGCTTGTCCTTAAACGACTCATCATATTATATATTAATAAGTATAATAATAAGATGGTTTTGGTGGATGCATGGAGATTCGAACTCCAGACCCCTGCCTTGCAAAGGCAGTGCTCTACCAACTGAGCTACGCACCCAAATGGGCCATAGAAGACTTGAACTTCTGACCTCACGCTTATCAAGCGTGCGCTCTAACCGACTGAGCTAATGGCCCTACCAACGAGGTACTTTCGTAACTCGAGCAAAGCGAGAGGATTCACGTAGTGAATACTCGATTTTAAGAGAGGATCAGACACATTGAACCAAGGGATCAAGACGTATCGCTGCGCGCAGGCCTATTATAACTATTATAATGATTTGTATTTGAATCCGAAAAGCCGGATTCAAATACAAATTTATTTAACTCGAATTAATTGTGATTCGATTTTTAAGTAAAAATAAAAAATTATTATCCATCCACACGTTCCCGTATGGATACCTTGTTACGACTTCATTCAAGTTAATTATCCTTTCATAGATACCGCCCTCCTTAAAAAGGTTAAGCTAATAGTTTCAGAAATTATAGTCTTCCCGAACGTGACGGGCAGTGTGTACAAGACCCGGGAACGTATTCACCGCCGTATAGCTGACCGGCGATTACTAGTGATTCCGACTTCATGCTGGCGAGTTGCAGCCAACAATCCGAACTGAGGGTAGGTTTAACAGGTTGGCTAGCCTTCGCAGGATCGCTACTGATTGTCCTACCCATTGTATTACGTGTGTAGCCCTGAATGTAAGGGGCATGCTGACTTGACATCATCCGCACCTTCCTCCGATTTGCATCGGCAGTCTCCTTATAGTAATTAAATAAGGACACGGGTTGCGCTCGTTGTAGGACTTAACCGTACGCCTCACGGCACGAGCTGACGACAGCCATGCACCACCTGTGTCCAGGCTCCCTTTCGGGCACTCTCCCATTTCTAGAAGATTCCTAGCATGTCAAATTCAGGTAAGGTTCTCCGTGTAGCATCAAATTAAACCACATAATCCACCACTTGTGCGGGTCCCCGTCAATTTCTTTGAGTTTCACTCTTGCGAGCATACTCCCCAGGCGGGATACTTAACGCGTTAGCTACAGCACTGATTTTACCAGCACTTAGTATCCATCGTTTACGGCTAAGACTACTAGGGTATCTAATCCTATTTGCTCCCTTAGCTATCGTCTCTCAGTGTCAGTAACGGTCCAGCAGAGCGCCTTCGCCTCTGGTGTTCCTCCCTATATCTACGCATTTCACTGCTACTTAGGGAATTCCCTCTGCCCCTCCCGTACTCAAGTTCTGGAGTACTCTACCGCCTTCCCAAAGTTAAGCTCTGGTCTTTGACAGTAGACTTCCGGAACCACCTACAGACGCTTTACGCCCAATCAATCCGGATAGCGCTTGCACCCCTCGTATTACCGCGGCTGCTGGCACGAGGTTAGCCGGTGCTTATTCCTTTGGTACCGTCATTTATTCTTCCCAAAGAAAAGGAGTTTAAGACCCACAGGCCGTCTTCCTCCACGCGGCATTGCTCCGTCAGGCTTTCGCCCATTGCGGAAAATTCCCCACTGCTGCCTCCCGTAAGAGTCTGGGCCGTGTCTCAGTCCCAGTGTGGCTGATCATCCTCTCAGACCAGCTACCGATCGTTGCCTTGGGAAGCCATTACCTTTCCAACTAGCTAATCGGACGCAAGCTCGTCACCTTGGCGGTTTTCACCTTTAGCTCCTCAGCATTACGAGGTATTAGCAAAAATTTCTCTTTGTTATCCCTCTCCAAGGGGTTGATTCTTACGCATTACTCACCCGTGCGCCACTACTTGTTACACAAGTGCAACAAGCGTACGACTTGCATGTGTTAGGCATGCCGCCAGCGCTCATCCTGAGCCAGAATCAAACTCTCCGTTGCTGTTTTATTTATTTTCAACACTTCGTTATTTGAACTGTCGCTGGTTGTAATGAACTTTGTTGTTCATTTGTTATTTCTGGAACTTATATATATATAATGTAATCTACATCTTCAATTCTGTCAAGTTTTTTTTTCATTTTTAAATCTCTAAGAGAAAAAACGAAAGGTAGTCTGCTCACCGACATCCTACTTTTCTTTTGGAAAAATTACGATTTTAGGAAATCGCTGGGGCGAAAGCGTACCCGTGAGACGTGAGGAATCTCTCTCTTAAAATACAGTATTACAGGCTACGCCTGTAATACTCTCTTAAAATCGAGTATTCCCTTAGGGCAATCCTCTCGTAAACTCGAGTATTACAGGCTACGCCTGTAATCCTCTCCCATGCGGTCGAGTTACTAAAGTACCTCTCATTCTTCGAGTATTACAGGCTACGCCTGTAATCCTCAACCACCTCGCATCAATTCCAAGCAGCTAGTTGCTAATAAAGGGGATTACTTCCAGTTTTCGCGAATAAGAGCTTCGGTAGTAAAAAGAAGATTCCCGCAGGGAATACTCGAAGAATGAGAGGCTGAGCTTCTGTGAAGACTCATCTTTAGATGAGGCACTACTCGAAGTATGAGAGGATGAGCATAGCGAATACTCGTCAGAGGAACTTCTCACGAATTCTCACGAATTTCACGAATTCTTACGAATTTAGTAAAAGCTTCGCCAGCAAATGCTTCGCCAGCAAAAGCTTCGCGAGTAAAGGCATCGCTAAGGAACTTCTCACGAATTTCACGAATTCTCACGAATTCTCACGAATTTAGTAAATGCCTCGCCAGCAACTACTTTGCTAGTCAAATCTGGAATCCCTTAAAATTCTTGCGAATTAAGCGAATCCTGTGCTAGCCAAAGCAGGGAATCACTTCAAATTCGAGCAAATCCTTTCATTCTTCGAGTATTCCCTACGGGAATACTCTCTTAAAATCGAGTATTCCCTTAAGGGAATACTCTCTTAAAAGCGAGTATTACAGGCTACGCCTGTAATCCTTCGCTAGTCAAAACTCGAAATACTTTGGAATTCTCAAAAAGTAAATCAAACGAAATCAAATCCACGCAATACTTTGCTAATAAAAAGAGGAACTTCTCACGAATTCTCCCGAATTCTTACAAATCGCGCAAATAATTTGCTCGTCAATGCCTCAAAATTCTTGCGCACGTAGTCAGTCAGTATCTAGAACATCTCGTAACAATCAAGTCGTGAGATCGATTCCGAACATCAGTAAAATGCAAAAGCGACAGAGTTGAATGCCTGCTTGTGCTAGTAAAAGGAATAACTTAGCCTCGTAACGAACAAGTTCGCATCTGGCTAAGTTACTCACAATGTTATAAGAAAATCGTCTATATATATATAGACAATTTGCTGACTACTTGCGTAACTAGCTTTGCTAATTAAGCGACGAAAACACGTGCGTCGCCTCACCAAAATAAAACAGGTTATACTTACCAAGATTCTTAGACGCGCGATCCTACTCCTCGTCGCCTTCGTCTTCGTCTTCATCTAACTGCGCATCTTGGTAATATTCAATTAATTCAGCATTAGCTGCTTTATCTTTGCCTTTTCGTAAACTCAAGTATTTACTACGTGAATCCTTTGGAACCAAAAGCATCTTTTAAAATCTGAATTTGTTTATGCACCGCCAACTTATTACGGTTGTATCATTGAGTCGTAGTAATATCAGCATGACCAACAAATTCTTTTGCTGCCGCTAAACCAGTAATTTCGGAGATTCGAGAAACTAATCCAATACGGAAGGAGTGAGTTGTGTATTTTTTGTTTGTCAAAACGCTAACGCGTTTCATGTACTTGTTAAGCTGTGCAATTAAAGCTTTCTCACCAAGCGTAAACGCAAGATCATTAAAAGCTGTGTTCCTTAAGAACAGTTCTAAGTCCTGCTGAATAAGTTCAATAAAGCGTTTAAAACTTGGACAGTATCTAAACGTCATATAAGGATTATACCCCTTCGACTTAACTAAATGAACTGTGAATGCATTGTGTTGCACTAAATACGCGCGAATCATGCCAAACGTAATAGGTTTCAAATTGAAAACACGCAAACCAGTTAGGAACAAAAGAGTTAATGCTACACGGACACGTGCTCTCACTTTAGCAGACTTTGCGTTTACATTCTCGATTAATGTAGAAAAGTTATCAATTTCAAAATCAGCACGTAGAGGTTGTTTTTTTACGAGCTTTACGTTTTTACGTTTTAGCTTGTTTGTGACGCACGCGCTCAAGTTTTTCCGCTCGTAAACTCGAGTATTCACTACGTGAATCCTCTACGAGTTTTTGGTTTGCTTCGCATAAGTAATCAAGTCTTTGTCAAAGCTCCGCAATTCGTTGCTCCCTTTCCAGCTGAGCCTGTTCAAACGAGCATCTGCAGATTCTTGAATTAAGCGCTGTTGCTCGATAGACTCATCTTTAGATGAGGCACTACTCGAAGTATGAGAGGATGAGCATAGCGAATACTCGTCAGCGGAACTTCTCGAGGAATGAGAGGGACTTTAGTAATTCGACCGTTTGGGAAAGTAACTTCTCTGAGCGGATTCGTTTTGTCTTATCCCATTGAAAAACATCTATTTTTCATGCGTGAAACTATGATTTGTTTCTCCCCAACAGCATCTTCGCTGAAGATTATCCATAAATTCAGAATCATCAATTTTTCATGTATAAAACGATCAATTGTTTCTTCCCAACAGCATCTTCGCTCAAGCTTATCCATAAATTCAGAATCATCAATTTTTCATGTATAAAACGATCAATTGTTGATTCCCAACCACGTCTTCGCTGAAGCTTATCCATAAATTCAGAATCATCGGTTTTTTATGCGTGATACTATAATTTATTTCTTCCCAACAGCATCTTCGCTCAAGCTTATCCATAAATTCAGAATCATCAATTTTTCATGTATAAAACGATCAATTGTTGCTTCCCAACCGCGTCTTCGCTGAAGATTATCCATAAATTCAGAATCATCAATTTTTCATGTATAAAACGATCAATTGTTGCTTCCCAACCGCGTCTTGGCTGGAGCACTTCCATAATCTTCGATTTATGAGTTTTTTTCGCTATGGGGAAGCATTAGCCTGTGCAATTACTTCGAAATAGTCGGTCAACTTGGTCAGGATATTCACGCATTTTTCCAAATTTTGCATACGTGGTAGAGACAATTTGTTAAAGTTTTTAACATAATAGTGAATGAATTCGGCTGTGATTTCGGGAACCTGCGCCTTAAGAAGTAAAGTTTGAACATACGCTTCAATTCCAGAGCTGATATTTATCCAAAGCGTATGCTCAACGCAGTACTGGTACGCAGCATGGAGAATCACAAACAACTCATCCGGAATTTTGTTTTTACGTCCTCGTTTCTCTGGCTTGTATGCCATCTACGAGGAGGAACTATCTAAATAAGGAGGCGGATCTCCGTAATTCACCTCTTTACGACTACTGCTTTTAGCTGTTTTAGAATTGGAACGACTAGCATCGCTAGTAACTATTTTAGGAGGCTTGTCTCCTTTTTTGAGCTCTTGCAACAGAGCTTTATGATCTGCACGTTTTTTACGTGCCTGACGTTCACGCAGCTTATCCTGCTGGCGAACGAAATCATCGGAAAAGTCTCGGTTCATAAGAACCTTATCTACGTAAACAATATTTTCATACCGTGCAATTGCGACGTTACCACGACGAGCTAAAGCACGTGCTGCGCTTTCAGTCATTCCATTTGCGGCTGCCCAAGCGTAAATACGCACTTTACCGCTCGTAGAATCTGGCATTATTAGTTGAAACCCTAAAGAACTGTTTCCGTGCTTTCCTGTCATTCCCCATCCCACGCCCAAGAAGCTACGCATTACAGTGACGTGGTACTCCCGACCGATAAACTAGCACCGCACTGGCTCCAAGATCACTACGCGAGCTCTGTGCGTTCGAATTTCCAGGTAGAGGAGTAAACCCTGAACATCAGTGAGTAGCCGTACTCACTAATAGCAACTCCGTTGTCCTTATTATACAACACAAACTAGTTTTTGTGTATTGCATTGCAGAAAACCTGCAATGTTTCGGTTTTGGCAAGTAACTCGAGTGTTCTACACGAGAAGGCCGCATCTACAACGTAGAGCTCAGCCAGAGAATGTGTGGGCATGCAATTCCGCCGAATTCCGCAGAACTCGTAATTGGGTGAACCACACAGAACTCGTAAAGAGTTCTAGAATGGCTTCGCCCGCCTTCTTACGCAGTTGTAATTACGCGAGTCACGTTTACGTTTCACGAAAATCTCAAAGAGATCTCAAACAGCTATGCTGTGAAGAAGTGGGAACTTCTCATTATAGGCCATCGGACTCTACTAGTCCCGTTTATCTAAAAAAAGAAACTGACTTTAATTTAGCATATCAAAATGCACAGAAAAACAACGGCCCTGAAACTATTTGCGCAGTATTAGAAATTTATCGAAAAAAAAGGCTGCTAAAACTGGGAAGTCTTCTTCCAAACTTAGCAAACCAGCATCGTATGAAAGTTCTAATGATTCCAATTTAATGATTCCAATTTAACTTAACAAATTAACCTTTCTTTTTATCTCTTACTAAAATTGTTCGAGCAGGATGCATCGAGAGATGCTCGTACAGATCAACGTGGAGGTTTGTACAGAAATGTTACATCCCTCCCCAAAATAACTACGAGTCGTTTTTTTTCTTTCCTTATAACTCTCCCCTCTTCTTCGCGCGTTTACTCCCCTAATAATATTTTATTCAAAAGACATATCCCTAACATAACACAATACAAAACTGGAATACAAAATTACAAACTCAAAACCAAAACGATTGCTCTACAACTAGATAGAAGATAAGATCTATCCTAAACATTTCCATACAATTAAGGATCGAAACAGTAACTAAGTATCCGTACTATTTTCTCTCTCTAAACAGAATAAAAAGTAAAAACACCATTTGAACGAATAGCATTAGACGAAAAAATAACGAAGTTGACAACACACTTTTCATTTGTACCAAATACAGCTTGAATGCTTAAAAAGGTTAAGATATGGAAAAGTAGTTCTTGATCTCTGCAGTAATTTAAGGCCTTTTGGGGAGGTATAAAAAATTGTTACTTTACTACTTTATTAATGTATGCCTGATTAAATAACGTGTCCCGCAGTATTTTTAAGCGGGCACGTTATCGTTACTTTTCTTATTATCTGCTTATCGGTTGACATTACTGGATAAACTTTGACAGATGAAAAGCTTTTAAGCGCTAACCCTTTTTTATTAAAACGATTAAACTTTAAATGCAAAAAGAATTAATAAGAACACGAAGAGTCGGGTAGAGGGCCGTTAGGTATCAACCCCCACATATGATCCGAGCGAGAACCTCTCACTGCACGCGGCCCTGGAACTTCATATATCGACTCTTATCCGAGATTACTTATGAAAACATAGCAACAATATACCTCTTCTTCTTCTTCTTCTTCTTCTTCCCGGGGAAGGGGTGTAATCACAACAAAGAGAGACTGTCCGTTTACGGAACAGTCTCAACCCATAGAACGGAAAATGAATTCCATAGATCTGAAACCCAATACATTCAAGAGTGTGGATACGATATCCACACTCTTTGTTCATTTTACCAGAGCTAAGCACTGCAATACCTCGAACGAATATTCGCTTCTCTCATCCTTATCTTAACAGACAAGTACTTGGTCGTCAAACGACATATAGTATATTGGGTCGAGGTCTGACAAAAGTTTCTGTAAACGACGTAAGTTTCTACTATCGTCACTTTTTGCGGCATCAAAGATACGCGATCTCATTCTAAATATTTATAGGTTAACCGATTTACAGCTCACGTCATCCCAAGCATGCAAGAATGTATGTTTCGGCACTTTTTGAAATCAGTACCTAAAGTAACGAACATGCCATGTGTCCCGCATCTAAAACTTTGAAAAATCGAAATTTACCACCTTCATAATCCTTTTGTGAATATTCAGCTTTCGAACAAAGTCAAAATTGATTTCCCTGCATTAAGTTTCATACTTGTTAATTCATAAAGCACGTGATAATCCGCCTTTGATACGACAAGTAATCCCCAGCCCCTCTTGTTTTACCTTCGGGAAATGCTTGAAAAGTACCGGAATCTTAACCTCTACAATCGGCGTGCTCTCTACCCGTTACCGAATATCAGTCTGAATATAAAGAGTAAAGTCCGCAATCTTTCCTGAAAGCCGAAAGGTAGGTACACGCTCCACTAATAATTTCTTTGTTATCTTATGAGTTATAAACCCCAGGACGTAGTACGCGTCTGTTAAGAGGAGGATGCGCGAAGCGAATACCCGTTAGAGAAATACATACTACGCATATATGACTCGAAGAATGAGAGGAGGAGCCACGCGAATACTCCTTGGAGGTATACGTCTACAATGCAGAACAATTCGGGATCCTGCAACTTACCTCTCCTATACAGTCGAGAACTTTGTCCTCAGTGCTTTTTTTCCAATTTGTGCCGAGTACTCGAATAAGGAGGCCAGCTCATAACTTAATCTAAGAAAAACGAGCGCCAAAAGCACGAAGTCATAGTTAGATGCATACTTTCGCTTTAAACATCGAGCTGTTGGACAGCGTTTCCCCTGTCGCCGCACTCAGTTTCGTACAGGTATGTAGACACATGGGCTACACTCAAAGAGTATACCCCAACGTATTAGCGACCTCTCTTAAAATCGAGTGATACATGCGTAGCATGTATTATGCGTGCCGCACAGAATTAATTACCACCGCGTACTTCACTAAAACGGGCAACATAATAAGAGTTTAAGTCCATATGTGTTTTTTCTGTTAAACCTTTAGTTAAACGCTCTTTTACACTTAACATAATTTTATTTAATGCATAAGTATAAGCTTGTTTATAAGCTTTCTGTTGATAGAAGTTAACTGTTTCTTGTTTAAAGTCGTTTAAACGCGCTAAACGTGCTTCATGTTCAGCATTACAATTATTTAATTCCGCTTGAACACGTGTTAAACCTTCTTCACGAATTTGAGTAGCTTTTTGTTTAGCTAATTCAAATTGTGCACGTTTTTCATTTAAATTTTGAGCTGCCTGTTCTGCACGTAATGTTGCTTCTGATAAATTATTAACAATCGTACGTTTACGTTCAGCAAGTAATGCTGTTAAATTTTGACCTGCAAAATTTACTACAACAAAAAGCACTGCAGCTAAGTTAATAACGTTTGTTTCTAAAATGTTGGTATTAATACCAAAACCTTCAGCTTCAGCTACTGTAAAAAGAATCATAATATACTTAAATTAATTATTCGTATTTTAATTTGACAATAAAAAAATGACTTTTGAATAGAATCGAATAATCCTACTAGGGTAGTCTTCCTCTCCTTATTCGAGAAGTGCCTCATCTAAAGATGAGTCTTCGCAGAAGCTCAGCCTCTCGTAAACTTGAGTATTCACTACGTGAATCCTCTGACGATTATTTGCTACGCTTATCCTCTCGTAAACTCAAGTATTCACTACGTGAATCCTCTCCTATACAGTCAAGAACTGCGTCCTCTCATTATTCGAGTTACTAAAGTACCACATCTTAACAGACGAGGTCCTCACTACGCTCGGAATCATTTTGAATTCTATTGCCCACTTTTAGCTTTTCAGGCGGACACTAGCGCAAAGGGTAGATGAACTTGTCTCCTAAGATAAGATTGGAATACTTTAGTAACTCTTTAGTATTGAATGTGAGGCTGGTTCGTCGCAAAGCGAATACTCGCCTGAGATTTCACGTAGTGAATACTCTTTATTCTATTGAATGAGAGGTACTTTAGTAACGCGACCGTATGGGAGAGGATTTACGTAGTGAATACTCGAAGAATGAGAGGCGTGTTCGGAGCTTCTGCGAAGACTACTCTTTAGATGAGGAATACATACGTAGCATGCATCACTCGTGCGGGGTCGTCACGTAGTGAATACTCGAAGAAGGAGATGAGATTGCCGGATATTCGCCAAATGCGAACCCTTTATACATTCTAACTAAGGCTCAAAAGCTTAAAACCGTGCTTAACGGACCCAATGGGACTCTTTAGGCCTTTGGAATGAAAAGAGAATAATAAACAACTCAAGATTATACATTTATCATAATACAATAGACAAAAAATAATGAAATAGATTAAAGTAGTTCATTAAATACTCACTCACTTGAATGATTCCGAACGTAGCCAGAAATCTTACGCTAGTAATCTTACTAGCGTAAGATTCGTATGAATGAGTATTTAAAAAATTATTAATTAGCCAGCAAATGGGTTAGCGAATAATAAAGCTAATGCTACAACTAAACCATAAATAGTTAAGGATTCCATAAATGCGAAGGATAATAATAAAGCACCACGGATTTTACCTTCAGCTTCAGGTTGACGAGCAATACCTTCAACTGCATAACCAGCTGCTGTACCTTGACCCATACCAGGGCCGATAGCAGCTAAACCAACAGCTAAACCAGCAGAAATAACAGACGCCGCTGCAATGATAGGATTCATATTTTGTTTTTACGCTTGATTCTAAAATTATAACAACCTACCCTAATTTTATATTATTTTAAAGTACAAGAAAAGAGTAATAAAAAGACAAATAAAATACAGTTTTCTTTAATTCGAATAGTAACAAATAAGAGGAGGATTCACGTAGTGAATAATCGAAGAATGAAAGTTACTCAAAAAAAGAAAGGGATAAGCGTCTGCTAATGAGTATAGATGATTATAGATGAGTATTACATGCTACGCATGTAATACTCGCTCGAAGAATGAGAGTATCCACGTAGTGGATACTCTCACAACGTGAGCGGAATACATACGTAGCGTGTATTACTCGATTTTTAGAGAAGACGTAGTTATGGACCGTAAAGGAGAGTATTCCCGCAGGGAATACTCGAAGAATGAGAGGCTGAGCTTCTGCGAAGACTCATCTTTAGATGAGGAACGAAGTAATTCGACCGTATGGGAGAGGAATACATGCGTAGCATATATCACTCGACCGTAAGGGAAAGGTGGATTCGGAAGTATTCGTCTGCTAAGAGGATCCACGTAGTGGATACGCAAAGACTGAGAGGCGGGTTCGTAAGTTCTCGACTGCATAGGAGAGGATTCCCCAAGGGAATACTCGAAAAATGAGAGGAACGAAGTAACTCGACCGTGGGGGGGGAGGACTACATGCGTAACATGTATAACTTGATTTTAAGAGAGGATTCACGTAGGGAATACTCGAATAATGAGAGGCGGGTTCGGAAGTTCTAGACCGTATAGGAGAGGTACTTTAGTAACGCGAGCAACGCGAAAGGACTAGAGGCGTAGCCTGTAATACTCGATTTTAAAAGAGGAGTTCCCCCCCCCCTATGGGAATACTCTATTTTAAGAGAAGATGAGCGTAGCGCATTCTCTCCAAAGGAGACAGCCGCTGGGTAACGGATTCACTACGTATGTAGTGAATACTTGAGTTTACGAAAGGGAATAGCTAGTTCTATATTTATGGTCTAGAAAAGTAAAAACAGAGTTAAAAAATCGAACGCATGCAACTCTATGAAGTATACTGTTGAATTTGATGCCCCGTACCTGCTGGCATTAAGTTACCTAAAATAACATTTTCTTTTAAACCACGTAAATAATCACGTTTTTTATCTAAAGCAGCTTCACTTAAAACACGAGTCGTTTGTTGGAAACTAGAAGCAGAAATAAAACTATCAACCTCTAACGATGCTTGAGTAATACCTAATACAATTGGTTCAAATTGAATTTCTTGTTCTAAATAACGGTTTAATTGCACAATTAAATGAACATCAACTAATTCACCTGGTAAAAAAGAAGATACACCAGGATTTAAAATACGTACTTTGGAAGTCATTTGGCGAACAATAATTTCAATATGTTTATCCGCGATACTAACACCTTGAGTACGATAAACCCGTTGAATTCCATTTAGTAATATTTGTTGAACTTTTAAAATTGCTTTTTTCGCCGCTGTTGTAGTACCAAAAGGTACTAAACGATAACGTGTTAAATATTCGTTAAAAATAGCATTCATTAAACTTGGGATACTATCTTTATAAAAACGACCGGCCTTACTTTTACGTGCTTCAAAATATTGTTCAATTTTTGGAATACCTTGAACAATATCTCCTGCTTTTAAACGTTGGAATGGTAATGTAACTAATGGCACATTTTTCTCAATCCAATCATTATTTTTAACATGTAAAACAGCTTTATGCGAAGCAGCAATATATTGGCTACGACGCAATGTTAGCTTGTCTTGACTAATATGTATAATAGACCCAGTTTCCGTTGTTACATCGTCTGAATTTAATAAATCACCAAATTTTATAAACTGACCCACAGCACGTTTAATAGGTTTAAATCGGCTATCTCCAGGCATAGAGCTTTTTTGTTTTTGAAGATCTAATGCGACCATATCTTTCGGAGTTAAGATTAATAGTTGTGATTTTGTTGGATTTTGTACAGAATGTAGAATTTCACCATTAAATGGAGATAAGCAAGATGTTCTTGCAATTGGGAATGGGTACCCCAGACTTGTTACACCACTTGAAAATCTTGGAAGTCGTGCGAATGATTGTGTTGCACTAACTTGTGATTTTACACTTTTTAAAAACATTTTTGAATCAATCGAACTTGTAAAACCAAAAGTAACGCTGCCAGGTAAGTGATATTTTAGTAACGTAGAACGTCGAGATGAAGAGAACAAAGTACTTGACTGTCTAGAGGCATTCGATACTCGACCGTATGGAAAAGAATGAGGGGTGCGAATACTCGAGTTTACGAGAGGAGGGTTCGTCACGTAATGAATACTTGAGTTTACGAAAGGGGTAGGAGAAGTACGTAATAATTCGAGTTTACAAGAAGCGGGTTCGGAGCTTCTGCGAAAGCTCATCTGTAAAGATGAGGTCAACTTTTCCGTTAATGATGAAGGATTTGTATTCACAAAATTCACGGAAGCACGATACTTTTGAGATGTGAATGTTACATGAACAGGAGAAAAATTCATTGGTTGATGCGTTCTAAAATAAAAATTACTCCTTACAAGTTTTTGAAAAACAGCAGGTTGCAACAGATTTACAATAGCGCCACTTAGTAGTTTTGTTACAATTGAGGAACTTCTCGAAGAATGAGAAGACAGAATGCTTGACTGCAGAGAAGATTTGGCACCAAGTCCTAGTTGTTTAAGCTGTACTAACTTTGCCTGTGTAATTTCAAATGCTTGAGGATCTTTAGATACACGAAGAATAAAAGGACGAAGTTCTCGACCGTATGGGAGCGGTAAATAAAGATCAGGTTGCGTATCTTTTCTTTCACGTAAAAAAAGATTTCCATTGGATTCTCTTGAAGATTGCTCTCCTCTCCTATCTAGTTGAGTACTTTCGGACCCGCTTAGAGTATACTGAAACAAACCTCGAACATACCAAGGTCGTAAATCAGAAACTATTGTTTTTTTATGTAGTTTTTGATTTAAATAGCTTATATACAGATGTGGTTGGGATGCGGCTATTACAGAGTCATTAATTGAGAAAATACCATTCGCATATTGTTTTTTCTGTTTGAATTTTGTAAAAATCTTCTCCGCTAATGCTCTTCGAGCCTCTACCGATCCATAATAATCACTTAATTGAGATAAGACAATAGCATTAAAGAAACTTTCACTCGTATAAATATTTACCTGAGGTTGTAATTTTAGTTTGAGATTTTTAGCAAAACTGTTAGTAACTAAACGTTGAGTTAACGTTTGTTTTAATTTTCTAGCAGATTGAGCAAAACGAATATTTTGTAAAGGAGCGTTCACGACTGGATAATAAATATAACTTTCTTTATATTGATGACTGTCCGTGCTTTGATTACCGAAAAGAACGTAATTATGAACTTGTTTCTCGAAATTGGAGGTTGAGTCTGGACTATTAATGTCAATTGAATTATGTTTCAATGTTGCAAGTAAATGCATTAAACACTCACCATTTTCAAAAATAGTTGTATATTGCAAATACGTTTTAAGTGAACTATCTAAAGCTGCATGACGCGAAGATTTATTTTCAAACCCACTTTGCTTTTGCTCAAATTGGGAAACATGTTGGCTAGTCATAGTAATTTTCGGTTGGTTTATTTTAAATATTTGAAGTGGTACTTTAGTAACTCGATCGTATGGGAGAGGATTCACGTAGTGAATACTCGAGTTTACGATAGGCGTGTTCGGAGCGAAGCGACTTTTCGTCAGAAAAACGTTGTCACTCGAGTTCCCAGTTGCAACTTGTTTATTATAAGTCTCTGTATAATAGGCAAGACGGTTAAAAACTTTCGTACTTAATTTATTGTTCGCACTTTGCTTGAATAATTCAGTTACTATTTTTGCTTGCAGAGTGGAATTTTCTTGTTGTACTTGAATTGAAGGTCGAATTAGAACGAGTAAAGGCGGGTTCGTCACGTAGTGAATACTTGAGTTTACGAAAGGTGCTTGTGAATAAACTATTGGTTGGTAACGTGTTCGAGGACTCGAAATAAACCATTTAAATCTTGATAATTCAATGTTCGTAGTCGGATCAACAAGATCCACGAGAGTGGCTGTTTGCTGAGTAAAGAGACTTGTGGATGCAAAACATTCAATCAATACATGTTGGGAGAAATCAAGATCGTCGATTTTTGAAATACCAGGTTTTAGAATCTGGTTATGAAGTTGATAAACTTCACTAGAATTAGTAGGTAAATAAACAATACCTTGGCGAATGTCAAGTTGATAATGATGTGTTTGTTGTTGTACTTTTAAACCAAAAACATCGTTTCTGCTAATATAAGGAGGGTTCGTCACGAAGTGAATACTTGAGTTTGCCAAAGGTGTTGATACTCGACTGTACTGAGTCATATTTTTACGTTTCATTCTACGACTATAACCTTTTTTAGCTACTTGGAAAGCAGATGGCCATGTACTATGTTTTTGTTGAATACGTACTAAGCCTGTTGTGCATGATATATTTTTAGAGAAGCCTTGACGGTTTAAGGCTTTTAATAAATTAGTGTTATTTGAATTAATCCAAGCGTTAAAGCTGTTAACAGAAAATGTTGTTTTTAATAACACCCATGGTGTCCAAATTTCTTTATAAGGAGGGTTCGTCACATTGTGAATACTTGAGTTTACGCGAGGATGAACGTAGCGAATACTCGTCAGAGGATTCACGTAGTGACTACTCGAGTTTACGAGAGGAACTTCTCGACCGTATGGGGGAGGAGCGGAGTTACTCGATTTTAAGAAAAGCTGGTTTGTAAGTTCTCGACTGTATAAATTGTGTTTAGCTACGCCTTTATAAAGATATAAAACACGTTGAGCTCCTTTGCGAGCCGAACGATTGTTCGTTTCTTGACTGTATCGACGAAAGTCTACACTTGGTAGCCCGAATAAGGACTGTGTTTTATTAGAATAATATCCCGTAAGTAAATAATATTCCTGAGGTAGCCATAATATTTTTTGACGTTCAACTGGGCTGGCATGTCGAAGATTGCCACTAGATTGAGGATTCACGTAGTGAATACTCGAGTTTACGAGAGGACGTACTTTACTAGAAATCCGAGTCGGAGTGAAGGGAATACGGTTTTCCGTAAGTTTTGAATTTACAAGACGTAATGTCGGATTATTATTGCACCATGTAAGAACTGTTTGATCGAAGTGTTTTACACTACGAGCTGTAAACCCTGAGCGAATTGAGTTTTTATTCGTACCAGTACAACTTCCGATTTTGCCAATTTTTTTATGACAAACATATTGTTTTAGCATAAAAGCCTTTTCAGCACTATTTGACTCAACGTTTAAAAGAGCTTTATTTGCAACACGTTTTTGTAAATAATACACTTTTTTAAACCACGCGTTTACTTGACTAGTAAAAAAGTGTTCATCATTTTGTAAAAATTCAAATAACTCTAATTGTTTTTTACGACTTTCTTTTTCGTCATGAGTTTCTTGCAGAGTAGCGAAAAGATACTGTTGTAATTGTGTAACAAAAGGCTTAATATGCTTGCTCTTTATTCGATTTAATGATTCAAGATCATCTTCGAACATAAAAAGTCCTCCTGATTTCGATTGAGTTTTTCGTGAATAAATCATTAAAGTTGGATGTAGTAAACTGTCTTTAACAAAAGATACATTTTTCGATACTCTCATTTCATTTGAGTATTTTAACGTACCTCGACTATCTAGGAAAGAGGCTTTCGATTGTATACGAGGGAAAACCTTATTCAGTGGTCGAGAACTTACCTCTTCTTCTTTGCCATGCGGTCGAGTATCTAACGGTCCTCTTCGAGTTACTAAAGTACCTATAGAGTCGAGTACTTTGGCCTCTGACGAGTATTCGCTACGCGCATCCTCAATAAGTGCCGAGGATAGCGAAAGAAAATAATTTGAAACATTTATAACGCTAGACTTTTCAAACAGGCTTGGGTTCAATTTTAAAAGATAGCCAAAGTTTTTGTACTGGATTGAATGTATTCCACTTTGTTGATTAATTAACTTGGCTTTTGCCGGAGTTTTCGTCGGATTTTTCGAACTCAACGTTAATGTATTTACCAGGGGTAAGATAGGTATTGGTAATGTAGTTAAAGCATCTCCTGGAGTATACCAAATTAATTCATTTAAAACAGTTGTTGAACGAACGAAATCGCCCATTTGAAGAAAAGATACTGTTTTCGTTGGATATTGATAAATTTTTCCAGATAATAACCAAATAAGTCCAATCGAATTTGTGTCTGGTTGATAAGAAAGGCTCTTCTCGCTTTCTTCAACCAAAGGTTCGTTTTTATTTACTAAAGTTTTCGCTTCATTTGGAAATCCACCTAAGGTACGTAGTAACTCGAGTTTACGAGAAGCGGGTTCGGAAGTACTCGACTGACTAGAAGAGGAATTTGGTGGAGTGGCCGGTTGTGCCAACGGGGCAGTCCAGACTTCCAATTTATTTTGTTTTAATTCCGATTGGTCAGATTTTCGATATTTACGAACACGTAGACTAGCAAAAAATACTTGTCCTTCTAATTCTGACAGAAGTAATTGTTCTGCATCATCTCGTTGCGCTGTTTGCTGGTTTACTCCAGTAATTTGTGCAACTAAGGCTTTCATATTAACTTTCTGTTGATGACGACTAAATAATAATGTAAAAGCTGGAATTTTATATTTTGTGAATTGCTTTTCATTATTAATATTCTGAATCATAAATTCGCCTGCGACTTTTGTTAAAAAAACAACATCACCTTCTGGGGTACGTACTAAAGTACCTAAAATAGGTTCCGGGAATAAAACAAGACCATCATATGGAGCTTTAATTTGATCAGAAACATCTGAAGAAAAGACACCACCAGTGTGGAAAGTTCGCATCGTTAACTGTGTTCCTGGTTCACCGATAGATTGTGCAGCAATAATACCCACAGTTTCTCCTATTGAAACTAAACGACCATCCGCTAAACTCCAACCATAACATAATTGACAAACTAAATTTTTTGACGCACATGTTAATGGTGAACGAATGGTTACTTTTGTTTTAGCATTCGCAATTTGGGAAGCTAGATCATGTGTAAGTTCCTGATTTCGTTCAGCAATTAACTTACCATCTTTTATAATATTTTCAGCTAAAACACGTCCAATTAAACGACTTTGTAAGGAATAAATTAATTTATTCCCTTCTTTCATAGGTGTTAAGGCAACACCTTCAAGTGTTCCGCAATCATATATTGAAATAATAACATGATGAGCGACGTCAACTAGACGACGTGTTAAATATCCCGCATTTGCTGTACGTAATGCAGTATCAACAATTCCTTTACGTGCTCCATAACATGATATTAGATATTCAGTTAAAGTTAACCCTTCACGGAAATTACTTAAAATGGGAAAATCAATAATACGACCTTGGGGATCCGCCATTAAACCTCGCATACCTACTAATTGGCGAACTTGTGAGATATTACCACGTGCTCCAGAAAAGGCCATCATGTATACTGGGTTTAAAGTATTTGTTTGTTCAAAATGACGTACTACTTCAGTTTTTAAAACTTCACTTACACGATGCCAACTACTAATTAAACGTTGAAAGCGTTCAACTTCTAAAACATCACCACGTTTATATTTTTGATTTGCAAGTTGTGTTTCCATGTTTGCTTGATATAATAAAGAGAGTTTTTTTGGAGGAATTTTTAAATCATCAATACCTAAGGAAATTCCCGCTTTTGTTGCTGTTGAAAAACCTATTGTTTTTAAACGGTCTAACAAAGCAACCGTTTTATGTTCCCCATTATTTAATAAAAACCAAGACACAAAATTTTTAATACGTCCTTTATCAAAACAAAAATTCCAATAAAAATCATTTGTTTCTTGTAAAGTTGAAGCTTTAGCTACTTGAAGAGGCGGTGTGCAGGGAATAGTTGCGCCCAGCCCGCCAGTTATTCCGTTCGAATAGTTAAATATTCCTCTACTCGCCCATACTGTCGAGTATGGGGTCTTCGTCTTAGCAGACGAGTTCTTCGACCTCTGCGAGGATCCAGCAATCCTCATCGCATACAGTCGAGTACTTTGTCCTCGAAGGGGCGACTTTCGTAGAAAAAACGAATAGTGAAAAGCTCGTTGGCGATTGTTCATAACCATTTTTTTCAACTAGAAGCCCATAAAAAATGCTTTGTCATCATACATAATGTTTTTAGACTTTAATGTATTATCTCTAATTTTCAAATAAATTGTTGAAGTATTAGCAGTTTAAATAAATCTCTATAATGTTTTACTTTAATTACTATAGTAACTCGATTGTATAATAAGAAGGTTTTCAGACACTCGACCGTAAGGAAGAGGATTACCTGCGTAGCACTTAATACTTTATCATATTGAATGAGAGGTACTTTAGTAACTCGACCGTATGGGAGAGGCGAGTTCGGAGCGAAGCGAATACTCGTTAGCTGATCCACGTAGTGGATACTCAAAGAATGAGAGGTACTTTAGTAACTCGAGCAACGCGAAAGGATACACGCAGTGTACACTCGATTTTAAGAGAGGCGAGTTCGGAAGTTCTCGACCGTATGGGTGAGGTACTTTAGTAACTCGAGCATGAGCATCTGCGAATACTCATCTGTGTAGATAAGAAATGTTAGTTACTCGAAGAGTGTTTTCAGATACTCGACCGTATGGAAGAGGAATACATGCTACGCATGTAATACTCAAAGAATGTGATGGGAGGACTCTTTTATTTTTTCTGTATATTACCGTTTTATTACAAATTTAACAAGACTTTTATTGCTGAACAAATAAAAACTATTAGAGAAATAGAGCAATTGTCGTGCAGTAGGTATATAGACGTAAAGCATTAAATTACGAGTGATTTAGCATTGTAAGCACTTTACATATTTTTCGAATTGACAATAAGTATTATTACTCTAATCAACTCAGTCACAAAGATTCAATTCTTCTCAACTCATCTAACTGCAAGATCAGACGTATGATAAAGAAGTCCGCTTTTTATATTGCAATTAATGAAATCCGAGGCGTATCTACATAAACCGGTTGCTTATGCATGTTCAATCGTATGCAGGCACCATACGCTGTAACCAAACTGCGTATGGTTGTCAGTAACTCGAGCAAATCGAGAAGCTCAGCTTCTGCGAAGACTCATCCAATTTAGATGAGGTACTTTAGTAACGCGAGCAACGCGAGAGAATTCATGTAATGAATACTCGATTTTAAGAGAGGATGAACATAGCTAATACTCGTCAGAGGAAGAAATACGTAGCATGTATCACTCTATTTTAAGAGAGGAACAAAGGTACTCGAGCAAAGCTAGAGGCTGCGCTTCTGCGAAGACTCATCAAATTTAGATGAGGATTACAGGCTACGCCTGTAATACTCGCTTTTAAGAGAGTATTCCCTTAAGGGAATACTCGATTTTAAGAGAGTATTCCCGTAGGGAATACTCGAAGTATGAGAGGTACTTAGTAAGTCGAGCAACGCGAGAGGATTACAGGCGTAGCCTGTAATACTCGATTTTAAGAGAGGCGGGTTCGTAAGTTCTCGATTTTAAGAGAGTATTCCCCTACGGGAGTAGTCGCTTTTAAGAGAGGATGAGCATAGCGAATACTCGTCAAAGGAATACATGCGTAGCCTGTATCGCTCGATGTGAAGAGAGGCGAGTTCGTTAGTTCTCGACCGTATGGGAGAAGATTCCCGAAGGGAATACTTGAAGAATGAGAGCCGAGTTCGGAAATACCCGTCTGCTAAAATGAGGAAAGGCAAAAGAACGCAGCTGCGAAGATACAAAAAGGGGCTCTTTCGTAAAAGTCGACTGTACGTAGAAAAGCTAGTCGAGAGCGTTACTTCTGACTAAAAGGATGGTGCGCGAAAACCATACGTAGTATGGTTACTGCTAATGTGTTGAAAAATAACGAAATTATCTTTCGAATCTAACCCTACGATTACTCGCGTAGGTTCCTTATGCCGTTTCGATGCTACGTATGTACTCTTTCTCTGCAAGGTTACTGCGCAAGGTTCCCTGGGACGCATTAATACTATGCGAGTGAGTTACTATCGTAGCATTCCTCTCATTCTTCGAGTTACTACTTACCTATACAGTCGAGAACTTCGTCCTCTCTTATAAAATAGAGCGATACATGCTACGCATGTATTCCTCTCGCGTTGCTCGAGTGACTGCGTTCCTATCATTCTTCGAGTATTCACTACGTGAATCCTCTGACTAGTGATACATGCTATGCATGTTTTCCTCTCTAATACGGTCGAGAACTACTGAACCCGCCTCACATTCTTCGAGTATTCACTACGGCCTCGCCCATACGGTCGAGTTACTTCGTTTCTCTCATTCTTCGAGTGATACATCCTACGTATGTATTCATCATCTTTACAGAAGGGCTTTCCCAGAAGCTAATCCTCGCATCCTTCGAGTTTTCACTTCGTGAATCCTCTTGAGATGCTCGAGTTACTAAAGAATGTCGCAATGCTAGGGCCTTTTGCTTTAGCTAGTCAAATAAAAGAACAAATAGGAGTAATCTCTATGCTCATATAAACAATTATATTAAATAAAAAAATAACTTTATTGGATAGAACACATTATTTTATTCAGATTTAAAAACTCAGAGTAGAAGGGTTGTTTTCTATTTGAAATAAAAGTAATTCCTTTCTAACAACAGGTAGAAAGATATTGTCATGCGTAGCATGTAATCCTCATCTATACAGATGAGTATTCGCGGATGCTCCGATCCCGCCGCGCATTCTTCGAGTATTCACTTTGGGAATCCTCTCCCATACGATCGAGAACTAACGAACCCGCCTCTCTTCAAATCGAGTGATACATGCTACGCATGTATTCTTCTCTTAAAATCGAGTGACTTCGTTCTTCTCATTCTTCGAGTATTCCCTACTGGACTCCTCTCCCAAACGGTCGAGTTACTAAAGCTCCTCATCTAAAGATGAGTCTTCGCAGAAGCTCAGCCTCGCATTTTTCGAGTATTCCCTGCTGGAATCCTTTGACGCGTATTTGCTATGCTCATCATCTGACGAGTATTCGTTATGCTCATCATCTGACGATTATTCGTTATGCTCATCCTCTGACGATTATTCGTTATGCGCATCCTCTGACGAGTATTCGTTATGCTCATCCTCTCGCGTTGCTCGTGTTATTAAAGTACCTCTCATACTTCGAGTATTCCCTACGGGAATCCTCGTCTAAAGATGAGTCTTCGCGGAAGCTCAGCATGTCGTAAACTCGAGTATTCACTACGTGACGAACCCGCCTATCATTTCGTAAACTGGATTATTCACTACGGGAATACTCTCTTAAAAGCGAGGATTACAGGCGTAGCCTGTAATCCTCTCCCATATGGTCGAGAACTGCGGCCTCTCATTCAATAGGATAAAGAGTATTCACTAGGTGCCGAACCTGCCAAATCATAACAGACGATTCTCTAAAGATCTTCTCGCGACATTTGAGTTACTGAAGTACCTCGTAACTCTAGGAATCTCACTTGCGTAAAATTCACGAAGTGAATAATAATGAGAGGATAAGCATTCGCGAATGCTCCTCGGTTCTGATGGAAAGATTAAATCCGTTTATACTACTCGATAGAGAAATTAAGAGTGAAAAAAGACGACAGGAGATAGAGATAAAAACGCGATAAGTCGTAATATGTTACAAAAAAAATAATTATAATAAAAATAAAATGGACTGCATATACAAAACGTTGAGTAATTGTTTTTGGAACTATTCGTTTTGATGTAGTAGAACGAGAAAATAGTCTGTATTGAAGACTTTGTCTTCAATACAGCTTTTTCTTGCGTTAGAGAATTCCTAAAGTAATTGAAACGGTAATCTTTAAGCCCGATAAGTCTGTAGAATACGAGCTAAACTTATTTGAAAACAACAGTTAAAAGTAATAAGGGAATCTCTATTTGTGCAATGTGTCTAACCTACAAGTAGGAGTTAGATATTGTGGGTAATTATTGTGTATAACCTTTAAAAATCCAAATACGTACACCAATAATACCATAAATAGTTTTTGCCGTTTTATAAGAATAGTCAATATTTGCACGTAATGTTTGTAATGGTACACGACCAGCACGTACCCACTCAGTTCGAGCAATTTCCGCTCCATTTAAACGACCAGATACTTGTACTTTAATACCTTTAATTTTTGGATGTTTCATTGCGTTTTGTTTAGCATCTTTAATAACTTTACGGAAAGCTTTACGTTTTTCTAATTGATCTACAATAGATGCCGCAATAAAGGATGCTTTCGAGTCAACAGGTCGATTTGCAACTACAGAAGGTTGAACATTAAAGAATTTAATTGTAATACGCGGTGTTAAAGTAATATTGCTTTTATGCATTTGCATTTCTTTTTCAATATTTTCGAAATAAGTATTATCTAAACTTGTGCGCATTGTACTTTTTTGGCTACTACGAAGGATTAAAGATTTAATACTAGAACGTACTTGAGCTGCTGTATTTGTATCACCTTGTGTTTGTAAATCAATACCAAATAAGGAAACGGATTTGCCAATAATAAATTGTTTTAAGTTTTTTAAAGAACGACGGGCATCAGAAATAGTACGTAAATATTGGAAAATATTACGTTCACGATGTTTTTTCACTAATTGTTGTAAATAAGAAATAAATTTAATTTTTTGACATTCGTTTTGAACATCTTTTAATTTAGTTCTTAATGTTGTTTCAATTAAAGTTGTAGGCATTTTACTGCCACCCATAGTTAAACTTTGATCGGAACGACGATTCATTTGATTAGAACGTAAACTACGATCAGAAGCCGTACGTGTTAATTGTTTTAATTGTTTTAAGAAACGAATAATTTGATAATAAGCAAATACTTTAGAATATGCTAAAGTACCATATGTTTTAAAATCTTTACGTAAACCTAATAAATAAGCGAATGCTTTTTGTTCAATTAAACGAATAGATTTTACTAGAATAGATTTTGGTTTTTGTTTAAATTTATTTAAATTACTTAAACTCCAGTTACGGTTAAATCCTAATGGTGCATATTTTAACACACCATATTTTTTGATTTGCTCTTGACGGTGCTGTGCCATCTCTTGATGACATACCGTTAATTGCTGTTTTAATTGTTTTAAGAAATTTTGATCTAATTTAGCGGATAAAACAGCTAAAAATTTCTTCTTACCTAATGTTGGTTTAACTGGTTGATTTGGACGACGTGTTAATTTAGCAGTCGTTGTTTTGTTTACAAAACGTTGAACTTGTCCTTTTCGAACAGACATACGACGATTGCGCGTTGCTTTTTTACGCATTGCAGACATTGGTTTTAAATATTGACGTGTTACGATATTACCTTTTTGTTGGAAAATAATACCACGGAATAAACGAGCTAAAATACGTTTACGAATTGTTAAACGTTTACGTAAACGACGTGTAATACGAGATTTTTCAAATAATAAACTATTTAATGTTTTAAATGTTTGTAAATTACGATTAAATGTTGGACGCTGTGTTCGGAATTGTTTTCCGTCACGTGCACCCCCTAATACCGCCTTTTGACTACGACGTGTATATAATTCAATTAAAGCTTTTTTCGTTTTTAAAGCTGTTCCAGCTAAACGATTTGTTGCACGTAACTCGTTTGTTTGGATATTTACACCTTGTGCGTATAATTTTTTCGCACGTAATTTACTAAATAAGATTGTTGCTGCTTGTTTTTTAGTACGACTTTTTTTAGAACCCATTTTTTTAAGTCCTGGTGCACTTGTTTGCTTTTTACGAGATGGAGATACTGAAATTTCCATATCCTGTTGCGGTTCAATTTTTGCTTTTAATGTATTTAAGAAATAACGAGATTTTTCAACATTAGCAACTAATTCTTGTTTTACTTTTAAATTTTCAATGGAAGATTTTAATAATTCGCAGTTTTCCGCATGTACTTGAATACCAATTTCATATGGAATTAATCCACGTTCGATACGAATCATTGAAATACGAGGCATTTGACCTGCATTTTGATTACCATCATCACGTTTACTCTTTTTTTGTTCTGTTGGATTAATTAATTGCGGAAATAAGTTTGTTAATGTATCACGTAAAAAACAATCTTCTACAATTGTTTGACTATATTTATATTTACGAAATGGTGCAAACCATTGTGCTTGATGTTTTTTTGTAATTCCGATACGAAACCCCAGTGGGTGTACTTTTTGGCCCATATTTGTAATAGTAAAGTCAAAATCTGTTAAAATCCTATTCAGTTTATTTAGAGCTTCTACCAATAAAGAACTGCGACTATCTAGTGCTGAGCAAAAACTTTGCTAAACACCTTCAATATTGGCTAGTATAAATAAAACTACATATTAACAAATTTTTAACGAACCTTCCGTAATAAGGTTCCGTACTTACGTCAGCGCTGTGTACGGAATCCTTTTCGTAAATGAGTCAAGTTGAGCGGAATACATGCTACGCATGTATCACTCGATTTTAAGAGAGGCTGAGCTTCTGCGAAGACTCATCTTTAGATGAGGCACTTCTCGACCGTATGAAAGAGGATTACAGGCGTAGCCTGTAATACTCGAGTTTACGTGAGGAGTCCCATAAGGGAATACTAGAAGAATGAGAGGATGCGCATCGCGAATACTCATCTTTAGATGAGGCACTTCTCGACCGTATTGGAGAGGATTACAGGCGTAGCCTGTAATACTCGAGTTTACGAGAGGCTGAGCTTCTGCGAAGACTCATCTTCAGATGAGGATTCCCTGTAGGGAATACTCGAAGAATGAGAGGATGCGCGTTTCGAATACTCGCCTGAGGCTGAGCTTCTGCGAAGACTCATCTTTAGATGAGGATTACAGGCGTAGCCTGTAATACTCGAAGTATGCGAGGCGGGGTCGTCACGTAGTGAATACTCGAAGTATGAGAGGATGCGCGAAGCGAATACTCGTCAGAGGAGAGGATTCACGGAGTGAATACTCGAAGCATGCGAGGCTTGAGCGCCAACATTTCTTTTTTAAACAAAAGTGCATATTCGGCAATTTGCCAATAAGGTAAGCGAAGAAGTTTGCTACTTTTTAATTTTTGAAATTATAGTCAAGCACTATGTCTTCTATATTTTTGCAGATGCAAAAAGTATAAACACGTTCTCAGAGGCCTCAGACTCAAAGGTTCACATGAAAATAGAATTAAACATTATAACAAATTCAAACGAGAAAAGTAAATAAGATTCCCGAGTGGAAACCTAGTAGATATAGGGAAGCATCACGGTCTAGGTACGTAGTAACTCGAAGAATGAGCGGATGAGCGCAGCGAATACTCGACAGAGGAGAGGGTTAAATGACTCCAGCGATCATAGAATAATTCGTACGCTTAAAGGTCATACGAATTATTCAGTTACTAGATTATTCATCAAATTTTCTCTGATGAACTTCGAAGTATTTAGAACGTAGCTAAATCACCACGACGATACTGTAAATATGCTGTAACAAATAAGCCTGCAATTGTTACAGGAAGTAAACCTAAAACGATACCACATAATAATGGTTCTACCATATTTTTTTTTATTTTTTTTATATCTAGTTTTAATCATTACTCTATAAAAATAATATGGTGCAACTGCCCATTTGTTGTCAAATTACGCACAAAGAGACAAATACTTTTGTGGTAGTGAAGAAAGCAGGTGCCTTACTTTTAATTCTAGATATTTATTTACTTGAATTTACCAAGTAAACGAAAGGATCTCCACTATCCTTGAAGGCCCTCTTTTATAATCCCAAAGGGGTTTATGTTTAGCTTGTCTCAATAAATAGTCTTGTATTTAGTCTGGTTTTTGAAGCAATTTTAAAGGGCGCACGATGGGTTCACTTCTATAGAATCTCAATAGCTTGCTCGCATGATTAAACTCGGATTCTATTTTTTGGTACCTGTATAAGCAGGTAACATCGTACGGGTTTAGTTTGAAAAAAATAGCTTTACTGTTCAAGCCTTAATATAAAGCGAGAAGGACCCGCTTGATATTTCGAGGATTGCAACGTAAGTCATACTTCGGAGTATCCACCTCTTTCAGTTTTAACTCTAGAGACAGAAAAAGTTTTTGCTATTTTCAAAAGATAACCTGGAGATTACACACTTCAATAAAATAATTAGCTAATCGGAATATAATATAATAAAAAAATATTTACTGTCGAGTAGTGATTTAAAAGCCTTTATATGCTTAGTTAATACGTTTTACTAAATGTTCGGAACGATCTGCTGATGCGAGGATCAAAAGAATAAGATCTTTAGCTACTCTTTTAAGAGAGTGATTCACGACGTGAAGACTCGAAGAATGAGAGGCTGAGCTTTTGCGAAGACTCATCTTTAGATGAGGAACTTTAGTAACTCGACCGTATAGGAGAGGTACGAAGTCACTCGAGCAACGCGAGAGGCTTCACGTAGTGAATACTCTATTTTAAGAGAGGTTGAGCTTCTACGAAGACTCATCAAAATTAGATGAGGTACTTTAGTAACTCGAGCAACGCGAGAGAAATACATGCGTAGCATGTATCACTCTATTTTAAGATCGGCAGATTGGGCAGGTATCGACCGGATGGGAGAGGATTACATGCTAAGCATGTAATACTCGAAGAATGAGAGGATGCGCGTATCGAATACTCGCCAGAGGAACTTCTCGAAGTATGGAGGGGTGTGATAGGGCATCGGCCTTTAAGTAATTCGAAAAATGAGTGGATAATCGTGAATAGCAAGATCGCGTAGCGATCTTGCTATTCACGAAGTGGTTACTCGTAGAATTAGTGGCGAGGAAGAGGCATAATCATAAAAAATCCTTCTTCTAAGCACGAGAAGGGCTAAATCTTGATTGTAAAGCCACTAATTTGAACAAATTAGTACAATATCAGCTAAAAACTAGCTCAATTAGTTGAAAATGTAGCTACTGAATAAAACAGCTAATACGAAAATTAATAATAAACCCCAGTAAAGACTAGTACGGTTTAATTCTACAACTTGTTTGTTTGGGTTTGGTCTAGCCATAAACAATATATTACGTGATTAGGTCTATCTATGGGTGTTTATTAACTAAAAAGCTCTTAAAGAACTTTGTTTTGTTAGAAAAATCCAGGTGGTTTGACCCTGAGTCCTTATAGTATAGCCTACTATTATAATTACTTATCAAATTTTTTTAGGTGAGGATTACAGGCTACGCCTGTAATACTCGCTTTTAAGAGAGTATTCCCTTAAGGGAATACTCGATTTTAAGAGAGTATTCCCGTAGGGAATACTCGAATAATGATAGCATTACATGCGTAGCATGTAATACTCGGAGTATGCGAGGATTCACGTAGTGAATACTCGAAGAATGTGAGGAGACTAATGCTACGCTAATAACAGACTAGCGTAGTGTTCCAGCGTATGTAAGAAACATACACATTGATCATACTGTGTATGGCTCATCAATTTCTCGAAACAAAATATAAGCAAAAGTTTGCTTTCGTTTTTATGGCGAAGGACTTGTATGCTTCAAGCAAAAGGAAGTACGTATCAACACCTTACTTGCTTTTGAAAATTAACGTTGAATAAATTGCATTGCTGTAATAGCACCTAAAAAGAATACTGTTGGTACTGCGATTCCGTGAATAGCTAGCCAACGGAAAGTAAAAATAGGATATGTGTTTACTTCAGCTGCTTTTTTTGTAGTCATTAGATGTTGTGACAACGAAAACACCAGTCTTTTATAACAGCTAAGATCTATACTGTAAATAACCACTCGATTTATGAAGCCATTGCTTGTCTTAAAGCTGCATCTTATACAGACGAGTATTTAAAGATAGGTAAACAAGTATTTGCAATTCGTTTAAGCAGGCTTTCTATTTAAATCATTAGTAAAAGTAAGTACAACTAGTTCTTTGTCTCAGTTCGACTAGTGAGAATATCCAAAAAAAACATTTTTAGAGCAAAATGCGTTGAAAAAAATTACGAATTCAGTACTACTGAAAAGACGTCATTTCTGCGTGTTCAATTCATTAAAATACTTATTTGCATTTTTTTTTAAGTCACAAATATATAGTAATTCTATATAACCGAAAATTCGGACCCATTTTTTGCAGGGAGGATACTTTGACTCAATTAATTCTTTCTAACGTAGTGTAAGTCTTTTAAATTACAGTAACTTCCTTCTTTGAGTGTCTACAAATCCGCAAAGTAACCAGTTCTTAGTTGCTGACCAATTATTAAACTTCTCTCTCCTGAAGAGTTTCTATCTAAGAACAAAGCGGATACTTTGCAATTTTCTCTGAAGCAAATAAATACTTCGGAACTCGCTTTCTGGATAGTCTAGTACTTCTTCTTCTTATTATATTCGAGTTACTAAGTACCATATCTTAATCTTATGCGTTCTTCGATCTCTCGTAAACTCGAGTAACTAAAAGCAACTAGATTAAGAAATTTAAGTAACGGCCCTCTATCTGCTACTCATCAGTCGAGAAGCTTATTGCGAGCGTAGCGAGGGCGACGTGCTCGACCGTATAGGTACGTAGTAACTCGAAGTAGGAGAGGATGGGCGAAGCGAATTCTCGTCAGAGGAGGGTATTACATGCTACGCATGCAATACTCGAAGTATGAGAGGATCCACGAAGTGGATACTCAATGAGGGGTTGAGCGTAGCGAGTTCTCGTTAGAGGACTCCCACAAAAGGTTATATTTAAATATTAATTATAACATACGAACGCATTGTGATAAAGTAATTATATTACAAATATTAAGATAATAAAAAATTCGATGCGTTTTCATCATGGCTTTTAAGTTTTTAGAGTGCTAAATGCCTAGGCAAAGCTTACACTCGTTCATCTTTAAAGCATAGAATATCAACCGTAGACCAAGATCAAACGATGATTGTAAAAGAAAGGCTTTTGCTAGAGAGGATTTACATAGTGAATACTCGAAGAATGTGAGGAACGTAGTCACTCGAGCAACGCGAGAGGATTACAGGCGTAGCCTGTAATACTCGATTTTAAGAGAGGCGAGTTCTTACGTTCTCGACCATATGGGAGAGGAATACATGCGTAGCTTGTATCACTCGATTTTAAGAGAGGGTTCCCAAAGTGGATATTCGAAAAAGGAGATGCGGGTTCGGACCGAAGCGAATTCTCGTCTGAGGAGAGTATTACATGCGTAGCATGTAATACTCGAAGAATGCGAGGTTGCTTACACAGTTTTTATTAAGAAACGCTAATAGGTTCAGACGTATTTCTACTATAATAAAGACTGCTCGTTTAAGCAGTCTTTATCATTAATTAACTTGGATTAAAAAAACAATCGCAACTCGAGTTTGGTAAGCACGCTCCAAAAAGCAAACTTAACCAGACTACATTATTATAATGTATCAACTGTATCGAATTCGAATTTAATTTCTTTCCAAACTTCACAAGCTGCTGCTAATTCTGGAGACCAACGGCAAGCTGCACGGATTACGTCACCACCTTCACGAGCTAAGTTACGGCCTTCGTTACGAGCTTGAGTACAAGCTTCTAAAGCAACACGGTTAGCTACAGCACCTGGAGCGTTACCCCAAGGGTGACCTAAAGTACCACCACCGAATTGTAAACAAGCGTCATCACCGAAGATTTCAACTAAAGCTGGCATGTGCCATACGTGAATACCACCGGAAGCTACTGGCATTACACCTGCCATAGAGCACCAGTCTTGAGTGAAGTAGATACCACGACTACGGTCTTTTTCGATGTATTGGTCACGCATTAAGTCTACGAAACCTAATGTAACTTCTCGTTCGCCTTCTAGTTTACCTACAACTGTACCAGAGTGTAAGTGGTCACCACCGGACATACGTAGAGTTTTAGCTAATACACGGAAGTGAATACCGTGGTTACGTTGACGGTCGATTACCGCGTGCATCGCACGGTGAATGTGTAATAATAAACCGTTGTCACGACAGAAAGAAGCTAATGTAGTGTTAGCTGTGAAACCTGCTGTTAAGTAGTCATGCATAATAATCGGTACACCGAACTCTTTAGCACATTGTGCACGTTTTAACATTTCATCACAAGTACCGGAAGTTACGTTTAAATAGTGGCCCTTGATTTCCAATAATGTTATCGTTAGAGCTCTTTATCTCTAACTTCTTTAGGTTTCCCTAAAGTTCAGACTATATCTTAATAGGTAATTTTGTTGACTATCTTTCCTATTGTCGAAAGCAGCTGAAATTTCTTTCATTCAAAATTACCTATTTTGGATGCTCGTGGAGAGATTATCGATTATGACGTTCTCACTCTCTAGTCGTTGAACCTTCTTGTCTACTCTAAATTCCATTTTTTTAGAAATTTGTCAATTCGACAAGCTTGGCTGCGTATTGCCATGTTATAGAACAAATAAGTAATAAAAAAACGCTTCATAAATAAGCCTTTGAACCTGTTAAGCAGCGCTTGGACGTTGAGCTCTATGGCAGTTTGGACATAATAACTGTAAATTCGACAAACAACTATTTGTGTTGTTATTATCGATGTGATGAAGTTCTAAAGATAGAAGTTGTTGATTCGGTCCCCATTTAGAGACTCCGCAACATGCACATTTATAATCAGTTGGTCCGGTCAAATGCCATTTTAGGTAATAATTTTTTTGTAATTGGCGTGTTTCTGGACAATTTTGACAAAAAATATCGTCGGGACATTGATATTTACGTAGTTTTGGGAGTTGTAGATGCCAAGCTCCGCATTTGTTTTGTAAAGGTTCACCCGTACGATGTTTCAAAGTATGACAGTTAGCACATTTCGGTTCAACGGTTGGGTCTGTATAATATGATTTGTTACGAGCGTTTCTTTTCCCATGAGCCGGGTCTTGTGTATGATCAAGCTCAATTTGTTCAGGGTGGATCGCTTGAAACCCACAAATAGGACAAACCTTTGGTTTTTCACCTACTCGTTTTTCATAAAAACGAGTTGGCCAATATAATGGTTTTTCTGAAACGCCATAAACACCTTTATGTAATGCGGCTTTTACGGGTATTTTATGTTTTTGGAGTTGAGCTCGAATTAAATCACGGCCGTGTCTTGGCGAAAGCATAAAATGCAAACCTAAACTACTAAGCGTTTCGATTCCAGGATAAGCTTGTGCTTGTTGGAGTTCTTCAGCTGAAAGATTTAACACATAGTTTTTGCGGTCAGGTTCGAATTTCACAAGTTCTCGCCAGACTGCACGATCTTTAAATGCGTGTATGTAGTCATAATCACAACGACTAAGGCCGTCCGCACCAGAAAAGCCTAATTTTTGTGCCATTTCTAATAAAGTATTTGATGAGCTCCAATGTTTTAGTAAAGTGTCCTTATCAAATTGAGCAAAAAAACGCGTTTCGGGGTGCTCGGGAAGAGGACTTGCCGAACACTCGCTCTGCTCCTCCTTCTGTAAGGATTGCGGATCGCTAGCTTCGCTCTCTATTTTTGGGTTTTTAGCTGACAGAGAAACGTTTGTTCTTTTTTTATTACTATAGCTAGGCATGCTGCGCCTATCACTGTTATATAATTTAGGTGTCCACGCAATTCTTCCAAATTCGAATGAAACAATACTGCATTCGGGCAAAATTTCACCTGTTTCAGATTGAGCTTTGTAGATAGCTTCAGATACAAATAAGAAACGGTCGCGCCAACGCATGAACGGTTGAGATGTTACGTTTTCGTCATCTTTCGTGAAGTCTAGGCCACCGCGAAGACACTCATAAACTGCACGACCGTAGTTTTTAGCGGATAAACCTAATTTAGGTTTAATAGTACAACCTAATAAGCCACGACCATATTTGTTTAACTTGTCACGCTCTACCTGAATACCGTGTGGAGGACCTTGGAACGTTTTAACGTATGCAGAAGAAATACGTAAGTCTTCTAAACGTAAAGCACGTAAAGCTTTGAAACCGAATACGTTACCTACGATGGATGTGAACATGTTAGTTACGGAACCTTCTTCGAATAAGTCGATTGGGTACGCAACATATGCGATATACTGGTTTTCTTCGCCCGCTACCGGCTCAATGTCGTAGCAGCGGCCTTTGTAACGGTCTAAAGAAGTTAAACCGTCAGTCCATACTGTTGTCCAAGTACCTGTGGAGGATTCCGCAGCTACAGCTGCACCACACTCTTCAGGAGGAACACCAGGTTGTGGAGTCATACGGAAAGCAGCTAAAATATCAGTATCTTTAACTTGATAGTCTGGAGTATAGTAAGTTAAACGGTAGTCTTTAACACCAGCTTTGAAACCTGCTTGTGTTCTTGTTTCTGTTTGTGGTACCATTATAAACGATGTGTTTATAGATATATTGTCGATAAATTAATAATCTATCCGGTAATTGTCTATCGTTTGTTTATTTCTATAAACAAACGTTAAATTAAATATTAATGGGGCTAAAGGGACTTGAACCCTTACGACCGTAAAGATCAAATGATTTTAAGTCATTAGCGTCTACCATTCCGCCATAGCCCCTACTTGGTATACTAATAAAAAAGATTGCGCAAAGCAGCAGTCTTCATTATTATAGTTAACTTGGTTTAAAAAGAATAACTAGAACTTTAACTAGACCTTGAAGTTAAACTTATATAACTAAATTATATATTATTCTCTATCTGATGACAAGATCTAAAAAAAGTCAAACAGCATTTTGTTCAAGATTTAATTACTTTTTGTCTTTATTCTAAAATTGAAATTACATTTAAAGTAACCGTACACGGCTATACTCTGTTTGCGTGCGACACGCGGTCGCTATTGTGTATTCCCATACTGACTGTATCATTCTATGGGACATTCTTAGCCAATGTCTTGTGCAGAACTTCGAGATGCCTAATATGAAAATATTAGACCATAAACAGCTCCGCGTTTAAAGCGGTGTGGTGTCATCTTTCAGAACCCACGACCATAATTGCCGCGACCGCAATGGTTAGAGAGGGTTATGAACGTTCGGTTTGTTAATCGGGGACTGAAGCACTTGAAATAATGTGCTTTCTGGAGGATTCACGCAGTGAATACTCTTTATCGTATTAAATGAGAGGAACTTCTCGAAGAATGTGAGGAACTTTAGTAACTCGAGCAACGCGAGAGGATTACAGGCGTAGCCTGTAATACTCGCTTTTAAGAGAGTATTCCCTTAAGGGAATACTCGATTTAAGAGAGTATTCCCCTAAGGGAATACTCGATTTTAAGAGGGGAACGAAGTAACTCGACCGAATGGGCGAGTATTACATGCGTAGCATGTACTACTCGAAGAATGAGATGCGGGTTCGGAGCTTCTGCGAAAGCTCATCTGTAAAGATGAGGAATACATGCGTAGCATGTATCACTCTTTAGCATATTGAATGTGAGGCGGGTTCGGAAGTACTCCACTGCTAAGATGAGGGTCTTTAGACACTCGAGTTTCCGAGAGGCGGGTTGATAAGTACTCGTCTGTTAAGAGTAGGTAATCGTATCGCCGATAAAGCTAAGATATCATTTAATGATGACGGTATTACTAAGCATAGTAATACACTCAAATATAACGCATTTTAGTTATTCGACTGTACAGGCGAGTATAAGCGAATACGTGTAAGAGGTTCCTAGCGTCGCGAGAAATGCGACGCTAGGAACCCACTAGCGTAATGTTACAGCTAGAGTTCGTAGTAACCAATGAGAGGATTGCAAAAAGCGTAGCTATCTCTCTATTACGTGTGTAGTATTCCATACTATGCAAGGAATAGCAAGATACTCGTTAGAGGATTCACGTAGTGAATACTCTAAGAATGAGAGGATGCTCTTCTACGAATACCCATCTATAGAAATGAGGTACTTGCGTAACTCGATATTAAGAGCGGAACGCTAGCTACTCGAGCAACGCGAGAGGTACTTTAGTAACTCGATTTTAAGAGAGGACAAAGTACTCTACTATATAGATACGTAGTTACTCGCCAAAGGATCTTTTAGATACTCGAAGAAGCAGGGAGTCTTCAGACACTCTAATGTAATGAAAGGAACGCTAGTTACTCGAGCAACGCAAGAAGAATACATGCGTAGCATGTATCACGCGATTTTAAGATAGATACGAAGTCACTCGATTTTAAGAGAGGAATACTTGCTTAGCATGTATAACTCGCTAGAGGAGTCACGTAGTCAATACTCGAAGAATTAAGAGGCGGGTCTTTAGACACTCGAGCATCGCGAGAAGATTCACTTAGTGAATACTCAATTTTAAGACAGGTACGTAGTAACTCGACGAATGAGAGGGGCGGAGAAATCAAAGAACTCCAGAATATAATTACTCGTCTAAAAAGCAAAGAACCCCTCTATTCATTAGATTGAAAGCATTGTCCATCACTAACTACTAAATATTAAAAAAGTAAAAAAAAACACGAGTGCATTTCAATTATTGTATTGATATCGTTCGACTTATTAAACTTTTAAACATAAAGCCTATTATATTAAGCACGTCCTGTCGTACGTAACCAGTTTTGTGCTTCAATATAATTTGTTGGAGCTAAACGGATCGCTTCTTTCCAATAATCAGCTGCTTTTTCAAATAAAATTTGTGAAATTTCGGATTGACCATTTTCAATAGCTTGTTCACCACGATAATGATAAATAACAGCAATATTATTTAATGCACTAGATAAAGATGGGTTTCTTTCTAATGCTTGGTAATAATATTCTAGTGCACGACCATGTTCACCATTACTAGTGTGAATTAGGCCAATATTATATAAAATAAAAGAACGGTCATACGCATCAGTTTCTAAACGCATAGCTTCATAATAGTTCTGTAAAGCTTCTGCGTATTCGCCTTCTGCTTGTGCTGACATACCATCACGGTAATAGGAAAATGCTTGTTTTTCACGTTGTGATGTCGGTAATACTTTTAATAAAATATCAGCAACTACGGTAAACGTTTTATCGATAAAGTTGTCATTTCGTTGTGATCTTGGCATAAATTAATTTTTGTGCAAACAATGAAATCTTTTCAAAAAAAGCCAACAAGTGTTTAGTAAAACAAAATAAATGGGCTATAAGGCGCCGTAATATTTATTTCATAATATTGTTTAGAAACCATTTAGCAGCCCTAAACTCTATTTACTATTTTGCTATTAACTTTTTCTATTGATTCAAATTCATGTCTAGTAGGGTCAATTGCACTTTTTTTCCAGCTTTTGAAAAAAAAAGCTGGATTTGTACACAATTGATTTTACCAGTTTTTAAACTACTATTTCCTGGACCTGAGAATGGCTTTTATTTAAAAGTTACAGACTCTATTCAAATTATTTGTGCTTTTCTAGTCTTAATTTAATCCTTTTTTTTAACAAATAGCACTGACTTTCGACTATTTGTTTTTATCGATTTGCAAAAATTGTACTAAAATTTAGTCTTTTAAATATCGTTCCAAACAGATCCTTACAATAGTTGATTTACATTTAATCAATCGAAAAACTTCTTCAACGGTCGAAACGACTGCTGAATACCTCGTTTTTCTTTATTTTGTTTTGCAATGAGTTAAGCGTTTTCAGATAATATAGATATCTTAAATTTCGTTGACGGCTTCGCTACAAACCTCTCCATCTTTGTAGACGCGTTCTTGAATTTTTCCTAAAAACTTCTTTTATTAAAAAAAAAGAAGTGATAAGCAACTTTTTCGAATAGCGCTACACAAGCGCGTGCTTTTAAATATTAGGAGAAGCTAGCAGATTAGCCGCTAATAAGATTACTTTCGTAGTATTCCGCATCTAAAGAGGAGTCTTCTCAGAAGCTCAGCCTCTCGTAAACTCGAGTATTCACTACGTGAATCCTCTGACGAGTATTCGCTATGCTAATCATCTCCCATACGGTCGAGAACTTCGTCCTCTCATTCTTCGAGAAGTTCCTCATCTATACAGATGAGTCTTCGCAGTAGCGCATCCTCTCAATCTTCGAGTAGTACATGCTTCGCATGTACGAACCCGCCTATACAGTCGAGTACTTCGTCGTCTTCTTCGAGTATCTAAAGAGTCATCCTACGCAAGTAATGCTTCGCTTTTGAGATACTTGATATTTTAAGAGACCTATGAATAATGTCTACACCTCTAACGAGTCTCTGCGCCGGTTTTCTGCTATTCTCCTATACAGTCGAGGGACTTCGTTACTCTCCCATACGGTCGAGAAGCTCCTCTCCCATACGGTCGAGAAGTTCCTCTCTTAAAATCGAGTATTCACTATGTGAATCCTCATCTAAAGATGAGTCTTCGCAGAAGCTCAGCCTCTCACGTTGCTCGAGTTACTAAAGTCCCTCTCATTCTTTGAGTATTCACTACGTCAATCCTCATCGTAAAACTTTTTTATAAACCTTCTAAAGATACTTGTAGAAAATTCGCTAATTCAGACGCTTGCTTTTCAATTTCTTTTAGACTTAAAGGCTCACCTACTCCCGTTAGTGGGATTTCACGTTTACCTTTTAAACATAAATAAATAGTACGTCGTTGGTCTAAAGAGAGAGAAGACGAACCTTGTAAAAATTCTACACGAATAGCTTCAACATCTTTTAATGAATACGAAAAATCGAGTTTACGCTGTTTACCTGGATAACCCCAACGGAAAATGCGAATGAATCCTTCTTTTTTATTAAATTCATTAAATCCACCTCCAACATTCCAAAAAATTAATAAAGTCCAATAAATAGTTAGCATTAAACCTAATGTTCCATATAATAACATAAGTAAACCTTGTGGAAAAAAGACAATATTTTTTGAACTAACAAACGGAACTAAATCAAAAAGAAAAAAAGAGGATAATCCTGTTAAAACAAAACCTGTTGAACCAATAAATGTAATTGTAGCCCACCAATAATTACTAAAACGACGCTCACCTTCAATCATATAACGACGAATTAAGTCTTGAGCTTTTGGCGTTCGTTTTTCATTCATAGTAGAAGTATTCATGTTCGTAAAAAAAGAAAAATTAGATATATCAAAGTCAATTCATATGCCAAAATTCTGGGATCTTTAGATACTCCTTTAGATACTCGAAGAATGTGAGGTTGAGCGAAGCTTCTACTCGTCAGAGGCTGAGCTTCTGCGAAGACTCAGCTTTAGATGAGGAAATACATGCGTAGCATGTATCACTATTTATCATATTGAATGAGAGTACGAAGTTCTCAACCGTATGGGAGAGGATTCACGAAGTGAATACTCGAAGAATGAGAGGCGGGTTCGGAGCATAGCGATTACTCATCGAATTTAGATGCGGATTCCCGTAGAGAATACTCGAAGAATGAGAGGCGGGTTCGGTAGTACTCGACCGTATGGGAGAGGATTACATGCTACGCATGTAATACCTGAAGAATGATAGTATTACATGCGTAGCATGTAATACTCGCAGTATGAGAGGTTGTGCGAAGCTCAAACCCGTCAGAGGGAAGACTCATCTAGGGACTCTCTAGTATATCAAAAAAGTTAGAAATAAAAAGAGCATAGTACTTGTGACTGTCTAAATAGCAAAATATTCCAGAAATCGTCAAATCGAGGAAAAAGCGTTCAAATGCGTAGGAGGCTTCGTAGTAGGCTGATTAATATGAGAAACTCTAATGAGTTTCTAAAGCAGAGCAATGGGAATCCTATGATATCCTCTGCGAGTAACTAAAGTTCCTTAGCATATAATCATCAGATACTTATCTGCCAAGCTAAGACGGACCATGTTCATCATAACAGGCTAGCACTTTGGCCTTTCATACACGGTCGAGTTACTAAAGTACCTCTCATTCTACGAGTATTCACTGCAGGAATACTCTCTTAAAATCGAGTATTCCCTTAAGGGAATACTCTCTTAAAAGCGAGTATTACAGGCGTAGCCTGTAATCCTCTCCCATATGGTCGAGTTACTTCGTTCCTCATCTAAAGATGAGTCTTCGCAGAAGCGCAGCCTCTCATTCTTCGAGTGATACATGCTACACATGTAGTCCTCACTTTACAGATGAGCTTTTGCAGAAGCGCATCCTCTCATAAAATCGAGTATTGACTACGTGAATCCTCTCTTAAAAGCGAGTATTCCCTTAGGGGAATCCTCATCTAAAGATGAGTCTTCGCAGAAGCTCAGCCTCTCATAAAATCGAGTATTCACTACGTGAATCCTCTCGCTTTGCTCGAGTTACTAAAGTACCTCTCTTAAAAGCGAGTATTCCCTTAGGGGAAGACTCATCTTAAAATCGAGTATTACAGGCTACGCCTGTAATCCTCATCTAAAGATGAGTCTTCCCAAAAGCTCAGCCTCTCGAGTTGCGCGAGTGATTACGTTTCTCTGGCGAGTATGCGCGGTGCTCAACCTCTAATTCTTCGAGTATTTGCGGCGCTCATTCGTTAACAAGTTAGATCGACTCACCTATACTAGTCTAGAAAATGATTAACAGTAAGAATATTAACGTTTGTGGTATTGAGAAGCTTTACGAGCTTTTTTCAAACCATATTTACGACGTTCTTTAATACGAGAATCTTGTGTTAAAAAACCTTGTGTACGTAATGTTTTACGAATAAGAGTTTCAGTAGTTTGATCTAGTGCACATAAAGCACGAGCAATTGCTAATCGAATTGCTTCTGTTTGACCGATTAAACCACCACCTTTTACTTTTACTATAGTATCTAACTCAGTTAAAGCTACAGTACTAGCACCGAAAATATTTGGTGTTTGAGAACTATCACCTTCTTGTGTTCCTTCACTTGTTGTCATATTTGTTAATACAGTACTAGGGGCGTTAACTGCTAATAATGAAAATGTATTATTATGTAAATATAAGTTAGCTGGTTTTTCATTAATAATAATCTGACCAGTTCCTTTAACCAATGTTGCTTGAGCAACTGCTTCTTTTCTACGGCCAACACCACGAGCTAGAATTTCCATATTTAAATGTTATGAGTTTATTTTTGGTTGTACAAGATTCATAATCTCTTAATAAATAAAAAACGAACCAACGCAAGTAAGATTACTAGCGTAGTAGTACAAGCTACGCTAGTAATCGAAAGATAACGCAGCTACCTTAACTACCGTAGCATTACTCTCATTCTTCGAGTGATATATGCTACGCATGTATTATTCTCTTAAAATCGAGTGACTTCGTTCCTCTGACGAGTGACTTCGTACTTTTCATTTTTCGAGTGACTTCGTTCCTCTGGCGAGAGATAGTACCTAGACAGTCAAGGAGCCCGTCCTTGCTACGCGCAGAAGTTCGACTTTCGATTGACCCGGCATATCCTCAATGAGTTTTCGCTATGCTCATCCTCATCGAAGCAGACGAGTGCTTCGACCAACTTTTTCCTAAAATAAAATACTTTCATATACGGCAAATATTATAAGCTACCATTTCGATAGCGACGTTGTACGAATTACAAAAATTAAGTGATGATAATATAGATATACCTTATAGCATGATTAAATAATATTCTCGACGTGGAATATTCGATTATAAAATGTATTGCAAAATGTGGCAATTGTAAGCACCAATATTAAGGTTTCATTTCTTACTCGCGACTTACTGGGGGACATCGTACTCATCATAAAAAGTACATTGTCTACTGGATATGAGCTAACGCTATTTAGGCCGGATGCGATGGTTTTTCTAAGTATTCGCAAAACATAGTATGCGGGAAACATACACAGTGACCTGACCGCATATGTTTCGCCGCATGCTAGCGCAGTGTTCGCAATGCTCGGAGGCGAGTTCGTAGTGTATCAAATAAGCGGTTTAGGAAGACTAGTTTTCAAAATCGATATTAAGAACTGAGCATCTCCTATCGCCTAGAGCATAACTCTGAACCGAGAAGCTTGCACCGGCTAAAATTATTGTGCACTTAATTTACGAACTTGTTCTAATGCATTGAAGCGGTCTGTAATTAAAGGAGCTTCTTGACGATCTTCTGTAAAATATTCGTTAGGACGAGGGCTACCAAATACGTCATAAGCTAAACCTGTAGAAACAAAAAGCCAACCAGCAATAAATAAAGAAGGAACTGTAATACTGTGAATTACCCAGTAACGAATACTTGTTAAAATGTCCGTGAATGGACGCTCAATGGATTTACCTGCCATGCTTAACAGTGTGTTTACTCGAGAAACGAGTCTTTTTTAACTATATGTGTGCTGCCTTCTACTAATAATACGTAAATTTATTTAATTCTACGGTTCTCACCTTATATACCCCCAGGGGAATTCGAATCCCCGTTTCTTCCGTGAAAGGGAAATGTCCTAGGCCTCTAGACGATGGGGGCTTTTAAATAATTACATTTTACCTTACTTTTTTGTTTTTGTCAATTCACAAAAGTCACTTTTCTCCCTCTCATTCTTCGAGTATTCACTTCGTGAATCACTCTCTCTTATGATACATGCTACGCATGTATTCTTCTCCCATACGGTCGAGAAGTTCTTCTCATTCTTCGAGTATTCACTACGTGAATCCTCATCTAAAGATGAGTATTCGCTATGCTCATCCTCTCATTCTTCGAGGATTACAGGCTACGCCTGTAATCCTCTCTTAAAAGCGAGTGACTTCGTTCCGCATCTAAAGAGGAGTCTTCGCAGAAGCTCAGCCTCTCATTCTTCGAGTATTCCCTACGGGAATCCTCTCCCATACGGTCGAGAAGTTCCTCTCGTAAACTCGAGTATTACATGCGTAGAATGTAATCCTCTCATTCTTCGAGTATTCCTGGCGGAACCCTCTCCCATACGGTCGAGTTACTAAAGTTCCTCGCATTCTTCGAGTATTCACTTCGTGAATCCTCTTTCATTCGGTTAAGCGAGAACAAGCGATTAGTGAGTAAAATCGGCATGCTAATCATAATTCTACTGTAAAGAAAAAAAGGCCAAGAAGAAGAAGAAAGACGCTTTACATAAATAAAACACTCACAGTATTAACTGTATCTAAGGTTAGATATTAATACACAAACATTTTTTAATGGAGAGTTGTTAAGTAAGGTGCACGTACACTTGTAAAATAAGGTTTTGATTTCGAGAGTGGGGTCTTCGTTTCATTTTATACGTTTAACGTTCATAGACCGAGCCAACTCAAGGAATAAAACTACACTCTTACGTTTGCGTTAAACCTGCCATATATAAATGCAATACGAACTTCCAAGGTAGTCTTATTCACGAAATAAGACTACCTTTTCGTAAACTAAAGTATTCACTACGTGAATCCTTTCGTAAACTCAAGTATTCACTACATGCGTAGTGAATCCTTTATTGTTTCGTTTTATGAGACTATAAAAACTAGAACCCCAATATACTTTTAACAGAATTATTTAGCATTTAAAGATTCCCAGCTCATTGTTACGTTATCTAAAATTACAGAACTGTTGTAGATTTCTAAAATAATAACTAAAAATACTGCAAATAATGCCATAAATGTACCCATTAAAACTGTTGTACCCCAGCCTGGTAAAACTTTACCAGCTTCAGAATTTAATGGACGTAATAAAGTACCTAATGGAGTAACTAAACCAGTATCAGCGGATAAATCAACTGCACTTGCTTTTGCTTTAGATGTTCCTGTTGCCATATAAAAAATAATATCAAATTTTTTTTACTTTCTGTAATTATAGTAGTCTCCTAATGCATAAAAATTTTATAATCGTTTTTTCTATATGCAAACTTCAGACTAGTCAAGATTTCTAGAAAAGCTGTAATAAAGCCAATAAAACCCGAAGTCTACGCTAGTTATCTTAAGCCAATACCCGCCAGAAGAACGAGAGGTACTCGAGCAAATTGATAGGAACTTCTCGACCGTATGGGAGAGGATTACAGGCTACGCCTGTAATACTCGCTTTTAAGAGAGTATTCCCTTAAGGGAATACTCGATTTTAAGAGAGTATTCCCGTAGGGAATACTCGAAGAATGAGAGGCTGAGCTTCTACGAAGACTCATCTTTAGATGAGGAACTTCTCGAAGAATGAGAGGAACGAAGTCACTCGATTTTAAGAGAGGGCGTAGTACTCGACTGTATCGGAGAGGTTGTTTTATTTGAATACGATAGCTTTTATTACAAAAAGTTTTAACTATAATAACTAATGGAGACTTATTTTGAATAACATTACTTTAGTTTTATGGAAAGCTCTGCTTTTTTCTTTACCTTTTTCCTATGGTTTCTATTATTAAGTGTCACTGGTTATTCAGTGTATGTTAGTTTCGGTCCACCTAGTAAACGTTTACGTGACCCATTTGAAGAACATGAAGATTAATTCTTTAGTTCTTGTTTTATAAAAAAAATAGTTATAGCAATTCAGCTTTGTAACTATTTTTCTTGCATGCTTTATAGATGTTGCAGTAGCTTTGCTGTAACATCTTTCTCTCTGAACTCGCTTTTTTTTAATTTACTATAATTTATTTTTTCTTGACAAGCCTAGGCTTTAAAAGTGTTGACCTATTTTTATTTTCGAGCTTGCTTTCTTAGAGGATCTTGCGTACCTCGAGCAACGCAAGAGGAACGGAGTCACTCGAGCAACGCAAGAGGCTGAGCTTCTGCGAAGACTCATCTACAGATGAGGAATACATGCGTAGCATATATATATATATATATATATATCTCACTCGATTTTAAGAGGATTCCCGCAGGGAATACTCGAAGAATGAAAGGAGGGTTCGTACATGCGTAGTATGTACTACTGGATTTTAAGAGAGGCGGGTTCGTAAGTTATCGACCGTATGGGAGAGGGTTCCCATACGGGAATACTCGAAGAATGAGAGGCGGTTTCGGAAGTAATCGAATATTTACTTTACTCGAATGTAATGAGAGAAAAGGCAGCGCATTTGCAAATACTCTTGCGTTGCTTGCTCATTTTTAGATACTCGAGACTATTAACTTTAGTTATTCGACTAATGTGGAGGTCAAAGAACTCGTTTATTAAGATGTGAAATAGTAGTTACTCAAGCAACGTAAGCTTTGTTTGAAATTATATAAACAAAAAGGAGTAGTCCATATCAATATTCTGTGTTATGGACTACTCAAGAAATTTAAATAAATAATTGACCAAATTCGAATTATTTAATCATACGTGGAGGATCACGGAAGAAAATAGAGAAGAAAATAATTCCTAAAGTACCAATAAGTAAGAAGGTATATACTAACGCTTCCATAGTGAAATAAGATAGATATATTTTTATGAAAAAGAGTAGAAATCCAAATTTAGTCAATGTAAGCAGACTTTTTGACATGCAAATTGTCGGGAAGAGGCTTCTTAATTTTTTAATAACTAAATTCATTTGCTTTGAGAATTTCAAAGCCCATCTTTGAATCTAAACGTACTACAAAAATTATAAAAATATTTAATGAAAAAAGTACAGAATTTTAAATGATTTTTATCAATCTAGCAGCAGAGTAGTACACCTCCTCTCATACTTCGAGTATTACATGCGGAGCATGTAATCCTTTCCCATACGGTCGAGAACTTCCGAACCTGCCTCTCATTCAATATGATAAGAAGTGCCTCTGACGAGTATTCGATATGCTCATCCTCTGACAAGTATTCGCTATGTTCATCCTATGACGAGTATTCGATATGCTCATCCTCTGACGAGTATTCCCTATGATCATCCTATGACGAGTATTCGATATGCTCATACTCTGACGAGTATTCCCTATAATCATCCTATGACGAGTATTCGATATGCTCATCCTCTGACGAGTATTCGCTATGCTCATCCTCTGACGAGTATTCGCTATGCTCATCCTCTGACGAGTATTCGCTATGCTCATCCTCTGACGAGTATTCGCTATGCTCATCCTCTTTTAAAATCGAGTATTCACTACGTGAATCCTCTCGCGTTGCTCGAGTTACTAAAGTACCTCATCTATACAGATGAGTATTCGCAGAAGCCTCAGATTAAGACTAATCCTTATGTTACGCATTTACTGCGCATACTTCGAATAGTTAGCGATCCACGGTAAAGATTTTAATCTTATCTTTGCTTTTGATGAATTCAAAGAGCAAAAAGGAAAGTCTGGGTGTTAAGCACCCAGACTTTAGTAACAAGAGTAGTGTCGAAGACAAATTCTTCGACAATACTTTTGAGAGTAGTTTTTTAGATGATTAGAAAGCTTCACGTAAAGAACTTGTGTCACCAAGTTTTTTGTACTTACCGAATTCTAAGGAATCGTTGATGTCGTCATCAATACCAGCAAATACATCACGGAAGATAGTACGAGCACCATGCCAAATGTGACCGAAGAAGAATAGTAATGCAAAAGATAAGTGACCAAACGTGAACCAACCACGTGGGCTACTACGGAAAACACCATCAGATTGTAATGTAGAACGATCAAATTCAAAAATTTCACCTAATTGAGCTTTACGTGCATATTTTTTAACAGTAGCTGGGTCATTAAATGTTAAACCATCTAATTCACCACCGTAGAAAGTAACAGAAACACCAACTTGTTCAATACTATATTTAGATTCAGCTTTACGGAATGGAACGTCTGCACGTACAACACCATCTTTATCTAATAATAATACAGGGAATGTTTCAAAGAAAGTAGGCATACGACGTACGAATAATTCACGACCATCTTGATCTTTGAATACTGCGTGACCTAACCAACCTACCGCAATACCATCACCACTGTTCATAGCACCTGTACGGAATAAACCACCTTTTGCTGGGTTATTACCAATATAATCGTAGAAAGCTAATTTTTCAGGGATTTTAGACCATGCTTCTGTTAAAGAAGCACCTTCTGCTAAACTTGTTTGAACACGTTTTTGAATTTCTTGTTGGAAGAAACCTTGGTCCCATTGATAACGAGTAGGGCCAAATAATTCAATTGGAGTAGCAGCACTACCATACCACATTGTACCAGCTACTACGAAAGCTGCCCAGAATACAGCAGCAATACTACTAGATAATACAGATTCAATACTACCCATAGATAAACCAAAATATAAACGAATAGAAGGACGAACACATAAGTGGAATAAGCCCGCTAATACGCCTAAAATACCTGCTGCAACGTGGTGCTAGTTAAAAAAGAGAAACAAGTACGCAATTATCAACACGACATATTTACGAAGTGAATATGTTAGTCATCGTAAACACTTGTCGACGTTAAATTGCTAGTGTGTCTTTTTTTAAGTGGACTATATCTTCAACCTTCGTTTTTTTCTTTTTTTCTTTTCAACTTAACCGATTAGTAATTTAGACAAAATGAATAAGACATACGTGATCGGTGTACAATGGACAAATAAGTAATCTTTATTAGATATTCGGGTTTACTTTTTGTGTTATTGGTGAACAATCATTAATTGCTTTACATAGACGCCATAAACGAGGGATATTAGGTTCTTGTAAATGCTCATTTTTTGTTCTCGCATCAATAATTCGTGACCAGCGATGATAGGCAATGTATTTTGCAGTTCGCAATTTATAGTTTGATAAATATTGAACTAACAAAAGATGTGACTCTAAAGAAGCTATTGAAATTCGATAATATGGAGTTGTTGCTCGATCAGGATGCCTGTAATTTGTCAAAAGAGTCACGGAAGCTTTGGAATTACATATTTGACCAATTTTTTTTAATACAGCTTCATCACCGAGCTCACATTTTTGCGTGATATAAAATGTTGTTATTAAACGTTTACTTACATTGGATTCCTTACTAGCCGTCAACAGACTGGCAGAAAATCCGCCATCTGAGTCAATAAAGCCAGATAGCCAAGCATTATGGAAAGAAACCTTATTAAGATCTGGTTTGTCTACTCGTAGTGCGGTATTTACTGGGAAACATCCACACTCAATTCCACTAGCAACCCATTTTTCAAATTGAACATGACGTTTTGGCAATACGAAATTGCCATTAAATATATAAAAAAGTCGATAAATATTATTTTTGCTACCGACATAATATTTCCAATAGACTTTGTTGTCATGGCTTGTTTTGTTTACCGAGCCAAATCCCAGTAATTGTTTGATTCGGTAAAGTGGTTTTGGATCATTTTGACAAATTTCAAAAATTAAACGAGGTTTGCAACCTGCTTCCTGTTTAACATACCAAGTCCCATCTCCTTCTGCAAACCCAATAAACCAAGCTAAAAAAGCAGGATTTGGGTCCTTTATATGCTGTGGTTTATATTTACTAATATATTCTGTAAAGTCAAAAGAAGATGTAGAATTGGACTGAAATTGTTCGAAACCTCCCTTTTTCGGATTGATGGCAGAAGAAATGATAGTATCACGTAAATACGAATACTTCAATTGATTAAAGTTGAAAGAAAAAAGAAGTTACTATAAATAGGCTTATACTTCATTTGAAGTCTTTTATTGTTGGATAACCTATTATACAAAGGTGCTTCACGTGTAGTCTCTGAGGATCCTACAAATTGATAAGAGTTATTTTTATATTTGTTTAAATAAATCATATTTCGAAATTTTTCTATGTAGTTTCCTGCTGATTGTCCCTACCAAAAAGATTTTCCCAAAGAATTTTTCGTCTCTGGACTATTGGATTAGTGGAAAAGAATCTCGAAAGATTCTTCCATATTGACAATTGGTACTTATTTGAAATTGCCATGTCGGGATGTTCCAGCATATAGTGAAGTTTTTATCATCATTTTACAATGAAGGCGACCCACTCAATTAAGCCGCGATACCACCTGGGTTATACGGGTCAAAACCATCAGCACCCCATGAAGGTTTTACTGGTTGTACACTACCTGTTAAACCATAAGGGTCAGAAACCCAAATACCAGGACCAAATACGCCCGTTACATGGAACGCACCAAAACCAAAACATAATAAACCTGCTAAGAATAAGTGAATACCAAAAATTTTTGGTAAGTCTAAAGCAGTTTTACCTGTGCGGGGATCGCGGAATAATTCTAAATCCCAGTATACCCAGTGCCAAACAGCAGCTAAGAATAAAGCACCAGATAATACGATGTGCGCAGCAGCTACACCTTCATAACTCCAAAGACCTGGGTTTGTAGTTGTTTCACCATTAATTGTCCAACCACCCCAAGAGTTAGAAATACCTAAACGAGTCATGAATGGAAGAACGAACATACCCTGACGCCACATTGGGTTTAATACTGGGTCAGATGGGTCAAAAACTGCAATTTCAAATAAAGCCATAGAACCTGCCCAACCAGAAACTAAAGCTGTGTGCATTAAATGCACGGCAATCAAACGACCTGGGTCGTTAATTACTACTGTATGTACACGGTACCAAGGTAAACCCATAGTGTTACCATTTAAATTTTTTTACTTAATTCTTTGCTTGACTTACTACTAAAGTAATAAAATAGTTTCGAATAAATAAATAATAAAAGGAACTATTAAAAATAGTTTTTGATTCTGAACTAAGCAAATTAAGCAAACTATATTGTCTCATTGATTGATCACGATTTGTTCTACTTTATATGCTTAGTATTAAGTAATTATATTATAATAGAAAATTCAAACTGTCAAAATCTCTTTAAAAAAATCAGCTTCTTATAAATAAACGCTAGCTAATATTGAGTAACTAAAGTGCATGAAACGGAGCAAGCCGAGTCACCGAGTGATACATGCTACGCATGTATTTCTCATCTAAAGATGAGTCTTTGTAGAAGCTCAACCTCACATTCTTCGAGTATTCACTTCGTGTATCCTCACATTCTTCGAGTATTCACTTCGTGTATCCGCACATTCTTCGAGTATTCACTTCGTGTATCCGCACATTCTTCGAGTATTCACTTCGTGTATCTTCACATTCTTCGAGTATTCACTTCGTGTATCCGCACATTCTTCGAGTATTCACTTCGTGTATCCTCACATTCTTCGAGTATTCACTTCGTGTATCCGCACATTCTTCGAGTATTCACTTCGTGTATCCTCACATTCTTCGAGTATTCACTTCGTGACGAACCCGTCTCTCCCATACGGTCGAGTACTAACGAACCCACTTGTTTTATAATAGAGAGATACATGCTTAGCATGAATTCCTCATCTAAAGATGAGTCTTCGCAGAAACTCAGCCTCTCATTCTTCGAGAAGTGCCTCTGACGAGTATTCGCTATGCTCATCCTCTCATACTTCGAGTAGTGCCTCATCTAAAAATGAGTCTTAGCAGAAGCTCAGCCTCTCATTCTTCGAGTATTCACTTCGTGAATCCTCTCTTAAAATTGAATATTACAGGCGTAGCCTGTACTCCTCTCTTAAAATCGAGTATTACAGGCGTAGCCTGTACTCCTCTCTTAAAATCGAGTATTACAGGCGTAGCCTGTAATACTCTCAGGTTGCTCGAGTTACTATAGTTCCTCGGTCTAGTATTCGCTACGCTCATCCTCTCGTAAACTCAAGTATTCACTACGTGAATCCTCATCTAAAGATGAGTCTTCGCAGCAGCTCATCCTCTCATTCTTAGAGTATTACATGCTACGCATGTAATACTCTGATCGTCGAGTAAAAATCGAAATAGTAGAGAAGTTTGTTTAACGAGTTTTCATATTAACTTTTTTACTACGAGATGTTACAGTTCCTTTAAATAATTTTTGAACTTTTTTAGTATTAGATTGTACTTGTTGCATACGTGTACGAAGTTTCTGTGCTAAACGAATATATGTTAATAATTGAGTTAACACATATTTGATAGAATTACGAGAATCATCATTAGCAGGAATAATATGGTCTGCTAAAGCTGGGTTACAGTTTGTATCTACAATATTTAACATTTTAATACCCATTTTTTTACATTCACGTACGGCATTCATATTTTCTTGTTGACCAATAATAATCGCAATATTATTCGAAATTTGTTTACGTGTTAATTTTGTCATATTTGCAATACCACCAAAGTATTTTAATAAACTTTGCCATTTTTTCTTACGAATAGCAGCAGTTTTTTTGGATTTTGTGCGTAATTTTGCATCAAAAATTTTATCGATAGAGTATTTCATTTTAGGATCTACTAAACGACGCATAACTAATTGAACAGTTTGTTGAATATTTTGTTGAGCTGCATTTGCTTCAGCAGCATTCATAGAACCAACAGCGTTATAACGAATAGTTAATGCTTTAACACGAGGAATAAAACTTAATAAACGACGTTGTGCATCTAAACGCATTAATTTTGTTTTTACAATGGAAACAATTTTTTGTTCAACTGCTAATTGTGTACGAACATTTGTTAATTCTTTATAAATAGCTTGTTTAATTTGTAAACGTTTTGCAAAAATTTCTTTTTGTTGTGTTAATACTTTTTGAGTGGCGTTAATTTCTTGGCCTAATAGTTGTAATTCCGTATGTAATGTTTTGATTTGTTCTTGTAAATAGGAGCTAGATTGACTAAATTTAATTAATAATTTACTAAAAATAACAAAGTTGCCTTTTTCATTTTTTGCAGTAGCAAATGACGCACCTTCCGTTTGTGCGCGCATTGCTAAAATGATTTTATTAAATAATTCTTTTGGTGGACTTGGAACAATAGCTAAAGAAGAATCAGAAGATTTTGTTAATTGTGCATAAGGACCTACATATGTTTGTTGGCCTCCTTGCGGATTTAAAGATGCTTGTTGTTGAGCTAGTTTATTTAATTGTACACTAACAACTAACAAAGCTTTAAATTCCTGTAATTTTGCACATTTTAAATTATATTGTGTTGTTAATTGAGCATATTTATTTTGTAATTGTGTTACATTACTAAATAATTGTTGATTTGTTTTATCTAAAAGTTCACATTTAGCTAATAACTGTTGACGTTTTGTAAATAAAAGCTGCGCTTTTTCAATTAATTGTTGACGTTTTTGCATTAAAATAGAACTACGAGATACTAAAGACATTGTAACCCAATTAGCACCTTGTGTATTTTCTGCATTTGTTTGAAGACGATTTAAAACCGTACGACCAATTTGAACTAATAGTTTGGTTTTTGTATTTAATTTATCTAATTTACTTAAGAAATACTGTTTAATACGTTGGCGTTTTTGCAAGATTTGTGTCATGATTTCTTGCTTTTGCTGTAAAATTGGACGAATTTTAGAAATAGATTTGACAATAGTTTTCCAGTTTGTCAACATACCACCTAACCAACGAGTATTTACAAAGAAATTCTTACTAAATAAAGCAGCACGTGCAATTAAACTAGAAGAAATTTTACTTGTTCCAACAAATAAGAATGTACGACCTTTTGCTGCATATTTACTCACTGCTTTTAATGCTTGTGTTAAACATTGACGTGTTTTTAATAAATTTACAAAATAACGACCATTTTTAACAACAGGACGTAAACCACTATTTGCACGACGACTAGACCATAAATACTTTTTCATATTTGCTTGGCATTTTACTGTTTTATCACCGAAATGTAAACCATTTTTAACCATTTGTCGAACGGCTTGACGTGTACGTAATTTTAACGTAGAGGCAGAAAGTGGAGCTAATTTAATAACTTTAGCTAATACAACGGGTGCATCTTGGATTTTTGTATTTAATGTTTTTGTTACTTGAACACGAACACGTTGTCCTGCTTTTGCTCCTAATCCTAAACGAATTAATGCAACCACGGATTCATTATTTGCTCGCATTTTAATTGCAATAAATTTACCGTAACGTGGAGCACGCGCTGGAACAGTTACTGTAAAGAAACTACCTGCTTTTAAAGCAGTTGAATTGGAAGTAACTTTGGAGTCAGCTTCTTGTTTAATAATTTTTGCGAAACCATAATTTCTTTTTAAACGTGTAATTAAAACAGAATACTCATTTCCAACTGTTGCATTTGGTACAATTAATGGATATACTGTATTACCTACGGAATATTCCGCTTGACCACTACCTAAAGGGCCAGTTTTTGTAATACGTACTTGTAAAACAGTACCTAAAATTTCAGGTAATGCAATACTATCACTTTTAATCGTTTTAATTTTACGAGCAATTGCATATTTTACTTTACCTGTTACTGATTGAATTTTTGTAATTTCAATTTGTGCTGTTTCACCTACTACCGTATTTGGTACAAATACAGAAATATTACGAGATAACGTAGCAATACCGACGCCTGTTGGGCCTAAAGCACTAATTTCAACATCACAAATAGTACCCACTGTAATATTTTTTTGTTGGGCAAATTTGCGCATAGTACTATCGTTGAAACGTGTTTGTTTACGACGAGAATTCATTTTTGTTTTTGTTTCCATAGTTAGAAGAAGACTTTAATTTAAAATTATTTTCTTAAAAAAACCTCTTTGTTATTAAAAAAAGTAGATTGGATTTCGAACGTAGCGAGGAGGGGCGTAACGAATACACGAAGTATGCGAGGATTCCCGCAGGAAATACTCGAAGAATGGGACGTACTTTAGTAACTCGAGCAACGCGAGAGGATTACAGGCGTTGCCTGTAATACTCGATTTTAAGAGCGGCGGGTTCGGAAGTTCTCGATTTTAAGAGAGAATGAGCATAGCGAATACTCGTCAGAGGAACGAAGTCACTCGTCCGCGGAATACATGCGTAGCATGCTTGATTTTAAAAGAGGATCTATAGATACTCGATTTTAAGAGCCGATTACATACGTAGCATGTAATCGAATGAATGGCGGGTTCGCTTTAAATACTCGCCAGAGGCGGGTTTGGTAGTACTCATCTGCTAAGCTTAGAAGAGGGATGCTACGCTCGTAATCCACTCGCTTAGGCGTGTTTCTCCGTAGAATCGGGAACCTTCCGCAGTATAGCGTTACTGGGGAACGTTCGTCATAGCGTAGATTGTAATACTACACTAGTAATCTTAGTAAGATTCCAAGACTGGACTAACTAATCTAAATAGTTTTTTAAAACTTGTTTTTAGCACCCTAATTACATTTTGGTTCAGAACGGATTGGATATTTCTTTTTTTGCAAATAAACAAAGTGAAGATTATTGGACTAGATTAATACAAACCTATCTTTAAGTTAACACTCATCATTAGTTAACTATAATGATTGAATTCATCTTATATTCAATCTTAAATGACTCTATTTCAATTATTTTCTTTTATATTCTATATTCCCTTAATGCCTTCATGACATAAACAGCAAAAAAGAGAAAATTCTGCTAGGTAAAGTAACTAAGAAGTAATAGCATCAAAATATACTCGAAGAATGAGAGGTGCTTTAGTAACTCGAGCAACGCGAGAGTCCCCTAAGGGAATACTCGATTTTATGAGAGGATTCATGCAGTGTATACTCGATTTTAAGAGAGGATTCACGCAATGTATACTCGATTTTAAGAGCGTATTCCGACAGCAATACTCGAAGAATGAGAGTATTCCCCTAAGGGAATACTCGATTTTAAGAGAGGTACTTTAGTAACTCGAGCAAAGCGAGAGGATTACAGGCGTAGCCTGTAATACTCGATTTTAAGAGAGGCGGGTTCGGTAGTTCTCGACCGTATGGGAGAGGATTCCCTTAAGGGAATACTCGAAGAATGAGAGGAATACATGCTACGCATGTAATACTCGAAGAATGAGAGGAATACATGCTACGCATGTAATACTCGAAGAATGAGAGGAATACATGCTACGCATGTAATACTCGAAGAATGAGAGGAATACATGCTACGCATGTAATACTCGAAGAATGAGAGGAATACATGCTACGCATGTAATACTCGAAGAATGAGAGGAATACATGCTACGCATGTAATACTCGAAGAATGAGAGGAATACATGCTACGCATGTAATACTCGAAGAATGAGAGGAATACATGCTACGCATGTAATACTCGAAGAATGAGAGGAATACATGCTACGCATGTAATACTCGAAGAATGAGAGGAATACATGCTACGCATGTAATACTCGAAGAATGAGAGGAATACATGCTACGCATGTAATACTCGAAGAATGAGAGGAATACATGCTACGCATGTAATACTCGAAGAATGAGAGGAATACATGCTACGCATGTAATACTCGAAGAATGAGAGGAATACATGCTACGCATGTAATACTCGAAGAATGAGAGGAATACATGCTACGCATGTAATACTCGAAGAATGAGAGGAATACATGCTACGCATGTAATACTCGAAGAATGAGAGGAATACATGCTACGCATGTAATACTCGAAGAATGAGAGGAATACATGCTACGCATGTAATACTCGAAGAATGAGAGGATTCACGAAATGAATACTCGAATGAGAGGTTGAGCGCAACTCCTACTTGTCAGAGGAACTTCTCGAAGAATGAGAGGCTGAGCTTCTGCGACGACTCATCTTTAGATGAGGAACGAAGGAACTCGGGTACGCAGTAACTCGAATTTACAAGAGGTACGAAGTAACTCTTCTAATATTATATAATATAATGGAGCGAGAGAACCTCATCCTCATCTGAGCAGATGAGGATGAGCAAAGTATATGCTTTGCGCATCCCCTGTTACTCACCAGATTTATTTTAGTAACTCGAATGTAATGAGGGCTACAGGCCATATTTTTGGAAAGAATGAATTCGACTTAGTAATGTTTTTCATACCACCAAAACATAATTATCTAAAGAAACTACGTTCTTTGCTTACAAATGGTAATAACCCCATAACACGTGCACTTTTAACCGTTTTTGCAACAAAACGTTGTTGTTTAGCGCTTAAACGTGTTTGACGACGAGGTAATAATTTACCACCTAACCCAATATAATATTGTAATAAACCCGTATTTTTATAATCAATTAAACGACGATTATAAAAAGTTTTTTCCGGTTTATCTTTTAATAAAATAATTAAGGATTTGGCAGGAATTAAAGGTTTAATTGGTTTTTGAACTTTTGCTGTACGACTATCTTGAGATGGTAAGCCAGAAGAAAAACTACGCGGTTTTGTACTTACTTGTGTCGCAAGAGTAGTAGTGCTCGGTGCTACTACTTGTGATTTTGATCCAGTATTAGTACCCATTGTTGATGTTGTTACTGTTTTTGGAGTTTTGGATTTCGTTTTTTTTGTTTACGAGCTAATAATTGTGTTAAGGATAATACGCGATTTGTTTTAGTATTTGTTGTTGTTTTCATAACTAAAATAGAAAAATAAAAAAAAATTCTGCTAAAATATCTCTAGAGTTTTTGAGCGCAAAAAGCCCTTAACTTCAATATCCTTGAACCATAGCAGTTTAGTTAGAAAGATAACTTCGCTATCTTTCTAATTTACGCAAATAAGATTACTTGCGTAGGTTGCTTATGCTCTAAAGCGTAAGGAACATTATTTCGATAAAAAAAATTAAAGCAAATAAGATTCTTCTAGCTTTAACTTATTCGACTTTTTTTATCGAAAACTGAACTTAAGTTGACTCAGTACTTTTAGTTTATTTTAGTTCTGTAAACTCGACTCTATATAGAAGATTATTTAATATTAGTATGATGTGGTCATAAATACGAACTAAAGCATACTCATTATACGCGATACTTGAAGATAATAGCAGGATTCAGTTCAATACCGAAGTACTCTACTAGAAAAGTAACGGACTATTAACGAACGCATCTGCTAAGATGAGGGTCTGCATACACTCGAGCAACGCGAAAGGAACGAAGTCACTCGATTTTAAGAGTGGAGGAGCGAAGCGAATACTTGCCAGAGAAACTTCTCGAAGAATGCGAGGCGGGTTCGGAAGTTCTCGACCGTATGGGAGAGGATTCCCTTAAGGGAATACTCGAAGAATGAGCGGATTACATGCTACGCTTGTAATACTCGAAGAATGAGAGGATTCACGTAGTGAATACTCGAGTTTACGAGAGGATGAGCACAGCGAATACTCGACAGAGGAAATTCTCGAAGAAGGAGAGGTTGAGTGCATCACATACTAGCCAGGGTGATTCACGAAGTGAATACTCGAAGAATGAGAAGAACGTAGTCACTCGAGCAAAGGCAAGAAGCGGGTTAGGAGCGTAGTAATCCCAGAAAGTAATAGACCGTATGGGATGTCCGTTGAGTTTCTAGAGGGTCGGTAGCCACTTGTCTGCAAAGACAAAGAAAGGAGAAGCTTGTTGGATTTCAATCCTCTACTGGTAAGATCTAGAGAAAATGAAGCGACTCATAGTTCTGTATATGCCAAGAGGACAACAGAACTAGAATAAAAAGTAGTACCTATTGAAGAATTATTATAACATAAAAACGGTTTGTGTGTAAAAAAAACCAAAACTTTGTTTTAGCTAAAAAAAAATGATCAAGCAGAGCCTAATAAAGTGTGCGTAGTTATGATGTAATATTGTAGAGGAAACTTCTGCCTAGAGTGTCGGGCTCTAGAATCCAAGTAGCTTATCCTGAAGTGAAGACGCTATAACCATTATTGTAAAGGAACAGACTCTGGCACAATAGGGGGAAACATGGAGAGTATAGCATGCTACTAAATCAGAGCTTATGAGAGTTCGTGTGGAGAGGATTACAGGCGTAGCCTGTAATACTCGAAGAATGAGAGGATTCCCTTAAGGGAATACTCGAAGAATGAGAGGATTCCCTTAAGGGAATACTCGAAGAATGAGAGGATTCCCTTAAGGGAATACTCGAAGAATGAGAGGATTCCCTTAAGGGAATACTCGAAGAATGAGAGGATTCCCTTAAGGGAATACTCGAAGAATGAGAGGAGACGCGATAAAGGTATAGGTATACGAACGTAGATGGATCGGGAGAAGCTCGCCCGATTATTTCCCCGAATGCTTTCTAAACCCCTAACAATCCAAAAAATAGTATCTTTGAAATGAAACCAAAACCTCCAACTAGGGCATTCAACAAGGGAAGTTACTCACAAAAATGCTAAAAACTCTAATACCATTTATGTAAATAGTACTGTATTTCATAAGCATCCCATTCTTTACATATTATAACATTTTCGGTTTTAGTTTGAAAAGTACTAATCAAAAGCGAATGGAATCCAATAATCGTACTATATGTAAGAAAGGAAAAAGTAATATTTTAGGGAATCGCAAGGGCGAAATCGTACTTTAGTATTCCGCCCGAAATCATCGGTGAGGCTGTGCAATCGTAGAAGCCTGACCATTACGGACCGCACCGAGTCCTTTGTCGAGTATTCGCTATGCTCATCCTCCCAATATGAGGGTACTTTGACTATTATGAAGACGTTCGCATAAAAGCAATACTTTTTCATCGAAAAAAGTAATATTTTAGGGAATCACAAGAGCGAAATCATACTTTAGCTTTCCGCCCGAAATCATCTGGGCGCCTGCGTAATCGGAAGAGTCCGATCCTTGCGGAGTCTCCGCACAGAAACCGTACCTCCCGGTTGGGAACTGTACTATGTATGGAGACTAGCCGATGGCGAGGTTAAACCCCCGTGATACGTGATTGGTGAGAAACTCCTCTGACGAGTATTCGCTATGCTCATCCTCCTTAGCTTCGCAGTGATTCCAAACAAATTAGTTGCTTAGAAAGGGAATTACTTCCCGCATTCGCGAGTTAATAGCTTCGCGAGTAAAAAGAGGACTTCCGCACGACTTCGAACGAATCAAGTAAATGCATTAATCATATTCGTCTATATATATATAGTGTAAAGCCACGCTAGTAAAATCAGGAGCGTAGTACATAATTCAGCGGAGTTCTTCCGTATTCGAAAGAGAAAAGGAAAAACGTTGATCGTAAAAACTTCGTCTATAATATTGTGTATTATTATAGAGCAAATTCTGAACGTTTTAACCCTACCTCCTCAGAGGTCAGCGGCTGAGCTTCTGCGAAGACTCATCTTTACTTTAGATGAGGAATTCTAACGAATTCGCTAGACGATTTGCAAGTATAGGGTCGCACTTATTCGAATTTGGACTAACGTGACTTCATCAAATCAGAGGAAGTCTAACGAATTCGCTAGACGATTTGGAAGCATCGCTTCGCATTACTCGAATCTTTTCATTACTCGAATAACGTGAATTCAGAAAATCAGATGAATTCTAACGAATTCGCTAGAGGATCTGAAAGCCTAACTTTGCATTTACTTCGCATTACTAGAATCTTCGCATTACTCGAATAACGTGAATTCAGCAAACCCTTTTGCTTATTATAACAAGACGTAGCTCGTAAAGACTTCGTTTATTACGAAAAACATCGTCTATTATATAGTCTAACTTCTGAACGTTTTTAACACTAGCTCCGCGGAAGTCAGAGGCTGCGCTTCTGCGAAGACTCATCTTTAGATGAGGAATTCTAACGAATTCAAAAGTTGCTCTGCAAGCAAAACAATGCAATTAGCTAATTCGCAAATCAATGATCTATTACGAGTTGCCACAAAACCTACCAGGTTTTGGATTCCGACTTTTTCAGGGAATACGTCGCGAGCAAAAGCTTCGCAATTCCAAGCTCCGCTATGTAACTTCTCACGAATTCCTCTCGCGTTACTCGAGTGACTTCGTTCCTCGAATTCTAACGAATTAGTATTCGCTCAGCACCTGCCAGCAACTTCTTTGCCTATCAAAGCTGGAATAACTTCGTAATTCAAGCAAATGCAAAAACACCTTGCTAGCTAAAGCAAAGAATCTCTTTATATTCGAATTAAATTCGAATAATGTGAATTCAGCAAATTCGAGTAATGTGAATTTAGCAAATTCTTCCCCGATCCTAACAGGAAATACTTTGGAATTCTTGCGAATTTAGCAGATATTCTGCTTGTCCTAACAGGAAATACTTTGGAATTCGAATTAAATTCGAATAATCTGAATTCAGCAAATTCTTTCCTTGTCCTAACAGGAAATACTTTGGAATTCGAATTAAATTCAAATAATCTGAATTCAGCAAATTTTTTGCTTGTCCTAACAGGAAATACTTTGGATTCACGTAATGAATACTCGAGTTTACGAGAGGATGAGCTTCTGCGAAGACTCATCTTTAGATGAGGATTCCCCTAAGGGAATACTCGAAGAATGAGAGGCACTACTCGAAGTATGAGGGGATGAGCATAGCGAATACTCGTCAGAGGCTGAGCTTCTGCGAAGACTCATCTTTAGGAATTCGTGCGAATTTAGCAGATACTCTGCTTGTAAAACTTCGAACAAATTCGGTTGAATTCCAGGTTCCGTAATTAGTTTGCGGAGCAAAACAGGGGAAATCTTCGAAGAATGCTTCGCAAATCAATACTTGCAAATTCTGCAAATAATTTGCTCGAAATGATTCTAAATTCTTGCGATTCTAGTCAGTAGGTGTCGCAGCTCATCCTGTAACAATCAAGTCGTGAGTTCGATTCCGAACCTCAATAAGTTCAGATCAAATTCTGACGAATTATGCATTTAGCAAATGTTTTGCAAACCAAAACCGAGGAACTTCGACCGACTTCTTACAAACCCTAGCGAATCTCGCAAGTACTTTGCTCAAAATGCTCATAAGCTTTGGTTCAGGTAAATAGCTTCGAACTCAAGTAACTTCTTAGCAAGTCAAAGTTAGCAGCTCGAGGAATTCCTTGGCTTTCGAAAGGTTCGAAACTTTGAGAATTCAAAATTCTCGTTTTCTCTTTTTCGAGCAACGACTTCAAATCCTACGCAAGTCAAAACGTGCGACTTATTCTTAGGAGTGCAATCCCATTCGAATGAAATTCTGGAAACGTAGTCCCAAACAAAGTCCGTCGATGACGGAAATTAACCAGTAACAGGAGTTCGCAGATCCATCTTCGACCAAATTCTCAATATTAATAGAATGCAAAAGAGACAGAATTGAATGCCTGCTCGTACGTTAGTAAAAGGAATAACGTAGCCTCCTAACGAACAAGTTCGAACTTAGCTACGTTACTCAAAATGATATACGAAATTCATTATATATAAACTAACTAAGAGTCGACTACTTCCGTAGCCGACCGCATAAGTTAGGGCACGAAAACAAGTTCGATGCCTCACCGAAATCAAACAACTAATGCGAATTAAAATAGACTAACTAAGGGTCCACTAGTTTTATAGCCGACCGCATAAGTTAGTGCACGAAAACAAGTTCGATGCCTCCTCGAAATCACACAACTAATGCAAATCAAAAACCTCAGGCGAGCAAGTTTACTTCTTGTTGTCGTCTTCAAGAACGCCTTGATAATATTGAGCTACTTGTTCATCAATAGCTTTATCTAAACCTTTTGTACCAAACGCGTCTTTTAGGATTTCTAGCTGGCGCGTTACAGTTAACTTATTACGCTTGTATCTGTGCGTTGTCGTGCTGTCTGCATGACCGACAAATGCCTTTGCAGCTGCTAAACCAGCAATCGCGGAAATGCGAGGCACTAAACGAATAAGGCAGCAGTTAATTGTGTAATTCTTGTTTGTTAAAGCACCAACGCGTTTCATGTGCTTATTAAGTTGTCCAATTACTGTTTTTTCACTAAGCGTAAATGCATTAGCATCGAACTTGGCATCTTTTAAAAACAAATCAAGTTGAATGAGATTATTGAACCGTTTATACACTGAAGCAAATCGGAAAGTCATGTAAGGACTTTGGTCTTTCGCTTTAATTAAGTTAACCGTAAATGCACTACGTTGTACTAAATACGCGCGAATCCTGCCATACGTGATATGTCGCAAATTCGAAACACGTAAACCAGTTAGGAATAGTTAATGCTACACGATCACGCGCAAGTTTTGCGTCTACCAACTTTTGATTAGCTTGTCATAAGCAATCAAGTTTCTGTTGTAATTCTGCAAGTCGTTCCTGGCTTTCTTGCTGAGCTTGCCCATAACGAGCATCAGCCGATTCTTGGATTTTGCGTTGTTGCTCAATAGATTCATCAAGTTTTTGAGATAACGCGTTAATGATATTAGCAGAATGCTCGTCCAACATCTGTTTAAAGCGTACATCATTTGTAGAGGGGGGGGGATAGTACGTCTACATTAAGACCGTCCTCGTTAATAGCAAGAACGTTAGTGTCACGGGAATACCATAGAAACACTAGCCCGTCTTTATAACGAGCAACATCGAAGCCAAGATCTGAAGTTAGTATTGTAAAAACTAGCTAAGCGTAAGGGAAACGTTGCATCAGCTGGGGCAAAATCTCACGACTTACTTTGAAAACATTAACGTTTTTTTAAGCAATCAATAGTAGCTTGAACTAATTGGCGTTGAGTTCGAAAGTCAAGCTCTTTCCATAATGCTAAACCAAAAACATTAGTACGAAGGCAAGCTAGCGTAGCCCAAAATCGGTGACGCATGCTTTCACTTGACTCGCGAAATGAAATTCCCTATTTATTCCAGCAATGCTATGGCGAATTCCTAGTTCAGCCAACTTTTGTCGAACTAGGGTTGAAACGAGAGGAAAGCTGGCGTCACTATGAAAAATTTGACATACACAGAGTTTAGCAACAGTTTTTTCTATCAATATAACGACTTCAGAAGCTATAATGTTGCTTTGCTTTACGTAGTAATGAAGAATGCGACGAGAGTCTAAAATCAATAATTGTCGTAAGTACGTGTTGTATCTTTCCGTCTCATCAATAGTCCACACGCGGTTAATACGCCTCACGCTGTAGCGATTACGGACAATGTCCAATGGATGGCTAATATATAAAGGACTTAACGGTTCTATTTGATTTTGCTTTTGAATGGCATCAATCTCCTCGCATTCTTCGAGTATTCCTTTTGGGAATACTCGCTTAAAATCGAGTGAATGCGTTCTTTTTCGTTAGCTTTAGCAATTACTTCATATTAATGCTCAAATTTATAAGCGTATTCCTTGGTCTTTTCCATAAGCTGTATGCGTGGACCAGACAGCTTGTTGAAGTTTTTAACAAAATACTGTCTTTGCTCGTCTGTAATTTCCGTAATCTTGGGGCTTTATTAAATAAAATTTGTACGTTACTTTGCGTTATAGAGCTGGGATTTAACCAAAGATTTCGTGCAACACAGTACTGATGCGCAGCATGGAGAATTACGAACAAATCATCTGCACGTTTAATTCTCGCTTTTTCACGACGTTCACGCAACTTGTCCTGTTTGCGAACGAAAGAAAATGCTCGATCCATAAGAACCTTATCTACATAGACAATATTCTCGTAACGACCAATAGCACACGACGTGCTATAAATAGTGCGTCGCCTTCAGTCATTCCGTTAGCAGCCACCCAATCGGCAATCCGTATCGTATTGCCAGTAGTATCCTCTGGCGAGTATTCGCTATGCTTCTCCTTATATTAACTCAAATCATTCCCGAACCAGCAACAATCCTAAAAATACTGTCCTTAAACCGATACCTTTTATGTTTTAAGAACTCGCTGTTTACTGTTGTAAATATAGGCATAGCGGTTAATATTTTTTTAGAGCGTTTTGATTTTATTTTTCGATTTGCAGTTTTATTCTTATCTATTCAGAATAATTATAACAATAACATATTTTTTCAAAACTGCAATACGTTTTCTTCAGTTAGTTTGACTTACTTACTATTCCGATGTTAAGCTAAAGACATATTCACGAAAATGAAATCATCAATTTTCTCGGCCATAGAGCAATAAATTTAGAGTACCAAAAAGTGTCGTCTTGATCTAATCCATAGATATATAAAGCATCGTTTTTCTAGGACGTAGAGCAACAAATTTAGAGTACCAAAAAGTGTCGTCTTGATCTAATCCATAGATATATAAAGCATCGTTTTTCTAGGACGTAGAGCAACAAATTTAGAGTACCAAAAAGTGTCGTCTTGATCTAATCCATAGATATATAAAGCATCGTTTTTCTAGGACGTAGAGCAACAAATTTAGAGTACCAAAAAGTATTGTCTTGATCTAATCCATAGATATATAAAGCATCGCATCGTTTTTCTAGGACGTAGAGCAACTAGTTTGTTGTTTCGAAATTTTTTTTATAATTAATTAGAAATTTATAAGCAAAGATTTTGTAACCTGCATAGTAAGCATTTTCTTCTTCCACTATCTACACATGTATTCCTCTGACGAGTGACCACGTTCCTCTGTTAAAATCGAGTATTTACTATGTGAATCACTTTCTTAAAATCGAGTCATACACATGCTACGCATGTATTTCTCTAACGAGAATGCACTTCGCTCAACCTCGCTAAATACGGTCGAGCACTACGCCCTCTCATTCTTCGATTATTCCCCGGGAAAGAGGTCCTTTTTCGAGAATTCGCTTTGCTCATCCTCCCTATCTTTCCTTTCTATGACGTGTGCCCCCCCCCCATCTGGGGAACCACCCGAGTTAACACCAACATTCTGGTGCTCGTCAATGAAGCGTAATACATTACTTAACAAACGCACTCGGGTGTTAACATGACAAGACCTTCACGGTGTACTTCTTCCCAAGGAAGCGTTTTTACGCGTTCCGCTCATACTTTCTTAAGATCATTTAAAAGGTCGACACGTTATTCGATCGCATAAAGTGATCAGTGGGGGCAACAACTCCTGTATTTGTTGAACTGTAAGATGATTAGCAATACCATCTCGAACTAGTTAATCTTCTTCTAGGGTCCACTAATAAACTCTTTTTTGGATCGCACCACTCCTAAGTAGCTTAGCTACGTTCTTTGAAACATCGCTCAGTGTTCTCTTCAATATCTTGCCAAAAGCTGTCTGGGTCATTACCTGCTTTAACAGTTGTCCTAGCCGTTTTTATTCATCGGACAATCATTTAAGTTTTTTCTGCCATAACGGATAAGGTAGTTATTTATTTTTTTCTTTTAGTGGTTAGTATTTACTATTTAAATTTAATTATATCATAAATTATTTATGTGACAAGATTAAAAAAGTAGCGAGGGGAGGTTCTAACCTCCACTCGATACTTTTTTGCTAACACTTATTCGTAAGAATTACGATCCGTAGACAATCGTTAGCCTACTGCAATAATACGAGCTTCGAAGAAGCTCCAAGTAGTAGCAATACCACCTAATAAGTAGTGCGCTACACCTACAGCACGACCTTGTGTAATAGATAACGCGCGAGGTTGAATAGCTGGAGCTACTTTTAATTTATTGTGGCTCCATAAGATACTTTCAATAAGTTCTTGCCAGTATCCACGGCCAGAAAACAGGAACATTAAACTAAAAGCCCAAATGAAGTGGGCGCCAAGGAAGATTAAGCCATATGCGGATAACGCGGAACCGTAAGATTGGATAACCTGACTGGACTGCGCCCAAAGGAAATCACGTAACCAGCCATTGATGGTATTCGCACTTTGTGCAAAGTTACCACCAGTGATGTGAGATACACCAGAAGCTGTAACAGTACCCCAAACGTCAGATTGCATTTTCCAAGAGAAGTGGAAAATAACGATAGATAAGGAGTTATACATCCAGAATAAGCCTAAGAATACGTGGTCCCAAGCACTAACTTGACAAGTACCGCCACGACCTGGACCGTCACATGGGAAACGGAAACCTAAGTTCGCTTTATCAGGAATTAAACGAGAACTACGTGCATATAATACACCTTTTAATAAAATTAATACAGTTACGTGAATAGTAAACGCGTGGATGTGGTGAACCATGAAGTCAGCTGTACCTAAAGAAATAGGCATCATCGCTACTTTACCAGCAACTGCAACTACATCACCACCCCAAGTAGCACTTGTAGCAGCTAAAGCATTAGGAGCAGTTAAGCCTGGAGCTAAGAAGTGTGTATTTTGAACCCATTGTGCAAAAACTGGTTGTAATTGAATAGCTGTGTCGCTAAACATATCTTGTGGACGACCTAATGCGGACATTGTATCGTTGTGAATGTATAAACCGAAGCTGTGGAAACCTAAGAAAATACATACCCAGTTTAAGTGAGAAATAATAGCATCACGGTGACGGATTACACGGTCTAATAAGTTGTTATAGTTATTAGTTGGATCATAATCACGAACCATAAAAATAGCAGCATGCGCACCAGCACCTACTACACAGAAACCACCAATCCACATATGGTGTGTGAATAAAGATAATTGTGTAGCGTAGTCAGTTGCTAAATACGGGTAAGGTGGCATACTGTACATGTGGTGCAGCCTACCCCAATTTGTTAGAATTGCTTGTTTACTGAACTCGTACGTTTGTAATAATCCCCATAATGTATTAGTGGAAAGTTTCTTTACACGGGAGTTCACAAGTGGCATATTTGCTGGCAATAAATCTGCCAATGCCTAGGTAAGGTGGACTCTATCTTCAAGCTTTCATTACAAGTAATCTTCACAATCTTCGAGTATTCTATGCTACGCATGTAATACAAAGATCAGGAAAGCCGCAAAATAGCTTTGCTATCATGCGATCTATTATAAATTCGAAAGATTACTTTTTATTGTAAACGAGTAGTGTCAGAAAATTTCGTAACTGACGTAAATCTTATTTTCGTTTTATCAAACCGATTGTTTATGCTATATTAAGATAGATCAGAATCATTATCTTCAGCATAGAGTTTTTCCATGTATTCGAAAAGATAATCAACTGTTCGTAACTCCGTAAAAGCAGCGTTTAATTTTTGCAATCTTTCACAACGTTGTTTTAATTTATCCATATTATTGAAATGTTGTTTTAGTAAATAAAGATTAACAATTTTTAACCAAACACTATAGACTATGTGTTTTTTTGAGTGAAGTTTATGGTTATTGAAATACTCGCGTACGATGTTAAGGCTTTTAATTGAACTTGCTTCAACACGATAATACTGTTCATTGCTATTTACAACGACAACTTTACCTGTACAAAATAATTTGGTAATTTTTTCGAAAAGTGCATATTCGCCTTTTTGTGAAACATAAGCACGACAATATAAACGACAATTCGTGCTTCGATTTGCCTGTTTTGACACATAAGCTGAAAAACCTCCTTCAGCGTCCCAGAAACCTGCCAGCCAATGAGATTTTAAAGTCAGAGTATCTGGGTCTTTACAAGGTAATACTTTAATGTTTGTGTTGTATGTTTTATTATAGCACACAACCCATTCAGAAAAACGAGCGTGTACTTTTGTTAGATATGAGTTACCGTTAAATAGAGTAATTAAACGTTTAATATCGTCGGCTGCGGTTACAGAATAACGGGCATCCGTAACGCTTTCAGTTTCTGTTTCTTTTGTTCTATCTTTTTTTTGCGCTTTTTTTGTTACAGAACGTTCTTCTGTATAACGACGAACTGTACCAAACCCAAGTGTTGTTCGAATGTAAGAGAGAACATTTTCATCTGCTTGGTTTATTGTAAATGAAGGGCGATCTGTAAAACCAAAAGAACCATCACCTTCAGTAAAACCAATAAACCACTCCAAAAATGCGATATCTACATTCGCTTTATGTTGTGGTAAGTTCAAAGAATATTCTTCAAAATCAAAATCAGAAGAACTATGTGAGAATTTTGAATACTGGATTGCGGATGAACCGGTTTTTGAAAAAACAATTTGATGAGAAAAAAGAAGTCTACTAGCGTCTAAACAATTGTACATAACGAACATGTAAATGAAAGACATTGCTCCACGTATAGTCTCTGAGGGCCCAAACTTTTTTTGTTTAGTTCCCTGCTGATTGATCCCTGCAATGTTTGATTTTGTAAATACTAAGTAATAGTAACTATCAAACACTGGATTTTTTGTGTCAGTATACGTGTATTGACAACAAAAATCCATCAAGATTATACCCGAAAAAGCACAAAAAGTCGAAAACTTGTGTGTTAACGGGACTTGTAGCGCCGCATTTATTTGTTGACCAGAAAAAACGAAGTGTGTGCTTTGGCAATAAATAAATCTAACAATACGATCGGATTGTTCCAGCATATAGTGAAGTTTTGCGTGACCCAATACATAAGCCACGATAATGGATAAAGAACCGAATAATGCTAAGTTAATAGCTAATTGAGCATGCCAAGATGTTGTTAAAATTTCATATAAGCCAGTATGACCATTACCTGTGAAAGGACCTTTATGAGCTTCTAAGATAGTTTTCATACTATGACCAATACCCCAGTTTGTGCGGTACATGTGACCTGCAATAATGAATAATACAGCAATTGCTAAGTGGTGGTGAGCTTCATCACTTAACCATAAACCACCTGTTACAGGGTTTAAACCGCCTTTAAATGTTAAGAAGTCACTGTATTCACTCCAATTTAATGTAAAGAATGGAGCTAACCCTTTTGCAAAGCTTGGGTATAAATCTGCCATAATCGCACGATTTAAAATTAAATCGTGTGGTAATGGGATTTCTTTCGGGTCAACACCAGCATCTAATAATTTGTTAATTGGCATAGAAATGTGAATTTGGTGACCAGCCCATGCTAAACTACCTAAACCTAATAAACCAGCTAAGTGGTGGTTTAACATAGATTCCACATTTTGGAACCACTCTAACTTAGGCGCGGCCTTGTGATAGTGGAACCAACCTGCAAAGAACATAGCAGCTGCCATTACTAGACCACCAATAGCTGTTGCATATAATTGTAATTCACTTGTAATACCACTAGCACGCCATAATTGGAAGAAACCAGAAGTAATTTGGATACCGGAGAACCCGCCACCTACATCACCATTTAAAATTTCTTGACCAACAATTTGCCATACTACTTGAGCACTTGGTTTAATATGTGTTGGGTCTGTTAACCATGCTTCATAGTTAGAGAAACGAGCACCGTGGAAATACATAGTTAGGTAAAAGTTGCTTTCCCTGAAGATCCGTGCAGGCTACCTTCATAGCACACGGCTCCTGTTCGCTTAATTGACATGAATGAATGAACGGTATTTCTTCTTCACGTAAAAGGCACTTGATGTCCGTTTTAACTAAGTTTCTATTGTGTTTTCGAATCTTCCGCTAGTAAGATTACTAGCTTATTATTACATTCGCAGTGCTCGAGTTACTTAAGTAACTCGCTAGGCTCGGTACGCCCCCCGTCCGAGTATCGAAAGAATCAAGACGAGGTACGTAGTTACTCGTCAGAATAATACATGCGTAGCGTGTATCAATCGAATAATTAGAGGTTCGTAGTCCCCTCACTACAGGATTCACGTAGTGAATACTCTAAGAATGAGAGGATGAGCATAGCGAATACTCATCTTTAGATGAGGATTCCCCTAAGGGAATACTCGAAGAATGAGAGGCACTACTCGAAGTATGAGAGGATTCCCCTAAGGGAATACTCGAAGAATGAGCGGCACTTCTCGAAGCATGAGAGGCATATAGGCGTAGCATGTATCAATCGTCCGAGAATGCGCGTAGGATAAATCCTCAATGCTTTGGATTTTCCGTATTTGCAGTATGAATACACAATGCGGCAATACCCGGAAAGTCATTACTTAAGTTTTTCAGTAAATAGAAAACTACGAGACGAGAAACTAGAATTTATCTGTGTTTAACGATTTTAATATTTAGTATATCATATTTTTTTAAAAGCATCAATTCTGTCTTTTTTGTTTGACGAATAATACGCTAGTGCGTTACTAGCTTACACCCCTCTGGCGAGTAGTCGCTACGATCATCCTCTGTTAAAATCGAGTGACTTCGTTCCTCTCGCGTTGCTCGAGTTACTAAAGTTCTTCTCATTCTTTGAGTATTACTTTGATTATTATATGCGTAGCATGTAATACTCTCATTCTTCGAGTATTCCCTGAGGGAATCATCTCCTCTCATTCTTCGAGTTACTACGTACCTATACAGTCGAGAACTTCCGAACCCGCCTCGCGTAAACTCGAGTATTCACTAAGTGAATCCTCTGACGAGTGATACATGCTACGCATGTATTCCTCATCTAAAGATGAGTCTTCGCAGAAGCTCAGCCTCTCATACTTCGAGTATTACAGGGTACGCCTTTAATCCTCTAACAAGTATTCGCTAATCTCGGAACCTGTGAAGGATATGTGATGATCAGCAAAGTTTTACGTTATCCTTATTTCAGTGGAAAGCTGAAAACTGCACGGCATCATCTGCCATGCAGTTTTCAATACTTCCTCATCTAAAGATGAGTCTTCGCAGAAGCTCAGCCTCTCATTCTTCGAGTCATATATGCTACGCATGTATTCTTCTTACAAGTGAGTAAATAAAAAGTAAATGTAGAGATGTAATAGTAGAGATGTAATATAGCTATATAACCAGAGATTAAGCTGCTTTACGAGTAACAACTTGATAACGAGCTTTAGCGCGTTTATAAGCAAAATTTGCTTCAACTTTTGTTTTTAAATCTGTTGCATTTTCTAATGTTGTTTTTGCTGTTTCAAAAGCATTTTTTGCTTCATCAACATTAATAGATTCAGCAGTTTCAGCTTCATTCGCTAAAACAGTAATTTGGTTATTTTTTACTAAAGCGAACCCACCCATAATTGCAAATGCTTTCCATTGTTCTTTAGAACGAATTAATAAAGAACCAACATCTAAACCTGTAACAACTGGAGCGTGACCACGTAAAACACCCATTTCACCTGTTTCAGTTGCTAAAATAACTTCATCAGCAGAACCAGTATAAAAAGGTTTTTCAGGTGTTAAAATAGAAATTTGTAAATTCATATAAATTAAAAAAAATAATTAAACAAATAAATCTGCGTGCGGGCGAAGAAATCGTCTTATGATAAGGATTACATGCGGAGCAGGCAATACTCGAAGAATGAGAGGGGTTTGAACTACTCGCAAAAGTAGTTAAAAACAATAAATCTCAAAAATAGGAACGAAATTTCGAAAACATTTGAAACATCAGCAAAATTTAGTTTTGTCTTCAGAACTATACGTAAAAGTGAAAGTAATCTTAGAATTTTATAATTGACATTTCATAATCCGGTAAACTTACGAGATTAGTAATAACCGAATGCCTGTTTGGAATTTATTACCGTAGAAAACAGTATTAAAACAAAATAAACTATTAAGAGTTAAAAAAAGAGCTTCTGGCTAGTATCGAAAGCGAACCCTTCTATACAGTCTAGCAACAAAAGTTCATTACATCTTAACAGATGAGCATTTGCGGATGTCCATCCTTTGAGGAACTTAGTAACTCGATTTTAAGAGAGGATTACAGGCTACGCCTGTAATACTCGCTTTTAAGAGAGGATTACAGGCTACGCCTGTAATACTCGCTTTTAAGAGAGTATTCCGAGTAGTACCTAAAGGTAATACTCTGAATACTAGAAGAATGAGCGGATGAGCATAGCGAATACTCATCTTTAGATGAGGTCCTTTAGTAACTCGACCGCATGGGAGAGGATTACCAAAGGGAATACTCGAAGAATGAGAGGATTACCAAAGGGAATACTCGAAGAATGAGAGGATTACCAAAGGGAATACTCGAAGAATGAGAGGATTACCAAAGGGAATACTCGAAGAATGAGAGGATTACCAAAGGGAATACTCGAAGAATGAGAGGATTACCAAAGGGAATACTCGAAGAATGAGAGGATTACCAAAGGGAATACTCGAAGAATGAGAGGCGGGTTCAGCAGTTCTCGACCGTATGGGAGAGGCGGGTTCGTCACTACGTGAATACTCGAGTTTATGAGAGGACACCTTAAACGCCTTTTAAAAGGATAGTCAGAAACTCGAAATATGAGAGACGGGTTTGGTTTATAAACGAAGCATACGTGACAATAGTGTTACTATTATTCAGCAACTGCGTTAATAATTAATTGCGGTTTTTTCGCATACATAGCATTTGCTAAGGCCATTTTATATAATTCTTCGCGTTTACGAATGGCGAAACCTTGTTTTTTATACGCATCTAAAATTTCTGTTTTAAGTTTTGCAACTGTGCTCTGACCGGAGCGTTTTAGGCATCCTTGTAAAATCCAAGATAATGCAATTGCTTTGGCACGTTCACCTGCAGGATTAATACTAGGTACCATTTGAATAGCACCAGCACGGCGACGAGGTTTTACTTCTACTTTTGGAGTTACATTTTCTAATGCAATTTCAAAAACTTCAACAGGATTTTGATTTACAGCTGCGCTAACTTCTTTTAAAGCGCTATAGACAATACGGTAAGCTAATGCTTTTTTACCATTTTTTAAAACGCGATTAACTAACATAGAAACAGATACACTATTATAAATTGGATCAGGTAATAATGTACGTTTAGCATTTAAGGGACGACGTGGCATATATTTTAATTAAGTAGTAATTATAAAACCAAATAAACAATTCTGTTTGTTCTTGTAAACATAAAGTCGAAGTAGATAGTATATTGCTTTAAATGCAAACTACCAACTAGATTTTGTTACACCTGGTAAAAGACCTTGGTGTGCTAATTCACGAATAACGTGACGGGATAAGCCAAAATCACGGAAATAACCACGACTTCTACCTGTAATTTGACAACGGTTATGTAAACGAACAGCAGAGCTGTTACGAGGTAATTGTTGTAATTTACGGTGTAACGTTAATTTTTCACGTAAAGAACTAACTTGAGAAATTTGTTCTTTTAATAAAGCACGTTTTTGTGCAAATTTCATAACTAAACGTTGACGTTTCAACTCACGTTGAATTAAACTTTTTTTTGCCATAATAGAAGGAAAAAACAAAAAGTAAAATTCAAAAAATAAAAGCCTTAAAAGGAGCAAGTACTAAGATGTGGCTCTTCTTAGAGTAGAGCCTCGTAAGCTGGTAGCTTACGCAGTATGGCAACTGCTGTTGCGATCTGCTTGTACAGGTTTGTTTGGAATTCAACCCCAGGCGAAGCTGGTTTGGTTACTCAACTATGTGGGTGCTTTTAAATTAGATTTTCAATTGATTTTGAATTTTACTAGCTTTTGACGCAAGTATTGGAGCATTGGGGGAGTTCACTTTTGAAATAATAATAATGAGAAGGAGAGGAATACATGCGTAGCATGTATCACTCGTCAGAGAATGAGTATCTGCGAATACTCGTCAGAGAAATTCATGCTACGCATGTATCACTCGATTTTAAGATAGGCTGAGCGTAGCGAATACTCGTCCGAGGCGGGTTCGGTAGTTCTCGTCTGTTAAGATGAGGTACTTTAGTTACTCGAGTTTACAAGAGGAACTTCTCGACCGAATGAGAGAGGAACTTCTCGACCGAATGAGAGAGGAAAAAAGTGGCATCTGGCTCCACTATCTCATTAAAAAAATGGAGTGTTCGCTTTATAAATGCCCCAATAGTATCTATGGATCCGAAAGCTGTCAAAATCTATTTTTTTAATAATCACAGAATATATTAAGAGACTTAACTAGGTATTAATGGAATCGCAAGATTGCGCCGCAATCTTGCCATTCTGCGCGTAACATTCCTTTTCGCTGACGAGTGATACATGCTACGCATGTATTCTTCTCATACTTCGTATTACTACGTACCTATACAGTCGAGCACTTCCGAACCCGCCATGCTTAAAATCGAGTGACTTCGTTCTTCTCGCGTTGCTCGAGTTACGAAAGTTCCTCTCATTCTTCGAGTATTCACTTCGTGAATCCTCGTTGCACGCGGAATCCTGACGTAAGGAAGGCGAGTTCCGAGTTACTTCGGAATTACATACTGCTAACAGAATCTTTGGTAAAGTACCTTAAAATATTAGAAGGAAAGCCCGCCTATATTGAATAGCTATAGTTCTTTTTCTTAGGTGTGTAAATGCGGGTGGAGTCAAAACGCTTGCGAACCTATGGTTACTGAGGAAGTTTCTTGCTACGCAGTAACCTGCCTTGAATGCTGAACCTCTTCCCGAAAAATACACTTGTTTCAGCTTTTAATTCTCCTAGCACAACAATTACTCTAATAATTTGAATTTGAAAAGGTAGAATTTTATTATTGATAGAAAATTTGGAAAAAAATCGTAAGCTCCGTCGACTAAGCATATAAACGACTTTGTAATTTATAAGGACTCAGAAAAGCAAAAAACTTAGGGTTCTTTGCGTCAGCATGGATCTTTAGATACTTGATTTTCAGAGAGTGATTCACGAAGTGAATACTCGAAGAATGAGAGGCTGAGCTTCTGCGAAGACTCATCTTTAGATGAGGAATACATGCGTAGCATGTATCACTCGTCAGAGGATTCACGTAGTGAATACTCGAGTTTACGAGAGGCGGGTTCGGTAGTTCTCGACCGTATGGGAGAGGATTCACGAAGTGAAGACTCGATGAATAAGAGGTTGAGCACAGCTCATACTCGGCAGAGGAACGTATTCACTCGGCAGAGGAACGGAGTCACGCGGCAGAGGAACATTACGCTCATAAGCTTACTAGCGTAATATTCAATCATAGTAGAAGCAACAACTAGATAACAAGTTGTTGCTTTTGTAGTAATAAGATATTAATCAGCATTTGCACTTGCTGTTTTAACATAAAGAATTAATAAAAAAGATGTTGGAATAATGATAAATAAAGCAGTTGCAACTAACGCTAAGATGTTAACTTCCATAATTTAAAGAGTAGAACAGAGAAAGTATATAATAATGAAAAAAAAGAATGCTGTTTATAATTAGACGACGTACATAAAGTATACGTCTAAACACTCAGTAATGTTCACCACTCTAACATTCAAAGAAACACGACATAAATTGTAGCTTCGACGACGATGAACCAGTTGGGAGTGTTCACTTCGTGAATCTTATGCAAGTAAGATGACTTGCGTAGCATTTTTCGCTACGCGAGGAATCCTCTTAAATAAAGTCGAGAACTTCCGAACCCGCCTCTCGTAAACTCGAGTATTCACTACGTGAATCCTCTGACGAGTGATACATGCTACGCATGTATTCCTTATCTTGACAGATAAGTAGATCCTTTGCTAAGGATAGCGAAGTTGTCTCTTTGCTATTCGATACGGAGAGAATCTACAAGCGGCTTTTGTGAATGAGTAGGTAACCCTTTTTGTTCGAGTGATACATGCAAGATGTTTCACCATAAAATTTCAATTTCTCCACTTACAACAGAAAGAGAAAAGGCCACAAAGTGTGCACTGAAAATTTACTGAATCTACACCCCGGACCAGTATTGACGAATACGGATCCCTTATAAGGCCCTTTTTGTTCAACTTACGTACCAGACTTGGATTTTCTTGAACAAAATATAAAACTATGGTGATTTTGTACATTGGTTAAACAAACTTTTCAATATTTCTTCTAGTGTAAAGTAGTGTAAAGTATAACGACTTAAACTACGAAAGAGTTAAAAATACCTACTAAGAATACTAATAATAACCATACCGTAACACCAGATAAAACAATACGTTTATTTTCAGTCCAGCCGTTCGGTGTTGCAAAAATTGTTGGTACACCAACAACTAAACCAAAAGATACAACTATAAGAGCAAATAAAGCAAGTTGAAGAATAGATGTCATGGTTTTTTTAATTTGTAGACCTTTAGGATTTTTTGGATTTTAACTACTTAACGATAAGACGGAACTATACAACGAAATTTATTGAATTAAATCTGTCGTACAGACCTACTTACTTCGAATATCTAAAACCGACCGACTTTTTTACTTGGAGTAACTAAAATTCCTCTAACGAGTATTCGCTTCGCTCATCCTCCTCTTAACAGACGAGTACTCCGTTCTCTCATTCGTCTAGTATTCCCTTAAGGGAATACTCTCTTAAAATCGAGTATTCCCTTAAGGGAATACTCTCTTAAAAGCGAGTATTACAGGCGTAGCCTGTAATCCTCTCCCATACGGTCGAGAACTCCCGAACCCGCCTCTCTTAAAATCGAGACATACATGCTACGCATATATTCCTCTCGCTTTGTTCGAGTGACTACGTACCTCGCATTCTTCGAGTGTCTGAAGACGCTCGTCTTAGCAAACGAGTTATTCAATCTTTGACAAGACTCTTTTACTAGAGGACGAAGTACTTGTCTTTTAGGCGAGCCATGAAACGCTCGTCTGCTTCGATGATGATGAGCGTAGCGAGTAGTAGCCAGAGGATCTTTAGATACTCGTTAGAGAATTCCCGTTGAGAATAATCTAAGTACGAGAGGCTGATCTTCTGTTAAGACTCATCTAAAGATGAGGATGAGCATAGCGAATACTCGTCAGAGGATCCCGCAGGGAATACTCGCAGAATGAGAGGAACTTCTCGACCGTATGGGAGCGGAACTTCTCAAAGAATGAGAGGCGGGTTCGATAGTTCTCAACCGTAAGGGAGAGAAATACATGCGTAGTATGTATCACGCGCCAAAGGAACTCTAGTTACTCGAAGGAGAATGAGGAGATTAGCGTTGTCGGCAGGGCAAGAAAGGCCTCATTAAAGAATGAAACAAAATTAAGTGTATTCCATATGAAAGTCCATGCAATTATGAACAAGTCTAATGCACATCCAAAAAGGAACCTATATAAGGCTAATGGTTATACTCATAATTATCGAAGCTCTGAGCAAGAAAATTAATAATGAGTTCAATTGACTAGTTGTCAAGAAACTTTTTTACCTGTTTCTTTTCTCCTCTAACTAGTGATACATGCTCCGCTTGTATTCCTCATCTAAAGATGAGTCTTCGCAGAAGCTCAGCCTCTCGCGTTGCTCGAGTTACTAAAGTACCTCTCATTCTTCGAGTATTCCCTTAGGGGGAATCCTCTCCCCTACGGTCGAGAACTCCCGAACCCGCCTCTCATTCTTCGAGTATTTAAAGATCTGCATCTTAACAGGCAAATACTTCCGAACCCGCCTCTCTTAAAATCGAAAACTTCACCCTCTCGCGTTGCTCGAGTTACTTCGTAACTCTCCCATACGGTCGAGAAGTTCCTCTCCCATACGGTCGAGAAGTTCCTCTCCCATACGGTCGAGAAGTTCCTCTCCCATACGGTCGAGAAGTTCCTCTCCCATACGGTCGAGAAGTTCCTCTCCCATACGGTCGAGAAGTTCCTCTCCCATACGGTCGAGAAGTTCCTCTCCCATACGGTCGAGAAGTTCCTCTCCCATACGGTCGAGAAGTTCCTCTCCCATACGGTCGAGAAGTTCCTCTCCCATACGGTCGAGAAGTTCCTCTCCCATACGGTCGAGAAGTTCCTCTCCCATACGGTCGAGAAGTTCCTCTCCCATACGGTCGAGAAGTTCCTTTCCCATATGTTCGAGAAGTTCCTCTTATTCTTAGAGTATTACATGCTATGTATGGAATAGTCTCCAATAAGACGATTAACTCGAATTATTTTTTTCAATAGCAATGAAAAACTAATCAATTAACTATATTATATAACAACATTCAATCAGGTGTATGGGTACAGAACTTCGACTTTTTACATTGAGTAGCTTGAGTTGACTTCAAAGGATCTAGTCTTTTAATTGTTACAGGTTAGATAAGAAAAGCGGAAACGTCATTCACGTTTACAACTCAGGGGGGGGGGGACTCGGCGTTTGCTTTTCAAGACTCGAAAAATCGCATTTGTTCATAATTCGAGTTGTACGTATTGTTTTACTAGTTTTACGTGTATCAAAACCACCAGGTAAGAGTGAGTAGGTATGGACTTAATCCCTCATATAAGAAGAATGAGTTATTTGGATAAAAACCCATAACTATGTAAACCTTCACCTAATAGATTTACACCTAAAAAACAAATCCATACTGTGATAAAACCAAAAGATGCCATAATAGCTGATTTGCGGCCTTCCCAACCACGTGTAATACGTGTATGTAAATAAATAGCAAAAACAAACCATGTTAATAACGCCCAAGTTTCTTTTGGATCCCAACTCCAGTAACTTCCCCAAGCTTCGTTTGCCCATACGGCGCCCGATAAAATCCCAATAGTTAATAAAGGGAATCCTAGTCCAATAATACGATAACTTAAATTATCTAAAATTAATATTAAATTCGTAGTCAAAAAGGATTCACGTAGTGTATACTTGAGTTTACGAAAGGCAGGTTCCGCAATCTGGGAAGATTGACGTGAAGAAGGTAATTGTGTAGTAGATTGAGCTCCTGATCGTTTTTTCAAAATTGTATCAATAACTAAATAGGCAATAGAAAATAAGGAACCTACGATAAGTGCCCCATAACTTGTAATCATAACTGTAACGTGCATCATTAACCAGTTCGATTGTAAAGCTGGCACTAAAGCCGAACCTTGTTGCATTTCATCCGGTAAACAAAAAGCTCGCGAAAGCATTAATACATAAGGCACAAGAAGCAGTAATGGAACCAAATAAATTTGGAATAACTGTTGAACTTTGGCTTTCTTGAGTAAAAAATAATTTTGTGTTAAAAAATGAATTAGTAAACACGATAAGGATAAAAAAATTAAAGATTCATATAAGTTACTTAATGGAAAATGGCCAAACTCTTTCCAACGCAAAATAAGTAGAACTAATAAAGACGAAAAAGACGTTAAGATAGCAATATTCGGAATTGTTCGATTACTGAATGGACTTTGTATTGTCTTCCTCTGTCGAGTATTTGCTACGCTCCGAACCCGACTAGACTGAATGGGTTGAGACTCTGAAGTCGTACTTGCTATAGTCCCGTCTACGGTTATTAAGCTTTGAGCTTGGTCATATGAGCGTCGCTCTACTTGAAAACCTACGGATAACTGATACCAATAATAAAACATGGTTATAAAAAGAATGACAAAAGATAAATTAGCTAAAAAGATCTCAATTTTTGAAAACATTAAAGAGTCGATGTTAATTTATTAATGGATTTTAGATTTAACAAAAATAAAAAGGAGTTTTATGGTACTACTTTAGTTATTAGGGACTGATTTTGAAAGAAGATGGCAAGATAGCGTAGCATTCCTCTCCTCATCTAAAGATGAGTCTTCGCAGAAGCTCAGCCTCTCATTCTTCGAGTTACCACGTACCTATGACGAGAATTCGCTACGCACCGAACCAGCCTCTCATTCTTCGAGTATTACATGCTACGCATTTAATCCTCTCGTAAACTTGAGTATTCACTACGTGAATCCTCTCTTTGTTCCCTTCTATTAGCAATGCTTGGCGAGAATCAAACGTCAAGTATTCACTTTTTTATCTATAGAGACTCGAAAAGAAAAAGAAAACGTGAGTTAAAATAGAATAAATCCAGATAGATACTAGACTAGTACTTTTCTAAAAACTTTTTTTACATTGATACTACTCAATAATAATTAACTTTGATTTCCCCGTCTAAAGCCATCGTGTTTATGTATAAAGATAGCACTTTTTTTAACACGTTTTTGTATTATACAAAATTAATACGAAAAAATAGGTACGAGCTCATAAGGAGCCCGTACTAAAAAATTTAACCGAAGCGACCGGATGTAGACGCTAATAAGAAAGCTGCGTATGTAAAGATATAACCAACAGAGAAGTGAGTTAGACCAACTAAACGAGCTTGTACAATAGATAAAGCTACTGGCTTATCTTTCCAAGATACTAAATTTGCCAGTGGCGTGCGAGAGTGAGCCCAAGCAAGTGTTTCGATTAATTCTTGCCAATAACCACGCCAAGAAATTAAGAACATGAAACCAGTTGCGTAGATAAGGTGACCAAATAGGAAAATCCAGCTAAATACGGATAAGCTGTTCATACCGAATGGGCTATAACCGTTAATTAACTGAGAAGAGTTTAACCATAAATAGTCACGTAACCAACCCATTAAATATGTAGAGGATTCATCGAATTGTGCTGCGTTACCTTGTAATAATGTTAAAGATTTCCAGTGGAAATAGAATGTAACCCAACCAATTGTGTTTAACATCCAGAATACCGCTAAATAGAAAGCATCGTATGCAGAAATATCACAAGTACCGCCACGGCCAGGACCGTCACATGGGAAACTATAACCAAAATCTTTTTTATCCGGCATTAATTTAGAACCACGAGCATCTAATGCACCTTTTACTAAAATTAATGTTGTTGTATGTAAACCTAAAGCAATCGCGTGGTGAACTAAGAAGTCACCAGGGCCAATTGTTAAGAATAAAGAGTTTGTTGGGCTATTAATAGCATCTAACCAACCAGGTAACCATAAACTTTGACTTGCTGTAGAAGCAGCACTACCGTTTGCAGATAATAATAAGTCAAAACCATATAATGTTTTACCTTGAGCGGCTTGAATCCATTGTGCGAATACAGGTTCAATTAAAATTTGTTTTTCAGGTGTACCAAAAGCAAGCATAACGTCGTTATGTACGTATAAGCCTAAAGTATGGAAACCTAAGAATAAAGATACCCAACTTAAGTGAGAAATAATAGCTTCTTTATGTTCTAACATACGAGCTAATACGTTTCCTTTATTTAATTCTGGGTCATAGTCACGAATAAAGAAGATAGCACCGTGTGCAAATGCACCACACATAATGAAACCAGCAATATATTGGTGGTGTACATAAAGAGCTGCTTGTGCTGTAAAATCGTTAGCTAAGAATGCATAAGCTGGTAAACTATACATGTGTTGAGCTACCATAGAACAAATAGTACCTACAGATGCTAATGCTAGACCTAATTGGAAGTGTAAAGATTCATTAACTGTTTCAAAAATACCTTTGTGACCAGCACCTAAACGTTGACTTGGGGCAGTATGTGCTTCTAAAATAGCTTTCATACGGTGACCAATACCAAAGTTCGTACGGTACATGTGACCTGCAATAATAAATAATACAGCGATTGCTAAGTGGTGGTGTGCCATATCAGTTAACCATAAACTTTGTGTTTGTGGGTGGAAACCACCGATAAATGTTAAAATTGCAGTACCTGCACCAGTAGAAGTATTAAATAAGTGGTTAGCAGAGTCTGGGTTTTCTGCATAAGCTGCCCAGTTACCTGTAAAGAATGGAGTTAAACCCGCCGGGTGAGGTAATACAGTTAAGAAGTTATCCCAACCAACGTGTTGACCACGAGATTCAGGGATAGCAACGTGTACTAAGTGACCTGTCCAAGCTAAAGAGCTTACACCGAATAGACCACCTAAGTGGTGATTTAAACGAGATTCAGCGTCTTTGAACCAAGATACTGGTGGTGCGAATGTAGGTTGTAAATGTAACCAACCTGCAAATAAGAAAATACCAGATAAAATACCTAAGAATACAGAACCTACGTATAAATCTTGGTTAGTACGCATACCAATTGTATACCACCACTCATATACACCAGAAGTTGCAATGTTTACAGGACCGGAAGCACCACCACGTGTAAATGCTTCAACTGCAGATTGACCAAAGTGTGGATCCCAGATTGCGTGTGCAATTGGACGGATGTGTAATGGATCAGCTACCCATTGTTCAAAGTTACCTTGCCATGCTACGTGGAATAAGTTACCAGAAGTCCAAAGGAAAATAATTGCTAATTGACCAAAGTGAGAAGCAAAAATTTGTTGATATAGTTTTTCTTCAGTCATACCGTCATGACTTTCAAAATCGTGTGCTACCGCTAAACCGTACCAAATACGACGAGTAGTTGGATCTTGAGCTAAACTTTGGCTAAATTTCGGAAACAGCTTTGTTGCCATAATAACCGTTAAGTAAATAAATTGCAAAGCGAGCTTTGCGGAAACATCTGAACAAGTCGAATTTTTCTTTTATCTTACCCCAACCTTGCTCTTTTATAGGATCGATATTACCTAGAAAATGATGACAAGTTGTCAAAAGCTGCAATTTGGTAACTTTTGTGGGTTTAATAGACAATATGTGTGACTTCATAACCAACTTACAAGCTTATTTATATGAGACTAGTAAAAAAGACTTTCGATTCCTCATCTAAGATGAGTCTTCGCAGAAGCTCAGCCTCTCATTCTTCGAGAAGTTCCTCGAAGCAGTTTATGCAACTGAAATTTTGATGAATTTCCTAGTAATCAATGCTTGTTGCATAAATCGAATGCAAGTGGAAACGGTAAAATTTACATTGCTACAGTTGTTTAATTTCGTAATACAATCACTACGTGATTGTCCACTGTTCATACGCCTTATAACTTTAATTTGTTTATTATACAGTGTCTACAACGGATGGGGCTATTGATTAAATGGAAATGTGCTATAGAAAGTTTGTGTTGGTAGTCTGTCTCTGATAGCAAAAAAGCTTCGCTATAATGATCAAGCAGTTTTGAAAAAATCTTCTAAATTTAATTATACATTTTTTTAAGCTTCTGTGAATTTCGCTCAACCTTAATATTCGCATTTACGAGAACTTTGATTGACAAAAAGTATTGAAAGCGAACCTGTCTAAGTATCCTTTCGTAAACTCAAGTATTCACTACATGCGTAGTGAATCCTTTAAATCGTGAAAATCTAAAGTAAGTTACCCATATTTATAGCGGTTATTCCTTAATGATTAAAGAACCTGGGAATTTATTAGAAATATTCGCGTTTGAATACAAAGACCTGGTACTAGACTGTAAAAGTACTCCATATTATAGGTACGTAGTAACTCGAGTTTACGAGCCGCGGGTTCGGAGCGTAGCGCTTTTTCGTCCGAGGTACGTTGTGACTCTAGTTTCCGTGAGGCGGGCCCTTAGCGTAGCTAATACTCGCCAGCGTTACTATAGTAACTCGAATGTAATGAGAGGGACGTAATCACTCGAATGTAATGAGAGGGACGTAATCACTCGAATGTAATGAGAGGGACGTAATCACTCGAATGTAATGAGAGGGACGTAGTCACTCGTTAGAGGATTCACGTAGTGAATACTCGAGTTTACGAAAGGAACGCAGTCACTTGATTTTAAGAGAGGATTCACAAAATGAATACTTGAAGAATGAGAGGATTCACAAAGTGAATACTCGAAGAATGAGAGGCGGGTTGCTTTTGCATTATGGAAACTGCATCAGCAACCCGCTTGTTCAGGTTCGGAGCTTTCGCAAATACACATCTCTTAAGATGATGACGAACTACTCGACCTTACTAACGTTAGCACGTATAACGCCCACATTAGTTGAAAGCATCCAGAAATTACAAACATACTGTAACAATACCGTGTAGTGGATAAATTGATAGAAGGCCGCTTTTCGAGGTGGGTTCGGAAGTTCTCGACCGTATGGGAGAGGATTCACAAAGTGAATACTCGAAGAATGAGAGGCTGCGCTTCTGCGAAGACTCATCTTTAGCACTACTCAAAGTATGAGAGGAGGAGCATAGCGAATACGCGTCAGAGGATTCACGTAGTGAATACTCGAGTTTACGAGAGGCTGAGCTTCTGCGAAGACTCATCTTCAGATGAGGAACTTCTCGAAGAATGAGAGGTTATGGCTTTATTCTTTTGCTCTATACTTTTGCTCGTCTTTACTTTGTTTTCCGTAAAAAAATTAACAAGAATCTTACGCTAGGAAGATTACTGGCGTAGTATTATATGCTACGCCTAGCGGAATTATATTCATTTATGAGTTTTTTGATTTCTCGAAAAAATCTTTTCCCTGTTTCATAAAAACTTAAGTTATAAGCTTACTTAAATTACTATTTCATTTTGTTATACTATCACAATAAATGATAAGTCACAATAGCTTTAATGCTCATAACCATTAAAGAATAATAGTTGTATAAATAGTCAAGTCAATTGTAAGCTTGCTTAGTTCAAAAAGATTTTCACTTAGTAATTTAACCAGGTTCATTGACTATTTTCTTCTGTTAATGATACGTTCTTTTTGTCTCGCAAAAGTACTTGGTAGAAGAAAATAACCAAAATGTCAATTTTAATTGACTTATGGATGTTTTTATGATTTGATTTTTTTTAGAGACATAAAAAACAGGTCGAACTATGAGCTACTATATAACTAACACAAAATGCATTGGTATTTTTTTCTTTATTTACAAGAGTTGAAATAAAAATGGCTATAAAACTTGAATAGTTTTAAGTCCATAAAAGCCTCTGCTTTACACAGTTCCTCTCTAGCGTTGCAATAGCTTGCTAGCATCTTAGCTAGTAAGATTACGTGTATAGTATTCCAGGCTACGCACGGTAGCCTTTTGTTGGTATTAAAAAAAAGAAAAAATTTTCGACTACATCATAAGACTCGTCTCGTATAGTCTTTAGATGAAAAAACCAAAACAATACACTTTATTAGCAAGCAAATAGCTAACGTTTATTTTGAGGCGGACTCCTGTATTAAGAGGATTTCAGCATTTTTTATTCAAAGAAAAAAAGCGTGCACTGCAAATACACTGAATTATTTTATTTCACTTCATTTACATGTCAGAACGTTCGCTTAAAAACAGCGATGTTATGGACTTTTGCGTAAAAAGAAACTCCGTCGTCGTATTTGATATGGAATTTATTTATATTGGGTTAGCTGGGACTTGAACCCAGAACTTATCGGTTAAAAGCCGAGTACTCTACCATTGAGTTACTAACCCGAGCTAAACGAAGTATTATATAAAATTCTAGTCACAAAATAGACTTTTACAACAATCATATATTTATTGTATCTTATATGCAAGAATGTTGCAACTCTTTTCGAGTATTGTAAAATCCTTAGTCGAATCTTGCGATTTACGAAGTGAATACTTAGCTTAGCCTACGAGCACTTCCGAACCCGCCTGTGGATTCTTCGAGTATTACATGCTACGCTCATCCTCATATATCATTCGAGTTACTAAAGTTCCTCTGACGAGTATTCGCTATGCTCATCCTTATCTAAAGATGAGTCTTCGCAGAAGCTGAGCCTCTCATTCTTCGAGTATTCCCGGTGGGAATCCTCTGACGAGTATTTGCGAAGCCCATCCTCATCTTTACAGATGTGCTTTCGCAGAAGCGCATCTTCTCGTTAACTCGAGTAGAGAAAGACCCTCTCTTAAAATCGAGTATTACAGGCTACGCCTGTAATCCTCTCGCGTTAGTCGAGTTAGTATCGTACCTCTCATTCTATCGCATCATTTTAAGAAAGCAATTATTTCGTAATTCTTTAATAACCGGATTTGTCTCTGCAAATAGCTAATATTTCTTCAAAAGGATCCTTAGACAATTAAGAGAATTATAGTTTATCTACGTTTCTTAGCTCCTAAACTATAAGCAACCCCCCAATTAAAACGACTATGTTGAAGAAATGTTCAACATAGTCGTTTTCTATTCAATGTACTCGTTCTTTAAAATAAGCTAAGATAGAAAGAGCACTTAACCTAATAAGTTATAAGTTACCACCACGAACAGATAAAAGAACAACAACAAGCGGTCCTGCTACTACTACTAAAAAAATAGCACCAAGTTGTAATACAAGATCAAATGTCATAAATGTAAAAATTTTAATACTGTTTAAAATCTAAAATCGAAAAGTAATATAAATGCTTTTTTTACAACCGAGGTCGAAGAACTCAATTTATAGGAACTTTAATTACTCGATGGAAAAGAGGCTAGGTTGCAATCGATACTTGCAAAGGATGATTACATGCTTAGCATGTAATACGCTGTTACGCCGAGAAATGTTAGGAACTCTTTATTATTAATTATTATGTTCGGCTATGTGGATTCCCGTAGGGAATAGTCGAAGTATGAGAGGCGGGTTCGGAAGTTCTCGATTTTAAGAGAGGATGCCCTACGGGAATACTCGTCAGAGGATGAGCATAGCGAATACTCGTCAGAGGATGAGCATAGCGAATACTCGTCAGAGGATGAGCATAGCGAATACTCGTCAGAGGATGAGCATAGCGAATACTCGTCAGAGGATGAGCATAGCGAATACTCGTCAGAGGATGAGCATAGCGAATACTCGTCAGAGGATGAGCATAGCGAATACTCGTCAGAGGATGAGCATAGCGAATACTCGTCAGAGGATGAGCATAGCGAATACTCGTCAGAAGAGAGTAGTAACTCGACCGTATGGGAGAGGCATGTTCTGCGCGTAGCAACTGCACTAGTGAGGATCCAGGATCTAACGGGTATGTACGAAAAATCTTACAAGAAGGAGCATCGTACATGTATTCATCTATTAAAAAGTGGAAACGACATAAGCAACTTGCTTATGCAGGTTACTAGCGTAGTATTTAGGCGTAAGCTGGTAGCCTTCTACAGTTACCCTACTACGTAGGGTTCGTCAGGAACTCAAATGTAAGGAAAAAAGAGGAAAAGGGTGTTATCTTTTAGTTTTAGTTCAGGGTAATCAGTAATGACAATATAATAATGTTGAAAGTATTGCTAAAATTTTCTGATCAACATGGATTTAGACTCTAAAAGGTTTAAAGGCTTTTGAGATATACTCTTCCAATGAATTTGTTATTATACACGACGGCGTTTTGGTGGACGACAACCGTTATGTGGAATACCCGTTTTTTCACGAATAATATTCACTTTAATCCCTGCTTTAAAGATTTCACGAATAGCAGATTCACGACCTTGACCCGGACCTGTTACTAAAATTTTTGCTTCTGTCATTTTAAAGTCACGTGTTTTACGAGCAGCTGTTTCAGCAGCTTTTTTTGCAGCAAACGTAGTGGATTTTCGTTTACCTTTAAAACCACAAGCACCAGCAGAACTCCAACATAAAACTTCTCCACGAATATTGGTAATTGTCACAATTGTGTTATGATAACTTGCTTGAATATGCACAACACCACGATAACTACTACGTTTTTGTTTTTTTGGAACAATTTTTTTTACTCTTTTTGCTGCCATTTAGTTAATGATAAGAAATGAATAAATAATCCATGCGCTTACTTGATGTGGTTAAACTCCGATAATATCCCTCGTAACTCGAGCAACGCAAGAGTCGGGTTAAAAAGTACACGTCTTGGGGATCTTTAGATACTTGACCTTATTGGGTGCCCGCGCGTAAAGAATACTCGTATGAGATACGTTAATAACTCGAATGTAATACGAGTAGAAGAATGCTATTTTTGTGGATACGAAGACGCATTTGAACTAATTGCCAGAGCATTTAAAAAAGCATCCCTACACAAATACAATAAATATTTCCTCATCTAACGAGGAGTCTTCGCAGAAGCTCAGGCTCTCATTTTTCGAGTAGTGCTTACGGGAATCCTCTTATTCTTCGAGTAGTCCTTATGGGTATCCTCTCCTACTTCGAGGATTACCTGCTACGCATGTAATCCTCGGGCGAGTATTCGCTGCGATCATCGTCGACAAATACTTAATTTCTTGAAGGCTATACAGTCTTATATTTAAATAAATTAGGTTAATAATGTGAATATTGCGCGTTTCCTAATTCTAAGTTTGTTCACTTGTTAGAGACTTTTTCTGTTTGCCTAGAAAAAAAAGAATTAGAAAACCCAAGCTCAATGCACGGTGGAAGTGCCTAACTACGAACGGGCTGCTTATAGTGTTACTACTCGACAGAGAATATTTAGATACTCGTAGAATGAGAGGCGGGTTCGGAGCATTCACGAATACTCTCGATTAGCTCGAGTATGTATAGCAAAGTCTTCGCTTTGCTTATCAATAACTACTCGAATGAAATGAGAAGTCAAAAACTCGCCTGCCAAAATGAAAAGCTGGTAATACTCGACTAAAATCTAGAAGAATATAATACCCGCTTTGCTGTTTAAATTCTCATCATTTTAAGAAAACTTTGTCCTTGCTAGGGGAGAGATGTTTTGTTTTACATACAGGCAATGTGAGTGACTTTCGTTACTCTGCAAAAGCAGCTTTTCTTTTTCATTCAGTTTATTCGTTATTAGCATCAACAGAATTTTTATTTTGTTAGAATTCCGCGAAAGCGGACCCAAGTGGGTGGAGTAAGACCGATTCACTTCTAAATGAGCAAAGTGTTCAATAGGAACGTTGAGGGTTGACATAGCCTCTGTAGAGTATTTTTATCTAAGTAAGGCGTACTATTTCTCGAGGAGAAGTCAAAGAACCTGCATTAGCTGGTTCCTAGTAACTCGACGAGCTGATAAGCTTCTGCGAATCCACTTCTATATAGATGTGGATTACATGCTACGCATGTAATACTTGAAGAATGCGAGGCGGGTTCGGAAGTTCTCGACCTTATGGGAGATGAATCCCGAAGGGAATACTCGAAGAATGATAGGCTGAGCTTCTGCGAAGACTCATCAAATTTAGATGAGGATTACAGGCTACGCCTGTAATACTCGCTTTTAAGAGAGTATTCCCTTAAGGGAATACTCGATTTTAAGAGAGTATTCCCCAAGGAATACTCGAAGAATGAGAGGCTGAGCTTATGCGAAGACTCTTCTTTAGATGAGGCACTACTCGAAGAATGAGAGGCTGAGCTTCTGCGAAGACTCATCTTTAGATGAGGAATACAGGCGTAGCTTGTATCACTCGATTTTAAGAGAAGAACGGACAAACCAATTCATTAATAAATCTTCGCGATTTAAGGATTTGGTCCCAACCCTTTAACCAAAGAATTATATTCATCTTGTGCTACTCGAAGAGAGTTATGCAATGTACAAGAAAGAAACGCTTTCCTTAATCAAGTATTCACTACGTGAATCCTTCTGAGTTAAAAATAAGAACGAGATCTATAATAATAGTATAGCACAGAATTATCTTCGAAGTTGAATTTTGATCAATGCAAATAAGTTATTAGTTCATCTCGCTGAGTGCTGTGATGGCACTTATTTTGTTTTGTCTTTCGAAGCTCTAAAGCACGCACGTCTATCTTCGTTTTTCTACTGAGAACCTGTGAATTCACAAGTCTTTTTTCTAGCCTTTCGACTTTAGATAAGGTCGTCCAGTTTAATGATTACTCGTAGTCTTCGTTAACTAATGTGGCTACTAATTCGGTTAACGAAACTCATAAATCGGAGTCCTAAAGCTTCTATATGAAGAATTGCACAAAAAGTAATAAATATATTTAAGTTTACGACAAAAAGATGGGTCGAGCCGGATTCGAACCAGCGTAGGCATAGCCAGCGGATTTACAATCCGCCCCCTTTAACCCCTCGGGCATCGACCCATAATTATTATTTTATTAATTTTAGAATTTATTTTTATTATTCTTCCTAATATTGTAATTTTTTACATCTAGAAAAACAAGTCCTTTAAAATGAAAACCGTATTCAAATTATCTAACAATATCGAATATAAGTATTTTAAGTCTTTAATTTTCTGCGTATAGTGTATATTTTATTGCTAGAGGGTGATTCACGTAGTGAATACCCTCAGAAGGCGAGGCGGGTTCGTATGTTCTCGACCGTATAGGAGAGGATTCAGCCAGGAATACTCGAAGAATGAGAGGAACTTCTCGACCGTATGGGAGAGGAACGAAGTCACTCGAGCAACACGAGAGGTACGTTAGTAACTCGACCTTATGGGAGTGGAACTTCTCAAAGAATGAGAGGCTGAGCTTCTGCGAAGACTCATCTTTAGATGAGAATGAGCATAGCGAATACTCGTCAGAGGTACGTTAGTAACTTGACCGTATGGGAGTGGAACTTCTCAAAGAATGAGAGGCTGAGCTTCTGCGAAGACTCATCTTTAGATGAGGATGAGCATAGCGAATACTCGTCAGAGGAACGTTAGTAACTCGATCGTATGGGTGAGGATTCTCTCAGGGAATACTCGAAGAATGAGAGGAACTTCTCGACCGTATGGGAGAGGAACGCAATCACTCGAGCAACACGAGAGGCTACGCGTCTGTGAAAACTCATCTTTAGATAAGGAATAAATGCTACGCATGTATCACTTGTCAGAGGATCCACGCCGTGGATACTCGAAAAATGAGAGGATGGGCTTCTGCGAAAGCGCATAAAGAGGAGGCGGGTTCGTAAGTACTAGTCTGCTAAGAGCGGCTTTTTAGATATTTCGATACTTGACCGTAGGGGAGCAGGAGAGGTACTATCCTAACTCGACCCAATGAGGCTTCGTGGGTAGCTTATGCGTGTTAAAAGGACGGCAGTTACCCAACCTCCCAAAAGTATAAAAATGCAATTTGCTTTCAACCCAATCGCGACCGTTTTATAATGCCTAAGCAGAATTGTTACAATATATCTAGTACGGTACTGTGAAATTTAAAGAATAAAGCTAATCAGACACGTGGCGATAATCGCGTCTGTATTTTGAACCTAAACTTCAATTCTGGGGCGGATGGATTCGAACCAGCGAATGGCGGTACCAAAAACCGCAGCCTTACCACTTGGCGACGCCCCATATGAATATTCTAATTATAATATAACATGTATTTATGAATTTGACAAGTCTACGAGCGTCGAGAATAAAAATAAGTATTTTATAATACCAAAAATAAATCCTTATTTACGTGGAATCTATTATGTGGTTTTCAAGCCCTTAAATTGAATTATGTTTAATAACTATTTTCTCAATTCTCTTTAATGTCTTTGCCTATTGTCGGAGTTGAACCAACGACATCCCGCTTATGAGACGGATGCTCTAACCAACTGAGCTAAACAGGCACTGTAATGAAATAGACTCGTAAAAACTCAAAAGTACGAAGGGTGCTAGAATCACCCTTCGTACTTTTAAGGAGAATTAATAATTCATAAAAGTATTTATATTCTAGTTTAAAATTTCTTTTATTGAATTACTTAAAGCCTCTAAATGTTATTTTATATTATTTAAATGAAAATAGAAAGTCTCACTTATTTGCTAAAAATAAACTTTACTGGGGCTTAATACGAAACACTTTAAGTAATTTCTGTGAAAGCAATAAGGGCTTAATTCTTTTGTTTTTCCAGTTTTCTTTTTTAGCACTACACGGGATTCCAAGTGTAACGAGGTCCTTTATTAATTCGAGCCTCGCTCCTCGACTGTACAGGTACGTAGTAACTCGAGTTTACGTGAGGATGAGCTTCTGCGAAAGCTTTTCTGTTTCTGTAAAGATGAGGATTCCTTCAGGAATACTCGAGTTTACGAGAAGAGGAGCATTTCGAATACTCGGCAGAGGAATTGTAGTAACTCGACCGTATGGGAGAGGATTTACAAAGTGAATACTCAAAGAATGATAGGCTGAGCTTCTGCGAAGACTCATCTTTAGAACTTCTCGACCGTATGGGAGAGTATTACATGCGTAGCATGTAATACTCGAAGAATGAGAGGATTCCTGTAGGGAATACTCGAAGAATGAAAGGTTCCCCGTAGGGAATACTCGAAGAATGAGAGGATTCCCGTAGAGAATACTCGAAGAATGAGAGGAAATGCGCGTAGTTATGTAATAATATTGTAGATGTAAATTCTGCTCAGGGTGTCGGGCCCTGAAATCCAAGCGGCTTATCCCGAAGTGATGCCACGATAATAATTCAAGTAAAGGATCAGTTCAAATCATTAAGGGGAAACCTAGGGGGAGTGTAGCATGCCGCTAAATCTGAGCGTATGAAAGTTAGCTCGGAGAGGAGACGCGACAAGAGGTATAGGATAACGAATGTAGATAGCTCGGGGGTCGTTCACCCAGCGTGGAAAAATCGTCTTGATTGAAATCCCTTACGGTAAAGCTTGTCTACCAGTAAGACCCGATTCGGATAATCAGAGGAGATGGGGACCTTCCCATCTTGCGGTAATACCGCCTATTATTACAGTGCCTACTCGCAATTATATATTATTATCAGAAACTACTAGGCTGTCTAAGGTTCGACACCGTCGAACTAGGGAATTAAATCCCCCATTTATGGACAGGAGAGGCCCCAGACTGTTTTTCGGAACAGGTGAGGGGACAGATGAGATCTTGACGACTCGAAGACTGCAAGGTCGAGTACAGTCGTGTAAGAATAATTGTTGGATTGACCATCCGATAGAAAAGAAACAGCACAGGTATTACAAATAATATCTATACTAGTACCCGAAAAGCTTACGAACCTTATTACAAATTATCTTCGATGGCTAGAAAAAAACGAGTTATTAGTCAAGAAAAATGGGACGAAGTTGAAGCACTTAAACCAGAATTCGAAAAAGCTCTCGAACCTCTTACAATACTGTGGAAAATAGGAAAGGAAGATCCAAACTACAAATTCAATAATTTAATGTCAATCATTACAGATGAAACATACTTAATTAATGCAATGGGTACGGTCATGGGAAATAAAAGTGCACTTACAGAAGGACCAGACTCTATCACGTCTGACGCTGCATCACTAAACACTATTAAAGAAATTTCTGAAAGTCTAAAAGCTGGTACATTTCGTTTTAAGCCAATACGTCGAATTTATATCGATAAAACGGGTCAGAAAAGAAATGTTAATAAAGAAATTTGTAAATTAGCTAAAGAGGGTAACCTAACCCCAGAAGCAGTGAAAGCAATTAAAGCACGCCCACTTGGTATTCCATCATTCACAGACAAGATTGTACAAGAAGCAATTCGCCTTGTTCTAGATGCCATATATGAACCTCTATTCTTGCAACTAAACTGCAACTTTGGATTTAGAAAAGGTCATGGCTGTCATGACGCGATCTACAACACATTTCTTAAAGCAAAATCCATGAACTTCGCCATTGAAGCAGATATTACTGGAGCGTTTGATAACGTTGACTTTGAAATCCTAATGAATATCCTTAGAAAGAAAATTGCTGATGAAAAATTTCTCAAATTAATCCTAGGCGGACTGAAATGTGGAATTCTTTTTCAAAACAACATCGAAGATTCTAAAGTAGGAACAACACAAGGTTCTCTAGTAAGCCCTCTATTATTCAATATCTATTTTCATGAATTTGATATTTATATTAACAGTACCGTAAAAGAAAAAATTGAACACATTAATGTTTCTGAAAAAAGAATTGCGACTCCACGACATAATGGACGTTTCGCAGTTGCTAGAAGAAAATACAGATTAAACGTCGCAGATTATCAAAAGGCCGATCAAACAGCATTTCTAAAGTATGGAAAGAATTCTCAGGAATTTTTAAAAACACACAATAAATACTTAGAAGTAAGACAAAACTTCTTCGAATTAGATCGCCTCCAGAGATCACTACCGACATATAACTATCGAAAACAGTTAATTCGATGGTATTATGTGCGATATGCCGATGACTGGATTTTTTTCACTAATGGACCAACAGAACTCGTAAAGGAACTGAAATCAGAATTCGCCAGCTGGTTAAAAGAAAATTTAAAGCTTACATTGAGTGAAACTAAGACCAAGATAACAAACTTGTACAAGGATAAATGCCACTTCCTTGGGTTTCAATTCAGACATTCAAATACGCAAAGACTACAACTAGTAGGTAAATTCAAGAAGACAAATCTTAAGATTATGGACAAGACTAAAAAGTCCGTAGAAAAGATTGAAGAACCAGAAAACATCAAGAAATCGTTAACTACAAATCCATCACTAATTTTCGCTTTCGATAGAGAAAGAGTATTGAACAAGTTCATAACATCAAGATTTATCAAAAAAGAAAAAGGTAATTACTTCGGCAAATCAAAATCAGAATGGACCACATTAGAAATTCCAGAAATAATCAACAGATTTAATTATGTTATTAGAGGTTACGCTAACTATTACGGCCCAATGACATATTATCCTAATGACATACAAGTTCTACATTACTACTTACAATATTCCTGCATTCATACCATTGCAAACAAACTAAATCTCTCTACGAGAGGTGTCATGAAGAAATTTGGAAAAAATGTATCTATTACATATGAAGCTATTACAGAAAAACGCTCGAAAGATGGGAGCACCTATACAGAAACATCACAGAAAACAGTCAAACTTCTTACATGGAAAGAAACACAAGATATTATTGCAGCTGCTGTACAATTCGTCAAACGCCAAGCTTCAGAAATGAGCAAGAAACCGAACACTCCTCTAACAAGCTCATTTATGTTGAGAAAAAACGAGGATAACCTAACTCGTTATAAAGTCAATTGGCGAACAAAGTATAAACTTTCCAAATATTGCGCAATTTGTGGCAGTACAGAAGATATTGAATACCATCATGTAAAGCATATCAAAGTGGGAAAAGTAGAAGGTTTCCTTCAAGTTATGAAACAGCTTAATCGCAAGCAAATTCCATGTTGTCGAAAATGCCATATGAAAATTCATAAAGGTGAATATGACGGGATGGCCTTATCAGATCTATACGATGAAGAACTAATCATCATTTAATTTAAAAGATCAAAACAGTTTCAGCTAAGTAAAGTAAAGTACATTATCAACCTATTTATTCTATTTATAATGGCAACAAAAAAGCAAATCGATCCTTCCCCGGAGGTTCCGGACATTAATTTAATTCAAAATCCAGTAGAAAGCAGTCAAGAATCTGCTGGTAATTTATCTCCTGAGTTAGAAACAAAAAAAGTTTCTGATAAAGTTATAGCTTCTGACGACATGTCGCCGGAAGATATTATTGAAAGCATCCGTAAAGAAAACAAAAATCCGAAAGCTTCTATTCGTGCAACAGGAGTTGCATCAGATACTGAAGTTTTAGCCGTTTGTGACGGTTTACTAGCAATTCAACGAAAAGCAATTACCACTACTAATCGTAACAAAGTTAAACTAACTATTGGTTTATTCTGCCAAGAAGGTGCAACTTCGGTTCGCTTTAGTACCTCCCGCACTGCGGAGGAATTCGGTATTTCAGTTAACGTGCAAGTATTACAAGACGAAGCAAAAAAACATGGTACTACAACTCGTCGTTTAGGCCGTGCTTTACGTAACGAAGCTTTAAAAGCAGCTGAATTATTTGCTGTTCCGGGTAATCTATCAAAATCTTATTTAGCAGAACATCCCAACCCTCAATTCCAAGACCTAGTCTGGGTTAGCGACTTCCAAACATTTACAGATAATCCGGCTATTCCGGAAGATGTACGTATTTGGTTAATTAAGAACTATAACTCCCGTTTTGGAAAAAAATCTTAGTTAAAACTCCATATTCTGCTTTTCGTCAAGCCCAGTAAAGCCGAATTTTGATTCGGTGTCAATTGTCAAGATCCTATTAACTGTTTAACGAACGTCAAATGCCAGAAACAAAGTTTGGAGAAGGAACAGGACCCTTCTCCTACTACACAGACAAAGTAAAGATCATTGGTCTTATATTCTAACAATTAAACTCATTGGAGAGCCGTATGCATTGTAAGGTGCACGTACGGTTCGGGAACGAGCTTGTGAGCTCGACCTTGCTTGCTTAGTTTCATCGAAGTCACTCGTCAGATGAATACATGAGTAACAACTTGTATTACTCAAACAACGGGAATGGCAGGTTCGGCGCGTAACGAATCCGTGCGAGTGGAATAGTTTGTAATAAGGTGCACGTCATGCATGTGCTCAGTTCCGGAGCAGCACCCATGTCCCTTACCTGATCATAAAAGAATCAAAATCCTTACAAATCCCAATTCAACACAAGACGAAAGTCTAGGTGACCATAGCATGGGAAAAAGCACCTAACGGTGCGAGGGTAGATCGGTTATAGCGGAATAAATTACAAAATAGGAATCTTACTTCAAGGGATAAGCTGTATAGCCTAACTCGCCTCGTTTGTCGGATTCGCCCCATATGAATCGAGCTCGCTTCATAAAGAGTTTTCTTATGCTAGCATGGAACTGAACTGCGACCGACAAATGAGTTATCGAGACCCTTAACCGATAATCATATTACATCCAAAACCACTGTGCCCGCTAAAACCTCTACTTCTTAGAGGTCATGCCTGGAGAGTCATTATAGCTGGAAACCTGTAATGGGCTTTCTTATAGAGAGGAATGGCATTTCTTGAATGTGTGGAACGCAGATGGACATTTGCCCTGTTTATGGCCTGAAAGTTGGCTGAATGCATAGAAGTGAACCACGTAATTGTGCACCAACAAAGAATAGACGAAAATCTAGTTAGGCTGGTTTTTTTTGACGTGACCCACCTAACTTTTATTAATACTGCAACCTCCAAAATGCTATGAGTGATTCAATCAAAGATTGTGATGAGATCCCTAAAGTCAAAACGGGACATTTAAAAACCCGTTGCGTCCGAGTTTTTCCGCACGGTACAAAGTGAACTCTCTGTAGTTTCTGTATTTGAAGCCTTAAACCGAATTTTCGTAAACATAAGGCAACGACTGGAAAGAAACTTGCCACTTCCTCTGGTTGATGATGTTTACAACTTCTTATAGGATCCTGCTATGCTTCGCATTGGATTTCGTAGATTATCAAAAAACGAAAAGGGGGGGGGTGGGGGGGGTAACGCAAGTCCTATCATCTTCAACATTTATATGCATCAATTCGACAAGTTCGTTATCAACGCATTAATCCCTAAATATAAATACCGTTTCGAAACCAAATCCCCGAGTCAAGAAATTAGTGCCGAATGGTCCCTTCTTAACTTCAGAACAAAACATGTTCAATCAAGATTAACTAAAGACGAAGAATACTTTAATAGTAGAGATCTTTTTCCTAATTTCCCTACAACATACGAAGTTATTGTTGCCAACGCAGATCTCTTCAGAAATATACCATTTCTTAAGAATATTCCCGAAGTGGAAGAACATCTGTTAAAAGTTGAACAAAGTAACGCTGCAGGGATTAAAAATTCTAACTCTCACTCGAAATATGCTACTCAAGTACGAAGAGCATTCAAAAAGAATACTGAAGTTGATCAGTATCAGATTTTTGACGAGTGTCACCGTAATTACATTCAGAATACGCTAAAAGAACTTCGCAACGAGAAACTGGCTACGCCATATCTCGATGTAGATAAAAAATCTTTCAAAGCTTATTACCATAGATATGCTGACGATTGGATTATTTTGGTTCGAGGTAATCTTGAAATTACTCAATCCATCAAAGAAGAGTGCTCTGCATTCCTACTTGAACATCTTGGACTAAAATTGTCACCTTCCAAAACATTGATCACTAACTTATCCAAGGATCAGGCAAAATTTTTAGGTTTCACCATCTATTTCCCTAAAAACACGTACACTACTCTAGAAATACAGCCACTGGCCGTATTGTCAAGAATCGCCCAATTATCATTGGAATAGATTCACAAAGATTAGAATCAAGATTCATACTTAGAAAATATATGAAGCCAAAGATATTGAAACCTCGTGAGATTTCATGGCTTACTATCTTCGACGATTTCCAAATAGTAGAAAAATACAATCAATTCATGCTTGGGTTAGGACATTACTACTGTGGAGAGGATTACAGGCTACGCCTGTAATACTCGATTTTAAGAGAGTATTCCTTTAGGGAATACTCGAAGAATGAGAGGTGCCGAATCTCTAAAAAATCAATCAATGGCATTATCTTTTATATTACTCGTGCATTAAGACGCTCGCAACCAAATACGGAATCTCCGTACGACAAGTTATTATGAAATAAGGTTTCAAAGACATTTCTCTGCCTGATTCATACCAAATCAAGAGAAAACAAGCAGCAACTGATATGCGAATCTGCGTTAAACGCGTTATAGATTCAGAGATTAAATGGTACACATTACTGAATTACAAAGAATTTAAATACCTATTAGAAGAACAACGAATCAAATACGAACAATCCAAAATCCTTGGCATTGACACGTACACGCCGGTCGTAGATTTCATTTCTATGAGCAATGCACGTACTAACGCAAAAACTACTTCCTTCTGCTTAATTTGTGGTTCAAATACAGAACTACAAAATTACCATATTAAACCTCTTCGTAAAACAAATAAAACTACAGGTTATAATTACTTTGATCAGAAAATTGCATCTTTAGGGCGAAAACAAGCAACTGTCTGTAAAAATGCTGTCACCGCAGTATTCACTTAGGTCAATACGCTACGCTGGCCTCGCTATCGAGGACTTGTATGACTTTAGAGCCTTAGTTACAGAACCTTATGTAAAGGCTTGCCTTCTTAAGGATCTTTCATGCCCGGACAACCGGTTAAGTGCTCAACACCCAATCTTAAAAAATCTTCAGGGTCGATTAAAGAATGAGTTCTTCGTAGATGCCGAAAATAGAACTTATTTAAATCCTCGCTTTAAAATGTACCTTTCTCAAAATGCCAAAATCTTCTAACAAGACAACTCCTAAGTCGTCTAACGATCAGGACCTAAATTTAAAAGAATTATCTAAAGATAATTATATTCTCGAAACAGTATCTGAGTCTGCCTCTGATGAGAAGTCCGATAATATTTCTGATAAAAAACCCGATGCTGATGAAAGTATCGTATCAACAGAACAATCTAAATCCTTTGACGAATGAAGCAGACTTTGCTAATGAAGAAACGTTAATTTCTAAAATTAACGAATCCAAATTCATTGTTCAGGTTGAATCCCGAATCCCGGAACCACCCGACAGTATTCCGTTGGATATCGCCCAAAAAATTCAAAAAACACCCAATATTTTAATGGCCGGTTTTGCTAAATTCTGCCAAGATGGTAGTACAAACAGAAACAAAACTAAGTTAGTTCGAAAAATAGGTGGCTACACCTTCGATCTAAGCGTTCTTAGCGAATGCATTCACTTTCACCTACCAAATGGCACAGTACGTCAACTGGCAAAAACGTACCGCCGAACAATCGCAAAAACTGCAACTATGAACAGCTGGCCGGGACCGCTTTATGCGGACCTAGTTAAGAGAAATACTAAAACTACTATCAGTAGCTTTGATACTATTTATTGCTGTGAAATATATTCTGATGACCGTTTACCTTATGCCCCCCCGTTAGAGAAATGCTCTTGTTACGAGAGCAAGCTCTAGCCGAAGAAAAACGGCGTCAAAATCCAAATCCTCAGGCTATAAAGAAGAAAAAGAAGAAGTAATTCTTCATTTTCCTCACCTGAACATCGCTCGGTATTAATTAAAGGTATAACTAGTAATAAGTACTACACAATTCTCAATCAAGAATGGAGAGCTGTATGCAGTGTAAGGTGCACGTACGAATCGGGAAGGAGGACTTGTTCGGGAGGATGGGTTTTTAGTTTCATTCGTCCGAGGGCAAAGTTCTCGACTGTATAGGTACGTAGTAACTCGAAGAATGAGAGGAGAGGATCCACGTAGTGGATACTCTTTATCATATTGAATGAGAGAAACGAAGTAACGCGACCGTATGGGAGAGGAATACATGCGTAGCATGAATCACTCGATTTTAAGAGAGGCGGGTTCGGAGCGAAGCGAATACTCGTTAGAAGAGAAAAATACATGCGTAGCATGTATGACTCGATGTATGAGAGGAATAGTACGTCCTCTAGCTCCTCGCGTTGCTCGAGTGACTACGTTCCTCTCGCGTTGCTCGAGGGACTACGTTCCTCTCTTAAAATCGAGTATTCACTACGTGAATCCTCTCGCGTTGCTCAAGTGACTACGTTCCTCTCGCGTTGCTCGAGTGACTACGTTCCTCTCGCGTTGCTCGAGTGACTTCGAGTTTTCACTACGTGAATCCTTTCCCATACGGTCGAGTTACTTCGTTCTTTTAATGAGTCAATTCATTAAATAATACTATTAATATTAAGAAAACAACTCGAGAAAAGTTAAAATACAATTTGTCCTAGTTTTGAAAAAGTAGTAGCACAATGTTGGACTGCTTTGGATAAAGCAGTACGCGGGTGAAGACTACCATTTGTCCAAATTTCTAGAATTACTATTTCAGAAGAAACTTTCGTTTTAAATAATTCAACATAATTTCGCTGATTCTTATATAATTCATTAGATGAAATAAAGCTTCCTTCGTGTGAAGTAGTAGTAGATGTGAATTCGTTAATATGGTCTGCGGGCGCTGTATTTGCATGGGCGCTAGCTTGTAGAGATTGTCCACTAAGATGAGGATGATCGAAGCGAATACTCGAGTTTACGAGAGGAGAGGCTTCCACTAAGTAATTTATTTTACGAATTGGACTAAAATTTGGATTTAATAATAATGGTAAGGTTTCTGAACGCGTTAAATTCTCACGTTTTTCTGCATAATTTACAAGTTTTTGTAGAGTAGTTTGAGTTTGTGTTGTAAACGATTGAAGTTCCGATTTTGTACTTAAAGACGTTTTTGTAGTCGCAAAGACGCTATTTTCTGTTACAGAATCTTTAAAGGAATCATCTGTTTGTAGAGTAGGCCACGGCTGTTCGATTAAAGGGTCTGTACTTGGTAAAGTATTTAATAGAGAATCATGAAACATCGAATTTGTATCATCACGTTTCATCGGATTATACCAGTTTTGTCCTTTAATTTCTGTCCAATGAGAACCGTATTGAATCTGGAACTTAAGATTTAAATAACCATTATCAGATAATGTTGCAATATATTGATTCGGATTTACGCATTCTAATTCAGGAGGTAAGCGGAAATCGCGTGCATAGACAATACCAGGTCCAAGTTTTTTTAAATAACCTATACAAACTTTTTTGTCTTTCCACGATGTTCGGGAAGTTAAGACCGTTTCATTTAATGCTAACAAAATATCTAATACTGTTTCTTTAACACCTGGAATACTAGAATATTCATGAGAAACACCTTCAATTTCAACGGATGTTATAGCGTAGCTTGGGATCGATGATAATAATGTACGGCGTAACGCGTTACCAATTGTAATACCTTGACCTGCTTCAAATGGTCCTAAATAAAAACAACCATAAAAACTTGTTGGATTTTCAATACGATTTTCTTTGCTAATAATAAAAAAGTCAGTACTACGTTCATCCATTAAGTTTCCGGAATCAATAACAAGGTCATAGCCTTTACTTTTTGTTTTATCTTCAGCGACTTGTTGCTGAGACGCTTGCGAAATACATTTCGTAGAAACACCGTGAGATTCATTTAAAGATGTTGAAGAACTCAACTGTATAGGCGGACTCGCGTTAAATGCTTCTAGAGGCGGGTTCGGAAGTTTTCGTCTGTTAAGATGAGATACATCATTAACTTGTTTGCTATGTTTCGGATGAGCATCGCGAATAGTTGTAAGCGGAGAAGAATATATAGGACGATAATACGTCTGTAGTTTGGGTTTATATTCTGTTGGTGTATTGGAGCTATAAAAAGTAGTCATAGAGTACAAAGATATTAGTAATAAATTTCTATAAAGAATAGAATCGAACTTTTCTTCGTTAGAATGGAATCTTACGATAGCAATATTGCTTGCGTAGTATTTATCTCATGCTTCGAGTATTCACTACGTGACGCGTACTACTCAGTAAGGTTACTGAATACGTTTCCCGCTTCTGCTGTAACCCGCCAGACGTAAGGAATCTATTCAATTAAGAACGTTCGTAATTCAATAAAGATCATTCAAAATAGTTAAAAGTAACTCTTTTGAACGAAATACAACCAGAACGGTAAAATTTAACTCATTTAATTTAAAGATTTTTTTATCAAATCGTTTTACTAGGTAGGTCAAGCGGCTTTAACGTATGCGTCATTAAATTCGCCGGTATCGGTACGTAGTAACTAGTGTTTACGAGAGGATGAGCTTCTGCGAAAGCTCATCATTAAAGATGCGGATGAGCGCAGCGAATACTCGAGTTTACGAGCGGAACTTCTCGAAGAATGAGAGGCTGAGCTTCTGCGAAGACTCATCTTTAGATGAGGAACCTTAGTACCTCGACCGTATGGGAGAGGAACGAAGTCACTCGAGCAACGCGAGATGAATACATGCGTAGCATGTATCACTCGATTTTAAGATAGGATGCGCAGAGCGAATACTTGTCAGAGGATTCACGTAGTGAATAATCGTAGAATGAGAGGCTGAGCTTCTGCGTAGTCTTATCTTTAGATGAGGAACCAAGTAACTCGACCGTATGGGAGAATATTTTCGCTGGGCATACTTGACCGTACGCGAGAGGATGAGCATAGCGAATACTCGTCAGAGGAATGGGGGGGTTGAGAAGTACTCTACCTCCACTGGGTATTACTAGTTCGCAGTGATTTTTTGAGGTAAATTTTGACCGAAATTTTCCTGGAAAGCCGGAAACCTTTTATCAAAGTTCATCTCGCTTCTAGTTAATGCGCTATTTTTTCTCTAAAGAAGAGCTCTCAGCTGGTTATATCCTTTGTTTTGTTACTCTAGCGTTTTTGCTAAGCTCGGAGAGAAAGGGATTTGAACCCTCGACATAGAATAAACTATGTAACGGATTAGGAATCCGGCGCTTTCAACCACTCAGCCATCTCTCCGGTATGGTTATATTGGAAAAGACACCCATATGTCAAGGCTTCTATTACTACAAACTCCCTGACAGGAGTTGCTGAATGAACAATTATTATTTAGTATTTTCGGAGAGAGAGGGATTCGAACCCTCGGTATAGATTAAACTATACAACGGATTAGCAATCAGCCGCTTTCGTCCACTCAGCCATCTCTCCTCTCATTACATTCGAGTTATCGGAGTACTTTTAACTTGTAAGTCCTTGCGAAACTCATCCTTGCATTTAGTTCTTCAAAACTCGCCCGTTGCTCGAGTTCCTATAGTACCTCTCATTCTTCTAGTATTACATGCGTAGCATGGAATACTCATCTATACAGATGAGTATTCGCAGAAGCTCCGAACCCACCTCTCATTCAATATAATAAAGAGTAACTGATGCAGCATACGCCGTATGGTAACTGTATAAGTAACCTCTAAGACGCGTTTAATTTTGTCTAGTAGCGTTAAATTTTATCTGTAAAGTTCTATGACTAGACTTTATTAGAAAAATCTTTTCTATTTTCAGGTTGGATTTAATTATATTGAACGAAAAAATCTCTAGGATTAAGTCATTGTCAATCTTTAAAACAAAATTTAGTGAAATAGTCTATTTTGATATTTTAACATGGTTTTGTTTCTTCTGAAAAGAGTTTAAAGTTAAACAAGACTAGCTTCTTAGTATTTGCATATTGAAATGTTTTCTAGATTTTGTTAAAAGTGCGTTTACTCCAATACCAAAGGAAAAAATCGGACGAAGCTTCACTGGAAAAACTTCAAACAAGAGCAACAGATGCAAATCAAGAATCTTACGCTACTAAGATGACTAGCGTAGTATTACAAGCTACGCTCGTAATCTTACGCCGTAAAGTTTCTACATAAAATTAGAACATGGGGAAGCTTTTTCCTCACGTTCTTTTTTAGGCAAGCACCTATCATAGGATAAGCGACTGTGATGGATTACCCACAAGATGTTAGAAGACGGGTTCGTCACGTAGTGAATACTTGATAAAGGATTCACGTAGTGAATACTTGAGTTTACGAAAGGAAAATAGGTCTTCCCTCTTCTTTAAGCCAAAATCAAGTCAAATAGTCAATCTTTCGAAATTTAAACTCTCTGGAGAGCCATGTGCATTGGAAGGTGAACGTACAGGTTGGGAACACTGTTTTGCTCGCAAGAGTGAGGCTTTCATTTCATAAGATTAAAGGTTATTTACATATCATCTATAATTGAAACAAGAAAAAAATTAGAGTATCTAAAAATCAACCTGTCTATTATTACATGATCATTGTCTATAATATAGTTTAAGTTTAATAGGAAGTGCTTTTCTCTATTACCTTCACTTCATCAGATTTTTGTGCTATGATTTATCAATCCTAGCAAATTATTAAAAAAAAATACATTTGTTGAACGCATTGTTTAGTAATTACAAACAAAAAACTGACGATGTTTAATTACGAAAATTATAGACACGTAATTATACGTGATGGAGATTGGTTTTTATCCAAAATATTTTTTAGGGTTAATACGTTCCTTGTAGCTAAAGTAAAAATTAACATTTTGTACATAATAATTATCCTAAATCAGGTATTTCTGCTTCGAGAGTTGAAAGTATGCTGACGCAAGGACGAATCCGTCTACGCTAGTAAGATTACTAGCTTAGTATTCTTCTCCTCTGTCGAGTATTCGATTCGCTCATCCTCTCAGTCTTCGAGTTACTACGTACCTCTGATGAGTGATACATGCGTAGCATGTATTCCTCATCTAAAGATGAGTCTTCGCAGAAGCTCAGCCTCTCACATACGGTCGAGAAGTGCCTCTCATTCTTCGAGTATTCCTGGCAGAATCCTCATCTAAAGATGAGTATTCGCGATGCTCATCCTCTCATTCTTCGAGTATTACCTAAAGGGAATACTCTCTTAAAATCGAGTATGCCCTTAAGGGAATACTCTCTTAAAAGCGAGTATTACAGGCGTAGCCTGTAATCCTCTCTTAAAATCGAGTGTCTTCGTTCTTCTCGCTTTGCTCGAGGGACCGAGTTCCTCATCTAAAGATGAGTCTTCGCAGAAGCTCAGCCTCTCTTAAACTCGAGTATTCACTACGTGAATCCTCTGACGAGTACTTCGTCTTCACTACGCTCAGAATCGAAATATCGATTTGGCTTCAAAACTGTAGATAAATTTTTTTTACAGCTTTTCTCACAAATGAATCTTTTAGCTCTAGTTCAACTAGAGCTCTAGTAGACGTAGCTTACATATTATAATATGAAATGATCGATTTTTCTTAAAGGTTCTGTCAACTAATTATTCGCTATGCTTTGTTTTTTAATAGTAAGCGCAGCCTCTAAGACAAAGAGAGTGTTAATTACTCGTTCGACGAGTATTCTTAAAGAATATTAATATGGCGTATACTTAATGTTGTGTAAAGAGACGAATATCTAAACATAAAGCTTGAAGTTCAGCGACTAGAACTTTAAACGATTCAGGTGAACCTATATGAATTTCTTGCCTAGTTACAATATTTGTCCACATTGTTAAACGACCAGAAATATCATCAGATTTTAGTGTTAACATTTCTAATAAAACGTACGCTGCCCCATAGCCTTCTAGCGCCCAAACTTCCATTTCACCAACACGCTGACCACCTTGACGGGCACGTCCACGTAATGGTTGTTGAGTGACTAAAGAATAAGGTCCTGTTGAACGAGCATTTATTTTATCATCAACCATATGTACAAGTTTTAACATATAAGCAATTCCTACTGTTACAGTTTGATGGAAAGACTCGCCGGTGCGTCCATCATAGATACGCATTTTTCCAGGGCTAGTTGGATTAAATAACCACTTATTCCCGGTCTGTTTTCTTGCTTTATAAAGTTGGGAAAAAACAAAACTACGAGAAGCATCTGCACCATATACCTCATCAAAAGGTATGATTTTATAACGTTGTCCTAAATACTGACCGGCTAAACCTAATAAACATTCATATAGTTGTCCAACATTCATTCGAGAAGGAACACCTAAAGGATTTAATACTACATCAATTGGAGTTCCATCAGGTAAATAGGGCATATCACAAATAGGTAAAATTTGTGATATAATACCTTTGTTACCATGTCGCCCAGCTATTTTATCACCACGTTTAATTCGGCGCTTTTCTGCTAAATAAATATCAATTTTACTCATTTCTGGTATTCCATATGAATCAGTTTTTGTATAAATTTGTACATCGATAACTTTTGCTTGAATACCTTTTGGAGCACGCAAGGAACTATCACGAATAGCGTTCGGATCTTCTTTATCAAGAAGAGAATATAATAGTCGACGATATGGACTAATAGACGCACGACTAAGAGGTGCGGTTTTTCCTACTAAAACGGTTCCTTCTTCAACCCAACTGCCCATACGCGCAATGCCTTTAGTATCTAAATGATATAATGCTGTTTTTGCCATATAAGGAATAAAACGTGTAAAATGTTCTTTACCATATTCCGTAGATTCTAATTCAACATCATATTTTTCAATACTAATCGATGTTAAAACATCATCAAAGACTAAACGTTCACTAATTAATACAGCATCTTCGAAATTATACCCTTCCCAAGGCATATAGGCGATATAGACATTTTGTCCTAAGGCTAATTCACCACCAATACTCGCCGAACAATCAGCGATTAAGTCTCCACTTTGAACCCAGTCTCCTTCATTAACAACAGGTTTTTGAACAAGCAATGTATCCTGATTCGAACGTTGATAGGGTCGTACTTTATAGTTTATTGGCAAATATTGTACAGTCATAAAAGTATAGTTGTTTTCTAGAGTTGGCTTTTTTACAGTAATTTCGAAAAAAAAATACTAGAGCGATAGTCTATGTCTTGATAAGCAAAGTGAATACTTTGGATGAGCGAAGCGCCTTCTCGTCCGAGTCTAAATAGGGCCTGCTTCTCTCCTGTCTAGCATCTGCATGTCAGATAGCAAGATCGCGAAGCTATCTAGCGATTCACGAAGGGAATACTCGAAGACGTAGAGGCAAACAAGAAACTTTTCGCATATTGAATGAAAGACGTGGGTTCCGAGCATATCAAATACTCATCTGTATAGATGAGGTACTTTAGTAACTCGAGCAACGCGAGAAGATTCCCTTAAGGGAATACTCGATTTTAAGAGAGGACGAAGTTCTCGATTTTAAGAGAGGACGAAGTTCTCGATTTTAAGAGAGGACGAAGTTCTCGATTTTAAGAGAGGACGAAGTTCTCGATTTTAAGAGAGGACGAAGTTCTCGATTTTAAGAGAGGACGAAGTTCTCGATTTTAAGAGAGGACGAAGTTCTCGATTTTAAGAGAGGACGAAGTTCTCGATTTTAAGAGAGGATTCCCCAGTAATACTCAAAGAATGAGAGGTACTTTAGTAACTCGACCGTATGGGAGAGGATTACAGGCGTAGCCTGTAATACTCGAAGAATGAGAGGCTGAGCTTCTGCGAAGACTCATCTTTAGATGAGGAGGGTTCGGCACATAGTGAATACTCGAGTATTCCCTACGGGAATCCTCTCTTAAAATAGAGTGTTTGAAGACCTTTTCGTAAACTTGAGTGCCTGACGACGGAAAGAGCGTGGCGCTACCTTTCTATTCGCGAATGCTCCGAACCTGCACAAGCAGGTTTCTTATGCAGTTTCCATACTGTGTAATCAACCGGCCTTATAGGTTTTTGGCCTCTCATATTATTCGAGCCGTGGAAGCGTCACATCAGTACTTCGTCCTCTCGTAAACTCGATTATTCACTACGTGAATCCTCTAACGAGAATTCGCTTCGATCAACCTATCGTAAACTCGAGTATTCACTTCGCTCAACCTATCGTTAACTCGAGTATTCATTACGTGAATCCTCTAACGAGAATTCGCTTCGCTCAACCTCTAACGAGAATTCGCTTCGCTCAACCTCTAACGAGAATTCGCTTCGCTCAACCTCTAACGAGAATTCGCTTCGCTCAACCTCTAACGAGAATTCGCTTCGCTCAACCTCTAACGAGAATTCGCTTCGCTCAACCTCTAACGAGAATTCGCTTCGCTCAACCTCTAACGAGAATTCGCTTCGCTCAACCTCTAACGAGAATTCGCTTCGCTCAACCTCTCGTAAACTCGAGTATTCACTACGTGAATCCTCATTCCAGTCACAACCGTTTTCAAGAATATTCTCTCTAACTACCCATGGCTATCTATTCTATTATTATTATTATGTTTACTGTAGTAATCAATAGATAAAAAGGAGTACCGTGTATGTTTCGTGGACGAGAAGAAAATATGTACAAAAAGTTGGACGCTTAGTCAGTTTCTTATAACTGAGCGAGCTATTCGTTTTCAAACAAATGTTTTAATATTCGTGTAATCCCCATTTACTTATCTTTAAAGTCTGGAATCGAAGACTTGACAAGCAGAAACTAAGCATTTCTTGATCATCAATTGATAACTGAATCGCTAAATAGAAATAACTTTAAAAAGCCGTGCGCGAAAAAAATATTAACATTATTAATACGAAGCTTAATCATTTACTGGAAGGTTTCGTTATAAGAATCAACCGTAAAGTTTCTTTGAGTTCGAATCCGTTAACTAGTATTTGCTAGGTGCAGGGAAAAGAGTACCTGCCACGTCTATACAGATGAGTACTTTAGTAACGAGACTCGACCTTATGAGAAAGGATGCACTACGCATGTAGTAAATACATGCGTTTACGAAAGGAGTCACGTAGTGAATACTTGAGTTTACGAAAGGCAGTACGATAGAAGGATAACGAACGTTTCTTTACTATATAGTATAGCATAGTTTTTGCTTTTCTCATCTTTTTCTTTGAATCATGTTTTCGTTTCACTTATTTCAAGTAACAAAAGTCTATTTTAGCTATTTGTTACGTGCTAATGCTATCTAGACTCTACGGGGCAATTTATTAAGTAATAGTATAAATTTGTATAGTATTTCCACTAACATGTGTGACAAAACCGGTCATTTTTGCTTGTAATGCATGACCAGAATCACTTACAACTTTGCTTTCTAATCCAGTCCCAACAATAGGTCGTGTAGGGCGCAGTAATGGAACGGCTTGACGTTGCATATTCGAGCCCATTAAAGCGCGGTTAGCATCATCATGTTCTAAAAATGGAATTAAAGAAGCAGCAACCGAAATCATTTGTATAGAAGAAATGGCCATATAGTTTGTGTTTTTCCCAAGAATTTTAGTAAAACGTGCACCTTGACGAATAGGTACATTTTTAATTGGTAAAAAGTGGGCATCGGTTAATCCAATATCACCTGCTGCTATTGTCATTTTATCTTCTTTATCAGCAGTAAAATAATAAAAACCTGCTTCTTTTTGAATTTGGCCTTTATATGTTTTATAATAAGGTGTTTCAATAATTCCAAAATGATTAACACGGGCATATGTTGTAATTGAATTAACTAATCCCGTATTTTTACCTTCTGGTGTTTCAATAGGACAAATTCGACCATAATGGCTTGGATGAATTCCTCGAATATCTAAAGTTGCATTATCTCGTGTTACACCACCAGGTCCTAAACTCGTTAAACGTCGTTTATGAGTTAATTCAGCTAAAGGATTCATTTGATCCATTAGTTGTGATAAAGGACTTGTACCAAAGAATTCTCGTAAAGCAGAATTTAATGGTTTTGTTGGAATGAGTACTTGTAGATCTTGAGGACGTAGTACTCGACTAGATAGAAGAGGTTTACGTAATCCTTGCGGAGAATCCATTATAGAATCAAGCGCTATTGTTTTTTGCGTAAGATATGTTCGAATATATTTTTCTAAACGTAATAACCCTACTCCAAATTGAATTTGTACTAGTTCACCAACCGTTCGAACACGTCGATTTTTTAAATGATCAATATCATCTGTAGTAGTTAATCCTTTTTCAAGTTGTAATAAGTATTCGGTAGCGGCTAATAAATCTTGTGCTGTTAAAGTTAATTGTGTTAATGGAATATCTAAATTTAGTTTTTTATTAATATTCATACGTCCAGGTTTCCCTAATTCATAAGTACGCGGGTTCATGAATTTATTGAACACCCATTGGCGCCCTTTTTCTGTAGGATCGAGTTTTATTTTTGTTGTATATATACGTTTTGTTTTAACATTTTCAAGCGTTAACTGAGATTTGCGTTTACTAAAACCCGTTGAATTCGGTTCTAGCGAACTCGTTGTGCTGTTTCCTGTACTACGATCATCTGATACTGAACGATTATTTGATCCATCCGGATATGTATCGTTTTGTTCGGTTAAAGAATCCTTTTTTTGCTGCGTTGCTCCCCTTCCGCTTGGTGTCGTAACGACTTCATAAATTGCTTTCCATGCTTCTGGTGGTGTTTGAATTAAATCTTGAAAACGCTCTGCTGATTTTGAATCATCTGTTACAAATGGCAAAAATAAACGTTCTGGGTGACTTAAAGCATTCGTCAGTTGACGTAAAGTTAACCCCATACCTAATAATAACCAGAATAATGGTATTTTCGGATTACGTTTTGTTTGGGCCCAGATGCGGTTTTTACGGTCTACAGCAATACGTAACCATGTACCTCTAAAACATATTAAATCAGCATAATAGCGTGTAATGATTTCTTTTGGTTTTAATGTCCATTGATCTGGGAATGTTTTATATTCTTTTTGATGATAATAAATTCCAGGACTACGTAATATTTGATTTACTACAACGCGTGGAGAACCATTTAAAATAAAATGACCACGTTTTGTTAGAATAGGTAACTGGCCTAGTGTAATCCATTGAAAACAAGTACGCTTCATTTTGAAACTACTCGATTCTGTAAAATCTTTGGGATATTGTCGATTTGTTTTCGTTTTATTTACCGAAATATTATAGTCTTGCTGTAAATTTGGTAAATCAGTTAATTTTTGATATTCCGTTATTTGTACTGGAATATATAAGTTCGCTATATAACTTTTTCCTAAACGGATAGCTTGTTCGACGGTATAGGTTGGTTTTTGTAAAGTATAGTGTTCGGGATAGAAACGTATTTCGACTACACTTTTATTTTCTAATGTAACCGTAATTGGATTGCGGCGAGAGATTTCTTCAATTATCCCTTTTTCTAAAAACGTATAAAAACTATTTCGTTGAATTTCAACAAAATCAGAAACTAAATAACGTGTATTACTCATACGAATTTGTTTTATTTACTAGATATCAGTGTAAAACATGATTACATTGGTTTTTTATACTGAATAACTATATTATTAACAGGGTTTCTTATAAAACAATTTATCGTTATTGTTTTAATATTACTTCATCTTAGCAGACGAGTTCTTCGACCTCTGCGCGTCAATTCTATTATTTGTTAGCTTATCTTAAAATAAACAAACGTTTTGATTTGAATTAACCAGTAAATATATGAGAATAGACTTGCTTTTTCTTTCGTAAACTCAAGTATTCACTAAATGCGTAGTGAATTCTTTCTGTGCCTCTTTATAGAGATTCTCCTACCCCCTTTAAGATTGGAAACTCAGTTCTATTCAAAGATTATTTATCTAGTAAATCAACTCATGTTATCTAGATAAAGGAGTGAGACTAAGATTCGGTTTAGTTTTATAATCCTCGGAATAGATATGAACATTGATAGGAACTTTAGTAACTCTAGAAACGCGAGAGGAACGAAGTCACTCGAGCAACCCGATAGGCGGGTTCGGTCGCTCTCGACCGTATTGGAGAGTATTACATGCTACGCATGTAATACTCGAAGAATGAGAGGCTGAGCTTCTGCGAAGACTCATCTTTAGATGAGGATTCACGTAGTCAATACTCGAGTTTACGAGAGTCTGAGCTTCTGCGAAGACTCATCTTCAGATGAGGAACTTCGCGAAGAATGAGAGGAACGAAGAAAGCGTATTAAGTTTTTTTTGACTTTATTTTTACTATACTGATTAGTATACTAGAACATATTATTAATCTACTCAAATTTCTATTATCTTATATTCTCTTAATGCATTATTGAGGATTAACGTTAGCGAAGCATAAGAGGTACTATAGTTACGCGAGCATAGCAAGACGATCTTGAGATACTCTAAGAATGAGAGAAACGAAGTCACTCGACCGGATGAGAAAGGATTACGTGCGATTGTAATAGTTTGTAATAAGGTGCATTTTGTGCATGTGCTCAGTTCCTGAGCATCACCCATTTCCCTTACCTGCTTATATAATAATAAAAATCATTAAATCAAACTCAAAGACGAAAATCTAGTAGACAAAAGCATGGAAAAAAAGTGCCTCTGCCGCGAGGGTAGCGCGGTTTCATAGGAACCTTTCCCCGAATCTGAATCATAATACAAGGGACACGCTGTATAGCCTAAATCGCCTCAGTCTGTGGGACAAGCTCCACCATATTAATCATTAATCTAGTTCGCTAAAGGTTATCTTAGATTAGCTAAGAACTCACGACGACGGACGTACGTAGTATCAAGCCCCTTAACGAAAATGCATCTTACTTATAAAACCACTGTGCCGGCTCTAATCTCTAGTTATAGAGGGCATACGGGGAGAGGCATTATATCTAAAAGCCTGTAAGCGGTTCTCTTATAGAGAGGGATGGCAGTTCTTGAATGTGGAGAATGAAGAGGGACCCTGCGTGTTTATGGCCTGAACCTTGCCTGAATACATCCTAATGAACCACTGGATTATATACGGAACGGCTTGCTTTTTGCTACCAAGCTGAGCCAATTACTAATTTGCACATCTACATGACTACACAACTATGCGACTATTCGAGTAATGCACATAGGAAACTTTGAGTATTATGAAAGCTTCGAATAAAAGCCAGCGGGCAGCATCTGTAGAGCCTCTATTCTGCGTCGGAGATCGATATAAGTAAGCTACGTTGCTACATAGACTCGTTACCCAGGCCCTAGGCATTCCCACATAATGTGAGTTAATGAGAATAGGATAGGTCTCATGTTACGATCGGGACATTTGTTGTAATCGGATAACCTCGAGGTTTTGAGTAGCAAGAGAGTTAGTTTTGTAGGTAGTGAAACCATTAACCTCCTTAAGGCCATTATTACGAGAATGTCTCAGATATGTAAAAGAGCCTCTAGCAACAGGTATTCAGAGTGCGTTAATGTTCCGGGGTCGATTGCGGTCATCAGAGAGTCGGGTTCGGAAGTTCTCGACTGTTTAGGTACGTAGTAACTCGAAGAATAAGCGGAGCGTAATCTCCCCGAAGTTATAAAGGGGACAGGGAAAATGCTTAAAATTAGCCGATTGTGCAACGGCTGAGGCTTTAATTTCATGGAAACTGCATTCCATAGATAACATCAGCCTTAATTTGGTTTTAGGGGTTTCGAGAGGGGATTTCAAGGGTAAATTCAAAGTATATTATCTATCAAGTCTCACAATGAACTCCATGCATGAGCGCGCTACGGGTGTTGATACATTGTTTCCCAAGTTGAAACCATGTATATGATTGGCATAGCATCTCGTGAAAAAAAGTACACAAGAGGTGGGGGTTAGACGACTTTGCTCCCGAATTTTTGCTGCGCAAAGAAGAAGAAACTATTCGATGGTTAGAAAATTGCAGAGATAGCTAGTTAGATCTAAATTATTTTCTACAGTGTTAGTAATGTTACCCTTATTAATTCCGGAAAGAAAGGAATGGGTGTTGATGATAAAGTTTATTTAGGTTCAAAAGAGCGGCACCAACTGGCACATGACATCATGAATTTAGACATGAAGTCATGAAACCTGTTGCCTACTCCCATAATTTTTATTCCTAAATCAAATAATGAAAAGCGACCGCTTGGTATTCCTACCATTATGGACTGAGTATTAGAGCAGCTGGTATTAAATGCTATAAAACCAGAATGGGAAGATAAACTCGAGTCCTCTCTTAAAAACGAGTATCTAAAGTTCCTCAAGTTATGGTTTTCGACCTAAAATCTGTAAATGATGCAATTAACTCAATCTTCGTAAGTAAAACTGCCACATTTGGGTAGTTGATGCAGATATTCGAAAATACTTTGATCGAATCCAACACAAATATGTTATGGATCAAATTAAAGGAGTCTTTTACAGTATATTGAGTAGGAAAATGGCTAAAGTGCGGTTTTGCTTACGAAAGTAAACAATATGATACGGACGAAGGAATTCAGCAAGGGTCGGTTATCCGCCCTCTGTTGTGCAACATAGCCTTGCATAGTTTAGAATATGAACTAGGTGTTAAATTGATCAACAAAAAGAAAGGATACGCTGCATTTGGTTATCGAACGCTTATACCTTATGCAGATGACTTAGTAATCCTTACCTATTCCAAGGAAGCCCCTGAAGAGGCTCTTCGAAACCTATCTAATTGTTTACAAGTTCGTGGGTTAGAGGTTAGCACTGAGAAGACGAAGATTGTGTATATCACACAAGGTTTCGACTTTTTAGGCTTTACAATCAAAGTTGAAAAAGTTGACAGACATAGAAGAAATCCGCTAGCAGTTATTAGTTATAACAGTGGCGAATATTACTACGACTACGATAAAACACTATTACGTATCAAACCTTCGAACAAGTTTGTTCGTATGTTTATGGAAAAGCTAAAAAGATGCTTTGATCGAGATCTTGGCGCGAACGCAACGGAACTAGTCTCTAGAGCCAACCCCATTATTCAAGGTTGGTGTCAATTTAACCAATGCTGGCACAGTAACAAAACCTGTCATAAGCTTGATCATTATGTCTATAATCTTTGTTGGCGATGGATCAAAAAGACACATCGCAACAAAAGCAAACGTTGGGTGCGCTCCAAATATTTGCTTGGGTTAAGGAGTATGGAATCAACACTCGTTGGGTTTTCAATCTCCGAAATATCCATATTTTCGACTATTGCAACGGAAATGGTTCAAAGTTCTTCGTCGCACGATGATTCAGAATGCGGCATGTTATGATGACAGCAGATACCGAGATTATTTTGAAAAGCGCGAATATGATAACGTCGCTAACAAACCACTATCATTCTACGATAAAAAGAGAACGGAACCTTGCAAAAGAACAACTCTGTAAATGTCCTGTGTGTGATGATTCTCTTTACAATGGTGAAGAAATCCACGCGCATCACATTATTCCTAGAAAAGAAGGCGATAAGAATACCATGCGTAATCTAATCATTTTACACTCGGAATATCACAACCATTTTACTTACTCGCAAGATAAAGACTATCGGCACGCCCTGTTCTTGGGGTTAAAAAATCGCTAAAAAACTGCTGAAATAGCTAGATCATTAGCTGGTTAGAATTAAGAATCGACTTAAAAGTAGGACGTTCAGTACTTAAAAGATTGATTGGCCAAAACGAGCAGTGGATTTTAATTTCTTCAACAGTTATGGGTAAACGACACTCACAAGCTAAAGCTCTTACGCGAGCTAACATTTGTTTATTCAATGGTTCACCCAATTACGAGTTCTGCGGAATTCGGCGGAATTGCATGCCCACACATTCTCTGGCTGAGCTCTACGTTGTAGATGCGGCCTTCTCGTGTAGAACACTCGAGTTACTTGCCAAAACCGAAACATTGCAGGTTTTCTGCAATGCAATACACAAAAACTAGTTTGTGTTGTATAATAAGGACAACGGAGTTGCTATTAGTGAGTACGGCTACTCACTGATGTTCAGGGTTTACTCCTCTACCTGGAAATTCGAACGCACAGAGCTCGCGTAGTGATCTTGGAGCCAGTGCGGTGCTAGTTTATCGGTCGGGAGTACCACGTCACTGTAATGCGTAGCTTCTTGGGCGTGGGATGGGGAATGACAGGAAAGCACGGAAACAGTTCTTTAGGGTTTCAACTAATAATGCCAGATTCTACGAGCGGTAAAGTGCGTATTTACGCTTGGGCAGCCGCAAATGGAATGACTGAAAGCGCAGCACGTGCTTTAGCTCGTCGTGGTAACGTCGCAATTGCACGGTATGAAAATATTGTTTACGTAGATAAGGTTCTTATGAACCGAGACTTTTCCGATGATTTCGTTCGCCAGCAGGATAAGCTGCGTGAACGTCAGGCACGTAAAAAACGTGCAGATCATAAAGCTCTGTTGCAAGAGCTCAAAAAAGGAGACAAGCCTCCTAAAATAGTTACTAGCGATGCTAGTCGTTCCAATTCTAAAACAGCTAAAAGCAGTAGTCGTAAAGAGGTGAATTACGGAGATCCGCCTCCTTATTTAGATAGTTCCTCCTCGTAGATGGCATACAAGCCAGAGAAACGAGGACGTAAAAACAAAATTCCGGATGAGTTGTTTGTGATTCTCCATGCTGCGTACCAGTACTGCGTTGAGCATACGCTTTGGATAAATATCAGCTCTGGAATTGAAGCGTATGTTCAAACTTTACTTCTTAAGGCGCAGGTTCCCGAAATCACAGCCGAATTCATTCACTATTATGTTAAAAACTTTAACAAATTGTCTCTACCACGTATGCAAAATTTGGAAAAATGCGTGAATATCCTGACCAAGTTGACCGACTATTTCGAAGTAATTGCACAGGCTAATGCTTCCCCATAGCGAAAAAAACTCATAAATCGAAGATTATGGAAGTGCTCCAGCCAAGACGCGGTTGGGAAGCAACAATTGATCGTTTTATACATGAAAAATTGATGATTCTGAATTTATGGATAATCTTCAGCGAAGACGCGGTTGGGAAGCAACAATTGATCGTTTTATACATGAAAAATTGATGATTCTGAATTTATGGATAAGCTTGAGCGAAGATGCTGTTGGGAAGAAATAAATTATAGTATCACGCATAAAAAACCGATGATTCTGAATTTATGGATAAGCTTCAGCGAAGACGTGGTTGGGAATCAACAATTGATCGTTTTATACATGAAAAATTGATGATTCTGAATTTATGGATAAGCTTGAGCGAAGATGCTGTTGGGAAGAAACAATTGATCGTTTTATACATGAAAAATTGATGATTCTGAATTTATGGATAATCTTCAGCGAAGATGCTGTTGGGGAGAAACAAATCATAGTTTCACGCATGAAAAATAGATGTTTTTCAATGGGATAAGACAAAACGAATCCGCTCAGAGAAGTTACTTTCCCAAACGGTCGAATTACTAAAGTCCCTCTCATTCCTCGAGAAGTTCCGCTGACGAGTATTCGCTATGCTCATCCTCTCATACTTCGAGTAGTGCCTCATCTAAAGATGAGTCTATCGAGCAACAGCGCTTAATTCAAGAATCTGCAGATGCTCGTTTGAACAGGCTCAGCTGGAAAGGGAGCAACGAATTGCGGAGCTTTGACAAAGACTTGATTACTTATGCGAAGCAAACCAAAAACTCGTAGAGGATTCACGTAGTGAATACTCGAGTTTACGAGCGGAAAAACTTGAGCGCGTGCGTCACAAACAAGCTAAAACGTAAAAACGTAAAGCTCGTAAAAAAACAACCTCTACGTGCTGATTTTGAAATTGATAACTTTTCTACATTAATCGAGAATGTAAACGCAAAGTCTGCTAAAGTGAGAGCACGTGTCCGTGTAGCATTAACTCTTTTGTTCCTAACTGGTTTGCGTGTTTTCAATTTGAAACCTATTACGTTTGGCATGATTCGCGCGTATTTAGTGCAACACAATGCATTCACAGTTCATTTAGTTAAGTCGAAGGGGTATAATCCTTATATGACGTTTAGATACTGTCCAAGTTTTAAACGCTTTATTGAACTTATTCAGCAGGACTTAGAACTGTTCTTAAGGAACACAGCTTTTAATGATCTTGCGTTTACGCTTGGTGAGAAAGCTTTAATTGCACAGCTTAACAAGTACATGAAACGCGTTAGCGTTTTGACAAACAAAAAATACACAACTCACTCCTTCCGTATTGGATTAGTTTCTCGAATCTCCGAAATTACTGGTTTAGCGGCAGCAAAAGAATTTGTTGGTCATGCTGATATTACTACGACTCAATGATACAACCGTAATAAGTTGGCGGTGCATAAACAAATTCAGATTTTAAAAGATGCTTTTGGTTCCAAAGGATTCACGTAGTAAATACTTGAGTTTACGAAAAGGCAAAGATAAAGCAGCTAATGCTGAATTAATTGAATATTACCAAGATGCGCAGTTAGATGAAGACGAAGACGAAGGCGACGAGGAGTAGGATCGCGCGTCTAAGAATCTTGGTAAGTATAACCTGTTTTATTTTGGTGAGGCGACGCACGTGTTTTCGTCGCTTAATTAGCAAAGCTAGTTACGCAAGTAGTCAGCAAATTGTCTATATATATATAGACGATTTTCTTATAACATTGTGAGTAACTTAGCCAGATGCGAACTTGTTCGTTACGAGGCTAAGTTATTCCTTTTACTAGCACAAGCAGGCATTCAACTCTGTCGCTTTTGCATTTTACTGATGTTCGGAATCGATCTCACGACTTGATTGTTACGAGATGTTCTAGATACTGACTGACTACGTGCGCAAGAATTTTGAGGCATTGACGAGCAAATTATTTGCGCGATTTGTAAGAATTCGGGAGAATTCGTGAGAAGTTCCTCTTTTTATTAGCAAAGTATTGCGTGGATTTGATTTCGTTTGATTTACTTTTTGAGAATTCCAAAGTATTTCGAGTTTTGACTAGCGAAGGATTACAGGCGTAGCCTGTAATACTCGCTTTTAAGAGAGTATTCCCTTAAGGGAATACTCGATTTTAAGAGAGTATTCCCGTAGGGAATACTCGAAGAATGAAAGGATTTGCTCGAATTTGAAGTGATTCCCTGCTTTGGCTAGCACAGGATTCGCTTAATTCGCAAGAATTTTAAGGGATTCCAGATTTGACTAGCAAAGTAGTTGCTGGCGAGGCATTTACTAAATTCGTGAGAATTCGTGAGAATTCGTGAAATTCGTGAGAAGTTCCTTAGCGATGCCTTTACTCGCGAAGCTTTTGCTGGCGAAGCATTTGCTGGCGAAGCTTTTACTAAATTCGTAAGAATTCGTGAAATTCGTGAGAATTCGTGAGAAGTTCCTCTGACGAGTATTCGCTATGCTCATCCTCTCATACTTCGAGTAGTGCCTCATCTAAAGATGAGTCTTCACAGAAGCTCAGCCTCTCATTCTTCGAGTATTCCCTGCGGGAATCTTCTTTTTACTACCGAAGCTCTTATTCGCGAAAACTGGAAGTAATCCCCTTTATTAGCAACTAGCTGCTTGGAATTGATGCGAGGTGGTTGAGGATTACAGGCGTAGCCTGTAATACTCGAAGAATGAGAGGTACTTTAGTAACTCGACCGCATGGGAGAGGATTACAGGCGTAGCCTGTAATACTCGAGTTTACGAGAGGATTGCCCTAAGGGAATACTCGATTTTAAGAGAGTATTACAGGCGTAGCCTGTAATACTGTATTTTAAGAGAGAGATTCCTCACGTCTCACGGGTACGCTTTCGCCCCAGCGATTTCCTAAAATCGTAATTTTTCCAAAAGAAAAGTAGGATGTCGGTGAGCAGACTACCTTTCGTTTTTTCTCTTAGAGATTTAAAAATGAAAAAAAAACTTGACAGAATTGAAGATGTAGATTACATTATATATATATAAGTTCCAGAAATAACAAATGAACAACAAAGTTCATTACAACCAGCGACAGTTCAAATAACGAAGTGTTGAAAATAAATAAAACAGCAACGGAGAGTTTGATTCTGGCTCAGGATGAGCGCTGGCGGCATGCCTAACACATGCAAGTCGTACGCTTGTTGCACTTGTGTAACAAGTAGTGGCGCACGGGTGAGTAATGCGTAAGAATCAACCCCTTGGAGAGGGATAACAAAGAGAAATTTTTGCTAATACCTCGTAATGCTGAGGAGCTAAAGGTGAAAACCGCCAAGGTGACGAGCTTGCGTCCGATTAGCTAGTTGGAAAGGTAATGGCTTCCCAAGGCAACGATCGGTAGCTGGTCTGAGAGGATGATCAGCCACACTGGGACTGAGACACGGCCCAGACTCTTACGGGAGGCAGCAGTGGGGAATTTTCCGCAATGGGCGAAAGCCTGACGGAGCAATGCCGCGTGGAGGAAGACGGCCTGTGGGTCTTAAACTCCTTTTCTTTGGGAAGAATAAATGACGGTACCAAAGGAATAAGCACCGGCTAACCTCGTGCCAGCAGCCGCGGTAATACGAGGGGTGCAAGCGCTATCCGGATTGATTGGGCGTAAAGCGTCTGTAGGTGGTTCCGGAAGTCTACTGTCAAAGACCAGAGCTTAACTTTGGGAAGGCGGTAGAGTACTCCAGAACTTGAGTACGGGAGGGGCAGAGGGAATTCCCTAAGTAGCAGTGAAATGCGTAGATATAGGGAGGAACACCAGAGGCGAAGGCGCTCTGCTGGACCGTTACTGACACTGAGAGACGATAGCTAAGGGAGCAAATAGGATTAGATACCCTAGTAGTCTTAGCCGTAAACGATGGATACTAAGTGCTGGTAAAATCAGTGCTGTAGCTAACGCGTTAAGTATCCCGCCTGGGGAGTATGCTCGCAAGAGTGAAACTCAAAGAAATTGACGGGGACCCGCACAAGTGGTGGATTATGTGGTTTAATTTGATGCTACACGGAGAACCTTACCTGAATTTGACATGCTAGGAATCTTCTAGAAATGGGAGAGTGCCCGAAAGGGAGCCTGGACACAGGTGGTGCATGGCTGTCGTCAGCTCGTGCCGTGAGGCGTACGGTTAAGTCCTACAACGAGCGCAACCCGTGTCCTTATTTAATTACTATAAGGAGACTGCCGATGCAAATCGGAGGAAGGTGCGGATGATGTCAAGTCAGCATGCCCCTTACATTCAGGGCTACACACGTAATACAATGGGTAGGACAATCAGTAGCGATCCTGCGAAGGCTAGCCAACCTGTTAAACCTACCCTCAGTTCGGATTGTTGGCTGCAACTCGCCAGCATGAAGTCGGAATCACTAGTAATCGCCGGTCAGCTATACGGCGGTGAATACGTTCCCGGGTCTTGTACACACTGCCCGTCACGTTCGGGAAGACTATAATTTCTGAAACTATTAGCTTAACCTTTTTAAGGAGGGCGGTATCTATGAAAGGATAATTAACTTGAATGAAGTCGTAACAAGGTATCCATACGGGAACGTGTGGATGGATAATAATTTTTTATTTTTACTTAAAAATCGAATCACAATTAATTCGAGTTAAATAAATTTGTATTTGAATCCGGCTTTTCGGATTCAAATACAAATCATTATAATAGTTATAATAGGCCTGCGCGCAGCGATACGTCTTGATCCCTTGGTTCAATGTGTCTGATCCTCTCTTAAAATCGAGTATTCACTACGTGAATCCTCTCGCTTTGCTCGAGTTACGAAAGTACCTCGTTGGTAGGGCCATTAGCTCAGTCGGTTAGAGCGCACGCTTGATAAGCGTGAGGTCAGAAGTTCAAGTCTTCTATGGCCCATTTGGGTGCGTAGCTCAGTTGGTAGAGCACTGCCTTTGCAAGGCAGGGGTCTGGAGTTCGAATCTCCATGCATCCACCAAAACCATCTTATTATTATACTTATTAATATATAATATGATGAGTCGTTTAAGGACAAGCATAGCGAATCGAAAGATAGCGGCGCTATCTTTCTTCTCATTCTTCGAGTATTAACTACGTTAATCCTCAGTAGAGTGACTTCGTTTCTCATTAATGAGTATCGAACATGCTTATCTGGTAAGATAAGGTCAAATGACTAAGGCAAACGGCGGATACCTAGGCACTTGGAGCGATAAAGGGCGCAGGAACTGGCGATACGCTTTGGGGAGCCAGTAACAGGCATTGATCCAGAGATTCCCGATGAGAAAACTCTAAATACTACCAACCGAATTCATACGTTGGTAGAGATAACCCAGTGAATTGAAACATCTTAGTAGCTGGTGGAAAAGAAAGCAAAAGCGATTCCCGTAGTAGCGGCGAGCGAACCGGGAACAGCCTAAACCGTTCTTCAGGAGCGGTGTAGTGGGAAGAGCAATAAACATAAAACAACTTGAATTAGACGAAGCAGCTGAATCCTGTACCATAGACGGTGAAAGTCCGGTAGTCAAAAAAGTTCTCAACGCTCGAAATATCCCAAGTAGCATGGGGCACGTGGAATCCCGTGTGAATCAGCGAGGACCACCTCGTAAGGCTAAATACTCCCAAGTGACCGATAGCGAAATAGTACTGCGTAGGAACGGTGAATAAGAACCCCGGGAGGGGAGTGAAATAGAACATGAAACCGTTTGCTGACAAGCAGTGAGAGGGCATCTATGCCTGATCGCGTGCCTGTTGAAGAATGACCCAGCGACTTCTATAGCGTGGCAGGGTTAAGGAGTTAAATCTGTAGCCCAAGCGAAAGCGAGTCTGAATAGGGCGATCACGTCATTATGTAGAGACCCGAACCCGGTTGATCTAACCATGGCCAAGTTGAAACTACGGTAACACTTAGTGGAGGACTGAACTCACCGATGTTGAAAAATCGGGAGATGAGCTGTGGTTAGGGCTGAAATTGCAATCGAAATCGGAGCTAGCTGGTTCTCCCCGAAATGCGTTGAGGCGCAGCGGCGAAAAGTACTATCGTGGGGTAAAGCACTGTTTCGATGCGGGCTGCGAGAGCGGTACCAACTCGTCGCAAACTCAGAATACACGGTATGTAGACTATGAGCCAGTGAGACTCTGGAAGATAAGTCCCAGTGTCAAGAGGGAAACAGCCCAGATCACTAGCTAAGGCCCCAAAACGATTACTAAGTGGTAAAGGATGTGAGAATGCTGAGACAATTAGGAGGTTCGCTTAGTAGCAGCTAACCTTAAAAGAGTGCGTAATAGCTCACTAATATAGCGTTTTTGCGCCGACAATGGCCGGGACTAAGTAATCTGCCGAAGCTGTGGGATTTTTGAATACACTCGATGTATTCATGATCGGTAGGGGAGCGTTGTATCGCGGGTGAAGTTTTGGCGTAAGCCAAGGTGGACGTTATACAAGTGAGAATGTTGGGTTGAGTAACGAAAACATTGGTTAGAATCCAATGCCCCGAAAACCTAAGGGTTTCTCCACTAGGTTCGTCCATGTAGAGTGAGTCAGGGCCTAAGATGAGGCCGAACGGCGTAGTCGATGGAAAACAGGTTAATATTCCTGTACTAATTAGATGTTGGACTGGCGGACGAAGGAGGCTAAATTGTAGCTGTGTATGGAATGCAGCGTAAGCGTTCGAGGTTATGAGAAGTCGAAAAGAAACGAACTTTGAGCTGAGACGTTATACCGGCAGCACCGCTCGCGGCGCTGTTCGTCAATGATGTCATACTTCCAAGAAAATGCCATACTCCGTTAACATTTAATTACCTGTACCTGAAACCGACACAGGTAGGTTGGTAGAGTATACTAAGGGGCGCGAGAGAACTCTCTCCAAGGAACTCGGCAAATTAACCCCGTAACTTCGGAACAAGGGGTACCCATTTATATGGGTCGCAGTGACCAGGTCCATGCGACTGTTTACCAAAAACACAGGTCTCCGCTAAGTCGAAAGACAAAATATGGGGGCTGACACCTGCCCAGTGCCAGAAGGTAAAGGAAGTTGGTTAGAGGTTTCTCGAAGCTGACGACCGAAGCCCTGGTGAACGGCGGTCGTAACTATAACGATCCTAAGGTAATTACGTTGCCTTACTTCCTAGGTGACTAGGGATATTTAACTCCACTGTATGCGGGGAAATCCTCAAAAGATAAACATACACCTTATCCTGTTGAATATATACATTCGCAAGGCCATTTATTTATAATGTAAGTGCCCGATTTTCGTTTCGGCGAAAAGACAGTAAGTCGTAACAAAGGTTTATACACGGGGGCAATCCGCAGGAAACCAAATTTGATACGAGAAACATGAAGAATTCACGTAGTGAATACATAAGTTTACGAGAAACATGAAGAATTCACGTAGTGAATACATAAGTTTACGAGAAACATGAAGACTTCACGTAATGAATACTTGATTTTACGACTGTTATCAAAAAGTAGGATCCTCAGAGACTATACGTGGAGATTCTGTGATTATTAAAACAAAAAGATTTATTTATTATTTATTTATGAATTACAACATTAAAACTTCAGACTTAGAAAATGATTGGATTGTTGGTTTCGTTGATGGTGATGGATGCTTTCACGTTGGAAAAGACAACGTCTGTTCTTTCGTTGTTGCACAAGATAAAGATTCTGTCTCTACATTATATGCTTTAAAGACCCACTTTAAATGTGGTTCAGTAAATTTTACTTCAGGTCATATGATGGAGTATCGTGTTAAAGCTAAAGGAGAATTAAAAGAAATTGTTATTCCTTTCTTTGTTAAAAATCCATTACAAACAAAAAAATTCATGATTTTGCGAAACTTTACTATGTAATTACTGGCGATGTTTATAATTTACCACCAGAAAGACCGTTAACTAGAGATTGGATTGTTGGCTTTACTGATGCTGAAGGATGTTTTACGAAGACTATTACACCCGAAACAAGTTCTCAACCGAACAAAATTCAGTTAAAATTAACAATCGGACAAAACGAAAAAGGAATCCTAGATCGTATTTGTCAATATATTGGTCACGGGAATGTCTTATCAAAAGATAAAGAAAATAAGACGTTTGCTTTACAAATTGGTAATTTAGAAGGTCATCTTCATGTAATAAGCCTATTTACTACAAGTAAAAATCGTTGTCTTTTTAAAACAATTAAACGTATTGATTTTCTCTCTTATAGACATTGCGCCTTTTTTATGCGTGATGGTAAACATCTATCTGTAGAAGGTAAACAACATATCCGTGCATTAATTGAAGATAAAAAAGTACGCAAAGACACTCGTCGTGACGATCGACAAGTAAAAGAGTCCGATACATAATAATAAACGTTCTAATAAACACAGTATAAGATAGAGTCCGATCTAATGCGAAATCATTAGTTAACACACATAAGCGAAATTCATTGGCAGGTAAATTCTGTCCCGCACGAAAGGTGTAACGATATGGACACTGTCTCAGAGAGAGGCTCGGTGAAATAGACTTGTCCGTGAAGATGCGGACTACCATCACCTGGACAGAAAGACCCTGTGCAGTTTGACTGTAACTTGGAATTGGGTTCGGGCTTTTCTTGCGCAGCCTAGGTGGGAGGCGTTGAAGGTTTCCTTCTGGGGAAGCTGGAGCCATCATTGAGAGACCACTCTGGAATAGCTCTTTCCCTTAACCGCTTTCGTTTATCACGAAGCGGGACATTTTCAGGCGGGCAGTTTTTCTGGGGCGGAAAACTCCTAAAGAGTAACGGAGTTGTACAAAGGTTCCCTCAGCCTGGACGGAAATCAGGCATGGAGTGCAAAGGCAGAAGGGAGCTTGACTGTAAGACCGACAAGTCGAGCAGAGGCGAAAGCCGGTCTTAGTGATCCGACGGTGCCGTGTGGAAGGGCCGTCGCTCAACGGATAAAAATTACGCCAGGGATAACAGGCTGATCTTCCCCAAGAGTTCACATCGACGGGAAGGTTTGGCACCTCAAAATTAGGGGGCATCTTGTAGTAATACAAGAATGTAAATTTGGCTATATGCTGGAATCTCCGGTTAGTATCCGTCGTGCTGTAAATAGTATACAGTGATACACGACGGTGCGGACAATCAGCAGGGAAGTCCTCTTTTGAAAGTTATTACTATACTGCTATTCAAGGAATGACCCCTCAACGACTATACGCCGAACAACCTTTCAACATGAAAGGTTGATGATAGAGTCTGATCTTTATGGCGACATAAAGAATTGTGAAGTATGCTACCTATTACGTATATCGATATACGTGTAGTAAAATAAAAATTATTCTCTATTTTTTTGCACTGTAGCGGAACTTAGCAATAAGTATAGCTCTAAATCAAACGCGCTAATAATAGCGCTATTCATAAAATTGAATATAAATCACTCTCTAGTTTCTGTAGTTTCTCTAGTTTCTATAGTTTTTTTGAAGGAAAAACAAAGTTTTAGTAAACAAATGCCAGTGAATACAAAACAACATGTACATTTCTAAAAAAGAACCGATTGAAATCCATAACAACCATTACAAAAAAATTAATTTATGACAAAGAAAATATTCAAATGGTACGAAGTCCCGGATTACTTAAAAGGTATTCTTGTAGGTTGGTTACTTGGGGATGCATCTCTGGATCGAGATGCGCGTACAGACCCCATTAACAAGAAATTAGCACCACCAACAACATGCCGCTTAAGAATCCTACAGAGTGAAAAACAACACGAATATGTGATGGAGAAATATAAGCTACTAAAGGAGATTACACCAACTCCTCCTAAGTTATATGATCCTACGAATCCTGATAGTCGTACCGGTAAAAAGTACGTAAAATCTTATTTCAATACAACCCAAGAACCATGTTTCTTATACTATTTTAAAGCGTTCTACGTTGAAACAACAACGGAAAGTGGTGATATTAAATACGTAAAACGAGTGCCTCCAAATATTGGTGAGTTATTAACACCAGAAGGTATTGCACATTGGTTTATGGATGACGGGTCAGCTAAATGGCACGGACATTCTAATGCTATCCGTTTTTCTACAGATTGTTTTAGTAAAGAAGATATTCAACTATTACAAGACGTATTACGCGAAAAATATCAATTAGAAACTTCGGCGGTAGCAAAACGTAAAGGATGGAATATTGAAACAACATCAGCTGGGTACGATATTATCAAGAAGTTGATTTACCCTCATCTATACCCAAGTATGATGTACAAATTCCCAGGTGCAGCAGATATTCGCTTAGAAGAAGAAACAGATGAGATTGATGATGATAAATAATATGAATAGATTTAAAGTATATTTTAACAAAAATGCGATGTCGGCTCATCGCATCCTCGGGCTGTAGTAGGTCCGAAGGGTTGGGCTGTTCGCCCATTAAAGCGGTACGTGAGCTGGGTTCAAAACGTCGTGAGACAGTTTGGTCCATATCCTGTGATGGCGCTAGAGTATTGAGGTGAGCTGCTCCTAGTACGAGAGGACCGGTAGTGGACGGACCAATGGTGTACCAGTTATCACTCCAGTGGTAAACGCTGGGTAGCTACGTCCGGCAAGAAGAAGAACTGAAAGCATCTAAGTTCGAAATTAACACCAAGATGAGTACTCTCCATTAGGCCGCGAGAAGACCACTCGTTTGATAGGTATCAGGTGTAAAGCTAGCAATAGCAAAGCCGAGATATACTAAAGGCCAATTGACTTTGACCTATATTAAAATAAAACCTATTACCGTAGCTGAGCTACGTAGCAACTCTGGTGCTCTAGGCTTTGTAGGAACCACGCCAACCCATCCCGAACTTGGCTGTGAAAATGCAAAGAAGTAAACAAACTATACGGGGGACTGTATGGAAACTTTTACTTAGTGCCAGGGTAATTTAAAACCTTAATCTTGAAAAGCGTTTTTATACTCTACATTCATAAAAATCGATGCTTTTTTCTATTTTTTCTTAACTTTATTTAGGCGAATAGCCGGACAATTAATATAATATCATTAAATATTCTTAATATAATATCTTTAAATAGGCACTTCTTATTTCTCAAGTATCTAAGCGTCTTTTATTGGATAAAATAGCCTCTTCGTAAACTCGAGTATTCACTACGTGACGAACCCGCCTCTTCGTAAACTCGAGTATTCACTACGTGACGAACCCGCCTCGAACGAGAATTCGCTTCGCTGGTCCTCATCTCGAGCGAAGCCTGTTTTGGGAAAAAGATTATGACACTGCTCGGCGAGAAAAAGTCATGTTTTGAAAATTATGGAAATACTTGAGCGAAGCCTCTTTTGGGAACGATAATTTCATACTCTCAAGCATACGTAAGATCGATGATTATGAGTTTCTGGATAATCTTGAGCGAAGCCTCTTTTGGGAACGATAATTTCATACTCTCAAGCATACGTAAGATCTATGATTTTCAAAGCGATAAGGTATAACAAAACGATTTCTCTCAGAGAAGTTCCTTTTCCATACGGTCGAGAATTTCCAAACCCGCCTCTCCCATACGGTCGAGTTACTAAAGTACCTCTCATACTTCGAGTATTCCCTACGGGAATACTCTCTTAAAATCGAGTATTCCCTTAAGGGAATACTCTCTTAAAAGCGAGTATTACAGGCGTAGCCTGTAATCCTCATCTAAAGATGAGTATTCGCTATGCTCATCCTCTCATTCTTCGAGTATTCCTGGGGGAATCCTCTGACGAGTATTCGCTATGCTCATCCTCTCCCATACGGTCGATAAGTGCCTCATCTAAATTCGATGAGTCTTCGCAGAAGCTCAGCCTCTCATACTTCGAGTATTCCCTACGGGACGAACCCGCCTCTCTTAAAATCGAGTGATACATGCTACGCATGTATTCCTCTCCCATACGGTCGAGTTACTAAAGTACCTCTCATACTTCGAGTATTACATGCGTAGCATGTAATACTCTACGAATTTTACGAATTCGACGCATAGGGTTATATTCAAAAATAAGAATTATATGCAACCCTACCAGGCGTCTAGAAATAGACGTATTTTCTATTAAAATAGAGCTTGAAATCGAATACTAATAGAATCTCGTCCGGGTCGTTTTAACTACGAGTATCTAAAATAGTTTTTGTGAATTTATTTGTACTATACATTTTTTTTACTTTTTGGTATAATATAGTATACAAAAGTATTTTTTGATAAAAGATAGCAAAGTATTCGCTTTGCTCATCTTTAGATACTCTCGCGTTGCTCGAGTGTCTAAAGACCCTCTCATTACAGTCGAGAATTCCCTGCGGGAATCCTCTCATTACATTCGAGAATTCCCTGCGGGAATCCTCTCATTCTTCGAGTATTCACTACGTGAATCCTCTCCCATACGGTCGAGTTACTTCGTTCCTCTCATTCTTCAAGAAGTTCCTCATCTGAAGATGAGTCTTCGCAGAAGCTCAGCCTCTCGTAAACTCGAGTATTCACTACGTGACGAACCCGCCTCTCATTCTTCGAGTATTCCCCTGCGGGAATACTCTCTTAAAATCGAGTATTCCCTTAAGGGAATACTCTCTTAAAAGCGAGTATTACAGGCGTAGCCTGTAATCCTCTCCCATACGGTCGAGTTACTTCGTTCCTCTCATTCTTCGAGAAGCTCCTCATCTGAAGATGAGTCTTCGCAGAAGCTCAGCCTCTCGTAAACTCGAGTATTCACTACGTGAATCCTCTCATTCAAAAAGAGTATCTAAAGATCCTCTCCCATACGGTCGAGTTACTAAAGTACCTCTCATTCTTCGAGTATTACATGCGTAGCATGTAATCCTCTCATACTTCGAGTATTACATGCATAGCATGTAATCCTCTCATACTTCGAGTATTACATGCATAGCATGTAATCCTCTCATACTTCGAGTATTCACTACGTGAATCCTCTGGCGAGTTACTAAAGTACCTGAAGGTGCCCGTGTTTTGTATAAAAAAGTTTATAGAACTTCTACTCGATTATATGTTGTACTTCACTATAATTGTTCGATGAAGATAAAACGAAAAAGCGTTTGCTATTTATTGGTTTTATTTGGATGCACCTGTCGCTGTGTCTAGCACAGATACGGGAATCGCAAGATAGCGTTAGATTCAACCAGAACACTATATTCAATTAACTATTTTCTTTTTTTTAAAATTGCCTCTATCTTTGATATGACAATTAAAGCTCCTTCTGAAAAAGAAGCTAAAAAAGTAAAGATTGCGGTTTCCCGTGATCCTGTGACTACATCCTTCGAAAAATGGGCGTGCGATTAAATTAGGGCTAGAACGTTTCTCTTCCGGCTGATTTTTTTCACATTAACAATGACTTCTTGTTTTTTGTTCTCTTAATGCTTCCCTTCCTTAGCAGCCTTACATTATGTAGTGTCCTGTTTCAACAATTTTTTATTTTCTAGTTATATGATTTAGCTGAATGGTCTTGATTAAATCTCACTTTTTATTTCATTATGAGTAAAGTATATGATTGGTTTGATGAGCGTTTAGAGCTTCAAGCAATTGCAGATGATATTTCTTCTAAATATGTTCCACCTCACGTTAACATTTTCTACTGTATTGGTGGTATTACATTTACTTGTTTCTTAGTGCAAGTAGCAACAGGTTTTGCTATGACATTCTATTATCGTCCAACTGTAGCTGAAGCTTTTGCATCCGTACAATACATCATGACTGATGTAAACTTTGGTTGGTTAATTCGTTCTATCCACCGTTGGTCTGCTAGTATGATGGTTTTAATGATGGTTTTACACGTTTGTCGTGTATACTTAACTGGTGGTTTCAAAAAACCACGTGAACTTACTTGGGTAAGTGGTGTTATTATGGCTGTTTGTACAGTATCTTTTGGTGTAACTGGTTACTCTTTACCATGGGACCAAATCGGTTACTGGGCGGTTAAAATTGTAACTGGTGTACCAGAAGCTATTCCAGTTGTAGGTGGTCCATTAGTTGAATTATTACGTGGTGGTGTAGGTGTAGGTCAATCAACATTAACTCGTTTCTATAGTTTACACACTTTCGTATTACCTTTATTAACTGCAGTATTTATGTTAATGCATTTCTTAATGATCCGTAAACAAGGTATTTCTGGTCCTTTATAATAAATACACTAAGTTTAGTAAAAAAAGTATCTGTGGTTTCCACAGATACTTTTGAATTTACAGGGATGAAAGCTTAAATGAACGAATTTCCTTTTAAGCTTCCGAGAGTAGCTTGGACGTAGTACTCGTCGGTCGTCAGAGGATTCACGTAGTGAATACTTGAGTTTACGAAAGGCTGAGCTTCTGCGAAGACTCATCTGTAGATGCGGAATACACGCTACGCATGTATGACTCGAAGAATGAGCGGTACTTTAGTAACTCGACCTTATGGGAGAGGATTCACGAAGTGAATACTCGAAGAATGCGCGGCTGAGCTTCTGCAAAGAATGAGAGGCACACTAGTTACTCGAGCAACGCAAGAAGGCAGGTTCGAAAGTACTTGTCAAAATTTATTAACAACTAATAATTTAACTAAATAAAAGTTGTTTTACTGTTATATAATTTTTTTATACTTATGGGGACTCTACTGATATGTTGGGTCTCGTTTTAATGTTTTATTTTAGACCTTTAATCTTTACTTTCCAGATTATTACTTTTGTTTGTAGATCTGACAATTTCGATACTTTAGTTACTTATTCGAATACTGTGATAGTTTTTGAACACCCGATTCGTTTGCTTGATATTAGAAAGACTTTTTATCCAATAAAAAGTTATTAGCAGGGCGAATATTCAACAATACTTCTTCTTTGGAACTATAGTTAATAGAAAGAGGACGAAGTTCTCGACTGTATAGGAGAGGTTTTCAGACACTCGAAGAATGAGAGGAACGAAGTCACTCGAAGAATGAGAGGAACGAAGTCACTCGAAGAATGAGAGGAACGAAGTCACTCGAAGAATGAGAGGAACGAAGTCACTCGAAGAATGAGAGGAACGAAGTCACTCGAAGAATGAGAGGAACGAAGTCACTCGTCAGAGGAACGAAGTCACTCGTCAGAGGAACGAAGTCACTCGTCAGAGGAACGAAGTCACTCGTCAGAGGAACGAAGTCACTCGTCAGAGAGGATTCACGAAAAGCATGCGTTTTATTACTTTAGACTCTCGGATTAGACGAGCCTACTAGTAAGAATTCCAACATATAGTAATAATACTTAGAGTGATAGTAGTTGTGTTGATTACAAATTAAAATCAACAAGTTTACAGACTATAAAAATGTATTCTTTAAATGCTCATAATAGTCTTGGTTCTTACCATGGGCTCAAAGCAGAAAAACAACAAAATATGCTACTCATATCAAACGTCCCTCTGTATCCGAATTTCGAAAGATTACTAGATACTCGAAGTCTGAGAGAAGGTTTCCGAAGTTCTCAATTATACAAAAAAGGTATTTCTCAACGGGTTAATAGTCAAAATGCATCTTTTAATATGCCTCCTGATGAAAGTCAAAAAATAGGTTTTAAACGTTTAAATATTATTAATCTTCTTGCAAAAACAAATTCCAACTTTTATCAAGATACACAATCGAAAGAAGGAAAATCCGAAAATGATGTCCTGAATTCTTTAGAAGCTCGCAGCGGTATGGCAGAAAGTGACGTTCAAAATGCTGAACGAACAGGTAAAAATCCGTCGCTTACAACATCAAAATCGAGTTATTTTTTCCGGTATTCACGTGTTAATGAATATAAAAAGTTGGGTGTTGAATTAGCTTCTCCAGATAAAATACGAAAATGGGCAGAACGATTATTACCGACAGGCCGTATTGTAGGTCTAGTGTTAAATGCTAATACTTTGCATCATAAAACATTAAAAGCCTTAAAAGGGGGATTATTTTGTGAACGTATATTTGGACCAACAAAAGATTTTCGCTGTGCTTGTGGTAAAACAATAACAAAACGAACGCGTATGCAAAATACGACTTATTCTGCAGGTCTTATTAACTTATTAACACCAACATCTAAACCGATTAAACGTTTTTTTTGTAAAATTTGCGAAGTTGAATATACTTGGGCATTAACGCGACGTTATCAATTAGGCTATATATCGTTAGCCTTTCCAGTTACGCATTTATGGTATACAAAAGGATTTTCTAGCCCTATTTCATTATTATTAGATATTCATAAATACGATTTAGATAGCATTATCTATTGTAGTCAAACAACAAGTTTAGAGAAATCCTATGAAATAACAGAAATGGGTATAAGTCTAAAAGCTAGTCAAGTATTAAGTTTTGTTCGTAAAAATAATAACCTTACATCCGAATCAAACACTACTTTGTTACAGGATGTGCGTAATAAAAATCAAGCATTAATCCAAGCACGCCTTCGTAAACGCAAAAAAGCAGTAGAAGAAGGCTTCCTATCAAACCCCGCTCTGGATATAAAATCAGTACAAAACGTTGAAAAACCTAAAGGGTTAAATAATACTCGAAAAGAAACTGTAGACACGTTGACCAAAGATATTTGTGATTTTGAACTATTAAACCAAACTTTAAAAGAAACACAACGAAGTATTCAACAAACATCAATACCTACTTACATCAATGATTTTTGTTCTAGTGACAAACAAAGTGAATTTTTACCGAAAAGTGACAGTTACCTGTATCTTCGAACAAACCAAAAAGGTTGGAGTAGATCATTAGGGGCGAATCAATTGCCAGAAAAATCCCGTTCAGAAGAAAAAGAACCATCAGTCTTATTACAATCTTTAATTTTACCATTAATTGTTACTTATTCAACTCAATTCTTTGCTCCATTTGTTTTTTGGTTATTATCGGTGGAGCCTATGCCTAAAACAATTCCGCAAATGAGTCCGAATATAGTCTCAACGACTTTACTACAAAACATTTTTACAGAAACGTTTAGTTCGGAGTCCGGAACGCAAAATGAATTGAACACAATTGCAGGAATTACACAAATATTAGCACAGTTAAAAATGATTTTTACAGAAAGTTTAGATACTTTAGAACATCTACCAGATATTATTGAGCGTCAATATCATAAAGCGTTATTGGATAGTCGAAATAAAATTCAAACATTACCTGTACAAACTTTTGGTCAAATAAATGAGTATTTTTATAAACAGTCTTATACAGTATCAATTCGTCAAACAAAAAAATTATTAAAGAATTTAAAATCAACGGGTCGTCCGACACTTGTCGGCCTCTCCTCTGACGAGTATTCGCTCCGCTCCAAACCCGCTCCTCTCCTATACAGTCGCGTATCGAAACCGAATCCGCCTCGCGTAAACTCGAGTGACTACGTTCCTCTCATACGTCGAGAAGTTCCTCTTTCAAGCATTCGCTACGCGAATCCACTTTCGAGCATTCGCTACGCACATCCTCTCCCATACGATCGAGTAACTAAAGTTTCATATAGTAAAGGGGTGAAAGACCAATACGACCAAGTATATCGTAACCAAAGCTCACGTATGGTAGCGGATGGAAAAATCCAAAATAAAGAAAGTATGCAAAATCAAAGTAATGCTTCTTCTGTGACAGAAGATCGTCAAACATTCGAAGAGAGTAACAGCACAACTCAATCTTCTTCACTAACAAAAGTAAGTTATTTCTTAAAAAAATTAAAAGAACTTTTTGCGAAACCACAAAATAGTATTGCTTCAGAAGGTATCAATTCGAATCAAACAAATATTATGGGCGAAACTGCTTCTTCGAGTATTCACTGCGTAAATCATTCTAGCGAGAATTCGCTACGCTCCGAACCAGCCTCTCATTCTTTGAGAAGTTCCTCTGACGAGTATTCGCTAGACTCATCCGCATCTTTACAGATGAGCTTTCGCGAAAGCGCATCCTCTCGTAAACTCGAGTTATTACGTACCTATAATGTTCAATTAAATCAACTAGCTCTGCATTTTTTCTTATATAAAGTAAAGAAACATCAAGCTGTAAGAGGCTCTTCTAATAACCAAAGGAACGTCTTTGAACTTCCGTACTTAAAAACAAAAAATTCAAACGATGTACACTTACTGGAAACCAACCAGGCTTCATTATTAATGAAAACTAGTAAAATCACAAATAAGCCTACACTTTCCTTTTATTATAATTTATATGGAATTGCAGACGATCATTTATGGGATAACATCAATGATTGGACTTTAGTAAAATCCTATATTACTATTTATCCCGATGTTATGGATCAAGTTATTCCAGCCTATAATCATCGTATACCAAGTTCAAGTATGACCAATTTTGCAAAAAATCAAATACTTCAAGAAACTACTTCGTTGGTTCAACAGTATAAAAAATTACCGAAAAAATATGTATATGGATATTTACAACCTACTGTTAAATCTCGTATAGTGAATGCTGACGCAAGCAATCCACAACATGTGAAAGTCTTGACGAATGCTGTAAACATTGAGAAAGCATTTGATTTATATGAAAAATCGGCTAAGAACCAGCAAGCATTACCAATTAAATCCACAGGTGCTGGTATTATTAATAATTTGATGAATTCTATTACCTTAGTTGAATTACAAGCAATGGATAAACATTTTTCTTTTTTATTAAAAGAATCTCGAAAAACGATTTTAACCTATAAAACGAAAATTAAACCAGCGGGGGCACGCTATGGTCTACAACCTCTTCCTCTTGGATTAACTAAAGTTCCTCGCGTAAACTCAAGTATTCACTACGTGGCGAACCCGCCTCGAACGAGTATTCGCTTCGCTCATCCTCATCTTAACAAACAAGTACTTCCGAACCCGCCTTTCGTAAACTCGAATGACACCGTTCCTCTCCCATACGGTCGAGTTACTAAAGTTCCTAGCATTCTACGAGAAGTTCCTCTTGGAGTATCCAAAGATCCAAAAGAAGTTAGATTCGCGCAGTTTTCTTCAAACAAATCAATAGCTGAAAACGCTATTCCTTCCGATCCTGTAAATAAACAATATTTACTATATGCAAATACCCCTTTGCACGGACAAACACGTTATCAGGCCCGTTCGAACGTTCGCGTATTAGATACTCGAAGAAAAACATCACCAACTTCTCGTAGTGATCGTTATGCTGGAATTGATAAATTTATGGAAAAACATCATGATCTTTTACGTCGTGCAAAAGTAGTAAGAAAATTTGCAATGACGAATGTATTACCAAAAGCTATGATTTTAAAAGTATTACCCGTCTTACCACCAGATTTACGACCAATTATGAAAATGGCGGACCAAATAGCGACATCCGATTTAAATCGTTTATACCAACGTGTTTTATATCGTAATGAGCGTTTAAATAAAATAGTGTTACAGCTATCTGAATCCGTACCTTTCGGCATGACATCTGGAATCTTTGATCTGTCCATGTCAACAGGTAATGATATCTCTTCCAATAATTTAAAAAGTACAGATTCTCGAAAAAAACAATTAACAGATTATGAACCTCGACCAACACATGAACTTTTTGAAACTCCTTTATTTGGTTATGAAAAACATTATGCACAGCGTCTTTTACAAGAAGCTGTCGATAATTTAATTGATAATGGACGAGCAGGTGCAAATACTGAAAAAGATGCAAAAGGACGAGCATTAAAATCCCTTTCCGAAGTATTAAAAGGAAAACAAGGTCGTTTCCGTCAATATTTACTAGGAAAACGTGTTGATTATTCTGGACGATCCGTTATTGTTGTTGGACCAAAATTAAAAATGCATGAATGTGGTTTACCTCGTGAAATGGCAGTAGAATTATATTTACCTTTTATTATTCAATATTTAATTCAAATGAAATATACAAAAACGGTTGTTGGTGCTAAAACATTAATAGTACGTGAAAAAGAATTAATTAATAGTATTTTAGAGAATGTAGTACGTGGCCATCCTATTATTTTAAACCGTGCTCCCACATTACACCGCTTAGGATTCCAAGCTTTTCAACCAATTTTAGTTGAAGGGCGTGCTATTTTACTGCATCCAATGGCATGTACGGCATTTAACGCCGATTTTGATGGTGACCAAATGGCAGTGCATATTCCGATTACTATCGAAGCACGTTCGGAAGCGTGGCGATTAATGTTAGCTCGTAATAATTTATTGTCTCCCGCAACTGGTGAACCTATTATTTTACCGAGTCAAGATATGGTTTTAGGTTGTTATTATTTAACAACAACTCGTAAAATGAAATATGAACAATTAATTACATCTAATCAATATTTTTCTGATGTTGAAACCGTTTTATATTTATACTATTTAGGCAAACTACATTTACATACGCCGATCTGGGTAAAAACACATAAAACAGTAGTAACGGATTCTACGAAAAAACCATTAGAAATACGTATTTCAGTATATGGAGCTATTCAAGAAATTTATTTAAATACTGAATTCTATTATGATCCTCAAGGCAACTTAGTACATCAATATATTCGAACAACACCGGGTCGAATTTTATTTAACCTTATTATTAAGAATTCCTAAGTTCGTCTTTTTTGGTCGACTTGATGAGCAAAGTCTTCGCTTTGCTCATCGTCAGATACTCATCTTAGCAGACGAGTATCTGACTCTGCCATATCTTAACAGGTGAGCATTAGCTAATGCTCATCCTTTTCTTTCTATACAGTCAGGTACTTCAGAACCACACTGCCTATGGGTGGATAGGGCGCTTCGTTGTTTTTGAATTTTACGCTAATTAAGATTCCTAACGTAGGTTGCTTATGTAGTTTCTCGCTTATCCCGTTACAATAATAAGATTATTAGGGTAAGATTCCGAGGCGTAACATTCCTTTCCTCATCTAAAGATGAGTCTTCGCAGAAGCTCAGCCTCTCATGCTTCGAGTTACTACGTACCGAGCGCTTTGTCCTCTCGTAAACTCGAGTCACTACGTTCTTCTGGCGAGTATTTGCGACGCCCATCCTATACAATCGAGTACTTAGCCCTTATTCGACTAGGAATGCTGCCGTAAGCAAAGGATAACTTACGTCCGCATATAATGCTACGCAAGGGATCTTACGTTAGTAAGATTACGAGCGTAGCTTTCTTTTCCTCTCATTCTTTGAGTTATTACGTACCACTGACGAGTGACTACGTGCCTCATCTAAAGATGAGTCTTCGCAGAAGCTCAGCCTCTCATTCTTCGAGTATTCCCTACGGGAATACTCTCTTAAAATCGAGTATTCCCTTAAGGGAATACTCTCTTAAAAGCGAGTATTACAGGCGTAGCCTGTAATCCTCTCCCATACGGTTGAGAAGTTCCTCTGACGAGTATTCGCTATGCTCATCCTCATCTAAAGATGAGTCTTCACGTAGAGGCTCAGCCTCTCATTCTTCGAGTATTCACTAGGGAAGGATCCTCTGGCAAGTGTTCCCTCCGAACGCACGTATACAGTCGAGTACTTTGCCCTCTTGCGAGTATTCGCTACGCTCCCAACCCGCCTCTCATTCAATAATAAAGAGTTACTAAATTACCTCATTTTTTTCTCTATATTCTGTGAATATAGAAACGAATATAGAAACTATTTTGCAATTAGTATTAACTTGACATTTTTTTATGAATACACTATTATATATTTAGTAGTAAGAAATATATAAACTAAAAACTTACAAAATTAACTATTTCATTGCGAGTGTAGTTCAGTGGTAGAACTCCTCCTTGCCAAGGAGGATGTCGCGCGTTCGAGTCGCGTCACTCGCTTATTAATCTTTTTCTACGAAAAATTATTTTATCTACCATAATATTTCTTATAGTAAATATTATGTTGTTTGTTCACAATAGAAGGACCTTGGAATTCGTTTCAAAACGACTCTTTTGGGGCGAGAGACCCAGCAGTTCCAAACCTGAAAGGGGACTGTACTTGTATTTGACGAGTTTTGAATACACTCGAGTACTGTTTTACTTACAAGGGATTTTTATTAAAATAAAAAACATAGTATCTTTTTTTTTATTTAATGCGATAGGTAACATGATCGTAAGTTCCAGTAATGTACCAATGACTCGATTCTAGTAATTTACTGTTTGGCTTCTAGTACATTAACTAGACTTGAGTTGATTGTAATTTTTTTGCTCTATTTAACAGTATATCTTTTCGAAATGATCTATGCACTGTTGGCCGAGCGGTTTAGGCAATCGACTCATAATCGATCATAGGCGGGTTCAACTCCTGTATGGTGCAATCTCTTCGAGTTCTATTGGTGATTACTCCATTACTTTCAAACAAACGTTTTACGTTTATGTTCTAGTTTTCTAATATACTAGAAACTTATTGTGAAACTATTGTGAAACGTATTTTCGAAACGAATAACCAAACCCAAATCAATACGGACACGTACGATATTCGTCCATTTTTCTTTTCTTTTCTTCTGTTAATCAAATAGCGCTTTATTTTATTATATTCTCGGGTTTATAGATAAAGAGTCTTTCTGAGCCCTTTTTTGAGCCGCCGAACTGCGTCTACTTTGTAATGAATTCTTGAACGTCTGAACAAACTAATTTATTAAATCCATTTAATGTTAACTAAGCAAGGCTTTTTCCATCCATTTTGTAATATGTCTTGTTAATACAGAACTTATTAAATATAATAGTATAATAGTAACAATTCTATTTAATCCAAAGCTTAGTATAAACGAATATCGATTATAGTTCCGTCTATGTAACTAAACACACGCATTGAAGGCTTATTACTAAAATTCGAAGGGAGGCTGAGCTTCTGCGAAGACTCATCTTTAGATGAGGCACTTCTCGAAGAATGAGATGAATACATGCGTATCGTGTATCACTCGAAGTATGAGAGGATTCCCGTAGTGGATACTTTTTATCATAATCATATTGAATGAGAGGAAAGGTGTCGGAGTGGTCGATCGTGCAGACCTGGAACGTCTGTGTAGGTGAAAGCCTACCGAGGGTTCGAATCCCTCCCTTTCCGAAAAAGTTTCAAGTAATGAATATTTTATCTTTCGTTAATAATATTTAGTCGTAGGTTTTCCTATTATTACAGGTAGTAAAGGATGGTACTATTCTAGTGGTACGTTCGAAGAAAATGTAAAAACTTGGGTAACCTTAAATAGTCATAACCAACTCGCCCTACATTGTAGTTTAGTAGGGGATGGGCAGTCTCGAATGCTCATCTGTTATAATGGGGATTACATGCTACGCATGTAATACTTGAAGAATGAGCGGGGCTTTAGACACTCGCGTTTACGAGAGGCTGAGCTTCTGCGAAGACTCATCTTTAGATGAGGATTCACGAAGTGAATACTCGCAGCATGAGAGGGGCTTTAGACACTCGCGTTTACGAGAGGCTGAGCTTCTGCGAAGACTCATCTTCAGATGAGGCACTTCTCGTCCGTATGGGAGAGGAATACATACGTAGCGTGTATCACTCGTTAGAGGATCCACGTAGTGGATACTCGAAGAATGAGAGGCTGAGCTTCTGCGAAGACTCATCTTTAGATGAGGAATGTAGTCACTTGAGCAACGCGAGGGGATTACAGGCGTAGCCTGTAATACTCGATTTTAAGAGAGGATACCCCTAGGGGAATACTCGATTTTAAGAGAGGATACCCCTAGGGGAATACTCGATTTTAAGAGAGGAATGTAGTCACTCGAGAGTACTCGTCTGCAAAGCTGAGGCTGGTTATTTCCGCAGTATGGAAACAGCAGAAGCAACTTACGCTAGTAATCTTACTAGAGTAAGATTCGTATTGCAAATCTGCAGATAGTTAAAGAAGAGGTGCAAAGCGAATACTCAGCAGATAAGCAGCCCTGTTGTTTTAACAACTCTGCTGAGTACGTTAACCTGTGTCAGTCTTTTATTAATATAAAGATAATAACGGATCGAAGAATGAATATGCCAATTGGTGTTCCTCGTATTTTATATATGTGGGGGGAAGATCTTCCTGCTCAATGGACAGATATTTATAATTTTATTTTTAGACGTCGTATGGTCTTTTTAATGCAATATTTAGATGATGAATTATGTAACCAAGTCTGTGGTTTATTAATTAATATTCATATGGAAGATCGTTCAAAAGAACTAGAATCTAAAGAAATGGTTGCGGCACAAAAAGCAACACAAAAATCTGAAAGCCCTCGTACAACATTACAAAAACGTTCAGCTGAAGATTTATTAAACGCTGAAACCGATTTAGAAATTGATGAAAATTATAAATTAGAACAATATACTTTACAAAAAATTACATTAGAATGGTTAAATTGGAATGCGCAATTTTTTGATTATAATGGGCAAACTCAAACAAATAATGACCCCTATTTATTTTATTTAGCAGATCTTTTAGCAAAAGATTTTGACAAATCAAATGGCCAATCCTTTTATAATACATCTCAAGATGATATGTCTCGTTTAATGCGTATTCTACGAAATCAAACAACGGAAGGAAAAACGGATGCCTTTAATGTATATGGCCCATTACGTGCCATTGTTAATCAACAATCACAAGTAAGTAGCCGTTTACAATCGAATCCAAATCCATGGGTGAATAGTATTGAATATCCAGTATCTGCTAATTCAAATGTTAATACTTTAGCAAATGAAACAGCAAAACAAGAATTTTTTTCCCGTTTACAAAATCAGAAAATGAAAACACTTTCTGCTGAAAAAGCTTTAAGTCAACGACAATTAAAACGTGAATACAAAAAAGACCGCTTATACCGTAATATTTTAACAAGTCAAGCGAAATTCCAACCGTTAAGTTATTTAGATGTGGATTCGGCTGGTAAAAATTATGCAGAATTCCGTGAATATCAACGTAAACAAACAGAACAATTATTACGTGAAGAAGAAGCAAAAAAAGTATTTGTTATGATTAATTCCGTTGGCGGATCTGTTGGTAATGGTATTACTGTTCATGATGCCTTACAATTTATTAAAGCAGGCTCTTTAACTCTAGCTCTAGGCATGGCAGCTTCTGCAGCTTCTTTAGCTTTAGCTGGAGGTACTATTGGTGAACGTTATGTTACTGAAGGTTGTCATGTAATGTTACACCAACCAGAAGGCGGTGTTTCTGGTCAAGCGTCTGATATTTGGATTGATGCCGGTGAAATTCAAAAAATCCGTTTAGATGTTGCTGAAATTTATAGTTTAACAACATATCGTCCACGTCATAAAATTTTAAAAGATTTAGACCGTGATTTATATTTAACAGCAACTGAAACTGTACAATATGGTTTAGCCGATGAAATTGCCACAAATGAAGTTATGCACGATATTATTGAAATGACTAATAAAGTTTGGGATGTTGATGATGCTAAACAACAACGTTTATTAGAAACACGTGGTGGTACTCGTGATAATATGATGGATGTTCAAAATTAACTGTTTAACTTTATTTTAATAGAATGGGAACCTCGTTATCACTTCTCATTACATTCGAGTTATTGATCAACCATACGCTGTTTCCAAACAGCGTATGGTCACCCCCAGAGTATTTGCTACGTTCCGGATTTGCCTTATCTCATACTTAAAGAAGCATCTTCATAACTAAAATACTAGACTTGTCTTGACTTAAATAGATTCGTATGATATATTTGTTAAAGACATTAGTTAATAATATAAAATAAAATATATTCAAATTCACATCAACCGACGGAATGTAGCGCAGTTTGGTAGCGCATCTGCTTTGGGAGCAGAGGGTCGTAGGTTCGAATCCTATCATTCCGATTTTTTTATTGAGGGTTTTCGAATCATAGAAAGTCACTTTTTACTTGACAAGCTATTGAATTCATTATATCCTTTATACTATAAATGGTTTTTTCAGTTTGCGTAAAATTAAAGACACTAATTGCTGAGCAACCCGATTTCTTACTTGAATAAAAAAGCAAGTAGAATGAAGGTCGTAACTTATTGAACGATGCGTATAGCCTAAACTGTCTATTATTCTTCGAGTATTACATGCTACGCATATAATCATTATCTATACAGAGGGGTATTCGCAAACGCTCCCAACCCGCCTGTCATTCTTCGAGTATTCCTACGGGAATCTTCTCTTAAAAGCGAGTGACTTCGTTCCTCTCCCATACTGTCGAGAAGTTCCTCTATTAAAATCGAGTATTCACTACGAGAATCCTCTCGCTTTGCTCGAGTTACTAAAGTACCTCTCATTCTTCGAGTATTCCTGGCGGAATCCTCTCTTAAAATAGAGTATTACAGGCGTAGCCTGTAATACTCTCGCGTTGCTCGAGTGACTAAAGTTCCTCTAAAAGAGGTTTAGAGTCTGCTATAGTATTCGTTGCGCAAAAAGATCATGTTAAATCTTATTCAAGTTTTTATGTTAGGAAATAATAAAGCCTTCGTGCCGAAATCGGTAGACGGATTAGTTTTAGGAACTAACGCTTTTACAAGCATGTCGGTTCGAGTCCGACCGAAGGCAATTATACAATTCTAATAGAGTAGACTAGTTCTTTAAGGAAAAAGTCTATTTTTGAGTTACATTTGTAACTCGACTGAAAAGGAGAGGGTCTTCAGACACCCGACCGTATGGGCGAGGCAGTTTAATTACTCGACCGTATATGAGAGGCGGTTTCGGTAGTTCTCGACTATATAGGAGAGGATCCACGTAGTGGATACTCGAATAATGAGAGGTTGTGCGAAGCGAATCCTCGTTAGAGTAACGCAGTCACTCGCTTTTAAGAGAGGTACTTTAGTAACTCGACCGCATGGGAGAGGATTACAGGCTACGCCTGTAATACTCGCTTTTAAGAGAGTATTCCCTTAAGGGACTACTCGATTTTAAGAGAGTGTTCCCGTTGGGAAAACTCGAAGAATGAGAGGATTACAGGCGTAGCCTGTAATACTCGAGTTTACGAGAGGCGGGTTAGGAAGGACTCGATTGTATATGCGGGGTCAGAGTGTAGCGAATACTCGCCAGAGGTGGTTGGCTTGGCGTACTCAACTGTAGTGGTGAGGAAGTGTTTGTTGTCACACAAAAATGCTCTTTGTTTTTAACTTTGTTGAAATCCAAAATTTTTCATTCTGTTAATACTTGTAAAAAAATTAAATCAATACTATAATTAAACATATAAGAAAGGCCCATAACTCAGTCGGTAGAGTGATTGCCTTACAAGCAATAGGTCATCGGTTCGAGTCCGGTTGGGCCTAAACTTTCATAAAAAATATATTACTCTTTATCTAATAATTGATATCGATATACCAAACTATTCGCTAATTCTTTTGAGTTCCTTCGTAGCTCGAGCACCGCAACATGCGGGTTTGTAGCACTCGCGAATACGCATCTGTATAGATGAGGATTCACGAAATGAATACTCGAAGAAGAGGTACTTTAGTAACTCGAGTATCGCGAGAGGACGAAGTCCTCGTCTATACAGATGAGGATCTTTAGATACTCGACCGTATGGGAGAGGATTCCCGCAGGGAATACTCGAAGAATGCGAGGATCCACTACGTGGATACTCGAACAACGTGAGAGGCGGGTTCGGTAGAACTCTCTTGTATAAGGACGAGCGTAGCAAAAACTCGCCAGAGGAGAGTAGTTCGTTTTAGGAGTTATTAGAGTACTTTTTATTCAATAAAAGTTGTTGGTTTAGGGGCTAAATCTTAGAATTCTTTTAATTAATTCAATACTATTAAATCAGTGTAACGTCCATCCTTAAAAAATTACAGCGGAACAAATACCAGATTACAGGTTCTGCTAGTAATGAGTTATTCTCAAAGAGACAGCAATTTGGTCTAAATACTTTCTATTGTTCAGTTATTTCTGCTCCGACTTATAACTGAACACAGACGTGGGGACCATACACAGTAAGGTTACAACGTATGATTCCCGCTTACACAAGAACCCGGATAACTATAATTATATGGTTAAGATTTGAAAAAGTACCCGATATTTTGGCTTGTAGTTCTTCTTCCGTCTTTGAATAGTACCTTTTTTTAATAACAAACTCTTTATTATATTAATTAACAAAACATAGAAATATTAACCTCAACCTCGTTATACGGAGTCTAATTATTTTTTTAAATCCAATTAGTTAGACAAATAGGTTATAAAACGAATTAGCATCACTATTTATACTATGTATCATACGTTAGTTTTGTAACCTACGTACTATTCAAACTACTGGATGGCAGGTCGAGTTTAAAGCGTATAAAAAGATTTAAGCGAGTCTTTCTGTAAAGAGTATTGACTACGCGGCTCCTTTAGCGTTGCTCGAGTTACTAAAGTACCTCTCTTCGAGTATTCGCTTCGTTCATCATCTGACGAGTGAATACGTTCCTCTCATACTTCGAGTCATACATGCTACGCATGTATTCCTCATCTAAAGATGAGTCTTCGCAGAAGCTCAGCTTCTCGCGTTGCTCGCGTGACTTCGTTCCTCTCATTCTTCGAGTATTCCCTGAGAGAATCCTCTCATTCTTCGAGTATTCCCTGAGGGAATCCTCTCATTCTTCGAGTTACTAAAGTTCCTCTGACGAGTATTCGCTATGCTCATCCTCATCTAAAGATGAGTCTTCGCAGAAGCTCAGCTTCTCGCGTTGCTCGCGTGACTTCGTTCCTCTCATTCTTCGAGTATTCCCTGAGGGAATCCTCTCATTCTTCGAGTATTCCCTGAGGGAATCCTCTCATTCTTCGAGTATTCCCTGAGGGAATCCTCTCATTCTTCGAGTTACTAAAGTTCCTCTGACGAGTATTCGCTATGCTCATCCTCATCTAAAGATGAGTCTTCACAGAAGCTCAACCTCTCATTCGTCGAGTATTCACTTCGTGAATCCTTTCGCGTTGCTCGAGTGTCTAAAGACCCTCACATTTCATTCGAACATACGCGCGAATGCTTATACAGTTTCTATAACTGCGCCGCCTGTGTGAGAAAGTAACGTAATTGTTCATGAGTAGGTCAAGATCAAATTAGCAACTAAACTTGTCTTCGATTCCATTCTAGTAGCTTTGCAAAGCAAAGATCCTTTAAAAGAGCATTGGTTAAATCAATCTGTCGATTCTTCGTGAAACTTCACTAACACGTAGTGAATACTCGTTATCCTATTGAATGAGAGGCGGGTTCGGAGCTTCTGCGAAAGCTCATCTGTAAAGATGAGGATTCCTTCAGGAATACTCGAGTTTACGAGAGGATGAGCATAGCGAATACTCATCCGAGGATTCACGTAGTGAATACTCGAGTTTACGAGAGGCTGAGCTTCTGCGAAGACTCATCTTTAGATGAGGAATTCATTCGTAACATGTATGACTCGTCCTCGGACGAGCGTAGCGAATAATCGAGTTTACGATAGGACAATTTTATGATAACGTGATGATTTATTGAAACAATCAAACTCAGGTTGTTAAGTCATTTATCTCGAGTTGGTTTAATAAAAGGTCTGTCTTTTAAAGAAACGGTGTTAAATTTATGACAAATTTTATGGCACGCGCTAAATTTGAACGTAAAAAACCTCACGTTAACATTGGTACAATTGGCCACGTTGACCACGGTAAAACAACATTAACAGCTGCAATTACAATGACATTAGCAGCAGCAGGTGGTGCTCAAGGTAAAAAATATGATGAAATTGACTCTGCACCTGAAGAAAAAGCTCGTGGTATTACTATTAATACAGCACACGTAGAATATGAAACAGAAAACCGTCACTACGCTCACGTAGACTGTCCTGGTCACGCGGATTATGTAAAAAATATGATTACAGGTGCTGCACAAATGGATGGCGCTATTTTAGTAGTATCCGGTGCAGATGGTCCTATGCCACAAACAAAAGAACATATTCTATTAGCAAAACAAGTAGGTGTTCCAAATATTGTTGTATTCTTAAATAAAGAAGATCAAGTAGATGACAAAGACTTATTGGAATTAGTTGAATTAGAAATTCGTGAAACATTAGATAAATATGAATTCCCTGGTGACAGTATTCCAGTTGTAACAGGTTCTGCTTTATTAGCATTAGAAGCTTTAATTGAAAACCCTAAAATTCAACGTGGTGACAACCCTTGGGTTGACAAAATTTATACATTAATGGATCAAGTTGATAGTTATATTCCAACTCCACAACGTGAAACAGATAAACCATTCTTATTAGCTGTTGAAGACGTATTATCTATTACAGGTCGTGGTACAGTAGCTACAGGTCGTGTAGAACGTGGTATCTTAAAAACTGGTGAACAAATTGAAATCGTAGGTTTACGTGAAACACAAACAGCAACAGTAACTGGTTTAGAAATGTTCCGTAAAAGTTTAGATGAAACTGTTGCAGGTGATAACGTTGGTGTATTATTACGTGGTGTTCAGAAAAAAGATATTGAACGTGGTATGGTTATTTGTAAACCTGGTAGTATTAAACCGCATACGAAATTTACTGGTCAAGTATATGTATTAACAAAAGAAGAAGGTGGCCGTCACTCTCCATTCTTATCTGGTTATTCTCCACAATTCTATGTACGTACAACAGACGTTACTGGTAAAGTAATTTCTTTTAGCCACATTGAAATGAAAACTCCGTCTTCTGTTGCTGATGAACATTCTAATAAAATGGCTATGCCTGGTGACCGTGTAAGTATGGTAGTTGAATTAATTAACCCAATTGCTATCGAAATGGGTATGCGCTTTGCTATTCGTGAAGGTGGTCGTACAGTAGGTGCAGGTATTGTAACAGCTATTGTTGAATAATTAAATATAGGTACTTTAGTAACTCAAGCATCGCGAGAGGATTACAGGCGTAGCCTGTAATACTCGATTTTAAGAGAGGATTACAGGCGTAGCCTGTAATACTCGATTTTAAGAGAGGATTACAGGCGTAGCCTGTAATACTCGATTTTAAGAGAGGATTACAGGCGTAGCCTGTAATACTCGATTTTAAGAGAGGATTACAGGCGTAGCCTGTAATACTCGATTTTAAGAGAGGATTACAGGCGTAGCCTGTAATACTCGATTTTAAGAGAGGATTACAGGCGTAGCCTGTAATACTCGAAGAATGCGAAGCTGAGCTTCTGCGAAGACTCATCTTTAGATGAGGATTACAGGCTACGCCTGTAATCCTCTATTTTAAGAGAGGATTCACGTAGTGATTACTCGATTTTAAACGAGGATTCACGTAGTGATTACTCGATTTTAAGAGAAGATGAGCATAGCGAATACTCGTCAGAGTATTACAAGCGTAGCCTGTAATACTCGAGTTTACGAGAGGATTCCCGACGGGAATACTCGAAGAATGGGAGGCTGAGCTTCTGCGAAGACTCATCTTTAGATGAGGAACGAAGTCACTCGTCAGAGGATTCCTCCAGGAATACTCGAGTTTACAAGAGGAATACATGTGTAGATTGTATCACTTGTCAGAGGCTGAAGTACTCTACGGTAGACTAGTGTGTGCGGTAATCACCTGTTAAGCTATTTTGCGAAAATGAGAAGATGGGAGTGTGGGGTTAATGCTCGTTTCCGCTAACCACCCATCTTCTCATCTAGAAATCTCTAGTCGTGAGCAACGAGAATACTTAAAATTCCCCTTCGCCGGACAAAATCTCTAAAGCCAGTAGGTCGGCGCTTAATATATGAACTATGTGTCTTTATATACTAATTCACTAGTTGTAAAAGTTGGTTGCGAAGACTTTTCAATGCTTTATGTTATAATTATTTATTGAGAAGAAAATTAAAAATATAAGTTGATAGGACAAAGTACTCGACTGTAAAAGGGGGGGTCTATTGCCAGATACTCGCTGAGGTGAGGATGAGCATAGCGAATACTCATCTTTAGATGAGGATTCCGCCAGGAATACTCGAAGAATGAGAGGCACTTCTCGACCGTCTGGGAGAGGATGAGCGCAGCGAATACTCGAGTTTACGAGAGGCTGAGCTTCTGCGAAGACTCATCTTTAGATGAGGAACGAAGTCACTCGTCAGAGGATTCACCTAGTGAATACTCGAATTTACGAGAGGCTGAGCTTCTGCGAAGACTCATCTTTAGATGAGGAACGAAGTCACTCGTCAGAGGATTCACCTAGTGAATACTCGAATTTACGAGAGGAAAATATAATCCGCTACACGTATCGAACAAATGTTAGGTTAACACATAGTATTTTTCACGATACTCGTACTACTTATTGGACAAGAGAAAATTAATCACTGGCTTTGCGGTCATTGAATAGTCGAGAAACCAATTTCTCTCATTTTTTTCTGCTCTGGTTTAAGATTATTTTTTGAATTTATGGTAACAAAAGCAATTCAGAGATTAGTGACTGTTACAATCTCCTTTTTTGTAGTTCTAGGTATTTCTACAAGTGCACAAGCATATCCTATTTTTGCACAACAAAACTATGAAAACCCACGTGAAGCAAATGGTCGTATTGTTTGTGCAAACTGCCACTTAGCACAAAAACCAGTTGAATTAGAAGTACCTCAAGCAGTATTACCTGATACTGTTTTTGAAGCAGTTGTTAAAATTCCATATGATTTACAAACAAAACAAGTATTAGCTAATGGTAAAAAAGGTGATTTAAACGTTGGTATGGTATTAATGTTACCTGAAGGTTTTGAATTAGCTCCTGCTGATCGTATTCCTGAAGAAATGAAACAAAAAGTTGGTAACTTATACTATCAACCATATAGTCCAGATAAAAAAAATATTTTAGTAGTAGGCCCAGTACCTGGTAAAAACTACCAAGAGATGGTAATTCCAGTTCTTTCTCCGGATCCAGCTACAAATAAAAACGTTAATTATTTAAAATACCCATTATATTTAGGTGGTAACCGTGGCCGTGGCCAAGTATACCCAGATGGTTCTAAATCCAACAATACAGTATATAACTCTCCAGCTACTGGTAAAATCACAGCTATTACAGCTGTAGGTAAAAAAGGTTATGAAATTACAATTGAAAAAGCAAACGGTGATGCAGTTGTAGAAAAAGTACCAGCTGGTCCAGATTTAATTGTAAAAGAAGGTCAAGCAATTCAAGCTGATCAACCATTAACAAATAACCCGAACGTAGGTGGTTTCGGTCAAGCTGAAGGTGAAATCGTATTACAAAACCCTGCTCGTATCTATGGTTTATTAGCATTCTTAAGCTTTGTTTTATTAACACAATTATTATTAGTTCTGAAGAAGAAACAATTCGAAAAAGTTCAATTAGCAGAAATGAACTTCTAATTTTTTTAGTGTAGTTCGTTGTCACATGTGCTAATTCGTATTTGATACTCAAAGAAAATGATAATATACGGAAACGTACAGCGAAGTTTTTGCTTTGCTTATCTTTAAATACTCAATGAGCGGAGAAAAAGGTTTACACATGTTTGAACTATTCAGCAGAGCAGTCGTATTTCAGCGTTTCTAAAACTGTGGTCATTCAGACCACAGTTTTTTACTCTATGCTGTTTTCTATTTTTATTACTTTGATTTTCTTTCTATATCTTCGCAGACGAGTTCGTCGAGCGTTTCCTCATCTAAAGATGAGTCTTCGCAGAAGCTCAGCCTCTCATTCTTCGAGTATTCCCTGCGGGAATCCTCTTATACTTCGAGTAATACAGGCTACGCCTGTAAGCCTCTCGTAAACTCGAGTATTCACTACGTGCATCCTCACGTAAACTCGAGGATTACAGGCGTAGCCTGTAATACTCTCCTCTCATTCTTCGAGTTACTACGTACCTATACAGTACAGTCGCGAACTACTTCCTTTGGCGAGTCTTCGCTACGTGCATACGCTGGCGAGATAGTAAAGGACCTATACAGTCGAGTACTTCGCCCTCGCAGACTGTTCCGCTTCTTTTCCGAGTTACGAAGTACCTCTCATTCTTCGAGTATTACAGGCTACGCCTGTAATCCTCTCTTAAAATCGAGTATTCGCTATGCTCATCGCTCGAATGTATGAAGACCCTCAAAGAGTATTTGCGGATGTTCATCCTCTTCTATACAGTAGAGTACTTTATCCTCACATTCTTTGAGTTACTACGTACCTCACATTCTCTGAGTATTACATGCCATGCATCTAATCCTCTTTTAAAATAGAGTGACTTCGTTCCTCTCGCAAAATAGAGTGACGTCGTTCCTCTCGTAAAATAGAGTGACGTCGTTCCTCTCGTAAAATAGAGTGACTTCGTTCCTCTCGTAAAATAGAGTGACGTCGTTCCTCTCGTAAAATAGAGTGACTTCGTTCCTCTTGTAAAATCGAGTATTCACTACGTGAATCCTCTCCCATCCGGTCGAGAAATTCCTCTCTTAAAATCGAGTCATACATGCTACGCATGTATTCTTCTCCTCTCACTCTTCGAGTTACTACGTACCTATACAGTCGAGAACTTCGCCCTCTCGCGTTGCTCGAGTGACTTTGTTCCTCATCTAAAGATGAGTCTTCGCAGAAGCTCAGCCTCTCATTCTTCGAGGCATACATGCTACGCATGTACTCCTCTCGCGTTGTTTGAGTTACTAGCGTTCCTCTCGTAAACTCGAGTATTCACTACGTGAATCCTCTAACGAGTGATACATGCCACGCATGTATACCTCTCATTTTACAAGGAGTCGCTACTCATGTTTGCTCATCAAAGTGGATTAGTTAAAACAAATCTACTCTAAATAAAAATGAATCTTACGCTAGTACGCTTACTAGCGTAGTATTCCATACTGACGCAAGAAATCGTATCCTAGTAATAGTAATATTACTAGCGTATTATGGCCAAGCCACGCGCAGAGTCCAACCCATAAAGACGCTTGTTGAAAAGAAAACATTAAATTATGTATTATAATAATATTACAAAGATGAACAACTTTTTAGTGTTTTTCTTAAAAACTTTTTTTTCGGTTTTTTAAATACTCGCCTCAATTAGCAGTGACAACTCTGGTTCAGTCATGAATACAGAGAATCTTTGTTATTCGAAGTATAAGAAGATAGCAATGTATTCGTTTTGCTCGATTCTCGTAAGAGGCGTATTTGTTTGTATCAATTCATTAAAGATTGCTTTTTGACACATTATTCTATTATTATGTTTAAATAGGGAATTTTTTTTAAGAAATTCACTTGTTTTGCTCAGTTGCCTCTTTGTCGAACAGGTAAAATCTTACGCTAGTAAGATTCCGTACGCAGTATAGAAACTGCATAAGGAGCCTGCTTATACAGGTTACTGCGTAAGCTGGAAACAAAAGCAGTAACCTTACTGAGTAGGGTTCCAGTAGATTGAAGAATGAGAGGGTCTTCAGACACTCGAGTTTACGAGAGTATGAGCTTCTGCGAATACTCATCTTTATAGATGAGGGTCTTCAGGCACTCAAGTGTTATGCGAGGAACGATGGCACTCGATTTTAAGAGAGGATTCCTGTAGAGAATACTCAAAGAATGAGAGGCGGGTTCGGTAGTTCTCGACCGTATGGGAGAGGATTACATGCTACGCATGTAATCCTCGAAGAATGAGAGGATTCACGTAGTGAATACTCGAGTTTACGAGAGGCTGAGCTTCTGCGAAGACTCATCTTTAGATGAGAAACTTTAGTAACTCGACCGTATGGGAGAGGTACTTCTCGAAGAATGAGAGGCTGAGCTTCTGCGAAGACTCATCTTTAGATGATGATGCGCATAGCGCATACTCGGCAAAGGACGAAGTACTTGACGAGAGGCTGTCATTAGCATGTTCTAAATAACTCTGATTAGAGTTTATACGTTATAAAAAAATGTCACGTTATTCCGGTCCTAGACTACGTATTGTTCGTCGTATTGGTAAATTAAGAGGTTTTACACGTAAAAAACCGTTCCGTCGCGTATTTAAAGGACGTGGTCCTTTACGTGGTAAAGTTTTACCGCCAGGTCAACATGGTTTAGCAAAATTATTAAAATCCAAAGCATCTGATTATTTAATTCGTTTAAAAATTAAACAACGTTTACGTTTTAATTATGGTTTAACAGAAAGTCAATTAATTAAATATGTACGTAAAGCTAAACGTGTACAAGAATCAACAGGTCAAGTTTTATTACAATTATTAGAGATGCGTTTAGATAACGTTGTTTTCCGTTTAAACTTTGCTCCTACTATTCCAGCAGCTCGTCAATTAATTACTCATGGTCATATTCGTGTTAATAATAAAAAAGTGAATATTCCTAGTTACATTTGTAAAGCAAAAGATGTAATTTCTGTTGCAATGAAAGAACGTTCTCTAAAATTAGTAAATCGTAACCAAACAGAATATTATAATCAAATGATGACAGCTCGTCGTTATATGGAAAGTACATTAATTTATATTTTAGTAAAAAATAAATTAGCAGCTAATTACCAATCCGCTTTACAATTAATTCAACAAGGTTCTGTTCGTGTTAATAACCGTATTGTTAAAAAACCAAATTTTGTATGCCGTGCGCGTACAACAATTCAAATCAAGGCCACATCTGAAATGAAACAACAAAAAACAGCTCGTTAATATTAATAATGTCGCACTTCTGACCTACTCTTTTGTGTTCGTGTCAGAAGTGTTGTATCTCTTTAACTTTCTACGCCGCAAAGCTGAGCCCAGCACAAAGTGCATATTTTGTGGTTTTTGACTTTGAGCGTATTGATAGATGTACTGCGCTTTTGCTCGTCTCGAACTAAGTAGTCGGTCTGTTTGGTACACATTCAAACTATTTGAACAAACTTTTTTTGTCCAAGACTAGGTTTTGCCACTCATATTTATTATAATTAATGGTAGAGCAAGCAGCTAAGAAAATTCTAGGCACCTAATTATTAGTTGTTGTTCTAGGTTTATAAAAAAAACGAAGGTGATTGTACTTCAGGAAAATCATTGAGTAAAATCTGCTAACCGAGTATTAGACTTAAATTGTTATCTTTCCCGTTTCTAACGTGTTGAGTGCATACACTCTATTATGTCAGATTAGATACTTGCGCTAGTAATCTTACTAGCTGAGGTAGCATACGAAGTTACAATACTGCGTATACTTAACCGTTTCTCCTAAAATATTCGGGGAATACGAGATCAGTTTAGCCCACTTAGGTTTGTACTATTTTACCGATTCCTATGGTAGAAAACTGTAATAAAAATAGTCTCGTTCGCGGATACATATCAATTATTTGATTCTACACGCGTTCGACTATAAGTTTTCGATATAATTATTTGATAAGCTAATTGTTCCCAATATTTTTATTTTATAGAATACAAATGTTACTCTACAATGAAGCTACATCATAATAATTTACATTTTAAAACGTCTTTAATTGACTCCTTTTTTAATTTATTTATGTTAAGTCCAAAACGTACAAAATTCCGTAAATATCATCGTGGCCGTCTTACTGGTAAAGCTACGCGTGGTACTAAAATCGCTTTTGGTGATTATGGTTTACAAGCTTTAGAGCCATGTTGGTTAACAGCTCGTCAAATTGAATCTGGTCGTCGTGTTTTAACTCGTTATGTACGTCGTACTGGTAAATTATGGATTCGTCTATTCCCAGACAAATCTATTACAATGCGTCCAGAAGGTACACGTATGGGTTGTGGTAAGGGTTATCCAGAATTTTGGGTAGCAGTAGTACAGCCTGGTAAAATTATTTATGAAATTCAGGGTGTGAGTGAAGTAGTTGCACGTCAAGCCTTAAAAATTGCATCTTATAAAATGCCGATTAAAACAAAAATTATTATCGGGCAAAAATAATGAATAATTCCTTGCTACTTATAGTAACTCGATGAATGAGAGTAACTATCGTTCCTCTATCGAGAAGTTCCTCTGACGAGTATTCGCTATGCTCATCCTCATCTGAAGATGAGTCTTCGCAGAAGCTCAGCCTCTCGTAAACTCGAGTATTCACTACGTGCATCCTCTAACGAGTGATACATGCTACGCATGTATTCCTCTAACGAGAATTCGCTTCGCTCAACCTCTTTTAAAATCGAGAACTTCCGAACCTGCCTCTCGCTTTGCTCGAGTTACTAAAGTACCTCTCGTAAAATCAAGGATTACAGGCTAAGCCTGTAATACTCTCTTAAAATCGAGTAGTCACTACGTGACTCCTCATCTAAAGATGAGTCTTCGCAGAAGCTCAGCCTATCATTCTTCGAGTATTCACTTCGTGAATCCTCTCTTAAAATCGAGTATTCCCTTAGGGGAATACTCTCGCGTTGCTCGAGTTACTATCGTTTCTCCGCAATTCGCTAGCAATGTGATAAGTTCAGATAATTAGTAAAAAAGCAAATTTTTGATTGAATTTCAACTATATGGAAATGCAGTTCATTATTTTGAAAAAATGGAATTTGAAAGAAGTAGAAACAAAACTCTTTTGAATTCTGAACACCAATTAGTGTTATGATAAATAGGTTTATCAAAAAAAGTCAAATATTATTCGTACCCCTCTTGTATGCGTAAGATTAGATTCTAAGGGTTATGGAGCATCACGAACACATGGCTATTCTTCGCAGAGAATAATTAAGCAAAAGCTTCTTACAAACCTGCCTGCCTGCTAAGTAAATAGTAGACAAGTTTTTCTACCTCCTCTTAACAGATGAGTATTCGCAGAAGCCTATCCTCTCATTCTTCGAGTGTTTCCTACGGGGATTCTCTCCCATACCGTCGAGAACTACCGAACCCGCCGCTCATTCTTCGAGTATTCACTGCGTGAATCCTCTCTTAAACCGAGTGACTTCGTTCCTCATCTAAAGATGAGTCTTCGCAGAAGCTCAGCCTCTCATTCTTCGAGTATTCCCTACGGGAATCCTCTCCCATACGGTCGCGGTACTAAAGTTCCTCATCTAAAGATGTGTCTTCGCAGAAGCTCAGCCTCTCATTCTTCGAGAAGTTCCTCTAACGAATGATACAAGCGTTGCTTGTATTCCCCTAACGAGTATTCGCTTTGCTCAGCCTCTGACAAGGGATACATGCTACGCTTGTATCCTTCTCATACTACAAGTATTGTTAATCCTCTGCGGAGTCTTTACAATCCAATGCGCTAATGGCGAACGAGTGTATTTTTCCATTTCGATTGCTTTGATGTGGAAATGTAGTATTCGATAATAAAAAAACTATGAAAATAAATTTATGATTAAAACACAATCTTATTTAAATGTAGCTGATAACAGCGGTGCTCGTAAATTAATGTGTATCCGCGTTTTAGGTGGTAGTTTCCGTGAAGCTGCTAGTGTAGGTGATGTTATTATTGCAGTTGTTAAAGACGCATTACCGAATATGCCTATTAAAAAATCTGATGTAGTACGAGCTGTTGTGGTTCGTACGGCTAAAGGTGTAAAACGCGAAAGTGGTATGGTAATTCGTTTTGATGATAATGCAGCAGTTATTATTAATAAAGAAGGTAATCCACGTGGTACACGTGTATTTGGACCAATTGCTCGTGAACTACGTGACCGTGACTTTTTAAAAATTGTTTCATTAGCTCCGGAAGTTGTATAATTAATTTGTTTTAGATTATGCTCGAGTTTTTGAACATGATGAAGCAATTGAAAAACGGAGTTACAATTGCGTAGATTTTTAAAAAGATTGATGATCAAGCCCTTTCTAATTCGAGAGGGTCCTTTAGCTATTCACCAAGACCCTATATGAGTATAATTATATAAACAGCAATAGCGTTTGAAATAGAAGTTCAAGAACGACCACATATTTAAGAATTCCGAGTGTAACGAGGTACTATAGTAACTCGAGCATCGCGAGCGGGACGAAGTTACTCGAGCATCACGAGAGGGACGAATTTACTCGAGCAACGTGGGCGGGACGAAGTTACTCGAGCAACGCGGGCGGAACGAAGTCACTCGATTTTAAGAGAGGATTCCCGCTGGGAATACTCGAAGAATGAGAGGCTGAGCTTCTGCGAAGACTCATCTTTAGATGAGGAACGTAGTCACTCGATTTTAAGAGAGGCGGGTTCGGAAGTTCTCGACTGTATAGGTACGTAGTAACTCGAAGAATGAGAGGCTGAGCTTCTGCGAAGACTCATCTTTAGATGAGGAGAGGAATATTACGCTCGTAATCTTACTAGCCTAAAATAACTTGCATCAGCATGGAATGCGGACGTAAGTACGAACAGGCCTTCTATCCGTCAAGTGAGTTCCAGGCCAGCAGGTAGACTCCGTAAGCAACCTGGTTGCGCAGGTTCGTACGTGCGTAACATGGAATACTTCGCAAGTCATTTCTTACTTGCATAAGATTCAGAATCAATTGCGTTGCTTGCTTTAGCTAAGGACCTCTCAGTCTTCGAGTATTCCCTTCGGTAATCCTCTAGACAGGAGCCAGCCAAGTTAATTTTGTACTACTGTTTAGATGCGCATAAATACCCACGTTTGCAATTCTTTACACAACTACGCGCTACCGAAGAGTTTTTTGGTTGGTAACAAGTCTTTTAGGAACTTCCGGTTAAAAAGTGTGCTGTTTCGAAAAACGAAACATTTAAAATATCTAAGACGAAAAATTTTATTTATTTAATAGAGTTTTTATTAGAATCTAATTGAGTAGTGAAGATATTTTGTATATAGAAAAAGGCTAACTGTCAATAGCATGTCAAATCTCTGTAATCTATATTAAAATTCAAAAGACTCAATTAAGACAAAAACGAAGTTTTATAAAGTCTCGCCCGTATTTTTCGAGTTTAGTATTCCAAATTCGCCCATTATGGGTAATTAGAAAATGACACAAAGATTAAAAAAGTATTATACAGAAACAATTGTTCCAAAATTAATTGAACAGTTTAAATATCAAAATGTACACCAAGTACCTGCAATTGAAAAAATGGTAATTAACCGTGGTATCGGCGATGCTTCTCAAAACCAAAAAATTGTAGAATCCTCTTTAAAAGAAATCGCATTAATTGCAGGTCAAAAAGGTGTAGTAACTCGCTCTAAAAAAGCAATTGCTGGCTTTAAATTACGTCAACAATCGGCTGTTGGCGTGGTTGTTACATTACGTGATGAACGTATGTATAGTTTTTTAGATCGTTTAATTCATTTAGCTTTACCACGTGTACGCGATTTCCAAGGTATTAGTCCAAAAAGTTTTGATAAACACGGCAATTATAGTTTAGGTTTAGAAGAACAATTAATGTTCCCAGAAATTGAATATGATAAAATTGAACAAGTTCGTGGTATGGATATTTCTATTGTAACAACAGCTAAAAAACAAGAAGAAGGTTTAGCCTTATTAAAAGCATTTGGCTTGCCTTTTAAATCATAGGTTATCTTTAGATACTCGAGTTTACGAGAAGTACGTTGTAACTTGAGCATCGCGAGAGGTAATACATGCTACGCATGTATTACCTGAACAACGTGAGAGTATGCACGTAGTGAGTACTCTATTTTAAGAGAGGTACTTTAGTAACTCGAGCAAAGCGAGAGGATTCCCCTACGGGAATCCTCGAAGAATGAGAGGACGCAGTTCTCGACCGTATGGGAGAGGATTACATGCGTAGCATGTAATACTAATGAGAGTATTCTCTACGTGAATACTCTCATACTTCGAGGATTACAGGCTACGCCTGTAATCCGCTCATTCTTAGAGTATTCCCTGCGGGAATACTCTAACGAGAATTAGCTTCGCTCAACCTCTCCGCATCTAAAGATGAGTCTTCGCAGAAGCTCAGCCTCTCATTCTTCGAGTAACTAAATTTCCTAAGCAACGTACTCGCTTTTCTCGTCTTCAAATACTCACAACCAAAGAGCAGAAGGCAAAGCCGGTTAGTTATTCGACTCTTTGTATAATAATTTATGGATTATTAAAAAATAATATTTAGAGATTTTCTTTAATCTCCTGGCTGTAATATCTAATAAGTCGTGAATTTTCACACTTATTTTATATGACTATTAGCTAATTTTCAACCGACAGATTTTTTATAACGCTCCATAGAATCGATAGGATGTAAAAGAATATATACTCTTCAAATGTTAAGAGATAAACTCTAATCAGTAGTTTGCTCCTTTGTTTTCAACACATTTTTTCGACGTTCATAGTGCGTTCTGTTCATGTTGCTTTATATAATCATTATGACTCCCGATTGCGATTACTCAAAATAAGACGAAAATGCTCAAGAAAGCATAGCATTATATTTGAATTCGATTTCTTTCACTTTATGAGACATGCGTCTATTTTAAATGTCAAAATGATACAAAAATATAAAGATTCTAAACTTAATCAAAAAATATGGTTACAGATTCAATTAGTGATCTTTTAACTCGAATTCGTAATGCTTCTATGGTTCAACATTCTTCAGTTAATGTCCCATTTTCTCGTATTAATTTACAAATTTGTGAAATTTTAGAAAAAGAAGGTTATATCCATTCTTTTCAATTAGCAACTGAAGGTGCAAATGCAAGCAGTGATTCTTCTACTATTGTAATTCGTTTAAAATACCGTTATGCTAAAACATTACGTGCAAAAGTAAAACAAAGTTGTATTACAAACTTACGACGTATTAGTAAACCAGGATTACGTATTTATACAAATTATAAAGAAATTCCTCGTATTTTAGGTGGAACAGGTATTGTAATTTTATCTACACCAGAAGGTTTAATGACTGATCGTGAAGCACGTCTTGCTAAAGTAGGTGGTGAAATTTTATGTTCTGTATGGTAATTTTCCTAGATGTATGGGCTTTTGAGTTATTCTAAAAACGAAGCAGAGCGAATACATGTTAAAGGATTCACTACGCATGTAGTGAATACTTGAGTTTACGAAAGGATTCCCCCAGGAATACTCGAAGAATGAGAAGAGGGTTCGTCACGTAGTGAATACTCGAGTTTATGATAGGAATAAATACTATGCCTGTATCAATTGAAGAATAAGAGTAACTTCTCGACCGTATGGGAGAGAATATGAGGATTCACGTAGTGAATACTTGAGTTTACGAGAGGAACTTTAGTAACTCGACCGTTTGTGAGAGGAATACATGCGTAGCATTTATCGTTCGATTTTTAAAGAGGATTCCCTACGGGAATACTCGAAGAATGAGAGGCGGGTTTCTATATAATCGGGAAACTTACCTAGTAACCTCTGTCGAATATTCGCTACGCGCTTTCTCACTGCTTAAGGTTCGTACTCTCGTAGCTTGAAATACTAGACTAGTAATCTTACAAGCGTAATAGTACTTACGTTGTATTCCATACAACGTAAGTACGCACCCGCCTTTACTTAGGTTAGGTGGTCAGAGTGTAACAAAGAACTTTAGTAACTCAAGCAACGCGAGAGGATTACAGGCGTAGCCTGTACTACTCGATTTTAAGAGAAGAATACATTCTACGCATGTATGACTCGAAGAATGAGAGGAACGAAGTAATTCGACCGTATGGGAGAGGATTCCCCCCCCCCCTAAGGGAATACTCGAAGAATGCGAGGATTTACGAAGTGAATACTCGAAGAATGCGAGGATTTACGAAGTGAATACTCGAAGAATGCGAGGATTTACGAAGTGAATACTCGAAGAATGAGAGGCTGAGCAAAGCTAATACTCGTAAGATGACAAAGAAAGGGGCTCTTCATTAATGGTCGACAACAAAATAAGCGTAATGAATACTAGTGATTACAACAAGGGCATTGGCAACTAAAGCGCGGTCGACCTTCCTACCCCCCCCCCCCCTCAACATGTAATAACTCAATAGAATAATGTTCTTAAAAGTTGTATAAAGGGATACTTTTCTATTCCTTACAGTCTCACTAGCCAGATTTATGAAACCTTTTTAGAGTATAGACGATTACTGCTCAATTAAATAAAATAGTAGAAAAATATGTAAAAATTGAAAAATCGATTGCAACTTTTTTGATTTTTTGTAAAAGAAAAGGTAAACTATATTTATATTAATAGATTCTTTCTAATTAGAGTGTGTAGCTCAGTGGACTAGAGCATGTGGCTACGAACCACAGGGTCGGGGGTTCGAATCCCTCCTCACTCGATAAATAATAGTGAGTCTGTCTAGATTCCAAACAATGGTTGTAAAAACAGGTTTTACTATTAAAAACTTTGTATATATTCAAGCTTTAAAAACTTCGTTTGTGTTGTTTTTAGTTTTATCGAGGGTAGCCCTTTTACCCAATCGAGCACTGTAGGTGCTTTTCGGCATAATCCCGGAAAACAATTTAGAGTCTTTTCATCCGTAACTCGACTGAAATCAACTATAGTTAAATCCACTGTAGGTAAGAGGAACTTTAGTAACTCTAGTTTAAGAGATGACTACATGCGTAGCATGTATCAATCGAAGAATGAGCGGAACTTCTCGACCGTATGGGAGATGATTCCCGTAGGGAATACTCGAAGAATGAGAGGAACGAAGTCACTCGAGCAACGCGAGAGGCTGAGCTTCTGCGAAGACTCCTCTTTAGATGAGGAGTCCCCTAAGGGAATACTCGATTTTAAGAGAGGATTCACATAGTGAATACTCGATTTTAAGAGAGAACGCCGTTCTCGACCGTATGGGAGGGATTGAGCGCAGCTCATACTCGCCCGAGTGATTCACGAAGTGAATACTCTTTATCATATTAAAGGAGAGGTACGCAGTCACTCGATTTTAAGAGAGAATTCACGAAGTGAATACTTGAAGAATGCGAGGCGGGTTCGGGCGAAGCGAATACTCGCCAGAGAAATACATGCTTGTATCACTCGTTAGAGAATTCACGTAGTGAATACTCTCTGCGCTCAGAACCTTTATATTATCTTATAACACATACTCCCCCTATGTTCGGGGTTTATATCATAAATCCATGGTAGAAGAAAAACCTATTCGTTTATAGTCTTCAACAATATGACACGCGTTAAAAGAGGAAATGTTTTACGTAAACGCCATAAAAAAATCTTAAAAATGTCAAAAGGTTTCCGTGGTGCAGCTTCTGTTATTTTTTCTGTATCAAATCAATTAACAATGAAAGCATTACGTTATGCTTTCATGAATCGTCGTAAGAAAAAACGCGATTTCCGTCGTATTTGGATTACACGTTTAAATGGTGCAGTTCGTCGCTATGGTCTTACATATAGTGAATTTATTCGTGATTTACGTTTACATTCTATTCAATTAAATCGTAAAATTTTAGCACAAATCGCATGTATTGATCCTGCAAGTTTTATTAAATTAATTTTATTATTTTAACTAATTTGATAATAAAGGGATAAAACGGATTGCATAGTGAGAGCTTCAATTGAGCGAGTTGTTTTTATGTAATTCCCAGTATAACACTGTAAATCAGGCCTAAGCCTGCTTGCGAAGAAGATAAGAAGAAACATTAAATGCATTCGTTTTTTTGCTATGGCACTAAAGCTGATTATAACGTACTCGAGAATTTATGAATTTTAGTTACTCGACTCTATAGCAACTTGACAATGAGATGAAAAAATAATATGTTTCTTTCCTAGGATTCAAAGGTTTAATATTGGAAGTTCCTGTGTTCAATGTTTTATAAAGTAGCTTAGGCATATTCGGTTTCAATTGGAGTGTACTCTTGATTTTAAAAGTTATGTTTGCTATTGCTAAAATTAAGACGTACTCTTCAAAAATCTAGAAAACTTGCTCTAGCTGAAAATTTTACTTAACAATAAAATGAAAGTTCGTAGTTCTGTTAAAAAAATTTGTGATAAATGTTTAATTATTCGTCGTAAAGGTACATTAATGGTTATTTGTACAAATCAAAAGCATAAACAACGCCAAGGCTAGATAACTATACCCCTCTAGTTTCTAGGCGTAAGGTAAACTCATAGAGTATTCTCGACAAGAGAGATGACAGATTCCGGACGCAGTATGGATCTTTAGATACTCGAAGAATGAGAGTATTACATGTGTAGCATGTAATACTCTAGTTTACGAGAGGCTGAGCTTCTGCAAAGACTCATCTTCAGATGAGGTACTTTAGTAACTCGAGCAACGCGAGAGGAGGAGCGCAGCGAATACTCGATAGAGGAATACATGCGTATCGTGTAATACTCTAGTTTACGAGAGGATACATGCGTATCGTGTATCCCTCGAAGAATAAGAGAAAATTTAGTAACTCGACCGTATGGGAGAGGATTCACGTAGTGAATACTCGAAGAATGAGAGGCTGAGCTTCTGCGAAGACTCATCTTTAGATGACGAGGGTTCGGAAGTAATCGTCTGTTAAGATGAGTATTCATGCAGTGAATACTCTTTATCATATTGAATGAGAGTCGGGTTCGGAGCAAAGCGAATACTCGAAGTATGTGAAGAGCATTGGGGCAACACTCGACCGTCGAGACTGCTTTTGAAGTCTTTTACAAATTCTAGTAATTGTGTTGATTATTATTTACCCTTTGCTTATAGAGAAGTACATTGAATTTGATTATTAAGAGGAGCCATAAGATTTGAAAAAATCAAGTATGGTTCTGTTGCCAAAAAAGCTAAATTTGCTCTTTTTTTTCTATTTGTATTATTAAGGAAAATGTAAGAACATCTAACTAGGACTTTTAAGTGTTCTGAGACGCCCTTATTAGGAGTGAAACGCAAATTAAAACTTTTTTAGGATAATAAAAAAGAACGTCTAAATCCAAAACAGCTTTACGTAAAAATGTTTGGAAAAAACAAGCTGAAAAACATGTTAATGCTGCTTTAGATTATGCAAAAGTTTTATTAAAACAATACTCTGCAACTACAGAAGGTAGTAAAGTAGAACAACCTGCAGGGGAAGCACAAACTAGTTCTTCCACATCAGCAACTGATAACGAACAAACTGTTCGTTTTGTAGACTGGATTCGTGGAGACAAAGCTGGAAAACAAGAGTAACTAAATTATTACTCTCATTACAAGTACATTCGAGGCAAGATATGAAGTACTCATCTGTTAAGATGCGAAATTAAAACATAACTCGACTAAACAATAAGACTGTGTTGAAAATAGAGAAGCTACTTAAAGTTTTCAACACAGTCTTCAGACTCAAACGTGCATAAATATGATGTCACTTTAATAAGTAAAATGATGTATAACCTCATCGTAACAGACGAGTACTTTCGAACCCGCCTCTCATTCTTCGAGTATTCCTTGCGGGAACCCTCTTATTCTTCGAGTATTCCCTGCGGGAACCCTCGCATTCTGCGAGTATTACATGCTACGCACGTTATCCTCTCCCATCCGGTCGAGTTATTAAAGTACCTCTCAATTTGAAATGATAACAATTATTGCTTGCAAAAATCCTTAAAGTCGGTATATAATAAAGTATAGTATAAATAGAAATAACCTTTCTAAAACTTGCGATTATTTCTATATTTATTCAAGAATTTTGTAACCTGCTCTCCTTTTTCTTGATTATTTAAAGATCTGCCGATTACTTAAGCTTTATGTAATACTATGCAAGTCATCTGATTTGCGTAAGAGTACGGGCATAGCAGAGACGGAGTATTCAGCTGTTAAGATTAGGTTCTTTAGACACTCGAGTAACGCGAGAGGTACGAAGTAACTCAAAGAATGAGAGACAGGTTTGGTGGTTCTCGACCGTATAGGAGAGTATTAAATGCGTAGCATACTCGAAGTATGAGAGGTTGAGCGAAGCGAATTCTCGTCAGAGGAACGAAGTCACTCGATTTTAAGAGAGGATTCCCCTAAGGGAATACTCGAAGAATGAGAGGATTCCCCTAAGGGAATACTCGAAGAATGAGAGGATTCCCCTAAGGGAATACTCGAAGAATGAGAGGATGAGCATCGCGAATACTCCTCTTTAGATGAGGCACTTCTCGACCGTATGGGAGAGGAATACATGCGTAGCCTGTATCACTCGTCAGAGGCGGGTTTGGAAGTTATCGACTGTATAGGATCGTAATACTGCGCAGTAGCAAGGTTGCGTAGCTACTTTGCCGTTCATAAAGAGTTAATAGTATTTGAATTGTATTTATTTTAGTAATAGACAACAGTCCACTACTACTTCGACTAACTCATTCGTTGTTCGTCAATAAAATTTTAATTAGAAAATCGGCGACATAGCCAAGTGGTAAGGCAGATGATTGCAAATCATTTACTCCTCAGTTCGATTCTGAGTGTCGCCTATGTGTTACTTTAACAGCAGTAATTGTATAATAGAGCAGAAAATTTTATAATCTAAATAAAAACTAATAGCTAATAGGCTACTATCGTTTTTGCATACCCTGCACTTTATCCTCTCATTCTTCGAGTTAGCAGACGAGTACTTCCGAACCGGCCTCTCCCGTTGTTCGAGTATCCACGTAGTGGCGAACCCGCCTCGCATTATTCGAGTATTACATGCTACGCATGAAATCCTCTCCCTTACGGTCGAGAACTAACGAACCCGCCTCTCTTATCTCTTAAAATCGAGTATTCCCTTAGGGGAATACTCTCGCGTTGCTCGAGTGACTACGTTTCTCTCATACTTCGAGTATTCACTTCGTGAATCCTCAAATGAATAGTTAAAACGGGTCTCCCACCAGAGTTTTTTGAATTATATTCCAATAGAATAATAGTCGATTAGAAAAAGAGTCGATAAAGCAAAACAGAATTCACTAGTTTATCTTTTTAGTCCTTAGAGATAGTATAATGTTTCGACAAATAAAAGAAATCTTTTATTAAGCTGAGTAACGTATTTGTTTTGTAGAAAGCATTCGATTTAATAAGTTGACAATAGTAATGAATCTATTTTCGTGCATAACTTAATCTACTTAATTTTCTAGTTAATAATACTAGTCCGATTTTAATTACAAACAGTGTGGGTAATGTACGTTATTCAAAAATATATCATTTAGTCATTCCAGAAACAAGACATTAGCTTTCTAAAAAGTAAAGAGCTCATCGTTCAGTGGATAGGACAGATGCCTTCTAAGCATCCAACGTGGGTTCGATTCCCTCTGAGCTCGTAACAAACCCTTCGAAATTCTGTTATACTTTTAAAAACTTAATTAAAGTGAAATGCATGTTGAAATTGTAATGTTTGTGGTGAATACGAGAATTTGACGAGCGTAATGGCATGATTGCGTAAGATTCCTAGCGGAACGAGGACAAAGACTCGCCAGAGGATTCCCGAAGGGAATACTCGAAGTATGAGAGGCTGCGCTTCTGCGAAGACTCATCTTTAGATGCGGAATACATGCGTAGCAGGCATCACTCGTCAGAGGTACGTAGTAACTCGAAGAATGAGAGGATGGGAGTATTTCGCTAAAAATCTTACTAACGTAACATTCCCTTGTTAACTTTTTCACAGATATACTAGCTTTATATTTTTGAACGACAGGGGGGGGGGGGGACTTATCATCAACACCTGCTCTGAGTAGTCAAAACGAGCTCTTCTTTATAAAAATAAAAAGTAAGTAAATACCCCTCTTATAATCTATTCTGTTATATTATATAAGAATCGCGCTCTTGCTCTTGAGGAGTAATCGCTTATCGTAATGATTATTAGGAATACGTGTGTTCTTGCGTGCACTCCTTCTATATTCATTGTGAATAAACGCACTATAAAGGGATATTTTTTTGATATTAGAACTCCTGTCGTAAATTTAAACGTACCGGAGTTAAGTAGCACTATTCAATTGCTCGAACAGTTATATCGAAATTGAGTCCCGAGGCGGGTTACAATGTGACTAACCCCAGTCATAGTTTTGACAGAAGAATTGAGTTACTAAGTGCTTTATTTCAAGGTAAGCTTCCTTTCGTAAACTCAAGTATTCACTACATGCGTAGTGACGAACCCGCCTTTATGTCAAATTGCCACGCTTGTCAGAGAATTTTGATAAATAAATCTTTCGAGAAATATAAAATAGTATGAAAACAAGATCAATTTTACACTGCATGACCTATAACCTTCGACAAAAAAACATACTTTAACTACTAAATATAACTAATATAAAAGCGAGTTTTCAGTGCGGCACGAGGTCGCGAATACTATGGGGTATAAATATATTGTCATTAAAGCCGCTATAACGTGCAGTATCTTCACAACAACAAGGTTTCGACCCCGAAAGGATTACAGGCTACGCCTGTAATACTCGCTTTTAAGAGAGTATTCCGAGTATTACCTAAAGGTAATACTCTGAATACTTGATTTTAAGAAAGGAAATGACATATTTCGGTTCTACCTACTGTATTACGGACTAAACATTTATACTCAATGTGATATTTTCCATTTCGCTCGTTTAAGATTTGAATATTCAACCCGTTGGCACGCTTTTCTACGAGTTTCTTTCGTTGATTTGCATCGTTCGGAATGTTAAATTTACGTGATTGCGTACAACATGGACACCCTAAATACTTCTTAATAACAAAATTACGAAATTGTAGAGTATGTTGCATTTTCGTTACATTACACTCATATGTAATGAGATTTTTTGTGTCTCGAGGGGTTTCGGGTTTAAAGTTAATTAATGTCAAGTTGTACTTAGCTGCTACGCTATAAGCAAGACTTACTCTACTGTTTAACGGGATATCTCCGTAATTTTCTGGTTAATTGACACTCGTTGTTGCATTCAATCTCCAAATAGACGATTACGTAGTCTATCTCGAGATGCAGTGTATTGTTTTTTATATTTCATCTCGTTTTTCAAACGGAAGTAACCGCAAATAAGCTGTTAAGCTTATCTCTTTTATATAATTCACTCGTTAAGAAAAGATATTTCCACTGCATGTAGCGGGAAACCTTACTTAAAAGAGAAATATTACATTTAATCAATCAAATAAAAGCCAAAGCTGTAAACCCTTAAATACGTATTTTCACGAGAAATTTCTCAAAGAATGAGAGAAATATAGTCACTCGTCAGTAGATATTCGACTGAATAAGGCGGGTTTGTCACGTACTAAACACTAGAGTATACAAAAAGCGGATTTGGAACGTAGCCAATACTTGTCAACGTGACGTTTTACACGTTGAAAATATAAATCAACACGTATTTTCACGAGAAATTTCTCAACAAATAAGAAACCCCTTGTCAATCATCAGCGGTTCACACGTTAAAAATACAGACAAGCACGTGTTTTACTATATTTCCTCTCGTAAACTCGAGTATTCACTACGTGAATCCTCTGTTGAGTATTCGCTGCGCTCATCCTCTCGTAAACTCGAGTATTCACTACGTGAATCCTCTGTCGAGTATTCGCTGCGCTCATCCTCTCGTAAACTCGAGTATTCACTACGTGAATCCTCTACTAGTTCGAGTATTTCTTCGTTAAACTGGTCTAACACCATTCAAGCAACGTTAAAAATAAAGCGAACACAAAAAATCAACAGCACAGGCCTAAGTCCTTCAAATGCGGCTACGTCTCCCTCTCGTAAACTCGAGTAATCGCTGCGCTCATCCAAATTTTCTTTTAGCGACAACAAACTTTTCCTAATGTACTGACCTTATATCGAATTTATTTCTAATATAACAACGATAATAGAGAAACGATATAAAGTCAATTCTACACCTTATGGGCATGTATTACTCCTACTGATTGAGATAACGTACTTAACTGTATAAGGGTTCATCACGTAGTGACTACTTAAAAGAAGGTTTCACGCGCAACGCGAGACGAGTCAAGAAGTAACTATTAAAGTTTAGACGGTTTCGGCACGAAACGAATACTCGAAATATGAGAAGACAAGCGCAGCGTATTTTCGACCGACGGATTCCAACCGAAGCGAGCTCAGCAAAAACTTTACGAGCAAAGGCGGGTTCGTCACGGAGTGAATACTTGAGTTTACGAAAGGTAATTTTGTATATAAACGCGTTAAAATGTTACAGGGACGGTCAATCTGACGACTCTATAAGCACACTATAGCATACGGACACCATTTGAGTTCAAGTTAGCGTTAGAGCTCGAGTTCGAGTTAGCGTTCAAGTTCGAGTTAGCGTTAGAGCACGTTTTTCATTCGACTTTTACGGTCAAGTTACTAAAGCTCCTCATCTAAAGATGAGTATTCGCAGAAGCTCAGCCTCTGACGAGTATTCGCTATGCTCATCCTCTCATACTTCGAGTAGTGCCTCTCATACTTCGAGTTACTCAAGTACCTCAACTAAAGAGGAGTCTTCGCAGAATCTCAGCCTCTCATTCTTCGAGAAGTTCCGCTCGTAAACTCGAGTATTCACTACGTGAATCCTCTAACGAGAATTCGCTTCGCTCAACCTATCGTAAACTCGAGTATACACTACGTGAATCCTCTGACGAGTATTCGCTATGATCATCCTCTCATACTTCGAGTAGTGCCTCATCTGAAGATGAGTCTTCGCAGAAGCTCAGCCTCTCATTCTTCGAGTTACTAAAGTACCTCATCTGAAGATGAGTCTTCGCAGAAGCTCAGTCTCTCATTCTTCGAGAAGTTCCTCTCGTAAACTCGAGTATTCACGACGTGAATCCTCTGACAAGTATTCGCTATGCTCATACGGTCGAGAACTTCGTGGGTAAATACCTATTAAAAAACAAGTTCTTTTCGTAAACTCAAGTATTCACTACGTGAATCCTTTAAAAAGTAAATTTCTAATTCAAAATAAGAAGATAAAATAGCTCAGAATAATTTTCGATTAGTATAATACATTATAAAAAAATACGATAAGACCCTGTTTAGAGGGTAGTTTTTAAACAAATCCCCTCTTCTACGATTCAAGCGAGCAACCTCCTGGACGTATTCTTACATCTTGAAGTATCTATCGTTGAGTAATTCACCTGTTTATTATTCTTGTTATATCATAAAAATTCATAAATATAAAAGTAATTAAAGTGCTATAAATAGCACTTTAATTACTTAATAAAAATAGATTATGCGTTAATAGATGGAGCATCTACGGAAGCTAAATCTAATGGGAAGTTGTGAGCGTTACGCTCGTGCATTACCTCCATACCTAAGTTAGCACGGTTGATAATGTCTGCCCATGTGTTTAATACACGACCGTTAGAATCTACTACGGATTGGTTGAAGTTTACAAAGAACTCCTTACTTTCGTAAGGCTTTGGACTATTTCATCGACTTTTCTTAAAAAAAAGCCGCCGGGCGCTCGTGAGCTATTATTGTTGGGACTCAAGCTCTAGTCTCTGAACGTTCCAAGGACGCTAAGCCCATCCTTGGCTTCGCTGCGAGTTACCTTGATAGAAAGAAATGGAAGGACGAACAAAGTAATGATGGAATCAACTGTTTCAATGTTTCGAGCAATTAATTTAGTGACAATTTTCCCTGTTTTGTTCGTTTTGTCCAATAAATCTTTCGGAATTTTAGGCTTCTCGTCAATTCACCCAGTTTTCGGATGCACTCACGCGCATAAGGGTCTAACGCCCAGGGGGGCTAAACCATTCAGATTGAATGCCATAGTGGATAAGCCTAAAGCTGTGAACCAAATACCGATTACAGGCCATGCAGCTAAGAAGAAGTGTAAAGAACGAGAGTTGTTGAAAGCAATATTTTTATTTTCGATTTAAAGAATCAAGGAACTTCTCGAAGAATGAGAGGATGAGCTTCTGCGAAGACTCATCTTTAGATGAGGCACTACTCGAAGTATGAGAGGATGAGCATAGCGAATACTCGTCAGAGGAACGAAAGTAACTCGACCGTATGGGAGAGGATTACAGGCGTAGCCTGTAATACTTGAAGAATGAGAGGATTCCCTTAAGGGAATACTCGAAGAATGAGAGTATTCCCGCAGCGAATACTCGACAGAGGAAAGGCGAGTTCGTCACTACGCATGTAGTGAATACTTGAGTTTACGAATGGTTGACGAGTTTTTAAAAACTGTAAAATTCCCTCTAGTGTATTAAGCTCATTATCGAATGAATTGGACATTTTACTGTTTTGTAAAGAAAAAGTTCCAACGTAATTTCGAGAATGAGTTTTTAATCCACTATTTATTTTCTTTATTTAGATCAAAAATCGAAAATGATTTTATTCCTATCCTAGTGAATAAAACCCTTTATGTCGCCATAAAGATAAGACTATATCATCGCCCGTTTTCTTATTGTTTTAAGATTGTATCTTAGGTTTTTTTAGACGGGGCCCAGCGTGTAGTCGTTGAGCGGTCATTTTAATACGTATTCGTATGAACGTTATACGTAGTCGTATTTACGCTATACTAAATTAAAAGAGGACTTCGCTGCTGATTGTCCGCACCAAAACATTTTTACGTATATTTTCGTAGTTTTGGATACTACAGCTACTCATACATAATATTTCTTATATTATATATGTTAGCACGGATGTTCCAGCATATAGCTAGGTTTTAAATTAACTATTACTAGTTAATTGCACCATTCAATAATGCATATTGGAAGATTAAACGACCGAAGTAACCCAAATTCAGATAGAACTGAACTGGCCGTTCTCCATCTTTTTCAAGAGGGTTTGGACTATATCACCATCTCTGTAAACAGAGATGCCGGGCGCTCGTGAGCTATTATTGTTGGGACTCAAGCTCTAGTCTCTGAACCTTCTACAGAATCTATTCAATTGAATAGCCCGTCTGTAGCTTGGCTGCGGATTGCCGTGTCTTTTCGAATTCTATTTTTTTAATCCTAATCTTTTGAATCTAGTCCTATTTGAACAAGCGCCCAGCCATACGCAGTTTTTCGACCGTCACGTCGAATTACTTTGGAAATAGCACTTGTTACATCTTTATGATGTTGTGCTTTAGATAAAGTAATACGATCTTTATTAGCATCTGGTAAAGCTTCAATAAAAAGATTTTTTAATTCTGTAAGCGTGATTGCCTGTTGAGGCTTTACCACTAATCGAATTCCTGTTTCCTTGTGAAGCCAGATTGAACCTGTGTATAGGGCAGTTCGAACATCAACCGACATATGAGCTTGGTGACTATAATCACGTTGTTTGCTCGCCTTTGCGGCGCTAGCTCGACCCCCTTTAGCTGAAACACCATCTGCATAAATACCTGTTTTTTCTTCTTGACGTGTTTCATCTGCTTTTTTAAGCATTTGCGCGATACGTAATTCATATTCAGGATTTAAGGGGATATTTGCATTTACAGTTCGTAGATAATTATAATCACCAAATTCGTGATAAACTTCATAACGAAGTTTATGAGCTTTAATATGATCGGCTTTAGTTAGTGTAATACGATTCCATTTTGAATCCGGCCCATTTGCGTGTTTTGGAATCATATGATGTATTTGAGTATTTTCACTTTTTTCAATGGGATGATCCAGTTTTTCAAGTAGAAATCGTGTGTAAACGTTGTTTTCACCTAGTAAGTACGTTCGAAAATCAGAACTATTCGTAATAAAATCATAGTTTTGTTTTATTTTCTCGTCGGATTTCGTAATTGCGCTCGATGAACGCTTTTGAACGTTGGGTTTCTGCTGATTACAAATAGGACAAGCCGACGTTTTTGCTCTTTTATATTTCGAGGCATCTATACTAAACTCGGTACCACACACATTACAGAAGATTACAATCTTTCCTTTTGAAGGGGTACCTTCATTTTCTACAGAAATAAGAGAATGTTGTCGAGTTTTTGCTAGTTCTCGAAAATCTTCACGAGTCAATTTTTTAACCATAAATTTAGTTTTATTAAGTATTTATTTGCTGAAAAGAAAACAGACGCGTACAATTATTTGTCTATACCAATGTATGTTTCTATACATCATTTGCTTTGAGAATTTCTAAGCCCATCCAAATAAAAGAATTAAACCAAATAAAAGAATTAAAAGAATTTTCGAAATAGAGGTAGGGTTCCCGTCAATTCACCCAGTTTTCAATTAAGGTCACCCTTAAAGGTCACAGTTACGTTTATGAGCTGCTACGATGTTGTAAGTTTCTTCTTCTTGACCGAATTTGTAACCTTCGTTAGAAGATTCGTTTTCTGTTGTTTCACGGATTAAAGAGGAAGTTACTAAAGAACCCTAATCATGTTAATCCTTTTTTTCAAAAGGTGTCGGACTATATCATCTTCTTGGTCATTTCACAAGAAGCAGGGCGCTAATGAGCTATTATTGTTGGGACTCAAGCTCTAGTCTCTGAACGTTCACAAAAAATAGCGGTTCTATTAAAGTATATAGAAAGGCTATCCCTAATGTGCTTCGCTGCTGATCACCATATTAAATGAAAGAAGTACGTATTAGAATTTGACTTTCTTCTTTCGTTAACTTAGGCTTCCAGACAATTCACCCTGTTTTTCAATTTCTATCACTAGAAAAAGGCACAGTTCTTATGCATTGCGGAGAATAAAGAACCACCGAATACACCAGCAACACCTAACATGTGGAATGGGTGCATTAAGATGTTGTGCTCAGCTTGGAATACGATCCATTTGTTATGTATAGGCTCTTTATCCTATACTCTCCTCATTTCTAAGGAGTATCGGACTATCTCATCAACTTGTACATACAAGTTGCCGGGCGCTCGTGGAAGGATTATTGATAGAGCATCTCACCTTCTAGTCTCTGAACCTTCTTAATTCGTTCAAAATTTGGAAAAATAATGGCTCGGAATTAAGCTTGGCTGATGATTGCCATAGACCTTTCTACACATTCGAATTTACTTTGCTACCTTACTCATTTTTATATAAACTGGCTTTTAAAGTTAACCAATCAAGATCAAAGTTTAAAAGTCGATGACCCCGATTTGCTGTCAATTCAAGAACTTGATCGAATGTTATTTTTTCGACATAATGAATATTTATTTATAGAGTAATCGTTTTCAATTTCGAATTTCAGAGAAGAAAGATATTGCAGGTTAAAATCTTACGAATGTCAGATTCGAAACTTATGCAGTAACCATAAAACGGCATAAGTAACCGGCTTACGTAGGTTTCCATCAATTCACCCAGTTTTCGACTAGAGTCACCTCTAGAAGTCACGCTTTGTTTCATGAAGTTGAAAGTACCAGAAATCATTTATGTTCCATAAAGTTCGCTAGGCTTTATGCGGTCTTTTTTACATACAAATCTATGAAAAAGACCAGCCTTATGTTACCATAAGGATCAGACCATATCTTACCCGTGCTTTTGTCATACTATTAGCAAATGATTATAGCTAAAACGAGTATAGACTAGTTTAGGGTCTCGTCTTTTCGAATGCGCTTGCACTCTACTCCCTTTAGGATGGTCGTTCGATCGTTCCCAAATTCAGTACGCACGGTGAAATAATTTCTTAATCTAGATTTATTTCAATACAACTAGAGTCATTCGGATCTTGTAAACGTTTTCGAATTGTCTTTCGAGCCATTTTTGTCTGGCGCGAAGCTTCAGCAATACTTGGGTATTTAACTCCATTTAACATGATTGCTTTACCTAAAGCATCATTCGGAACTCCACGCATAGAATCACCGATACGTTGTTTTGTTTCTTCGGAATGTTTTTTTCCAAAAAAGGGATTATTATCTTTACTACGACCTAACTCATCTAGCTTATTATAGCAGAGATGTCTGTCACGAATAATTAATTCCAGTTCTTTATATCTTCGAGTTTCCTGATCTTCCCAACTACTCCCCATATAAAGAACAACAAAATTAAAGCCTTCGAGACCATAACAGTTAAAATCACGTTGTAGTAAAGAAGACGGGTGAATATTTCTGTGAAGCTGCGATTTATGGCTAGCTAAACGACTTGAGATATTACAGGATTCTCCATAATAACGTTTATCATTTGCGATACAACGAATCATATAAACTCCTGGTTGTTTACGAGGTTGAATTTGGTTTGATACGGAATTGTCCGTTTGGTCTTCTGATCTTTTTACATTATCTTGGCCTGAAATATCAGACGATTTTTTACACAGTGTTGTAAAAATGCGTGTTTGCCTTGTAGCAAGAAGATCAGAAAACGGAGATTTTCCGTTTAGACGAGTTTCCGACTTCTTCTTTCGAAGCACTACGAAGGACGAATTCATTACGTCCAAAACGTATGTTACTGCAAGCAGTAAAAGCGGGGCAAAGTATTTACCTAATGGCATACCGTCGGAGAAGGAACCTTGACCGATTGGGTAGATGATGAATACAGCTGTTGCTGCTGCTACTGGAGCAGAGTAAGCAACTGCAATCCAAGGACGCATCAATTTGTTAACAAACAGGCTTTTTATCCTATTTTTCTCATATTTTCATATGAGTTCAGACTATGTCATAATCTTTATTTTGAAGTTATTTATATTTCAAAATAAAGATTCCGGGCATTCGTGGAGGAGTTATTAGTAGGAAGTCTTCATCCTCTAGTCGTTGAACGTTCAGGTTTACTTTATTTGTATCTTTTCAATATAATAATTTCCATTTAACCTGCTTCGCTGCAAGTTAGCATGCTTGTTTTTTTTTCGATTTATACATCCTTTTAGTACTTTGTTCATTTACTTTCGTAAACTCAAGTATTCACTACGTGAATACTTTTAATTTTAAATAAAGGAAGACAAAATCGAAAAGTTGAACAAGTTTAGCTTTCTTGACAATTAACCCGGTGCTCAAACTTGCCTCACGGCAAGTTGGGGCTAGCGTGTAACCTAAACGGAAAGATAATTCCCATTCACGCAGGAAAATTACTCAAGTAATTTTCAATCTTATTCTTTCGAATAAGTTTAGACTATACCTTCAACTCATAACTTACCTTAGCTTCACCGAGCATAGTAAGCTGAACCTTATGAGTGCTGACGTGTTAGCTTATGTTTCCATAAACTCTCTTCTTTCGAATCAGTCGTTACAGGGAATTCTTGATGGTTCGAAAAACAAACATTTTTTCGAACAAGTATCTAGAAAAATCAACACTCCTCGTGTTAACTTGTAATGTTCTAAATACAGTGGTTCGCAACAAGAATTCTTCCCACGGTATTGCCATAGCGAATTCTATTCAAGAGTTCGCCGTAGGGTTCACCGTTACTTACAATGTTTTTACAGTTTTATCTTTTATTGTACACCTTTTTCTAAACTATGCAAAACCACTACCTATTTATTAGCTTTCTTCGCGTTTTTAGCGTTTTCAAGAAGAGCGCGTTCATGCTCATACATTTTCGCTAGCTGCTCAGAAGAGCAGCCTTTATGTAATTCACGATCCGTTTTTTTGCAATCAAGTGAAAGATACTGTTCGTATGAAATATACGCTAAGTGCCCTTCTGTAATATAATTGCGAATACTTTTAGTTGAACACCCAAGGCAAGCAGCTGCAGCACTCACAGTTTGCCAAGCGTGCTCTTTTGGTAATAAAAGAACTGCTTTGTCTGCAGAACCACTGTTTGGTGAACCGCCCAGAGTATTGTTTGGTTGAAACTTAGAGCTACCTTCAACAGTGTTATACAGCTGTACCCCTTTTTGAGCACGGTAATGTTCAATTAGAGCATTTTCAATACCTTTTTCTAGTTGGACCTGAATTTCTGCGTTTGTCAAACTCTCAGGTAAGATATTGCGATTAAAAATTAAGATTGGAATAAAATAAAACGTTGAAGAATAGTCTCCACTTTCTAATAGGTCCTCTCTAAAAGCGGAAGCAATTTTCGGATGAGTGGCTTGTGGGGTAAAGCTGGAGAACGCATAATTATGCTCCCCTTTTCGTTGCACCAAACAAGACCCGCCGCCAATATAGAACTGTGGGATAGAACTTGGTGAACAACGGCGAATAATAATGTAAATACCTGGCATTGCCGGTAATTCACCACTACAGTCCTTTAATAAACTAAAGGATTGGAGTGGAAAGTTACCACAACGTACTTGTTCAATAATTTGGTCTATACAGTTAATAGCTGCACTCACAATTTGAGCTTGGGTGGCGCTATCCGTAAGGATTAATTTACCTTCGAGGTCTGGTACTAAAAGGGTCAGTGGTAGTTTAATAATTGAAAAAAGGGCTGGATTAAATAAAGAAAGTTCCATAAAATAATAATACTGTAGATTCAAAATAAGTCTCCAGACCAATTATAATATGATCTAAAACAAAAGTCAATCCTACATCTTAACAGATCGCGTTGCGATCCCTCCGGGGTTGGGTTGGCTTTTTATGGAGTCGAGTCAGTTAATACCAAAAAATCGCTTTATTGGCGGGCCATGAATTAACCCATGTAACAGCATACACCTAAGAAGAAGTGGCATACAATTAATTGGTAAGGACCACCGTTATATAACCATTCATCTAAAGTAGCAGCTTCCCAAATTGGGTAGAAGTGTAAACCAATTGCGTTAGAAGTTGGGATTACAGCACCTGTGATAATGTTGTTACCGTATAATAAAGAACCAGATACTGGCTCACGAATACCGTCAATATCAACTGGAGGAGCTGCTACGAAAGCAATAATAAATACGGAAGTTGCTGTTAATAAACAAGGAATCATAATAACACCAAACCAACCGATGTATAAACGGTTTTCAGTGGAAGTGATCCAAGCACAGAAACGAGACCATAAAGAAGAAGATTCGCGACGTTCTAAAATAGCTGTCATATTAATTAAGTTATAAATTTATGTATTTCTCCGAAAAACAGTATAAACTATTTTTATATATCAAGTTTTAACAAAGCTTGGTATTTAATATAGTACAATAATCGAATTTAGTTGTCAAGTGCTCTAGAAAGTTTCCTTTTTCGGGTAGTTCTTCTCCCCCCCCATACGCTCGGGAAGTTACGAACCCGCCTCTCATTCTTCGAGTATTCACTACGGGAATCCTCTCTCATGCGGTCTAGTTACTAAAGTACCTCTCTTAAATTCGAGTGACTTCGTTCCTCTGACGAGTATTCGCTATGCTCATCCTCTGACGAGTATTCGCTATGCTCATCCTCTGACGAGTATTCGCTATGCTCATCCTCTGACGAGTATTCGCTATGCTCATCCTCTGACGAGTATTCGCTATGCTCATCCTCTGACGAGTATTCGCTATGCTCATCCTCTGACGAGTATTCGCTATGCTCATCCTCTGACGAGTATTCGCTATGCTCATCCTCTGACGAGTATTCGCTATGCTCATCCTCTGACGAGTATTCGCTATGCTCATCCTCTGACGAGTATTCGCTATGCTCATCCTCTGACGAGTATTCGCTATGCTCATCCTCTGACGAGTATTCGCTATGCTCATCCTCTGACGAGTATTCGCTATGCTCATCCTCTGACGAGTATTCGCTATGCTCATCCTCTGACGAGTATTCGCTATGCTCATCCTTTGACGAGTATTCGCTATGCTCATCCTCTGACGAGTATTCGCTATGCTCATCCTCTGACGAGTATTCGCTATGCTCATACTCTGCCGAGTATTCACTACGTAACGAACCCGTCTTTATACTACACTGGCATAAGAAGCGGAATAATCTTTCAAATAATGGAAAACACAGGAATTCTTACAGAATTTTTCTAAAGAGGAACGAAAGTAACTCGACCGAATGGGAGAGGAACAAAGTCACTCGATTTTAAGAGACGTTGAGCTTCTGCGAAGAATCATCTAAAGATGAGGATTCACGTAGTGAATACTCGAAGAATGAGAGGCTGCGCTTCTGCGAAGACTCATCAGAGGAACTTCTCGAAGAATCAGAGAATTCGTTTTGTCTTATCGCATTGAAAAACATAGATCTTACGTATGCTTGCGAGTATGAAATTGTTTTTACCAAAATCGGCTTTGCTCGAGTATTTCCATAATCTTCAAATCATGACTTTTTCTCGCCGTGGGTCGTCATAATATTTTTACCAAAAGAGGTTTCGCTCGTGTATTTCCATAATTTTCAAATCATGACTTTTTTTCGGGTCTAAGCATGAATTTGTTTTTACCAATTAAAACGATACGGGGACGGTCAATCGGAAGCCTCTATAAGCACACTATATCCTTTAAAACACGGACACCTTTTGAGTTAGAGTTAGAGCGTATTTAAATAAGTAAATACGCCCTAATATCGGCTTGTGATGCTTTCTAACGTATAAGCATATACACCGTCATCCGATAGACTTACTAGTAAAGAACCAATATGGTATAAAATATATTCATTTTGCTTATGCTGTTCTTTAACTGTAGTTTGTACCGTAATCAGTGTTTCGCGAATCCACTCGGCAGCATCTTTTGTTGAAATAACAGCAAGTAGGTCATCGACCTCGTTTTGTAATTCAACAGCGTCATTTATACGATGAGTAAGCTTATTACGTAGTTTCTCCAGCTTTTGAGACTCTATGCTTTCTTCTTGCATAACAAGTTGATAGCCGGGAGCCTCGAATTGTTCGTTAAGCGTGAAATTTTCTTGTTGCAAGTCTGCGCATCGATCGATCAGCATCATATTTTCTTGTTGCACTGCGTCGATTTTTGCGTATATTCATAGCGTTGACTGTCGCATTTGTCCTTTCGTAAACTCAAGTATTCACTACGTGAATCCTGAAGACGACCCTTTTCCTGCTCTAGGGCCTCTACTCTTTGCGTAAGCGCAAGAATTATCGCTTTATCATCACCACCATCTGGGTGCTTATTTCCGTTACTAAGATATTTATTCATATAGAAAGAAGAAAATTAATTAAATTCGATTTAGCTTTTAAGTGTTAGATTTATATATTTAATATATAACGAATTGCTGATTTTGTGTATTCATAAGTACTCGAAAGTTAATGAACTGGACTACCTCTTCACGGTAAATAGCGTGTTCCAAAACCGTACGTGCGAGTCACCCCGCATACGGCTTTCCCTACACCATTAATAACTAATTGCTAAATTCCCTTTCCATATCTATCGCTTTCTAATTCTTACGCTTCGCTTTTTCTTTTATTCTCTTTTATTCTTTCATTCCATGATATGTATCTTTTTCCTTTAGTCTTCGCCAGCTTGCGTTGGCGAGATTTTCTGTACATACTCTTTTCTTTCGCCTTTAATAACTACTTTTCACTTTTCATCGAGTTTCTTTTCTCAGCTTTACGTGCTGATTTATTTTTGGAAGCGCTGATGAAAGTTATCGCGTAGCCATTTTTATACTTCTGGTGGACAGTTAGGGGTTTGCGTTTGAAAATTAGAACACCAGATTTTTTCTTCTAATGTGGAGTTTGGACGATCCATCGTCATTTGACGAGCTAAATTACCTTCTAATTCTAACTTTTGTGAAATTTCAAATACGTCTTGTGCGATTGAACGAGCTAATTGTCTAGATGTTGTACCAGCTGCTTGGCAAGCAGTGAGTAATTCACCTGATGTTAATGTTTTTTCTTTGAATGTAAAAGATACGCGGTTTCCCGATCCTTGATTAGTACCGCCTGATTGACATGTACCAGCAATTAGAACGAATGCGTGATTATCATCACAGCCTTTATCGGATTTCACCTTTTGTATCACTTTGTTTACTGCATCTGGAGAAGCGGTGCCTCCACTCACTTTTTTTAATAGAAGTTTGATCACCTGCAAGATCATCTAAGTTACCTTTTAAAAATGCACCCATATTTAATTTATTTTTTTGTTCTCAACTTCGGCTCTGTTGCATCCATATCTTTGGATCTTGTATTACTGATATGCTACTGATATTTGCTTCTTTATTTCTGGTCTTTTACTTGTTCTTGTCTGTTCTTTTTCTTGTTCTGTTTATGGGGCTTAACTATTATATTAGCCTTTTTTAATTATTCTGTCAACTATTCTTTTGTTCTTTATTTTTTCTATAATTCTGCAAGTGATTGGTCGTATAGTTCTGATAGTGTTAATCCATTGTATTCTCCTTTATGTATCTTTTTATGGCATGCTGCACAGCAAATGATTTGTTTTCTGTTAATAGCTTTCATTGTTTCTCCGAAAGTACGTGGTTGTATGTTAGACCATCTCAATGAGTTTATGTGGTGTGCTTGAATTGGATTGCTATGAGTTGGAGTTGCTCCGCAGATACAACAATATCTTTGTGTTTTAAACATTGTTCTAAGATTTACTTTGATTCTTAAAAAGTCTGATTCATCTGTTTGATTTTCTTTGAAGTAATCTTTTACATTGTATAATTCTTTTCTCTCTTTTTTCTTTTGCTTTTTGCATTCTTTCGATGGTTTTTTCCATGAATTCAATATATCTAGGTATATTCGTTGTATATTCTTTATTGGTTTTTTCGCCTGTTGTCGCATTAATTCTTTGTATGAAATATTTTACGTTTAGCTGTGTTGAATATCTTTTTGTAATTTGCTTGATTGATACTTTATTTCTCGCTGCTAGGGTGTGATAACAACTGTATAGTAAATAATAATGATATCTACTGAGACTCGATTTGAAAGTAATGGTATCTATATAGTAATTGAATAATCCTGTCATTGCTGATTTGTATCTTTCTACGATTTCATGGTCTTTTAATTGTATCCATATTTTATGGAATTTAGGCTATAAAGTCTCCCTTAGAAAAGCCTTGTATTTAAGTCTGTTATGGACGCGTTTATGATCGATTCCTAAGAATAAACCATAAGTAGCTCTTTGTTTTACGAGTGTCTCTTTACGCATAAATTCGATTCCATGCGCATGTGCTTGATTGTTTTTTATTGTGAATCCTAAGAATCTCCCTTTAGTTTTTCTGATATCTGTAACGATGGTTTTTTTCTGATAGTTTTAAACTGAGTAGTTCTTATAGCATCTTGGCAACTACATCTTTTAGATAGTTCATGTATCCTGTTGAGAAATTCGATAATATCATCCAATCGTCTGCGTATCTTACGTACAAAAATTTGCTGTGTGTAATGATTTTGCTGGTATTTTTCTTCTGATTGCTTTGTATCTTCTTGCTTCTGTTTGGTCCCTTCTGATTTTTATATATTGTTTTTCTGGTATTCCCTTATACCCATCTCTTTTGATAATTGCGTAATATCTTTTATAGAATCTTTTGATTCTTTCCATTGCGTTCTTTACTTTATTTCCAATAAGTTTAATATCTTTTGTTTTTATATTGCTGATTCGTTTCGTATGCTATGTTTCTATATTCTGCTGCATTATTTAAGTATTCTAGTATTTTTACATCAAATTCGTGCATATAAATGTTAAATCGTGTTGGTGATGCGATGCCTCCTTGAGGTACTCCTAATGTTGTATTCTCTCCAATGTCATTAAAAATGATTCCTGATTTAAGTCCGCTCTTGATTATTTTGATAAATTTTGTATCTGTGATTCGTTTCTTTAATATTTTTACTAGTTTTTCGTGATCTACTGTGTCATATGCTTTTTCAATATCTCCTTCTAATGCGTCTAAACATCCCAATTTTGGTCTAAATCCAAAGCTTACTCCGAAGTAGGTAAATTCTGGTTCGTATATTGCATCTAATATTACTCTAATGCCTTCTTGTACTACTCTGTCATCGAAATTCGGGATTGATAATGGTCTTAAAGCTTTCTTACCTGGTTTGGGAATCAGAATTCTACGTGCAGGACTGAATTTAAATTTTCCAGTTCTAATCTTTTCCGATAGTTTGACTATTCTTTCCATATTCATATTCTCGGCTGTGCTTTCGTCTGTTCCTTTTGTTAAGAAGCCTTTATTACGTCTAAGCTTCTCGTAGCAATTATAAAGATAAGCTGGATTACTAAGAATATCGATTAAATTGTCTACAGTTGAATTTAAGTCAGTGGAGCATTTATTGTTAATTATTTCTAATACATACTGCCATCTGTTATTTCTCAATGTAAATTTTTTATATTCTTTGCTAGTATCTTTTCTTTTCATTTTTAATTGCTGTATTCGTTTTGATTCCGGAGATTCTTTAATCGGATTCTCCTTCTTCTTCATATACTTATCCCATGGTTTTTCTGTCGGCATAAATTAGTTTTTTGTGTCTTTTCTATTTGCTGTATCTGCTCTGGTCCCTCCTGTTCTATTTTATTATCTTTTTCTTGAAAAGAAAAACACCTGTTCAGACTTTTACTGTTATTTTTGGTATTAGCTTTTGTTACTCATGTAGCTCGAAGAATTTTGGAACCATCACCGGAACGCCATCTCGACTCCTACATGATTTAGTGTACTACCCTCTATTAAGGGCTCTCCTACCATTTCTTCTCCGAAGAGATGAATTAGGTAGCACTCTGTCTAGGAATATGTAAACTGATATTCTGTTGAGATTTCCACTATCCTGATTACGCCACTGGTAGTGTGGTGTTACCTCTCCCCTGAGGGCAGCACTCGAACCAACCCAAAGGTATGGCATACTACGCTCGACTTATAGTACGCGGGTTGTCGCACCTATACAGGTCCTGGTCATCAAGCGCCAATGCGTCAGTATGGAATTAGGCTATAACAGCTTATTCTCAAATGATGAACTTCCCCTAAGCCATCAAGTCTCACGACTCGTTCCAGCTATTTAAGCAGACATGCGCTGTTCCCCTAATGGTTCCCATATATATTTCCTTTCCTGTTGTCCTCTTCATCGGGTTAATCTGCCGGGTTAAAGCCCATACCTAGGCGTTCGTCGAAACGACGAGTAATACATATCTTAACAGCCGCACTCGAGCAACGTGAGAGGATTCACGTAGTAAATACTCGAGTTTACGAGAGGCTGAGCTTCTGCGAAGACTCATCTTCAGATGAGGAACTTCTCGAAGAATGGGAGGAGCTTTAGTAACTCGACCGTATGGGAGAGGATGCACGTAGTGACTACTCGAAGAATGAGAGGAACTTCTCAAAGAATGAGAGGTTGAGCGTAGCGAATTCTCGTTAGAGGATTCACGAAGTGAATACTCGAGTTTACGAGAGGACGAAGTTCTCGACTGTAAAGGAGAGGTTGGAAGAAGCTATTCAATCATTTTTCTTTCCTCTCATTCTTCGAAAAGTTCCTCAGCAAATACTTTTTTTAATAATACCCAATTCTGTGAGAGTGTTACAGAAATCTCCAAAATGCTTAGAGACATCTCGGAATAGTAAAACTGCTTTTTTGGGTAGGCTAAAGAATTAACTATGCCGCCACGATGATCGGGACGAGCACCTCTCAATGCATCCGGCTCGAACACCTTATTTTATACACAATTAATGTTTGATTAAGTAGCTACGCTTGTACTTAGTTACAGAACTATCCTCGCATTCTGAGACAGAGGATAAATTCGTTTCATCTCGGCCAGTGGTCTTCGATTTCTTTTTGCGGTAGATAGCTAATAATTCACGTAAAATATCAGCATTTAAAGCGTTTTGCAGATGGGTAAGATAAAAATTCACGAGGAACTTTTCGAAGAATGAAAGGAGAAAGATAAGTTTCTAAGTCTGAGAAGTCTGTAGTAGATACAGTTTCTGGACTTGTTACATCTTCACCCGTGCGAAGGATTTGTCCTTCAGCGAAGATTTCTTGTTTTAATTTAGAATAGAATGCTGGTTCTTTAAATACAAGTTGACCTGTAGGAATACCACCATCATTTGTTAACATTAGTTGGTTAAAATATTCTTTAACTTCATCTAATGTTAAATCAAAATCTTTTAAAGCAATACCAGTTGCGGCCCCCCCACCTCGGCAACGCCCCAATTTTGAACGGCAGCAATATCAAGATTAAACATCTTGATATTTGAAGCTGGGCAGTCTTGCATCAAACCGATTAATCTGGAGCCGAGCCCATAAATATAACGAACGTAATTTGATTTGTTTGGCTTTTTAATAAAAGCAAAGTTTCTTCTTGTGGAAGCAGCAATAGAATTAAGGACCTCTCATTCTTCGAGTATTACAGGCTACGCCTGTAATCCTCTCATTCTCCGAGTATTCTCTAAAGGGAATACTCTCTTAAAATCGAGTATTCCCTTAAGGGAATACTCTCTTAAAAGCGAGTATTACAGGCGTAGCCTGTAATCCTCTCCAAGGTCCTCAGCTTTAGGATTCACTACGCATGTAGTGAATACTTGAGTTTACGAAAGGATGATAACCAACAGTATCGATTACACCAAAAACAGTAGAGACAAAACGGCCTGGTTCTCTAGAGAGCACCATCTTTTTACTTCTTTTTATATGTTTTGAACGTTTCCTGACAGTCAACGTCCTGATTATACGACAAGTTATAGTGAATCCGCATTTGTATTAAAATACAAATACTGATTGCAGAGCTCATAAACTGAAGAATTACAAATTTTTGGAATTCTTTATCTGTAAAACTAGAAATAAACTTAGAAACAGAAGAGCATCGATAACTATCGATTGAGAATAGTGGTTTTTACATCCGGTTGAGATGCTTATGGTGTTTTAGCACCAGAAGATTTCGATGGTGTGGATCGACCCAAAACTGGCCCAAACGGGTAGTATAATCTAAAGCACTCACAAATCGCGAAAAAAGATAAGTACTGTTTATCTAAATAGTATTCATTTTTTACAGCTATCCTTCTATATACATATTATATCAAAAAAGCATCAATATGAAAAGTCATAAAAGTTTTCATACGCAATCGAAAAAGATTACTTTTTCTCGTAGAGAAAAAAGTAATATTTTAGGGAATCCCCAAAGCAAAATCGTACTATTCAATGCGCGAATCCTGTTGTCCTCATACGTAAAACGAGGACATTTGGAAAAATGCGGAGAACTCCGCATAAAAGCAGTACTTTTTCAAAAAGAAAAGTAATAATCGTGGGAATCGCCACGGCGAATTCGGACTATTTGGTCCCATTCGAAACCCGCAGGGAATCTGCGATATCGAAGGGGCTCGACCATTTCGGAACTCTCTGAGACCTGAGACTTTAGGGAAACTTAAAGAATTGCGGAAAACTCCGCATAAAAGCAGTACTTTTTCAAAAAGAAAAGTAATAATCGTGGGAATCGCCACGGCGAATTCGGACTATTTGGTTCCACTCGAATTCGAGGGGAATCTGCGATATCGAAGGGGCTCGAACATTTCGGAACTCTACGAGACCGAAAATCTGCGATATCGAAGGGGCTCGACCATTTCGGAACTCTCCGAGGCCTTCGGTTTTAAGGGGACTTTAGAAAATTATGAAAACATCCGCGGAAAAGCAATACTATTTTCTTTGAAAAAGTAATAATCGTGGAAATCGCAAAGGCGATACTTTTTGGTTTCGAGCGAAATCCTCGAAAACTTCGAATGGGGTCCTCACACAATGAGGATATTGAAAGAATTGTGGAAAACTCCGAATAAAAGCAATACTATTTTCTTTGAAAAAAGTAATAATCGTGGGAATCGCCACGGCGAGCTCGTACTATTTGGTTCCACTCGAAATACGATTTTAAGGGGACTTCAAGAAATGCGGAGAACTCCGCGGAAAAGCAATACTATTTTCTTTGAAAAAGTAATAATCGTGGAAATCGCAAAGGCGATACTTTTTGGTTTCGATCGAAATCCGCGAGGGAATTCCAAAGAGAAAAGGTAAAAGCTGCTCGTAATGCGTCACCCATTGTGATCTTTAGAAAAATCGTGTATAATAGAACACAATATATAGTCTAAATTCTGAATGTTATTAACCGCTAGCTCCGCGGAGTTCAGAGGTTGAGCTTCTACAAAGACTCATCTTTAGATAAGAAATTCAACCGAAGTAGCAAGTTAACTTGCATGCAAAGCATTGCCCTTCGTCAAGTGGAACAAAAGCAAATCCGACGAATTCTCCCAAATTCGAAAGACAACCTGCCATCACCGCTTTGCCCTTTCGACTTACTCGACAACGCAAGACGAAGTTCATAAAGAATCGTCTATATATATAGTCAAAATTATGCTTACTCTCGCATTGCTCGAGTGACGTTAATCCTCTCATTCTTAGAGTATTTTGGCAGAATCCTCTCATTCTCCGAGTATTCACTTCGTAAATCCTTTCGCGTTGCTCAAGTAACTTCGTTTTCTCGCGTGGCTCAAGTAACTTCGTGCCTCTTGCATTGCTCAAGTGACTTTAATCCTCTCATTCTTTGAGTATTTTGGCAGAATACTCTCATTCTTCAAGTATTCAATATGTGAATCCGTAATTTCGTCTATATATATAGTCAAAAATTAGAATGTTCAGAACTTCCAACATATTCCAAGAATCCCTCGCGATTACAAGCGCAACGAAAGAACTTCTCACAAGTTCCTTTTACTCTTGCGTGCGTGGCTCGAGTGACTTCGTTCCTTTCGCATTGCTCGAGTGGCTTTATTTCTCGCATTCTTCGAATATTCACTTCGTAAATCCTTTCGAATTGCTCAAGCGGCTAAGTTTTTCTCACGTGGCTCGAGTGACTTTGTTCCTCTTGCATTGTTCGAATAATTTCGCTCTTCAAATTCGAACAAATCAGTATTCACGAAAACCAGCCAACACCTTCTTTGCCTGCCAAAGCTGAAATAACTTCGCATTTCTCTTTCTCGCAAGTTGCTCGAGTGACTTCGTTCCTTTCGCGTTACTCAAGTGACTTTATTCCTCGAATTCTTCGAATATTCCCGACAAGTCAAATCCGCGCATTCTTCGAGAATTCCGGGCAAATCCTCATCAAAAGATAAATCTTTGCAAAAGCTCAGCCTCTCATTATTCAAGGATTCCAAGCGAAATCCTCGAATTCTTCGAATATTCCCGACAAGTCAAATACTCGAATTCTTCGAATATTCCCGACAATTCAAATACTCGAATTCTTCGAATATTCCCGACAAGTCAAATCCTCGAATTCTTCGAATATTCCCGACAAGTCAAATCCGCGCATTCTTCGAGTAGTTTTGGCAGCTCCTCGCATTCTTTGAGTATTTCAAGCGGGAGTCTTTCACGTTACTCGAGTGACTGTATTCTGTCTATATTTCTTGCATTCTTCGAGTATTCCAAGCAAAATCCTCGCATTCTTCAAGTATTCCTGGCAAAAATCCTAATCGAAAGATAAGTCTTCGCAAAAGCTCAGCCTCTCATTATTGAAGTATTCCGAGCGGAATCCTCTCGTTTTTCGAATATTTCTGGCGGAATCCATTCGAGTTGCTCGAGGAACTTCGTCTATAATATAGTCAAAAATATCTCATTTTTCGAGTATTTCTGACAAAAGCCTCTAATTCTTCGAATATTTCTGGCGGAATCCTTTCATTCTTCAAGTATTTCTGGCGGAGTCTTCGAGTATTTCTGGCGAAATTCTCTCCCAGACGGTCGAGTGACTTCGTTCCTTTCGCGTAGCTCGAGTGACTTTATTTCTCGCATTCTTCAAATATTCACTTCGTAAATCCTTTCGAATTGCTCAAGCGGCTTCGTTCCTTTTGAATTGCTCAAGCGACTTCGTTCTTTTTGCATTGCTCGAGTGATTTCGGTCCTTTTATTCTTCGAGTATTCCTAACGGAATCCATTCGCGTTTTTCAAAAGACCAAGTTTTTCTCGCGTGGCTCGAGTAACTTCGTTCCTCTTGTTGGTGTTAACAGAAAATACTTTGGAATATCGTGCCAAACTCCAACCCGCTCAGTTCCTACTCAAAGCAAAACAAGGGAGATCTTTGAATAATGGCTGCGCGAATCAAATCTTGCGCATCTTGCAAATAGTTTGCAAACAAATGACTCGAAATTCTTGAGATTCTAGTCAGTCGGTACCTAAAATCCTCCAGTAACAATCAAGACGTGCGTTCAATTCCGAGACTTAATAAGTTCAGAGAAAATTTTGCATTCAGGAAATACTTTGCAATCAAAACAAGAAACGTAAACCAACTTAGTACAAACCTAGCGCATTTTGCAAATACTTTGCTTGAAATAAGTAGAAACTTCGAAAAAAAGAGTATCTTCACGCTCAATCAAATCTTCGAATTCTTCGAATATTCCCGACGAATCAAATCTTCAAATTCTTCGAATATTCCCGACAAGTCAAATCCTCGAAATAATATAGTATACAGAAGAGGCAAAATTGAATGCCAGCTTGTGCGAGTAAAAGAAATAACGTAATCACGTAACGAACAAGTTTGAACCTTGCTAGGTTCCTCAAAATGATATACGAAATCCTTTATATAGAGACTAACAAGGGTCGACCACTCACGTAGCCGACCTTTCATGTTAGGGCCCGATCAACTAGTGCGACGCCTCACCTAATCAACCAAAAAGCACGAATCAAAAACCTCGTGCAAACGTCAGTGTGTCTCATCAATCTTATCCCTACGTCACCGTTTTTGTCTTCTTGAACAAAAGTTTCAACAAAATTACCAACTATCGCAAATCTATTGCGAATCCAAATTCTTAAACGAGTAAATTACTCGTTGTCAGTTGCTTCGCCTTCGTTGTCAATTGCTTCGCCTTCGTTGTCGCTTTCATCTTCGTATTCAGCTTCGAGACTGCTTTCGAAGTAGTCAGCAACCTGCTCATCAATAGCTGGGTTTACTCCTTTTGTACCAAAAGCTTCTTTTAAGATTGCAACTTGTTTCGCAACAGTTAATTTGTTACGATTGTATCGTTGAGTAGTAGTAATGTCAGCATGGCCAACAAACTCTTTGGCAGCTTCTAACCCAGCAACAGCGGAAATACGAGATACTAAACCAATGCGGAAAGAATGCGTAGTGTAATTCTTGAATGTTAAAGCACCAACACGTTTCATGTGCTTGTTTAGTTGGCCAATAAGTGCTTTTTCACTAAGTGTGAAAGCATAAGCATCGAGCTTGACGTCTTTTAAGAACAAATCAAGATCTTTTTGAACTAAAGCAATAAACGGTTTGTATGCATTAACAAACCGGAATGTCATTAAAGGACTGCGTCCTTTGGGTTTAACTAGCTTCACGGTAAATGCAAAATGCTTAACTAAAAAAGAACGAACCATATCATACGTAATAAGTCGTAAATTCGAAACGCGTAAACCAGTGAGGAACAGAATAAGGAATGCTACGCGATCACGTGCGCGTACTTTAGGAGTTTTCGGGTTTGTTAATTCAATCAATTTAGAGAAGTGTTCAAGTTCAAAAGCAGAACGAAGGGGGTTTCTTTTACGTGCTTTAGCTTTATCAGATTTAGCTTGTTTTTGACGGTCACGAGCAAGTTTTTCTTCTACCAGTGCACGATTTGCTTCGTATAAATAGTCGAGTTTTTGCTGAAACTCTGCCATATCTTTAGCGTATTTTGCTTGAGCTTCTGCAAAACGCTGAGCTGCTAATTCATCGCGTTGAGCCGCCTCCTCGCTAAGTATACGATTTTGCTCCATTGCTTGATCCAACTTTAGACTGATAGACTTTACTACATTAGAAGATTCGCTTTTAAACAGATCGGCAATTTGATCGATATTAACCAACCCCGTCTCCGCAGTTTTACTGATGGGAGGAAGTACATCAAAGGATACGTTTTCGATATCATCACTAGTACGCGTATACCAAATTTGAGCTAATTCTTTTTTGTATGTTATAATGGCAACACCCGCCTCCGAAGTAGGAGTAGTAACAACTTGGTATTTGTAAGGATGGCGACGCATTAAACGATAAAGAAGAAAAGGGCTTAGACCATCAGGACCTGTTTTTGTGTTATACAGCTCCATCGTTGAATCAACTAAATCCTGCTGATCCTTGAACTCAAGAGATCCCCACAAAGCCAGACCGTAAAAGTTCGAACGTAAACACTGTAGCATAGCCCAAAACTGGTGATGAAAGCGCTCATGAACTTGATTTCCAAACTTATAAGGGTCTCCGACACCAGCTACACTTTGTTGAATACCTAAAAGTTGTAATGCGTCACGAAATGTTTGAGAAACGAAAACAGAAGCTGCGTCAGAATGAAACATCTGAGGAGCTCCATATTTAGCAACAGCTTCTTTTAATAAGCAAACAAGTTCAGAAGCTGAAATTGTTTTCTGAGAGACGTGCCAATGCAAGATAAAGCGAGAGCCAAGATCCATGAAAGCAATAACATAAACACCACGAACAGTTTCGTCACAAGTCCAAACGGTATCAGGAAGGCGAACACAATAACGGTTATGCAGAAGATTTTCAGGAGGCTTCCAATATAATGGAGTAACTGCTGTATTACGTTGTTCATCCTGGGCTTCTTCCACAGCCGCATTATTAGCCTCAGCAATTAAATTATAAAGACGATCAACTTCATCACGATATTCCTGAGATTGATCTAATTGTTTCATACGCGGTAATGACATATGATTAAACGTTTTAACAAAATATTGGATAAGCTCCATCGCAATGTCCGGAAGCTGGGCTTTCATTAGTAAATTTTGAACATAACCTTCGGTTATAGAGCCGGGTTGTATCCAAAGATTATGCGCAACACAATACTTATGCGCAGCATGAAGCAATGCGAATTGTTCATCCGTAATTTTGTGTGGGCGACCTCGTTTTGTTGGCTTGTTAGCCATTTACGAGGATGAGTCTTCTAAACCATCAGATGGATCTCCGGAATCCACCATTTTAGTACCAGAATTTTTAGCTGGTTTTGTACGACTATTATCAACTGGAGCCGCTTTAGAAGAAGCAGAAGGGAGTTTTCCCTGTTTTGCTTGATCTAAAAGGGCTTTTTCTGCAGCTCGTTTTGTACGAGCTTTTTCACGACGTTCTTTTAATTTGTCCTGTTGGCGGACAAAGTCAGCTTCGAAAGCTCGATCCATCAAGAGCTTATCGATATAAATGACGTTTTCATAACGAGCAGTTGAAACATCACCCCGACGAGCTAATGCACGAGCTGCACTTTCAGTCATCCCGTTAGTTGCAGCCCAGTCAGCAAGACGGATTTTACCACCAGAAGATTCTGGGGTGTTAGAGCTATTTGGTGTAGCCATAATAAGTGGTTGATTAGCTGTCCTTTTCCTTTATCTCCCCCTCTCGTATCCTAGCAGCCTCTCTGTTTACAGTGATACGATACTCCGAACGGCCAAGTTATCCCAGCATTTGGTCTAAGACCACTACGTGATCTCTATGCTTTCGCATTCGCAGGTAGAAGAAAAACCTGAAAACGAGTGAGTTGCCGAACTCACTAATAAAAACTCCGTTGCCCTATAATTATACAATACGTTATCGTTATTGTGAAATGCTTCGCAAATTTCTTTGCAATTTGATATTCTGACTCGAAAGTTTAGCCTAAAGGCCTTCTCTACTTCGTAGTAACTCGCGCTAATAAGCGCAAGCATGAAAATCCTCAGAATTCTCAAGAATTCCTAATTAGAGAAAATCAGCAGAACTCATAACAAGTTCCAAAAGAAATCCACAAAACTTCTAACGAAGTTGGAATCCACGAGTTTCATTCTCATGAAACGAAAATCTTAAAAGATCTAACGTAGCTACCCAGTGAACCCGCTACTTCGTAGAGAATCGCAATTGAGGAATGCGGAAATGAAATTCCCTCAGAATTCAGGAGAAGTCCTATTTTGAGGCCCAGTAACTCATAATGAGTTACAAAAGAGCTTCGCAGAACTTCTAACGAAGTTGGGAAACCGGTAAAACCGTTTTCAGTTCTCAAAGATCTTTAAGATCTTAGGGTAGCTGAATGGTAGAAGTAGTAAAACTTCTAATCAAAAGCCATCGGCTCAAAACATCTTAATTAGATTAAGAAATAATGTGGCAAAACTGGCCCAAACGGGTAGTTTTGGGTTGAGATGCTTATGGTGTTTTAGCACCAGAAGATTTCGATGGTGTGGATCGACCCATAGTTTTAATATTATGTGTTGAGTTTTCAGAGACAGGAGTATACATCCAGATCATATTCTATATATGCAGTCTTATATAGTCCCTACCCTCGCATTTCGTTTCCAAGTTTAACTTGGCGGATGCTCTTTTCTGGAGCTTAGGTGTTTGCTGTTTAGAAATAGGCTTTTCCATTCCTCTTCGTCAGTACCATACGTAATACGGAAATGACAAGGGTATTGTAACAAAATCAAGTTGGAATAGGAGTCTGATCCCCCTTCTTTACGTTCAACAAGATGGTGTACATGTAATTGTTCACCATTAAATAAACTTTCGTCACATACCGGACAAAGACATCCTTGCTTTTCAGCTAGCAATTTGTTCTTCCTATTGAACATGTTCAGTGGTTTTGCCTTGTTGCGCAGTTGATCTAATTTAATGAAGTATTCTTTCATTAATGGGTCATCTGGGTTTGCATTGTTTCTAACCACATAATATGCTGAAAAAGGCTTAAACCAGCTAGGCTGTAATAAGATTTTCTTCTTATCTTTTGGACTGCAGAAAACCCAATGATTATTAAATCCGAACTCGGTTAAAGACGTGAAATACTGCTCTTTTAACCACTTGTTTGATTTATGATTGTGTTTACGATGTATCCATCTCCAGCATAAATTAAATATGTAATGATTGACAGATTGGAAATATCTACTGCAGTGGAAGTTTTGTTTAGATTGACACCAACCACGAATAATAGGATTCAATTGATCGATTAATGTTTTAGCGTCTGAACCAAAGTTCTTTTGAAAAACTCCTTTGACCGTTGCTTTAAATTTATCCACAGATTTAGCTGATGGACTAGTTTTCAATAGTGTTCGGTAGAATTTAATAGAATATTGGTCATGTTCTTTAACGATAACCAGCGGGTTACGTCGAGCCGCATCGATCTTAGATCTTTGAATAGTAAAGCCAAGAAAATCAAAACCATCTGTAATGTGTCTGATGCTGGTTTTTTCTTCAGAAACCTTTAATCCACGCTTTTCAAGCGCAACTTTATTTTCTAAAAAAAAAAAGAATTCACTGCATGACCAATTCTTGTAGATTTTACCGGACACGCAGCTCATAAAATGCTTAGCTAGTTTCTCAATCCACCTTCTGCAGAGCATAAATAACGGAAAGGGAGGGATTCGAACCCACGGTGACTTCCCAGCCACGCCGATTTTCAAAATCGGTGCATTTAACCACTCTGCCACCTTTCCTCTTATATCTAAAGATACTCTCATTATATTCGCGTTACTTAGTACCTCTCGTAAACTCGAGTATTCACTACGTGAATCCTCTGATGCGTATTCGCTACGCTCCGAACCCGCCTTATCTAAAGATGAGTCTTCGCAGAAGCTCAGCCTCTGGCGAGTACGCGCTACGCTCATCCTCTCATTCTTCGAGTATTCAGAGTATTCCCTAAAGGGAATACTCTGAATACTCTCTTAAAAGCGAGTATTACAGGCGTAGCCTGGAATCCTCTCTTAAAAGCGAGTATTACAGGCGTAGCCTGTAATCCTCTCTTAAAATCGAGTGACTTCGTTCCTCTCGTGTTCCTCGAGTGTCTGAAGACCCTCATCTATACCGATGAGTATTCGATACGCTCATCCAGCTCGAAACTGACTCAGGTTTAATTCCAACTATTTAGTACTAGTTTGGCATCGATTTTAGAGTCGAAGTGACTAGTAGCTCTGGCTATCCAGTTAACTAGTACTAGCTGTATCGAATTATTCAACTATAATATAAAAGATATTTATTTATATATTTTACATATAAACATGTTGAACTGTAAAGCTTTTTGTAGTTACTGTTAATAATTAAATTATACTTTCAAAATAGAAACCTACACGATACGTAATAACACTACAATACATTGAACTCCATATATTATTTTTACGTAAAAAATATTAGCCTTCTATCGGAATCGAACCGATAACCTAATGTTTACAAAACATTTACTCTGCCGATTGAGCTAAGAAGGCTTTTTATTTATTTTATTATTTGTTTAACTATTTAATATTTTAATGAATTCGCTTGAAAAAGTCAACTAAATTGTTACCGTCCGCAGAAAGATACAAGTCCTCTTGTAAACTCGAGTTACTAAAGTTCCTCTCATACTTCGAGTATTATATGCGTAGCCTGAAATCCTCTCCCATACGGTCGAGTGACTACGTTCCTCTCATACTTCGAGTATTCACTTCGTGAATCCTCATCTAAAGATGAGTCTTCGCAGAAGCTCAGCCTCTCTTAAAATCGAGTGACTACGTTCCTCTCATACTTCGACTATTAGATGCGTAGCCTGAAATCCTCTCCCATACGGTCGAGTGACTACGTTCCTCTCATACTTCGAGTATTCACTTCGTGAATCCTCATCTAAAGATGAGTCTTCGCAGAAGCTCAGCCTCTCTTAAAATCGAGTGACTACGTTCCTCTCGCGTGCCTCGCGCGTTTCTTTCGCGTTGATCGAGTTACTCAAGTTTCTCAAAAAAGGATACACTACATAAATAATTTTAATATAGTATCTTTGGTTCGGGATTGACGGGACTCGAACCCGCAACTTCTACTGTGACAGAGTAGTGCTCTAACCAATTGAACTACAATCCCTCATATTTTTGTCTAGCTTGATTATAAATAATTTAATTTGATTTGTTTTAATAGAATTAAACCATATTACATAGTATTTTATCAAAAACTTTTGATTGTGTCAATGCTATTTTCTGGTTTTTACATATTTTATATGATACTGGTTAAAGTATTATTAGTACATTCCTACGCTAGTAATGGCAAGATAACGTAACTATCTTGCCACTACTGTCAACTAATAGCATACAAAGGTATGTTTTTAGTAATTAATTTAGAATAAACCTAATGTTAAAGAAATATCAATTGGTAAACAAGCACCAATACCTAAGTAAACAGCAGCGATTGTGCCTAATAAGAATGTAATTGTAGAGATAGGACGACGGAATGGGTTTTGGAATTTGTTAATACTTTCCACAAATGGGATAAATAGCAGGCCAACAGGCACTGCTGCCATTAACAACACACCCAGTAGTTTATTCGGAACTGTGCGTAGTAATTGGAATACTGGATAGAAGTACCATTCTGGTAAAATTTCCAGCGGAGTAGCAAACGGGTTCGCAGGTTCGCCCATAGCTGCTGGGTCTAATACAGATAAACCAATAATACATGCAAATGTACCTAAAATTACTACAGGGAACATGTATAATAAGTCATTTGGCCAAGCTGGTTCACCGTAAGTGTTGTGACCCATACCTTTAACTAATTTTGCTTTTAAAATTGGATCGCTTAGATCTGGTTTTTTAGTAACGGACATAAATTTTTTTAAGTTTTTTCGAAGTAAAGTGAAACATTTTTAAACAAGGATAAGCATCAAATGAACTCTCAAAAGCAGTTTACTTCACGACCGAAAGTAATCAACTCGTCAAAATTTAATATTGATGAAAACATTCTATGAATGAATGAATGAATGAATGAATGAATGAATGAATCTATTCTTGTGGGAAATACATTATTTCTCTTTAAATCTAGAACGAACATATCGCCTAAAAGTTATAGAAAATAAATAGATAGTTGTTTAATCATTAAACCGAGATTTTATCTACGAGTTGCTTGTTTGGCATTTTCTCTACTTATTTATTATCACTAATAAGCGACTTAAAAGCTTTATGCAATATCACGTAAAGTATAAAACAAATCAATTTTTATGCTATAGTTTCATTACCCCCAGGGGAATTCGAATCCCCGTTTCTTCCGTGAAAGGGAAATGTCCTAGGCCTCTAGACGATGGGGGCTATTTTGATAATATAAATATGTATATATATATTTATTATATGGTATTTTACTATTCTTGTCAAGAAATTATAGATTACTTGCGTAGCATGAAATACTACGCAAGTAATCATACTAGCGTAAGATTCTTTACGCTAATATAGAAACCGTATAAGCAACCCGCGTATGCGAGCGACATACGAAGTAACGTATGCTAGTATTCTTGCTAGTATAGTATTCTACGTGTAACATGGAAGACTATGCAAGTAATCTTAATCAAGTAAGATTACTTATGCCCGTATGGAATACGGACATAAGTAATCTTTTACGTACGTCAAGCTGGTTCGTTAAATAGCTGAACTTTCCTCCTTTATCAAGTATTCACTACGTGAATCCTTTCATAAACTCAAGTATTCACTACATGCGTAGTGACGAACCCGCCTTATTGATAGTTGTTCAACTTATGACGTTTGTCAGAGTTTTGTCTAGCTGAAAGTTATTACCGGAATTTATAGAATTAAAGACCAGTTAAAGATAGCTGACGTAATTTAACTTGCAATTGATTTGTTCGATACGATTTTTGCAGTTTTTTCTTTAACACTTTAATATTATGTTTTTGTAATAAATATTTTTTTGGTTGAACATTCCATTGTGCAATATTACGTGCTTTACGTTTGACTTTACGACGTAATTTTTTGGATTTTGCTTTTTTAGTAGTTACTGTTCCTGGAGCTGTAATGCTACGTAATTTAGGTACTTTACTTTGTTCTAGCATTAAATAATCACCTGGCCATACAAAACCTCCGTTTAATGGTCGATAACGACTAATTTTTGGATAAACCTGACGTAGTTTACGACGACGTAAAGACATACCACGACGTTTACGTACTTCGTCTAGTTTTGCCGTATATCCAGTTTCTTTTTTTAGACGTTCAGGGCGCCAACGTTCAATTTCATTTTCAACGAACCCGCCTACGAATTTACGACGTTGTGGGTATGCTACTGTAATTAATGAACGTAATTTGCCACCACGTCTGTGATATTTACGACGTCCATTCGGTCGACGACGAAGAGTAAAATCAGTTGTTCGATCGGCTTGTTGTAATATAGCATTTCCAGCAACATCAACTTGAGAACGTTTGCGCCAGCGACGTTGAATATAACGATCACGAGGTCGACGAGCAGTATAATCAAATGCATATACATATTGTGTAGGTAAAACATCAGAAATTAGTGCCCCAGAAGGATACCACACAGGTGCACGTGGATGTCTACGAACGCGTTTATAGCGTTTTTGGCGTCGACGAGGAATTGCTGATAATTGTAGTTTTTCAAAAGCTGGTTTTTCTCCAGTAACTAATTGATCAATAGTTACATTTGATTTTTGTGTTGTTGACTTTTGCGCTAAGGCTTTAACAAGAATTGGGGATACTTCTTTTTGAGAATTGCGTAATTCTGTCCAACTTTTTACAATTGATTGTTTAAAGTTAAATCGTCTCCATTGTAATGGAGAAAAACCATCTACACCTAACGTAAAGAATTGATCGGTTTCATATGTTGTAAATGGTGTTTGCCAATATACTGTTGTAGCACCATTCTGCGCTTTTAAAGGACCATTTGTAAATTCGATTTTATCACGACCTAATACTTTTAATGTTTCAAAATTTTGTACATTATTCATTTCAAAACTAGCATCACGTAATGAAAATAAAACATTTGTAACGACGAATTTACGTAAACTTTCGTCCCAACCAGCGTAAAAAGGAACCGCATTTGTAATTTGTAATTTCGGGTCATCAGACACTTGTCTGCCGCTCATACTATACAGTCGAGTATCTAAAGATCCTCGAGAATCGAAAGAATCACGAAGAGGTATATCTGCGAATTTTGTTCTATTTGCGAGACTTCCATCGTTTGTAGTAGGTGGCTGAGTGTTGAAAGAACCTTTATCTGTTTGTTTTAAGCCAAAATTAAGTTTGCCTTGATTTTCGAATTCATCACGAATACGAATTGCTTCTGGCATTTGTAATGGTTTAAAATCCCGATCACCAATTTGTAACTTATGTTCACCCGGAACACTTTCATTGACTGTAGCATAAGCAAGTTGATCGCGTGTAAGAATTTGTTTCTCAGTTAATTTATCTAACATTGCTGCTAGTTTTTTATCAGAATCAATTTGCCATTTTGCATCTACAGCACTTTGTAATGCTGGTAAATACTGCCACCACCATTTTTGAAGGCGTAATTTCCAACGAACACGAATTAATTGTTTTTGTACAGAACGAACTTTACCATAGAAAGAAAGACGACGTTTACGATATTTACCGGTTTTAATACCATTGTTTGGTTTAACTTTTTTCTCCCAATCACGGTGTTTACGTTTACGGAAAAAACGGGCTTTTTGTGGAAGAAGCGTAAAATCATTACTAGTTGTGCTAGTAAAATCTTGGCGAATTAAACTAGGTTCGCGATTTCCAATTGCTTGATTATAAGCCATTTGACGTTTCACGAGTGCTGATAAATTAGGTCTACGACTATAACCAGCAGGTCCTAATTTACGACCACGACGACGACTTACGCGTTTACGTTTAAATTCACGGAATAAGAACCAATTCTTATTTTTACCAATAACATTTTCTTGTGATGCTTTTAAACTGTCCTTCCAAGAAGCAGCTTTTGAAGTTGTCATAGTTTCTTGTTCAAGCTGTTTTGGACGTAAAATATTTAAATTAACAAAATTCGTATTATTTACACGTTCCCAAGTTTGTTCATTTGCGAATTTCTCGCTACGTAAATTTAAAGATGCTTTTTCTTCTGTATAACGTTGACTCGATAAGCCTGCGAATTGATTTTGTTCATTTCGTCGTTTAATACGTTTGCGTAAACTATCGATATCTAAACGACGACGAGAAGGTCGCCAACTTTCACTGGATTTTTTCTTCCACCAAGTTGTTGTTTTCGTTTTAGCATACAAGGTCTGTAAAGAATTTGTAGTAGTATCTAATTGAGCAGCAATTTGACGTTTAAAACGTTTTAGTCTAGTTACGAACCCATCGGCTTTTGTATTCGTGCGGTTGGTTTTCAGAGTTCGAAGTTTTGTTAAAATAGTCTGCATTTGTGTTTCAATATTTGTTGTTGTTTCAGTACGTAATTGATTTATAGCGATTTTTGTCGTTGGAATTTGACGAGAACCGTCAGTAAGTTGTTGTGCGATTACTTGAGCATCTTTTACGGATTTTTGAACGCCCGAAGGTAAAGTACTTACACGAGCAAGTCGAATATTTTCGGAAAGTTTACGAGAACGATATTGTTCGAATTTTTTACGCCAACGTTTTTTATGACGACGCCAATTTTTAAATTGATTTTTTAATGCTTTTTTGTAAAGTTTTTGATTGCCAAGACTTTTTTTCCATTTACGAAGTAAAGAAACTAGAGTTGATTGTTGTAAACTATTATTAGAACCATTTAATACTAGTTTGTTATCCAAGATATTTGTTAATTCTGTTCTTGCTAAAAGATAAGCTTTTTCTTGATCAATTAACGAACGTTGATTTGTAACAGGTTTAATACCACGCGTTTTTTCACCTTTTGCGAAAAATTGAGTTAATCCCCAATAATTTTTCGTTTTAATATAATTCGTAATTAATTCTTGACGGATTGGTGTTGCAACGGTTAAATATTCTTTTAAAATAGTTGAAGATTGTGTTAGAATATCACCTGGTTGATTTATTGGTTTTGTATAGAAATCATCGGCTAATAATTCTTCATGGAAAATCGATGTATCAACTATTGGACGTATTGTAGTATTTTCATACTCATTATATAAAGATTGATCAAAAGATAATAAAGGTTGATCAGTTAATGACGGTGTAATTGCGAATAAATGACGAATCTTTTTAAACGTACCAAAAAATTGTTGATTATATGGTCGACTACTTAAACTTTTTGTTCCACCTATTTTTTCTTTCATTTGTTTATACTGTTTCATTGCGGTGTACCAACGTAATGTATCATAATGTTCGGCTAATAAAAAACGACGTAAATGTAAAATACGTTCTTCACTAGTTGTTATAAAATGATTTGTTGGTTGTCGACGAATAAAAGAGTCAATATCAATTTTTGGTAAAATACGATTTACTGGAGAATAATACCAATGTTGTAAGACATCACGATAAATTTGATAACGATAACGTGATGCTCGTTTGCCTTTCATTGAATAAAAATGATTTGCACGACGTAATAATGGTGCCGTTGTTGAAGTTACTGCAGGATTATAAATACTTGTTTGAGATTCGCCAGCTACTTGACTGTTTACGAGCGGCTGAACAGATATACTACCCGCAGCTACCGCGCCTGCATTTCTATTAGTCTCACCACTTCTAATATCTAAAGCTGTTGATGTGTTTTGTAAAATACGTCCTTTACGTGTTGATTTTCGTAAATAACGTCGCATTGTAGCACCTTTCATTGTTCGAAACCATCGTTTAGTAGGTTTATACGTATAGAAGTAACGTTGCATAATTACGCGGAATAATGGTGGATTATAATCAGGAGCAAATGTACGGAAATTTTTTACGCCATAATATTGATATTTTCGGCTAGATGCTTGTTCTTTTTGTAAATAGTATTTAATTGGATGTAATAATGTACCTGGTTTCCAAAATAAATAATTCGTCGAATTTTGTAATGAAGCGGTACGATTATTGTTGGCGGATTCCCCCACCTCTCGTAAACTCGAGTATTCACTACGTGAATTCTCTGGCGAATAATTGATTCGCTCATTCTCTCCGATACTATATAGTCTCGTAGAGCCCGCTTGATTTGCATATAAAAAACTACGATAACGCATCATTAAGCGATCTTTTTTAGATATAGGTAATTGTTGTTGTAATTTTAACGCATTATCACCTTTATTTAAGACCATCTTTTGATAGAAGGTACGTAGTTTATTTGTTGTAACAGAATTATCCATTTGTGAAAAAATACGTTTCCATCGTAATGAACTAATTGGTGTATTCTGCGTGTTCATTAAAGATTGCATTTGAACAAAATTAAATGGTGTTGTTAAGTTGGTTTGACTTTCTGCAATTTTTGTTCCTATTTTTCGTGTAAATTTTGTTAAAATAGCAGAACTATCAGGTTGTTTTTGTGCAATATATGGAGCCACGGAATTAATTAGTGTATTTGTTGTTGTTGTTGTTGTTTGAGTAGTAACGCCCCTTAATGTCTCGGGTTTCTGTTTTGTATATTCATGGAAGGAAGGATGATAAAAATAATTTTCTGTAGTTTCAAAAAAAGCATGACGTTTTGTAAATCCTTTTCGTGCTTGATCTTTTAAAGAACGGGTTAATTTACCTGGGAAAAGACGATAACGCGCACGGTGATTTCGCATTTTACGATGGACCCATTGACGATCAAAACCAAAATTCAGATCTTCAACTGTCATCCAATCATAGTTTTCTTTTTCATATAAGTTTGTTTGAAAACTACGATATTTTCGGGTACGACGATTCCATCGACTACGACGTGGGTGACGTCCTCGATTACGACGAGTATTTCGATCCGTTGGTCCAGTGTTTAAAAAGGATAATTCATTAAACACTTTTTCTTCTAAAATACGATCTTCGAAAACTAAGCCTAATGGACTTGTTAATGTATAATCTAAACCGTAATATGGAATACTTGCGATAGCCGCTAGCATTGTTAAATATAATAAACCGAAGTTTAAATATTTATAGAAAGAACCCGTTTTAACTTTAAAAGAAGTGATTGCCCACATATAAATTTGGAATGCCGGATTTTCCCAAAACCAACAACTTAAATGTAATAAGCTTAAACTACCAATTAAAATACCAAATAAATAAGCAAAATGAATAATTACAAATTCTGTAATATTTGTTGCACTAAAACTTTCTAATAGTGTTGCATCAGAACTAAAAGATAGATTCGAAACAAACGGAAAAATACTAGTTTGTTCAGTTAACGATAATAAAAATGTTAAAAGAAAAATTTTCCATTTTGATAAATCTTCTAAAACCATACGACGTTCATTTGCGCTATCCCAGATATATTTTACAAGTAAAATAAATCCAAATACATAACGGAAAATATCCAAACTTAACCAAGGGATTAAAAAGAATCGCCAACCAAAAATGACACTTGCTAAAAAAAAGACATTTCCTGTTACAACCCCCAATCCGGAATAATAACCTGCTTCTAACCCTTGAATTAAAAAACGTCGAAGAGTAATAATATGAGCAACGGATGTTGGTAAACATAAAAATAAACTATTCGCTAGACCAATTAATAGTTTTTGGAAGGAGACTGTCATTATTGAAGTAGCCGGAACACTTGGGTTGTCTAAGAAAGTAAAAGCGGTATGGAAATATCCATCAAACACGGATATTTCAGAAATCATAGCAGAAGCAATATCTGGAACAATTACAGGTAATGTCCACAGATTTTGTAGCCAGTTAAAACTAAATAATGTTACAACTAGTTGTTTAATACTAAGAACTAAATACACTAAAATAGGACCAATATCCATGTATGATTTAATATTGGTTGTGGCATCAACTGCAATCAGTTGATGCATTATTTCTATATAATCTTTTATTGAGACTGTAAGTGATAACAGTGTATACATAAATAAAGATACATTTGTTTTATTATAATAATAAATACTTCTATGCGTTTTCTACATAGTTTTGATCTAAAATTTTGTCTTCATAGCAATATCCTTACAGAAGTACACTTGTTACTCGAAGAATTAGAGGATTCACGTCGTGAATACTCGAGTTTACGAGAGGTTGAGCTTCTGCGAAGACTCATCTTCAGATGAGGTACTTTAGTAACTCGAGCAAAGCGAGAGGATTCACGTAGTGAATACTCGATTTTAAGAGAGGAACTTCTCGAAGAATGAGAGGCTGAGCTTCTGCAAAGACTCATCTTTAGATGAGGATTCACGTATTGTATACTTTTCATATTGAACGAGAGGTACTTTAGTAACTCGACCGTATGGGAGAGGCGGGTTCGGAGCATAGCGAATACTCGACAGAGGCACTACTCGAAGAATGAGAGGATGAGCGTAGCGAATACTCGTCAGAGGATTCACGTAGTGACTACTCGAGTTTACGAGAGGCTGAGCTTCTGCGAAGACTCATCTTTAGATGAGGAACTTCTCGAAGAATGAGAGGCTGAGCTTCTGCGAAGACTCATCTTTAGATGAGTCACTACTCGAAGTATGAGAGGATGATCATAGCGAATACTCGTCAGAGGATTCACGTAGTGACTACTCGAGTTTACGAGAGGCTGAGCTTCTGCGAAGACTCATCTTTAGATGAGGAACTTCTCGAAGTATGATAGGCACTTTAGTAACTCGACCTTATGGGAGAGGATTCACAAAGTGAATACTCGAAGTATGAGAGGAACTTTAGTAACTAGAGCAACGCGAAAGGAACCAAGTAACTCGACCTTATGGGTCTTCAGACACTCGAGTAGCGTGGGGGCGGATGCGCATTCGCGAATCCTCGTGCTTTACTCTAGTATTTCTTAGCTAAGGCTAGCAAAATATTTGCTTTGTACATCTTTAGATACTTTTATAAAGACAACACTACTTCGGAAAATACGGGTCAGAGTATTATCTAAGACATAAACGAGTTATGAAAAAGTTATTCACACTAGACATCATGCATTGCAAATTTTTATTAAAGCTACGTATTCCTGTTTTTTAGATCAAATATAGTCGTTTATTATTGTATATATATATTTTTTTTTATTTTTTGTAAAAAAAAGAGGCTGATCATTGCTTAACAGATAGACAAAGAGTTATAAATCTTACGTTAGTAAGATTCAGACAGAAAGTATTCTTAACATAGAAACTTTCCATTTCAATAGTTTATCCGCGTCGAGTAGCTAAGCACATTATTGGTTTCGCATCGGCTCCAGGGCGGCGATTAGTTAATGTTCCTAAGAACAACTAGGATTCTTGCCACACTAAAGGAAAGGCTAGGGCTTGCACTGAATAGTAGGAAAGGCTAGGGCTTGCACTGAATAGTCTTAAGTCGACGGCATCATACTTTTTTTTTAGAATTTTCATGCACATTAAGGTCATCTCTTTTATTAAATGAAACGAAGGAACCAGACTCAGAACCTTGTTGCAGGCACCGTACAAGCACCTTACAATGTATACGGCTCTCCAACGGGTTTGAATTCTGGAAAACAGGACTACTTTACTTCCCCCCCCCCCCTTACTGGGAGGACCCGTGGAGTTCCTAAGTCTATTCATTTAATATTATAAAGAGTATTCACTTCGTGAATCCTCTCTTAAAAGCGAGTATTACAGGCGTAGCCTGTAATCCTCAAGCTATATTTATTTTTTACCTGCGGCTTTACCTGCAGCTTTAGACATAACTTTAGCACCATATTTAGAACGACTTTGAGAACGGTTTTTAACACCAGCAGTATCTAATGCACCACGAACAATGTGATAACGTACACCAGGTAAATCTTTAACTCGACCACCACGTACTAATACTACAGCATGTTCTTGTAAGTTATGGCCGATACCTGGAATATATGCTGTTACTTCAAAGCCTGTTGTTAAGCGTACACGCGCTACTTTACGTAATGCAGAGTTTGGTTTTTTTGGTGTAACAGTATAAACACGTAAACAAATACCACGACGTTGTGGACAGCTTTTTAAAGCCGGTGCTTTTGTTTTTGTTGATAATTTTTTACGTGCAGCACGAATTAATTGTTGAATAGTAGGCATCCTGGAGACGGGTTATAATATGTAATCGAATAAAAACTAGAAATAAAGTTTGACGCAAACAAAACTTCGCTGGTTTGTAAAGTACTGAATATTCGATTGTTAATTATTAACTTACATTCGAATCGAGGTATTTTTATGAACTTAAATTTACGAAAAAAAATACTTGGGCTTAGGAGCTTTAGTTACTCGTAAGAGGATTCACGTAGTGAATACTCGAGTTTACGAGAAGAACTTTAGTAACTTGAGCAACGCGAGAGGATTCACGTAGTGAATACTCGATTTTAAGAGAGGAGCGTAGTCACTCGTCAGAGGATGAGCATCGCGAATACTCATCTTTAGATGAGGAGGGTTCGTCACGTAGTGAATACTCGAGTTTACGAGAGGACGAAGGACTCTACTGTATATGAGAGGATCCACGTTGTGGATACTCGAAGAATGAGATGAATACATGCGTAGCATGTATCACTCGTCAGCGGAGAGGAATTCTGACGTAAGTACGAACCCGCTTTCCTTACGCGAGGGGTCCCTTAACGGGGCGTTTTCGGACATTTTATCCATTCGATTCGATGTAGGAGTGCTTATGAATAGTTTCTATAATTAACTAGTGAATATAAAACAATAAAAAAGTAAGATAGTAGTTGTAATGTTTTCAGTAAAAAAATCGAGCGTAAAAAAACAGACGAAAGGGTTCTGGGATCTTCTTTTTATTGTCAACTACTAAACAAATTCACCGCTCATTACATATGCGTCTACTTCTTAGAAACTAGTTGCTTTAAATTCGTTGACATGAATGTAAGAACGGTGAAAACTTTTTTACTTGATCAAATTAAAAAGAAAAAACTAATGGATCTGGGAAGAAACGGTTTACTTCAATTAAAATACCAGCAGTAAAGCCAAACCAAATTGTTGCAATTACTGGTGCTACAGATAAATATGTTTGAAAATCTTTCATAAAGAACGAAAAAATATAGAATCAGAATTAAAGAATCTCTATAGGGTTTTGAAGATCAAGTAATATCTATTGTTCCGGATTCCGAGCGTAGCGAGGAATACTACGCTAGTACGGCCGCGCCCACTATCGTAGTATTCACACACCCCCCTTTCAATTAAATATGCGGCCTCTCTAGACAAATCCTAGCGTTAAATACCTTTTTCTGGAACCCCAAACTCACTTAAGATTGCTTTAAGTACTTTAGTTACTCGAAGTATGTGAGGCGGACGGTATTAGATACTACAATAACAAAATACGGAGACTTTAATTATCGAAAATTTTGCCTTATTTTATAGTTTACTTCTTTAAGCGGTATGCAGTAACTCGAATAAAATGAACTTTCGTTTCTCTATCGTATAAGTACTTTAGCTAGCGTTTACCAGAAGATAAAGTACTTTTAAAATGAGGGTCGTTAGGTACTCGAACAACGCGAGAGGCTGAGCTTCTGCGAAGACTCATCTTTAGGTGAGGAACTTCTCGCCCGTATGGGAGAGGATTACAGGCGTAGCCTGTAATACTCGAAGAATGAGAGGATTCCCGCAGAGAATACTCGAAGTATGAGAGGATTCCCGCAGAGAATACTCGAAGTATGAGAGGAATACATGCGTAGCATGTGTCACTCGGCAAAAGACGTAGTTCTCGACTATACAGGAGAGGCTTTATTACCGATATATGAGCAAACGCTGTACGAGTCACTACAAACTATAAGGAAGAATAAAAAGGCTTTAAGACGCCTCTTCGTATTAATAAGGATCTTATCTTTTTTCTTAGTTGAGTACAAAAATGGAAAACAAGTATAACAAATAGATATAAATAAAAAGTTTTAAGTATTCAAGATATTCAGAACCGGCCACTCTTCTTCTCTCCCCCCGTGGCTCGAGTTACTCTAGTTCTTCTTATTCTTAGAGTATTACATGCTACGCATGTAATACTCTCATTCTTCGAGTATTCCCTGCAGGAATCCTCTAACGAGAATTTGCTACGCTCAACCGCTCACATACGGTCGAGAACTACCGAACCCGCCTCTCATTCTTCGAGTGATACATGCTACGCATGTATTCCTCTCCTATGCAGTCGAGTAACTCCCGTTCTTCGCTTATACAGTCGAAAATTTACAAAACTTCAATGAAAATGAGCTCGTTTTTTAATCATTAAAGCTGGAAACCTCCTGATTGTGATATCTAATAAAAGTTAAAAGAGAACTCAATTAGATACCACATTGATTATTTAGTGGTGGTCTTCAACTGCTTCACCAATATAGGCACCAGCTAAAGTTGCAAAAACTAATGCTTGAATTGCACTTGTAAATACACCTAATAACATTACGGGAATAGGAATAATTAATGGTACTAACGCTACTAATACACCTACTACTAGTTCATCAGCTAAAATGTTACCAAATAATCGGAAACTTAAAGATAATGGTTTACTAAAATCTTCTAAAACGTTAATAGGTAATAAGAATACAGCTGGAGAAACATAACGTTTAAAATAGCCTAAACCTTTTTTATTTAAGCCCGCGTAGAAATAAGAAATAGATGTTAATAACGCTAATGCTACGGTTGTGTTAATATCGTTCGTAGGGGCAGCTAATTCAGCACCTTCACCTGGGATTTCAATTAATTTTAATGGTAATAATGCACCACTCCAGTCAGAGACAAAAATAAATAAGAAAATCGTACCGATAAAAGGCACCCAGCTTTTATAATCATGTTCACCAATTTGTGTTTTTGCTAAATCACGAATAAACTCTGTAATAAGTTCTGTAAAGTTTTGTACCCCTTCTGGTGTTTCTTTTAAATCACGGTTACCAGCAAATGCTAAACCCGCAATAATTGCAAATACAACCCAACTCATAATTAATACTTGACCATGAGCTTCATAACCACCAATTTCCCAAAACCAATGTTTACCTACAGATACTTCAGAAAGATCGAACAATAAGTTCATAAATTAGAAATAAAAAAAAGTTCAATTTGAAATTGCAAACAGCTACTTTCTTTAGTTCATTTAATAGTTGCTCCTAAATACGGGATGTACTCTTTTACAACTAGTTTGCTTGTTTTCTGCTCTCGTTGCTTGAATCCCTTCGTACCTCTCATACGTCGAGTATTCCCTGTGAGAATACTCTTCATTCTTCGAGTATTCCCTTAAGGGAATCCTCTCCCATACGGTCGAGAACTACGTTTTCTCTTAAAATCGAGTGACTTCGTTCCTCTCGCGTTGCTTGAGTGCCTAAAGACCTCCATCTTAGCAGACGAGTATTTAAAAAAAGAAAAAATGACTATTTCTACTAAGGAATTACAGGTAATAATTAACTAAAGTTTTTTTCTAACCTCTTTTGATAAGAATTAATAGGATGAGGAAACTACGTTTCCAGACAGGATTATTTTATCATAACATTTTTTGTGTATTAAACCAAGTGTTCATCGTATGAATTAGTGACTTTTAATATTTCTACACCTCTTTTAGTCGATGATTTCAAAAGCTATAGTCTAGTATGATAAAGCTGTAAGAGCTTTATCTGTTCATATTTAAGAGCGAAGACGTAGTCAAAACACCTTCGAAGAGAGGCACAAAGTTACTCAAGCAAAACGAGAGATTCTTTGATACTCGAAGTATGAAAGGTTGAACGAAGCGAATTCTCGTTAGAGGATTCACGAAGTGAATACTCGAGTTTACGAGAGGCGGGTTCGGAAGTTCTCGACTGTACAGGTACGGAGGAACTCGAAGAATGAGAGTATTGCATGCTACGTATGTAATACTCGAAGAATGAGAGGAACGTAGTCACTCTTCAGAGGAGGAGCATGCGAGAATACTCATCTATACCGATGAGTATTCTACGCAACGGGGGGGGGTCGTACTTGCGGAGTCTTTCATGCTACGCAAGGACTAGTTCGATACTCGAACTGCTGATAAAAAAATCCCCTCTATATTAGTATTTTATAAACTAGAACCTAATCCGTGATAAGCACCATAGAATAAAACAGCTAATAATGTTAAAGCTAAAGAACCAACTACAACACCAACAAACCATAATGGAATACGACCTTGAAAGTTACCAGTATTAGACATAATATATACTAACTGTTTAGATATCAATATAGTTTTTCCAAAAACGTTTATGTAGAGAAACTTCTCGAAGAATGAGAGGAACTTCTCGACCGTATGGGAGAGGAGTTCAGGCTACGCCTGTAATACTCGCTTTTAAGAGAGTATTCCCTTACGGGAATACTCGATTTTAAGAGAGTATTCCCGTAGGAAATACTCGAAGAATGAGAGGAACGAAGTAACTCGAGCAACGCGCGAGGACGAAGCACTCGTTTGTTAAGAGGAGGGGTACTTGTTTAGAATAAAACATGCTTTTATTAAAACACAATTGTTTTAGTCCTCTTGTAAAATCGAGTATTCACATTGTGACTCCTCAAATTACTTTTGGCGAAAACTGACAAAAATTTGTACACATTAACACTTGTAGTAAATAATCAACCTTTCAATTTTGAAAACGGAAACTTCTACAAGTTTTTTTGTTTGTTCTCTTTCTTTTTTTTCAACAAATGAGGCAGAAACTTTATTTATAGACTATATTTATTTCCTCACATATTTTGTTGAAAAAATAGAGACTTTTGGGGAGAATGAGTCGATCTAAAGCTACAGTAATTCGATCTTTGATCGATTCAATGAGTCTGCCTTTTACAATATTACGTAGTAATATTTCGATACAACAGATGTTGATGCTATACCAATCCCTATTCAGAATTTGGAAAGTACCTTTATTTTCTCCGTACGATAGAATAAGTACGCTTAGTTTCTTACTAATATTTTTGTTTTTTTTTACAATTTACAAACTAAAAACTATTGTATTTTTAGTTTATTATTAATTAATCAATATACAATGAAATTATAACGAACCAGTTCGAACTGATATTGAATAGCACGTCGTTAGGAATCAATCCTAAGAATATCTATATCATATAACGAAAACGTTACTTTTTGAGTAACTTTATTTTAAAAGTAGATATTTAATATGTTTTCGAACTTCCTGCCATAAATGATCTTACTACTAAACAATTTCTAGTACTTTCGAAGTTCTCGAAAGTATAGGAGAGGATCCACGTAGTGGATACTCGAAGAATGAGAGGCTGCGCTTCTGCGAAGACGCATCAAATTTAGATGAGGTACTTTAGTAACTCGAAGAATGAGAGGATTACAGGCGTAGCCTGTAATACTCGCTTTTAAGAGAGTATTCCCGTAGGGAATACGCGAAGAATGAGAGGATACACTTAGTGTATCATCGAAGTATAAGAGGGTACTAGAAAAGCTAAATCGAAAAATGTTCTTATTCTTAATATATTCTAGAACAAATAGAAAATTTAACTGTATTTTGCTATTATTGCTTTCGTATAAGATCTAGTTTATGGTCTGCACGTTACATGTTTAGTTTGGGTTTATTTAGTTATAAAAGAAAAACCTTCGGTTCAATAATCGAAAAGAATTTATATATGCCATATTTTCTAGATTAATGCTAGAAGAAATTACACAACTTGGTCGAATGACAATAAAAGAAACTTTTGCCATTTCCTAGATAGCTTGTTATCAACATATCCCAAAACCAAAATATAAAAGTGAAGCGGATCTTTTAATTTTGATTGTAGTTAAATAGTGTTATTATTGAACATCAAATACAAAAGACTAATCCATTAATAGATATGGGTTTTTCGTCTTAGATGTGTTTGTATAGATTGGTTACGAAGTTTATCAAATTACTAAGATCTCTTATACTAAAAAACCTAGATTGCTCAACTATTATAAAATTCAATTGATTAAAAACCCGTCCATGAAGAAATGCTCCGCTTGGCCCCGAATCATTCTAAATACAGTATTAATAAGTAAAGTAGTAACAATGAAGTACATAACTAGCTTGATTATTATCAAAAGTACAGAGGAACTTCTCGACCGTATGGGAGAGTAATTTCTCGAAGAATGAGAGGTGGGTACGGAGCGTAGCGAATACTCGTCAGAGAAATACATGCTACGCCTGTATGACTCGAAGAATGATTACGTATTAGCAGACGCGTAACTGACAAGCAGATCTTCGATTCGATAAAGGAACGGCGTTTTAACTATGTGACTATTATTAAGACGATGAGCCCAGAGAATACTCGGGAGGCGAGTAATTGTAGTGCTTATTATTTACTTCTTCTAGATAAAGAACTAAATAACCTATATGTAAAAAAGTTCTCAGGTAAATAAACATGCCATCGTGTCGCACCCACTTAACCAAATAAAGATAATACCTAATTGACCAAAGTGTGCACTGAATACTTTACGAGATACATCTTCTAAATCAGAAGTATGGGAATCAAAATCGTGTGCATCAGCATGTAAGTTCCAAACCCACGTAGTAGTTGTAGGTCCTTTAGAAAGTGTACGAGAAAAATGACCTGGTTTAGGTGGGTAGATACCTGTTACCCAAAGATACATCCTATTAATAGAGAAATTCATGCGTAGCATGTATGACTCGAAGAACGAGAGAACGCAGTTCTCGACCGCAAGGGAGAGGTTGCTGGGAACGTATTCTCGTTAGAGGATTCCCGTAGGGAATATTCGAAGAATGAGAGGAACTTCTCGACCGTATGGGAGAGGAACGAAGTACCTCGACCATAAAGGAGAGGATTACAGGCGTAGCCTGTAATACTCGAGTTTACGAGAGGCGGGTTCGCAAGTTCTCGTCCGTTAAGATGCGGTTTAGTAGTTCCTGCTACTAAAGGATTTACATTGGGTATTTAGTATTTTAGTATCTCCCGTCGAACCGTACAAGTGCTTTTAAACACATACGGCTCTTATACTCAAAAAAAAGGAACTTCTCCTCTTTCGAGCATTCGCAACGCTCATCCTATCGTAAACTCGAATTACAAAAATACCTCAAAGAATGAGCGGTACGTAGTAACTCGAAGAATGAGAGGAGAGGATTCACGAAGTGAATACTCTAGTTTACGAGAGGTACGTAGTAAGTCAAAGAATAAGAGGCTGAGCTTCTGCGAAGACTCATCTTTAGATGAGGAGAGGGTCCTCAGTGGCTTGAAGTAAAACTTCGAATTTCTGATTATGTTCTCTTGACTTTAAAGGTATACTGGTTGGGGTACTGAAGTCTTACACTTCAGGTAACACCAGGCAGTTTCTTTTTTAATTAACGAACAACACGAAAAAAAAACGGGCATCTTTAACTAGATTTCGAATTATTTATAAAGTTGCGACAAATTTTTATCAAAAATATCTTTTAATATGAACCAGTAAGACGATTTTGAGTCGGTGTTTCCTATTGATCTTCTTGCTTTTGCGAATCTCTAATGTAATTATACAGTATTGGCGTTGACTGCCATACTGTATAGTGTTTCTTAAAGAGTATTCATTACGTGACGAACCCGCCTCTCGTAAATTCGAGTATTCAGAGTATTACCTAAAGGTAATACTCTGAATACTCTCCCATACGGTCGAGTTACTAAAGGACCGCGAATTTTTCGAGTAATTAACGTTTTTCTCATCTAAGCAGACGAGTAACGTAACTACCCAATTCTAAACGAGCCAGAATTATAATGCGTTACCACGAGGTAATACTTCTTCTGGGAATACTAAACGTTCATGAGGTTGGTCTTGTGCTGCCATCCATGCACGAATACCTTCATTTAATAAAATGTTTTTAGTATAGAATGTTTCAAATTCTGGGTCTTCTGCAGCACGGATTTCTTGAGATACGAAGTCATATGCACGTAAGTTTAATGCTAAACCTACAACGCCTAAAGCAGACATCCATAAACCAGTTACTGGTACTAATAACATAAAGAAGTGTAACCAACGTTTGTTAGCAAAAGCAACACCAAAGATTTGAGACCAGAAACGGTTAGCAGTAACCATGGAATAAGTTTCTTCAGCCTGTGTAGGGTTGAATGCACGGAATGTGTTAGCACCGTCACCATCTTCGAATAATGTATTTTCAACAGTTGCACCGTGAATAGCACATAATAAAGCCGCACCTAATACACCAGCAACACCCATCATATGGAATGGGTTTAAAGTCCAGTTATGGACATGTAACTCCAAAGTTTCCTTTGGCATAGACTATACCATCATCTTTTGTTTTTCACTTATACATAAACCTCATAAGTGCAAAAGAGCTCGGCGTATTATGGAGTTTTCTCAATTCTCAACGAATCAAGTAGTAAACCCATCTCGTACTAGGTTTGGTACCGTTCCTCAGTCGTTACGGGGTTATATCTTCAAATCGTTAAAGAAGTTCTACTTTTGTTCTTAATATCATCATTAGTTTCGTTTTTCTGTTAAATCGTTACAATGAATTGTAATAATTTGTCGAAAATCATTAAGGAATTGTATTAATTTATCGAAAATCATTAAGGTTTAGTTTGAAAGATAAACTTCCCTCGGTATTGCCCACGTCTATAATCGTTTGGGTTTCACCGATATGAGCCAAGTTTGCCCTACACTTCACAATGTAGGCGGCCAATAACTGTTTAGCCTTGGAAGAATAAGATGAAACGGAAGATTGCTGCAACACCAAAACTTGGTGCGAAGAACCAACCGGATTGACCTAATGGGTAAATTAAGAATACAGATGTAAATACCGCAATTGGTGCAGAGAAAGCAATAGCGTTATATGGACGTAAGTTTACAGAACGTGCAATTTCAAATTGACGTAACATGAAACCAATTAAACCAAAAGCACCGTGTAAAGCAATAAATGCCCATAAACCACCTAATTGGCACCAACGAGTAAAGTCACCTTGTGCTTCAGGACCCCATACAAATAATAAGGAGTGACCCATACTGTTAGCAGGAGTAGATACTGCAGCAGTTAATACGTTACAACCTTCTAAGTAAGAACTAGCTAAGCCGTGTGTGTACCAAGAAGTTACGAAAGTCGTACCTGTTAACCAACCACCTAATGCAAAATAAGCACAAGGGAATAATAATAAACCAGACCAGCCAATGAATACAAAACGGTCTTGACGTAACCAGTCATCTGCATCGTCAAACCATGTACGTTTTTCTTGATAAGAACCGATCGCGATTGTCATAACGCGCACCTCCAATGTTCTAAATAGCATATCGTTACGTAAACCTAGAACTAGTATTATTTTTTTGGAACGAATATAATCCTCAGTACTACGCTCATTAATGATTCATCTTAATGAAAGTTACAAATCGGAAAATAGTACTAGTCTAGTAAAAAGTTTTTGTTCTTTGATACACAAAGTTTAAACTTATTAGTTGATCTTCTTTTTGTTAGTTAATTAAAAAGAAAAAGAAACTGTCTTTCAAGAACTAATTCAAAATCTCTATACACCTTTTCATTATTCGACACTCTACCATATGGGAGACAATGCGTAGCGTGTAATAGAGAGGATCAATAGATACTAGAGCGTATGGTCGAGGATACACGAAGTGAATACTCGAATGTAATGAGAGGCTGAGCTTCTGCGAAGACTCATCTTTAGATGAGGAAGACATGCGTAGCATGTATCAATACAGGCGTAGCCTGTAATCCTCGAAGTATGAGAGGCTGAGCTTCTGCGAAGACTCATCTTTAGATGAGGCACTACTCGAAGTATGAGAGGAGGAGCATAGCGAATACTCGTCAGAGGAACTTCTCGACCGTATGGGAGAGTTACTGCTCGACCGTATGGGAGAGTTACGAAGTAACTCGAGCAAAGCGAGAGGATTCACGTCGTGAATACTCGATTTTAAGAGAGGATGGCAAGATAACGTAGCTATCTTCCATAACTAGCGTAAGATTTATATGGACTCGACTACGGGAGAAGAAAGCATAGTGTTTATTTTGCTTATCGAAAAATGCTCGACGCTAATTAAAGAGTGAAATTGCCGACCAAAGAGCGTACCTATTTTTTAAATTTGAAAAAGAAATAAAATCATTTATTAATTAGATTTTACCATATTCACTATTAGAATACAAAATATTATTACAAGGTTACAGTACAAATTTTTCTTTGAAACTTGGCGTCTAGACAAAGGAGAAAGGTAGCTAACTCCAAAGGACTAGCAAAGCGAGTATCGTCAATTAACCTATTATTTTGAGTTGCATAGGGCTGCGGCTAAAAGCAGACGTAGTATGCCATCGACCTCTTTTCAAAAGAGGTCTTTAATATCACAATTATAATAGGTCTGTACTCAGGTGTAAATTTGATTCATTAAGGCTCAGGGTGCGTACGGACGCAACAGCTCAGAGGTTTTAGTAGTACACGCGTAATATTCTAACGTGGCAGATAATGCATATTAAATAATTGAGACTATATAAGAAGACTCTTTATTCTAGTGAATGCAGAGGAAGCTCGACTTGTATTAAACATACTCTGTTTAATACGTGATAAAGACAGACTTACCTTTATTAGGGAATTGAACGTGCGCAGGGGCGTAATAAATTATAAACGCTCCTCTATATACAAGAGTTGAAAGTACTGACTCAAAAGAAGAAATAGTGCACATTTAATACATTTTCTTATGAGCTGGCAGGACCGCTCTTGCGGTTAGTGTGGAACTGCGAGGTAAACGTACTTACTTTAACAAGGCTAGTATAGTCAAGTCTCTTGCCGACAAATTATGTCCGAGTCTCTTCATGAATTATGTCCGAGACGTCTCGGACATAAAATATGGGTGTAACTTTATGGTATGTTATTCATGTCCGAATATAATCACTGTAACTTTGTCTTCGATTTTTTATTAAGAAAAAAGTGCTTTTGTAGTAAGGATTTCAATCTTAATACAGGATTTGAATAAATGTGTTTAGCAAAGCTCCCAACATACCGCAACCGTCAATTACTTTTTTAATTAAAAAAGAATTCCGGATCTTTCTAGTATTTCATACTACGCTTGGAGTCTTCCGATAGTAAGACTACGCGAGTAATACTCTTCTCCTTTCATACTTCGAGTCGTACATGCTTAGCATGTACGAACCCGCCTCTCCCGTACGGTCGAGTTACTTCGTTCCTCTCATTCTTCGAGTATTCCCTACGGGAATACTCTCTTAAAATCGAGTATTCCCTTAAGGGAATACTCTCTTAAAAGCGAGTATTACAGGCGTAGCCTGTAATCCTCTCCCATACGGTCGAGAAGTTACTCTGACGAGTATTCGCTATGATCATCCTCATCTAAAGATGAGTCTTCGCAGAAGCTCAGCCTCTCATTCTTCGAATGATACATGCGTAGAATATATTCCTCTCTTAAAGTTGATTATTCACTACGTGACGAACCCGCCTCTCCCATGCGGTCGAGTTACTAAAGTACCTCTCATTCTTCGAGTATTCCTGGCGGAATACTCTCTTAAAATCGAGTATTCACTACGTGAATCCTCTCGCGTTGCTCGAGTGTCGAAAGACCCTCATCTAAGAAGACGAGTACTGCGTCCTCTCATTCTTCGAGTCATACATGCTACGCATGTATTTCACTAATGCAGAAACTCGACCGTAAGTGAGAAGATTACATGCTACGCATGTAATACTCGAAGAAGGAGAGGATTCCCAAGGAATAATCAAAGAAGGAGAGGATTACAGGCGTAGCCTGTACTACTCGAGTTTACGAGAGGATTCTCCCAGGGAATCCTCGAAAAGGAGAGGAGGGAGCGTACTGACGTCAGCACTTTATGCTGACGCAAGTAGTATAACGCTAGGAAGAATACGAGCGTACTACTACTCCTTACACTCGGGGTCCTTTTTTTTACTAATATTGCAGAGGCAGGATTCGAACCTGCGACCTTAGGATTATGAGCCCCACGAGCTACCAGACTGCTCTACCCTGCGTTTATAAATAGACGAATTTAAATCACTTAATATAAGTATAAAATGGAAAATCTTGAAAGTCAATATATTTATATATAGAAGTTCAACAACTACTTTTTTGTTGTTAAATCCTAGAGTTGCCCACAGTCTGGTTATCTATACAGTTGTACAAATTAGAGTATACCATGAATACTCCCCCGGTAGGGATTGAACCTACGACCCATCGGTTAACAGCCGATTGCTCTACCACTGAGCTACAAAGGAAGAAAATATTTAAAATGTTAAATAAACAGCTATTTTGGCTTGTTTGTACTATTTATTATATTAACATTTTTTTTTACTTCGACAAGTAGTACTTTCGTCCAATTAAAACGATTTGAACTTTAAAGAGAACTGACAGATTTAAGAGGTTTCACAAGTAATAGAAGTTTTTTACTCGTTAGCGAAGGAGGCTCATAACAAATGATAAAAAAGGAAAGATAAGAAAGGATTCACGTAGTGAATACTTGAGTTTACGAAAGGCAGGTTTGAAAGGGAGCGTCCGCTTTGCTGAAGCAAGTGTGCTAAAAGTATTTGATTTGCTCGTCATTCGAAACAAATGAATACGCGATTGCTCCGCGATTGTAAAAAAACGTTTGAACTCTTTTCCCTGGAATCTATATAAATCAATATAATTGATTATACTCACTTTTCTAAGATGAATACAGATAGGATCAAGAAGTGCCTATCTGTATTTTTTTTACAGTAATTATTTAGATGAAATTAAATTAATTTAACAACACGATTTAAGAATAAATAAAAACCAACAGAGAAAGCTAAAGCAGCTGCAAGGAAAGAAACATACATAGCAAAAGTAATCATAATTTTTAATCTTTTTTTTGACAAAAATCATCTTTTTCAAATTTGATTACAACGCTTTTAGTCGTTGATATAGGGATTTCCCAGACTTTGTGAGTTATAGCAAGTCAGATAGAGAAAATAAGATGATCGAGAAGCCTTGAGAGTCTATTATAAAATAATTTCGTTTCGTATTCACGTTGGTTTGTAACTAAACAGTCGGGTAGAGGGCAGTAGCGAACTAACCCCCTCCCTACGATCCGAGCGTGCACCTCTCGATGCACTCGGCTCTGGCAGTTAATATATCGGATTTTAGATAGAAAATACTATGACAAACAGCAACTAATTGATGGACTAAACACCAAGTTCAGCTTCTAAACCATGTAAGGCTATGTTGCATAGTAGAGAACTAATTACTCCTCCCTGAGGAGTGCCTACATATGTCGCATGAAGGGTACCTTGCTCTACATATCCTGCACCTAGCCATTTCTCAATAATGCCACGGAAGGGGAAGAATTTTAACTTTTCCATAAGATATGAATGGGAGATTTGGTCAAAACATTGCTTAATATCTGCATCAACAACCCAACATCTAGAATTCTTCTTACAGAAAACGTTAAAAATACGGTGCATACAGTCATTGACTGAACGCTTCGGACGAAAACCATAACTGCACTTTTCAAAGTATGCTTCCCATTGCGGTTCAAGGGCATTTCGAATCATCATCTGAATAACTCGATCCTTAACCGGCGGGATACCTAATGGACGAAGTTTGCCATTTGGTTTAGGAATGTATTTTCGACGAACCGGAGGCGGATTCCAGGAATTGATATCCATATTTCGGATATCTGTAACCAACTGCATTCGTTTTTGAGGCGTTAAAAATGTCATTTTGTCTACACCTTTAGTTTTCTTACCAGAGCTAAACATAGTTACTCTTCGCACACTATATAGAATATTACACGTAGAACTGACATACAGTTTCTGTAAACGACAAAGGTTTCTACTATCACCATTCTTCGCAGCGACGAAGATACGTGATCTCATTCTAGCGTTTTCCCGATTAACAGTTTTCCAGCTCACGTCATGCCAACCATGCGTAAGAGCCTGTTTCGGTACTTTTCGAGGGGGCATCATTACTTGAAGGTAACGAACATGCCATGTGTCCCTCGTAGAATTTTTGAAAATAATCGAAATTAACCCCCCTCATAATCCTTTTGTGAATGAACAGAATTCGGACGACCGTCAAATCTGGTTTCCCTGTATCAAGTTTCATAACTGTTAATTTACAAGACACATGAGTCAACGTCTTGGTACGACAGTGTAATCCCCTATTCCCTCTCGTTACCTTCGGGAGATACTTAAAAAGGACTTGAGTACACCCCCCCACAAACGGCATGCACTCTACTCGTTGCCGAGCAGGTTTAGCAGTTTCGACATAAGGAATTGCTCCTCAGACTTCCCTGACAACCGTAGGGGGTTACACGTTCCACTAATATTCTCCTAGTTATCTTATGAGTCGTAACCCCGGGGTTATCCGTCTACAATGCAAGAACTTGCAGATTCTCACAACCAAACCCGTTATCACAATCTACTGTGCATCAGTCTCGCTTTACGAGGCCATCTCATAACTTAATCTAGGAAATACGATCGCAAAGAGTACGGAGCCTGATATATTGCATACTTTCGCTTTAAACTTCAAGCTCTTAGACACACCAGAGTTTCCCCTGTTGCTCCTGAAGTTTCGTACAGGTGTGTAGCCACCTGGGGAATCATAGTATAATCAAAGATTATACCCCAATATATTAGCGACCTCGTGCCGCACTACAAGTAAGGCCATCACGTTTCTTTAGTTCGTTACTCTAATGAGGATTAACGTAGTTAATACTCGAAGTATTAGAGGCTGCGCTTCTGCGAAGACTCATCTTTAGATGAGGATTCCCCTAAGGGAATACTCGAAGAATGAGAGGCACTACTCGAAGTATGAGAAGAGGCGCATAGCGAATACTCGTCAGAGGATTCATGTAGTGACTACTCGAGTTTACGAGAGGCTGAGCTTCTGCGAAGACTCATCTTTAGATTAGGAACTTCTCGACCGTATGTGATAGGAACGAAGTTACTTGAGCAACTCGAGAGTAATACATGCGTAGCATGTATTACTCAGAGAGTATTCACGTAGTGAATACTCGAAGTATGAGAGGCAGATTCGGAAGTCCTCATCTGTTAATATGGGTTACTGAAACGAAAGTAATAAAAGAAGACTTTGTTTTAATAACTTAAACCCATAGAACGAGCACTTTCAGAACCTAAATAAACACGAACACTTAAGAAGTCAGTAGGACAAGCTGTTTCACAACGTTTGCAACCAACACAATCTTCAGTACGTGGAGCAGAGGCCATTTGGTTCGCTTTACAACCGTTCCAAGGTACCATTTCTAAAACGTCTAATGGGCAAGCACGTACACACTGTGTACAACCAATACATGTATCATAAATTTTAACTACGTGGGACATAAAAGAATTTTTATCGCGTTTTTTTCTTAAAAAAGGAAGCTCACAAATTTAATTAACACAATACAGCAAGTATACACGTACTATGAAAAGAGGTAAAGAGAGTATACACTTTTTCCGAACGTTTGCATTTTGTTACTAAAAAAAGCTTTTTCTTTTAAGATAAGAGAAAAGATTGAGAATATCACTATTAATTCTAACATAAAATAAAAAAAGTAAAAGGTTTTTTACTGTTTAAATAGTCAAAAGCGTAGTTGATAGTCTTATAATTTTATTGCCAAGAACCAGACTTGAACTGGTGACACACGGATTTTCAATCCGCTGCTCTACCGACTGAGCTACCCCGGCTTTTATTTATTCTTTATGATTATAGGATAACTTAATACCCTCTTTTTAGCAAGTCTTAATATAAAGACATACTGGCGAACGACGGGGCTTGAACCCGCGAATGTTGGAGTCACAGTCCAATGCCTTACCACTTGGCTACGCCCGCCATTATTTTTATATAATGAGTAAATCTAATAATTATTATACTATAGCTTCCATTGAATAACAAGATTTGTATATTTTCAGTCGATTCAAGCACTTTGTCTTCTTATACCAATCGACTAGTTATAACTGAATACTTGCTAGCCTTTCCAAAAGCACTTTGAAATAGTGTTAAAAACAGAGGACGAGTGATACATGCTACGCATGTATCACTCGTCAGAGGATTCACGTAGTGAATACTCTAGTTTACGAGAGTATAGTACTCTCAATGAGAAATCTTAAGTATCTGAGTAGGATCGCTTTGCATTCTTCGAGTATTTACTTCGTGTATCTTACGTCAGTAAGATTACTAGCATAGCATTCTTCTCTTATATAGTCGAGGATTGCATCTTCGAGACGCTCAGAATACTCATCTGAATAAACGACCGAACCGGTCTCTACCTTATGGTCGAGTGTCTTCACACCCTCGAATCAACTAGAATGATTCCCGTAGTGAATACTTGAGTTTACGAAAGGCCAACTCACCAAGCAAATGCTTAGTCTAGTGGACGCATAGATAATACTGGTTCGTCGAAACGGTCAATACCTTTTTCAAAACCAGCAGCAGCAGCACGAGCACGACCTGCGTGCCATAAGTGACCTACAAAGAAGAAGAAACCTAAACAGAAGTGAGATGTTGCTAACCAAGAACGAGGACTTACAAAGTTAACCGCGTTAATTTCAGTTGCTACACCACCAACAGAGTTTAAAGAACCTAATGGAGCATGTGTCATGTATTCAGCAGCACGACGTTCTTGCCATGGTTGAATATCATTTTTTAATTTATTTAAATCTAAACCGTTTGGACCACGTAATGGTTCTAACCAAGGACCACGGAAATCCCAGAAACGCATTGTTTCACCACCAAAAATAATTTCACCAGTAGGAGAACGCATTAAATATTTACCTAAACCAGTAGGACCTTGAGCAGACGCTACGTTAGCACCTAGACGTTGGTCACGTACTAAGAAAGTAAATGCTTGAGATTGGGAAGCTTCAGGCAATTTTGTTATTGAAATTATATGTTTAAAAACCATGATTTACACCTTGTAAGAGAAAATAGAGAAAATAGAGAAAATAGAGAAAATAGAAATTTGAAGCAGGTTCTTACTACTCAGGTCCTTCGCAAGAAGGTACTTGCGAAGCATCTTGCTTCGCAAGCTCCTTGCCTCGCAAGGTGCTCTGCAAGTACCGTAACTACGGTTACGGTACTTGCAAGGTCCTTCGCAAGCAGGTATTCACGTGCAAGTTGAATTCCAACAGACGCTGTACTTCAACTTGCACGTGAAGTCCTGCCCATACGGGCAGTAACTTGTGTATCCCATATGAGATACGCAAGGACCGCACTTGTCTTAAGAGAATAAAATAATGATTATGAGTTATTGAGCCATTGTTCATACGATTTTCACCAGGTTTTAGTGTGTAAGGTCTGCGAATAGGTAGAACCTCACCATCTACGGATGCATAATACCAACCTGGAAAATTCTCGGACTGAATACGACGGCGAACCATTTGGACACTCGTGGCAAAGCCAGCTTCTACTACTGCTGTCAGAGAAGAAAATAGTAAAATCGTACCTTCTTTACCGTCTTGACCTATTTGTGCAAATACCGGGATGTTGCAACCCGGCTCACCTTTCTTAAACTCAAGTATTCACTACGTGAATCCTTCTAATACATAAACTTGAGATTTTAATGGATTACGTGCATCACGTAGAAGACTAGTTCTTGAACGGCCTGTTGCACGCGCAGCTGCGCGGGAAGAAGCATAACGAGTACCATCTACCATTAGAGGTTTAATAATACCACGGGGTGAAGATGTACCTTGTACGGCATTAAAAGACTCATTTCGATATTTTTCAATTAAGGCCTGTTCCTCCTCTTTACGAACAACCGGATCGTTCCATTCTGGACCCCATTTTAGAATAAGAAATCGAAATTGAGTTGAATAGGTTTTCCATGCTTTTAGTAGACGACTATTATCATGAGTACCGTTTTCAAGTCCTCTCATTCTTCGAGTATTACAGGCGTAGCCTGTAATCTTCTTTTATGTTGACCTAACCGAGCTGCCATTTTATTGGATTTGCCAAAATAGACTTTACCAGAGTTATCGTCTACAGTAGCATAAATACCTGGCCCTACCGCCGGCGTAACATCAAGAGGTGTAACACCAAGATTGCCTAACCGGTCAACACGTGCCTGTTTACCATCTACGGAGTCGTAACACGTTCCTTCTTCATCTTCATATATTTCTTCATCTTCATATATTTCTTCATCTTCATATATTTCTTCATCGCCCTGTTCATTTGCTGCGGATGAATAATAAACACTAGAAACGAATTTTTGTGTAAATTGAAAAGTTTTTAAAGATTTCTGGTAGATAAACCTTACATACGTTATTACTATGGAAAACATTACGTTTTCGAGTAAGAGGTTATATCGAGCCAAAATAAATTTCTTGTCAGAGTATTTAAACTCGAACCTTCCCTAAGTTTCCCTAGGGTTCAGACTATGTCATCAACTTTTATGAGAATAAACGTCTAGAATTCGTTTTCATAAAAGTGCCGGGCGCTCGTGGAGAGTTTATTGGTAGATAATCCTCACTCTCTAGTCGTTGAACGTTCTTGCCTACTGATTTTGCTAAAAACACAATACAGAGAGTTTTTAGAAAGAATGTTATCGTTCGGCAAGCTTCGCTGCAAGTTGGCATGGGTCTATCTCAAGCCGAATACGATAATGACCTTTAGCTTTCTTGACAGTTCACCCAGTTATTGATCGTTTTTACAAACTAAAAGGGCGCTGATTCACCCGTTGGGCCATAGAACTCACTAGGGTATGCAGTATTGTTGAACCAAGAGAAACAACAAGCAACAAAGCCCATTAAAGAAACAGAAGCTAAACTATAGCTTAAATATGCTTCACCAGACCAAACAAACGCACGACGTGCCCATGGCCATGGAGTTGTAAAGATGTGCCAAATACCACCAAAGATACATAAAGAACCGATCCAAATATGACCGCCAATAATATCTTCCATGTTATCAACACTACAAATCCAACCGTCACCACCAAATGGAGATTTTAATAAATAACCAAAAATAACTGCAGCATTTGTAGTTGGGTTTGCAATAATACGAACGTCACCCGAAATGTTCAAGTGGGTCGTTAATCCACCCCGGTTTAATTTAAAAGTACTCACTTTGTTCGTCCTTTTAAACGACCTGCTTTACATCGCTGTAAAGATCAGACTATATCTTGACCCTTTAACGAATTAGGCTATGCCTTATGTCTTGGCCTAGTCTTGGCTTTGGCCGAGTCCAAGGCTTAGACATGAGCATATTAAAAATTCAACAATAATTCGTTAAGTCGGGCCACTGCCGTTTCGCGATCACTTGATCACTACTCCCTTTCGGGATAGTCGTTAGATCCCTCTCTGTAATTCTAAATTCAAGATTAAGAATGCAATCCAGTTTCTAAAAGTTTCGAAAATTTTTTATCCATGCTTGGGGATATGTTTCTCTGGAGATAAATAATTCCAATTTTTTCGTTTAACATTTTTTAGTTTACGTAAAGCTTCGAAGCGGTCTTTTGCTTCTCCTGCAGTAATAGCATCTACGATGCTTTCGTATTCTCTACCGTTAGCAACAATTCGTTCATAACCATGCTTTACTTTATCAAGTACTTTGTAATTAGGAAAATTATTAAACAGTTTAGCACGAATTTTTGATTCACGTTCACCAGTCGCACGGCTAGCTTCCGCAATACTCTGGTAAACCTGACCTTCAATTTCGCAAATAACACGATAATTTGGAGTTTTAGTACTACTGTCTGGGTGTGCGTTATATACTTCCGCTGGCGAGTATGAACTTATAATTTCTAGTTCTTTTTTTAAACGTATTTCCCGATCGGCCCATTCCGGACCAATACATAAAACTTTCGCTTCGAACTTATAATGACCAAATTCGTTCCAATCGCGTTGGAGGTTAGTACACTCCGCTACTCCTTTTTCTAAATTTCGTGTATGTTTGGCTAAACGATCTAAAACATTTCCAGCTTCACCAATGTAACGTTTACCGTTTTCTGTGCAGCAAATCTCATAAATCCCAGGCCCATAAGCGTTAAATAGATTTAACGGGTTTATAGATTTACTCAATTCTAAAGTATTTGAGTTCGAGTAAGTAGAACAAAGATAAAGATATGCTATGCGTAAACGCAAAAACAAACCCGCACGTATATGCGCATTATAGATGCTAGCGCATAGTTTATTGGATATAAATTTATAAAAACTTTTAAGAAGACTAAGCTTAAGCCTATTTATGACCGGGATTGCAAAATATAATGGGGAATTTTTGTAGAATTTCTGAGCGTTGATACGGTATAATCTTAGCTCTTGACGCAAAAATGAACTAAGAGTTCCACCGTTTAAGCAGTTTTTTTTAAATCAGCTTTCACTGATGGGTGGCAGTGATTTTGTTTACCACCCGGAGACCAAGTATCGTATACACCACCTAAATACATTGCTTTGATTACTAATAACCAAGCACCACAACCTAACATAATTAAGTGGTAACCTAAAATGTTAGTCATCTTGTTCTTATCTTTCCAAACATAACCAAAGAAAGGGAAAGATTCTTCTAATGTTTCAGGACCAATTAAGGAGTGATATACACCACCAAAACCTAAAACTGCGGAAGAAATTAAGTGTAATACACCAGAAACGAAGTATGGGAATGTATCAATAACTTCACCACCTGGACCAACACCATAACCTAAAGTAGCAATGTGTGGTAATAAAATTAAACCTTGTTCATACATTGGTTTTTCAGGTACAAAGTGAGATACTTCGAATAAGTTCATAGCACCTGCCCAGAATACAATTAAACCAGCATGAGCTACGTGTGCACCTAATAATTTACCAGATAGGTTAATTAATCGAGCGTTACCAGACCACCAAGCAAAACCAGTTGATTCTTGGTCGCGGCCACCGACATTTAATGTTCCATTGAAAAGAGTTTCCATAGGGATCTTTTCAGGACTAGTTTTTCCTTATGTGGTTGTTTAACAACAATATGTTACTTTTTTGCTTCGAAAAGTTTAATACTGAATTATTTCGAAGTTGTCTTTAAAACAGAAAGAAACAGTATTCCGCTATTATACGTGTTCGCTTTAGCTTCTGTTTACTTATTTTTCATATAAAAAGACTTGAGAGCAGAATCCTAGATAATGATGGGCGTAGCCAATGCTCGTAAGAGCATTCACGTAGTGAATACTCGAAGTATGAGATAAAAACCTTAGCTTTCAAGTAAGATACCAACGTATACAAGAAATATACGCAGTAACCAAACTGTGTATTGTTTGTCAGTAACTAACAAAGGTGTGGAAATTACTCATCTACCACGGATATGGGGGACTATGACGCATTCAAGATATTTCATGCTATTTTCTTCTCTTGAACAAATTCAGTATTAGTATATGTAGGTAAATACGAAAGCTGGGTGCATTCGATTTAACCTTTCGTTTTCGTACAGAAACTTATAGTGAATAAACTTTACTATAAAATTGCTCTTAGGAACTTTAGTAACTCGACCGCATGGGAGAGTAACTTCTCGAAGAATGCGAGGGGAAGGGATATAGCAATTTGTTGGTTTTAATATTCAAAGTAAAAATAGAAATCATTGAGGAACTTAGTAACTCGAGCAACGCGAGAGGATTCACGTAGTGAATACTCGATTTTAAGATTTTAAGAGATTGATTCACGAAGTGAATACTCGAAGAATGAGAGGCTGAGCTTCTGCGAAGACTCATCTTTAGATGAGGAATACATGCGTCGCATGTATCGAATTCTATTCGAATGTACTAATCTTTTGGCAGGTAATGAGCATCGCGAATACTTTGAGTAACTAAGCAATTTATTAAGCTTATGATACACTTAACGTGAAACTTATCTTAATAATAAATTACAAAATTTAATCATAAATGAACAGCATTTTTCTTGCTTTAGTTTCTAAACAAACATTTTTTTCACCTCTCCTATATAATCGAGAACTTTCTCTTCAATTTTTAAATTTGATTTATATGATGTTTTTCTAAATATAAGTATAACATTTTATCGACATACGCAAAAATCAAAAATATTGAAATACTAAAGACAAACGTAGAGTTTTAACTTTGAATGAAGGCCCAATCTAGAGAAGATGTGTAAAAAATCAATAGACGTGTTTTTCGATCCGTGATAAGACTTGAACGCTAGCGTCTAAATTTGAGGCAAGTAGGATTACTAGCGTAACTTGGAAGACTCCGCTAGTAATGTTACCTTCGTTAGAGTATTAGCGTAAAATAGCTCTTTTCATCTTAGCAGACGAGCATTTCGTCTGAATATTCGCTTTGCTCTGAACCCGCCTTTCCCATAAGGTCGAGTTACTTCGTTCCTCTCTAGTTGCTCGAGTAACGTCGTTCCTCTCGCGTTGCTCGCGTTACTGCGTTCCTCACGCGTTGCTCCAGTTACTAAAGTTCCTCTCATTCTTCGAGTACCCACTACGTAGATCCTCTGACACGTGATACATGCTACGCCTATATTCCTCTGGCGCGTATTAGCTTTCCTCATTCTATCATTCTTCGCGCATCGAGCATGTAAAGATCCTTAGCTTATAACAAGATGAACATTCGCGAATGTTTCTTCTCGAACGAGGACTAATTACTCGAATGTAGCGGAGAGTAATTAACAATTCCCGCCTACGCTATTAAGCTTACTAGCGTACGTTGCTTATGCAGTATAAACATACTGCGACAGTGACCTGCTTACGCACGTTCCGAGCTTAGGGAGGACGAAGTGCGCGATTGTATAGGTACGCAGTAACTCGAAGAATGAGAAGAGCGGATAAATTAAGTGAATACTTTTCATATTGAACGAGAGGCGCGTGCGGAGCATCTGCGAATAATCATCTGTATAGATCAGGATTCCCACAGGGAATACTCGAAGTAAGCGAGGTACTTTAGTAACTCGAGCAACTCGAGAGGATTCACGGTGTGAATACTCTATTTTAAGAGAGGCTGAGCTTTTGCGAAGACTCATCTAATTTCGATGAGGATTCCCGTAGGGAATACTCGAAGTATGCGAGGTACTTTAGTAACTCGAGCAACGTGAGAGGTACTTTAGTAACTCGAGCAACGTGAGAGGTACTTTAGTAACTCGAGCAACGTGAGAGGTACTTTAGTAACTCGAGCAACGTGAGAGGTACTTTAGTAACTCGAGCAACGTGAGAGGTACTTTAGTAACTCGAGCAACGTGAGAGGTACTTTAGTAACTCGAGCAACGTGAGAGGTACTTTAGTAACTCGAGCAACGTGAGAGGATACACGTAGTGAATACTCGAAGAATGAGAGGATTACAGGCGTAGCCTATAATACTCGATTTTAAGATTAGAGAGGATTCCGACAGAAATACTCGAAGAATGAAAGGATTACAGGCGTAGCCTATAATACTCGATTTTAAGATAAGAGAGTATTCCGACAGGAATACTCGAAGAATGGGAGGATTACAGGCGTAACCTATAATACTCGATTTTAAGAGAGTATTACAGGCGTAGGCTGTAATACTCGATTTTAAGAGAGAATTCCACATGGAATACTCTTTATCATAATGAATGAAAGGCGGGTTCGGAGCTTAGCGAATACTCGCCAAAAGAATGCTACGTTAGTAACAACCTAACATAATGATACAGGGGGAGGTTCGGACATGTTCGACGAATTGACCGAGCCTTTTCGTAAACTCAAGTATTCACTACATGCGGAGTGAATCCTTTTAAAGCGAAATTTTCAAAGGATAACAAAATAGAAACGTATTACTTATCTTTTAAAGTATTGATTTGTAATTTGTGGAAGTACTGTTTTACGTAAATTGTTTCAAATCGGAAATCCGATCAATTTCTTGTAGTTGATAATTTACTAATATTTTGGAGACATAATGATCTAACAGTTCACGATTAGTATTTAATACTCGATATGTTTGTGTATATATTTCAACAATATAATGATTCATAATATCAGTTGTTAATCCTTTTTCTAAATCATACCAACTTTTCCAACTAGTAGATTGAAGATACCAACGACGATGTTTTAAATTATAATGTTGATCCGCATCAGGAAAATCAAGTATTAAGTCACCAGTAAATCCTATGACTTTTGTCTTATCAACAAAATAGGAACGAAAATCTATTTCACTCATTACAGTATTTTCAATATTATATTCAGTTAAATGACCGGTCCACCATTGATTTGTTAAATAATGACGGTGTCGATTTAAAAAGATATTACGATAATAAAAATTACTTTTACTTTGCATATTTTGTTGAACGAAATTTCGAGTATTTCTCGGTAAGACTAAATTCGAACTTGAAAATGTTGTTAAACTATTTTCAATTATTTCCGATTTATAAAATTCCTTAATAGGTAAACGATATAATCGTTTTAAAACACGTTGATTTAAATGGAATTCAATTTTATTTTGTAATGACAATGTTCTTTGAGAAAGGGATGTTTGCTCATAATCACGTTCTGCACGTAAATAGTTTTCATAACGTTTTGCAGGTAATAATAATGCGGTAGTAGGTGGACTTGCAAAACCACTAATAGAACCAGAATGACGATTAAATAATTTTTGAATATATGTGTTTTTATTATAAATGGCGCGTTTTTGGATATAAGAATAAATTAAACTTGTTGCTGTTTGCCAATTGTGATCTTTTGTAGTATCAAGTATTGAGTTACTAAAGTTCCTAGGTCTAGTATTCGCTTCGCTCATCCTCTCATTTTTCGAGAAGTTCCTCTGTCGAGTATTCGCTAAGCTAACCAAAGATAATCTAGTATCTAAAGATCCTCGAAGAGTGCGTGTTTGTGCAAAAGTAGCAAAATAATTTGCGATAATTCCAGCAAATACAAAAGATAATTCATTTTTGAAGAGTTCTTTACCACTATATAATTTCAAATAAATAGTATCTTCCATATGTGCTAACTGTTTTTTTAAACTAGCATTTTTAAATAATAGCATATTAGTACTTGTTTGGTGAGTTATTATTTCAAATAAAGATTTTGCCGTCTGCTCGTAACTTGTGGAGACAACTTCATTCAAGAATTTATTTAAGCGAGTATTTGGGAACTGGACTTTTTGAGTTGCTAATCTGGAATATGCAATTTGGCGTAGCCCGCTCGTCGGAGTTTTCGGTTCAGTAAGTAGCTGGCTCATAAACTGCATTTTTAAAATGGATTTTTGTTTTTTCACCCCTTTATTAGCTCGGTGAGCAAAACGATATGCAGTTTGGATAGTAGTACTCTGACAAGTATTCGCTACGTTCATCTTCTCGTAAACTGGAGTATTCACTACGTGAATCTTCTTCTTGTTTTGTAAACATTGTGCTAAAGCTAATAGTAAATTACTCTGATTTATCGTCGGAGTTTTTTGAATATTACTATATACACTAAACAAATCAAGTGTTACTTTGCTACGTCCAGATTTCATTGGTAATATATAACTGGATTTCATTTGAGAATTTAAAATCTCCCATTTCGTTAAAATATTAGGAATAGATGGTAAATAAATTGTTTCTTCTAAACGCCCTGGTCGACGTAAAGCCGGATCAAGGATTTGTGGTTTATTTGTTGTACCAAAGACAATAAACCCTTTATTTTTTCTCACATTATCCATAATCACTAATAATTGAGTAATACGGTCTAATTTTACGGAAATATTTGCTAAAGCGCCATCCGCAATAGATGAAACTTTTCCACGCAAAGATGAACTTGTATTATTTTTTTGTTGATTTTCATCTAATTTAGTAGACCACGTTGGCTCATTTACAAAATGACTAATTTTAGTATTTGAATTATCGTGACTGACTTGTGTTTCGGAAAGTAATAAATGTGATGCAGGACGGATCAATTGAGACGCTTTACCAAGAGGTTGGTGCGTATCATTTAAATCGGAATGAAAATCAATAGGTATCGGATAATTAGAACTTCTCCACTCTGTACGAGGTAGATCAGTACTGAATAATTCATAACATAGTAAATTTGTTGGTAAACTATCGGCTGCATCACCTCGATATGCTTTTTTAAAGTATGAAATACGATGTTTACTATGTTGTTGAATTTTTTGTATTTTTTCATATAATTGGTGTTGTTCTAAACCAAGCCCACTATTTGTTACTAAAGCTAAATCTTCATCGGATATTAAAAATGGACGTTTTTCTCCAATTAAATGAATATCTTCTAAAACAAAAATACATGGAGTTTGTAAAGCTACGGCATCAAATACATCACGTAATAGACGCATTCCTACTGCTACACTTTGACTAATTGATGCATAACGACTACTATTATCTAAAATTAATTTCACTTCAGTTTCACCTGCTAACGCTTGAAGAATTTGCGTTTTTTCTGCTGTATTATCAGCAATAAGCAAAATATTTTTTGCCATTTGTTTTGTTAAAATACCTGAATATATTTGACAAGTAGCCGCTCCAATTGGTTGATGTAAAGTATCCCAATGCTTGATTGCGGGAAGAGAAGCAAAAGATTTTGGAACATTTATTTCTATAAATAAATCCGTTTCATCGGTTTTATATAAAACATATTGGTCGGCGATCCAGGTTGAGACAAATTGAGAGTTAGACAAACTTGATTTACTTAATTTAGAGTTTTTAACATCTTCTGCAATGTCGAGGGAGCCTCGCATTCGAGTCATAAAGTTTTTAATTAACGATAGTGAATCAGCATCTTTCGATCCGTATTGCGTATTTTTTAAAAGATTGATATAGTTTTTATACCTTATCGTACGTAATAACTCAAAACTACTAGAAGAAGAGGATGAGCGCAGCGAATACTCGAGTTTACGAGAGGACGCCGAACTCGAATGGTTTTGGAGATGATTAATTGTAGCTGGTTTTATTTCTTTAATTAAGCCAGTTAACGAATTATCGAAAATCACTTGACCCGCATTTGGTTTTATAAATGCCGACCTTCGTTTTGCTTGTTCTAGCAAACTAGATACTAATAAATGTTCTAATAAAAGAATACGTTGATCTTCCTGACTTGCAATAACACTTGCCTCTAAATCTAGATCTTCAGCTGCTTTATTTAAAACCTCTGCCCAGATGGTATATAAAATATGTAATTCTTCTTCATCTTTTCGATAATCAGCATCAGCTTCATATAGTAACCCAACAAACATACGATAAAACCATTTACAACGCTGTTGGACGAATAAACCGATGGGTCCTAATATACTTAATGTTAATAAATAACGATCAAGGTATTTATCTGTTTGGGTTTCAACAAGGTCCGGCAATAATTCAATTAAAGGTTCTTCAAAATCATAAATAAAATTCGCTAAAACATCTAAACCAACTTCATCTGGATTAGGTGAAAAATTTTCTGGTAGACTGAAAAAATCATAGACGGAACGCGTTGTATCCCGGAAATTATCTATTAGGCTTTCAATTAAATTTATTGTCGCGTAGTAAGTAGAATAACTTAGTTTTAATCCAACTTTACGTAGTTTCCTTCCTGTTAACGTATTTTGAAGTCCTATTTTTCGTAATTCTAGTTTACTTAGTTTATTAATTGGAAGGTAAGAAGGTATTTTATTAACTCGAAGCGGAACGAAGTCACTCGAGTTTACGAGAGGCGGGTTCGTCTCGTAGTGAATACTCGTGTTTACGAGAAGAGCAGAACTCCTAGTTGATTCAGTAGCTGCATGACCGATTGGTTTGATTGGTGAAGATTCACTAAAATGGCTTTGAGTATTTTTGTGACGTAAAACTTTTTTAACTAATTGTTTGAGACTTCCATAAAAACCAAATTTATAAGTGTTTAAAGTAATATTAATATTTTTATTAATATTTCCAGAAGTTGTTAGCGTTGTTAATTCACTATTTTTTTGTTCTGTTAAATTAAATGAGCGTAGCGAATACTTATTTGAGTTAGATACTCGAAGAGAATCTTCAGCTCCTTGACCGTAGCAAGTGGCTTGTTCTTTAAATAGTGGCTGAATAGCCGTATTAATTACCTTAAGAGGTATAGTACTCAGTTTATAAGCTAAAATTAAATTAACTTTTGTACTATAACGCACTTCTCCTAAAGAAAGCAATCCTAAAAAAGCACATATATGTAATAAAATCGTAGCTACTAGTAAGATGACGTGAAATTCCTGGATTGTTCCCAAATCAGAGGTAAACGCAATCATAAAATTGGAGTTTGGTGTCCAACTAGTTTGATTGTTGAAAGAATAACTTTGTTTGACAATAGGTGAGTAATTTATGGAGAGTGCACTTGTTAATTTGGTTGGAAGATAAAGTGTTTTACGATCCCACGGTGCTCCATATTGAAGTGTTTTCCACCCCCAACCTGTTGTTTCAGTAGTATCCCACCAAGTTGCATAAAGATCTAAAATAGGTTTTTTCGTCATTACATGACTAATTGATGCATGATTTTTTGCCTGCTCTTGGTAATTAAAATAATTCCTATTTGTTTCAGTAACATACGAGTTCATCTTTTGATACGTTTCATCCGATTTGCCATGCAACGGACCTGTTTCTTTTAACCTGTTATAACTACTTACTGTTTTTAAAGACTTTAAAGTCATACGTAACTTATCAATCGGGCGATTGAGGAAAATTTGATCCGAAAGACTGTCGACAGTTTTTTGATATGGACTTCCCAATGCAGTTAATTTCATTAGATCACGTTGTAATGCAAAATAAGTTCCTCGATCTAATTGTGGGGCTAATCGTAAACGTTGCAGCTGTTTAATATGTTTATATTGACGTTTTTTCAAATTATTAACATTATAACGTTTATCTGGTTTTTTATCTTGCCATAATTCATATGTTGGTGTTAAACCTTTTTTAAATTCTTGATAATAAAAATTTTTCCAACCTGTCCATTGATTTGTGGATTGTAGTTTGCTCATGGCCCAAATAGAACGTAATTGATCAATAGAGGAATTAATTGGATGTTGAGGAATTTCACCCGTAATATATTTAAATAGCCATAACCATTCTTCCTTGGGTGCATTATGGATTATTTTCGTATGTAAGCTATTAACTTTTGAATAAGATGATGCTGAAGCTAATGGTGATAACCTGGAGTCTCGTTGCCAATTTTTATCAATATTAGTACCATAATTAATTAAAAAAGCTTGTAAACGGTCATACATTATTCGGTTATATTCAAGCATTGCGCTAATACGCTTTTGTGCGCTATCATGCTTCGCTAAATTAAAGTTCCTAGGTCTAGTATTCGCTTCGCTCATCCTCTCATTCTGCGAGAAGTTCCTCTGTCGAGTATTCGCTACGCTCATCCCCATCTTCGTATTATCGAACCCGGATTTTAATTGCGCGGATTTATATTGAGTACGTATATAGCTTTGTGTCAGTAATGTTAAAACTTGTTTGTTTAACTTATTTTTCGTTTTTTCGACTTGAACCTTTTCAAATGCTTTTAATACCGTTTTTATTTTTGTTTTATAACGTTTATTATTTGTTAATTCAACTAAAGATTTTTTGGATAGTTTATAAAATTGTTTTGTTGCAAAAAGATCTGAGCTCGAGGAACTCGAATGTATAGGTACTTTAGTAACACGAAGAAGGAGAGGATGAGCATCGCGAATACTCATCTTTAGATGAGGCGGGTTCGTCACTAAGTGACTATTTGAGTTTACGTGAGGCGGATGCGTGCTAGATACGCGACTGGATACGAGAGAAGAGGTAGTAATCAATTTTTGGCTAGCAAGGCGACTTATTCTACTAGATGAAAATGGATTCGCTAATCGACGTTGATTTATTACTTTTGCTAAATGAATTGTCGTCCAGATTGGACGTAATAATTTACGTTTACGTTTGCGACGACGACGCGTCCAACGTTTTCGTTTTTTCTTACGACGTTTTTGTTTTTGATTTTGACGAATTAACGTCTCATATAACAATTTTTCATCTTTTAAAATAACTTCAAGTGTTCGATAATGTTTATATTCAATTTTTTCACGATTTGATAAAAAGACAAAATGTTTAATACGTAAAAGATCACTTGGTTGAACATTTATATTAGGATGTGAGAATTGTTTTTGCGAATTCGATAGAAGGTCTTTAGCTACCTGTCCAAAGGGGGCATTTGTAAGACTTAAATTTGGAGCTTTCAGCGTTAAAGGGTTTTTAGATAGTAGCTGAGATGCTCGCGTAGTGCTATTCTTACTATGGTTTTTATGTTCAATATTGCGTAAAAAGGTTTGTAATTGTTTTGAATTTAGTTGTTGCAATGTTGACGGTTTTTTATCTCCGACTGGAGACGTCCTATTTTTTGAATTTTTAGCTAAATTAAAACTAAAATTACGAATCAGTTTTTCTTTTGATCTACTCCCTTTCCTTTCCTCTGTCGAGTATTTGCTACGTGCATCCTCTCGTAAACTCGAGTATTCACTACGCCCTTCCTGTGTAGTCGAGCGATGTACTCGATTGTAGTAGTCTGGTTGATGACGTGATGAATCGAGATTCAGTAGGTTCTTATCAGAATTGAAAGGTGTTCTAGTATTTAATGATATTGCTGGTTGAAGATAAACCTCGCTGTCTTGACGATATTTAATAGAATGTAGAGACGTTATTAAACGACTTTTAATATAGTGTATATATTTTTTGACATTCGTATCAGAAGACTGGGACCTTACAGCGATATTGGGGCCGACGTTCTTGCTAATTAATGAAATGCTATTACTTATAGAATTAACAGTATTGCTATCTTTGGTTGGTAATTGCATTTGACGTTTCAGAATGCTTTCTTCATTTTGAAAATCTTTGATAACTCGAAGATCTAAAGCATTGCCATAGGACTTAAAGTTCATCGACCTACTACCACTTGGAGTAATGTTTTGACTATGGTTTCGAGTTCTTTCTTTTTCAAAAGTATTTTGGAACGCTTGGATTTTGTTAGGATAATCAATTTTTGTTAACATTTCGCTTTTAACAGGAATAAAGGATCTGCTTTCGCTGGATCCTGCTTTTCGCGGAAAAAACGCCAATTTTTCTATTTTATCACCTTTGTTTGGTAACTGAGTATTACGAATATAAGTATAAAAATATAAAGCATCTTGGTAAGATGCAAGAAAACGAAATGAATTGTTGTTTATAGATCTTTCTAGGGCCACAGTTTGAGGTTTTTGTCCAGATTCAATTAAATTCGTTTCACTTGGGTATCCTTTTTTTAATACATATAAAAGAGCATTCGTTCCTTGCATGGGGGTTGTGTTCAACTCATTCGTTGAATTTGCAGACATAGCTTTTGTCAAAAAGGCATTCGGAAACCCAATATCTTTTGAAAATAAGAGCTGTTTTACAAGAAGATCAAAACTCGTTTCCAGGGTTTTATAAGAAATGATCGGGGTTTTTTTGTGACTAGCTATTTGGTGATTTAAGTCTTTCACCCAATCCTTTGCTGTTGCAAAGCTCATAACATTACTTAGTTTAATAGAAGACGAGCAAAGCGAATAATTTACTATCCTTTTGGAAGCAACGACAGTTTTGCCGCTCATTCTTCGAGTTACTAAAGTACCTTGATCCACCCAGACTGGTTTGGAGAAAGAGTAAGCATTCACAGGATTTAATTTTCGTAAGTTTCGTGGAAAAGATTCCAAAGCCTTTGTTGACATTAAGGAAGGGATACTATTGGATACTGGGACACCAGTCAATACCTTCACAGAATGAGCACTTCCTCTCGTAAACCCAAGTATTCCCTGTGGGAATCCACTCCTCTCATTCTTCGAGTATTCACTTCGTGAATCACTCTGTCGAGTATTCGCTGCGCTCCGAACCCGCCTATCATTCAATAATAAAGAGTTACTAAAGTACCTATATAGTCGAGTACTTTCGAACCCGCCTAGATGTGATCCAATAGATCGAGATGCTACTGTTGTTTCAACTGGTTTTAAATATTTAAACCCGTAGCTATAGGGGTTCAAAACCATAGAATCTTTCGAGCCTCGAATAGGTGTTAAGTTCGGTAATACTGTAATAAAACCTACAAAAGGTAAAATCCAATACGAATACCAAGGTTTTGGTTGAGCTAATATATTACCTAAATTCACCTGTGGTTTCATAATAGTTTTGGTATCAGGAATGCTTGTTACTTGAGGGTCTTGAGACACTCGACTGTATAGGTGAGGTGCCTGTTGTATGACGTCAGGCAAATACTCACTGGAGGCTGTATACCTTTGTAACGAGCATGCTTGAAGCTGTTTTGTGGACAACTTAATAATGTTTTTAGCTGGTTGAAAAGAGCCAATTTTTTTATAGTTCGATTGTACTGCACAAGTGGATTCAATTGAAGTTATTTTTAGATGAACCCAATATTGTAAAAAAGTGAGTTTTTTGGGAAAAAACATAGACAGTAATTTTTTTTAAAAAAAAAGAACTTTTCAGCTGAGATAACTATATTTATAACGAAATTCGATATATTGAACGACCCCACAAAAAAGGATTTAGATGACACCCGTCAAAATTAGTAGACACGAAATCGGCGAGGATTCCGCGTGTAACGAGGCGGGTGCGTACATGCGGAGCATATAATACTCGAAGTATAAAAGGATTCACGTAGTGAATACTTTAGCAATGTGAGAAGGAATATATGCTACACCTGTATCACTCTATTTTAAGAGAGGGATTCACGAAGTGAATGATCGAGCAACGCAAGCGGCACTTTAGTTGCTCGAAGTATGCGAGAAACTAAGTAACTCGACCGTATGTTAGAGAAATGTAGGCTACGCATATATTGAAGGAAAGGCGGGTTCGTCACGAAGTGAAGACTTGAGTTTACGAGAGAATGCTAAGAAAGCGTTAACGACTTGATAATCGAATTGAAAACGCTACCAGATTCGACATAAACTTCAGCTGAAAACATAATGCTACAAGTTTAAGATCATTAAATCAACTGATTTAAATGATAATTTTTGACAGACTCTATCAAAAATTAATGAAGAAATAGACTATTTCCATTTTTTTGTTTTCAATTTTAACTTATTATAACATAAGAGAGTTAATATTTTGAAGACTGTAATTATATCTAACCGACTCTTGATGAATTAAATTGAAAATTACGCTAGTAATCTTACTATCGTAAGATTCTTTGAGTAGCAGGGCATCTTTTTTTCATTCTCGTTAGGGATAACATGCTACGCATGTAATACTCGAAGTATAAGCGGAACGTAATAACTCGAACAACGCGAGAAGATTCACGAAGTGAATACTCGAAGCATTATAGGCTGAGCTTCTGCGAAGACTCATCAATTTTAGATGAGGCGGGGTCGTCCCGTAGGGAATACTCGAAGAATGAGCGGATTCCGACAGGAATACTCGAAGAATGAGCGGATTCCGACCGGAATACTCGAAGAATGAGCGGATTCCGACAGGAATACTCGAAGAATGAGAGAAACTTCTCGACCGTATGGGAGAGGATTACAGGCTACGCCTGTAATACTCGCTTTTAAGAGAGTATTCCCTTAAGGGAATACTCGAAGAATGAGAGGAACGAAGTAACTCGACCGTATGGTACGTAGTAACTCGAGTTTACGAGAGAATTAGCGTAGCAGCTACTCGTTCGACAATGCCCGCAAGGGTTTTCTAAGAATGCGAGGTGGTTTATTACGCTAAGAGACTTCCTCAGCAATCTGCTTGTGCAGGTTCTTAGCGTAGTTCATGCTCATCGTACTAAATGAGCATGAACTAGCATAGATTCGTTAGAGTATTCACTACGCGAATACTCTTTAATTATATGGAATGAGTGGCGGGTTCGAAAGTTCTCGACCGTATAGTTCCCGTCTGTTACGATGGGGTAATATGCGGACCAAGTTCTCGACCGTATGGGAGAGGATTACAGGCGTAGCCTGTAATCCTCGAAGAATGAGAGGTATTATTTTAAAGTACTTGCTTTTGCAATTGCTTCATTTACGTTACCTACTAAATAGAATGCTTGTTCTGGTAAAGAATCTAACTCACCAGATAAAATTTTTGTGAAACCATCAATAGCTTCATTTAAAGAAACATATTTACCTGGAGAACCCGTAAATACTTCTGCTACGAAGAATGGTTGAGATAAGAAACGTTCAATTTTACGAGCACGAGCTACTACTAAACGGTCAGCTTCAGATAATTCATCTAAACCTAAAATAGCAATAATGTCTTGTAATTCTTTATAACGTTGTAACGTTCTCTTAACGCTTTGAGCACAATCATAGTGTTTATCACCTAAAATCCATGGTTGTAACATAGTACTTGTAGAGTCTAATGGGTCTACTGCTGGATAAATACCTTTTGCTGCTAAGTTACGAGATAATACTGTAGTAGCATCTAAGTGCGCGAATACAGTTGCTGGAGCAGGGTCAGTTAAGTCATCTGCAGGTACATATACAGCTTGAATAGAAGTAATAGAACCGTCTTTTGTACTAGTAATACGTTCTTGTACAGCACCCATTTCAGTAGCTAATGTTGGTTGGTAACCTACAGCAGAAGGCATACGACCTAATAAAGCAGATACTTCAGCACCTGCTTGTACTAAACGGAATACGTTATCAATGAATAATAGAACGTCCTGTTTATTTTGGTCACGGAAATATTCTGCCATTGTTAAAGCAGTTAAAGCAACACGCATACGAGCTCCTGGTGGTTCGTTCATTTGGCCGTATACTAACGCTACCTTGGATTCTGCTAAGTTTTTCTCAACAATAACACCAGATTCTTTCATTTCAGCGTAAAGGTCATTACCTTCACGTGTACGTTCACCTACACCTGCAAATACGGATACACCACCGTGTGCTTTTGCAATGTTGTTGATCAACTCCATGATAAGAACCGTTTTTCCTACACCGGCACCACCGAATAAACCGATTTTACCACCACGACGGTATGGAGCTAATAAATCTACAACTTTAATACCTGTTTCAAAAATAGATAAACGAGTATCTAAATCAACGAATGCTGGAGAAGTACGGTGGATAGGTAAAGAGTTTTCAGCAGAAACTGGACCCATATTATCTACTGGCTCACCTAATACGTTGAAAATACGACCTAAAGTCGCTTTACCAACTGGAACACTTAGTGGGTTACCTGTATCAATAACTTCCATACCACGCATTAAACCATCTGTAGATGTCATAGATACTGCACGCACTGCGTTATCACCTAGTAATTGTTGTACTTCACAAGTTACTTCCATTACTACGCCCGCTGTGTTTTTTGCACGAACTGTAACAGCATTATAAATATTAGGTACTTTACCTTTAGGGAAACTAATATCTACAACTGGACCAATAATTTGTTGAATACGTCCAATATTAGTTGCTTTTTTTGTCTCTAAAGACTCACTCATAAATAGCATGTTTTTAGCATGCTGATTACTTCTTTTACAACATTGCAAAACATTTTTAAACCAGTTCTCTACTAAAACAACCCTAGTGGTCAACTCTTTGAGAATTTCGTTTGAACTCACTAAGATACGTATTAAAACTTTTTCGTAAAAAAAAACTAACGAAAGCGTTCTTTAAAAAAAATTTGTTGCGTCTTAAGCGAGATTTTTGATTTGCTGTATTGATTATGTTCGTATTTTTACTACAAACGAATTACTATTACTAATACTTCTTTATACTTTATGCTTTCAAATAACTAGGAACTTTTTATAGTTTTTGGCTTGTTCAGATATATTTGAATGTCTGGTTTATTTTTAGAAAATACATTGTATTTATTTTTGAATTCTAGACGGTTTTATTTTAAGTAATGATTATTATACCATTATAAAAGTATTTTGCCGATTAAATAATTTTTGCCTCATCTAAAGATGAGTCTTCGCAGAAGCTCAGCCTCTCATTCTTCGAGAAGTTCCTAAGAGGAGCGCAAGTTTAACGCCCAAATTAAAAATCGAAAAAAAGTGTTTTCGATACATTTATCGAAAACACTTTAACACTTTTGTTTCTACTCAGGTATTATACCTGGTTTTGGTGTAAAATTTTAACAAAAAAGTTAAAATATATAAAGCGAAGCCTCAATAGGTAGGTTTAACGACGTGCTTTTTTATCCGTTTTACCGTGACCACGGTAGTTACGTGTTGGTGCAAATTCACCTAATTTATGACCAACCATTTGGTCAGTAATAAAAACTGGAATATGTGTTTTTCCAGTATGTACTAAAATTGTATAACCTAACATAATAGGTACGATCGTAGATGAACGAGACCAAGTCATAATTGCTTTCTTTTGACCTTGTTTATTTGATTTTTCAATTTTTTTTAATAAATGATCTGCGACAAAAGGACCTTTTTTAATAGAACGTGGCATATTTAATAGTAGGTATTGAAAAGATAGTTTTCTTGACTGGCGGAGTTGTTTAGTAAGATATAAGTAGCAAATTCTCGAAAAAGGTTAAAGACCCGGACGATCGAGTTACTCGTCCGCTCGCATTGCTCGATAATTCCCTTCGGGAATCCTCAGTCGAGAACTTCCGAACTCGTCTCACATTCTTAGAGTGCTATTGTTTCTCATCTAAAGAGGAGTCTTCGCAGAAGCTCAGCCACTCATTCTTCGAGAAGTTCCTCTCTTAAAATCGAGTATTACAGGCTACGCCTGTAATCCTCTCTTAAAATCGAGTATTCTCTTAGGGGAATACTCTCGCGTTGCTCGAGTTACTAAAGTACCTCTCATACTTCGAGTATTCCCTACGGGAATCTTCTCATACTTCGAGTATGCCAGGCTCCGCCTGTAATCCTCATCTAAATTTGATGAGTTTTCGGCCAAGCTAAGCATCTCATTCTTCGAGTATTCACTACGTGAATCCTCAAACGAGTGATACAAGCTACGCGTGTATTCCGCTCTTAAAATCGAGTATCTAAAGTTCCTCCTCTAAAGATGAGTCTTCGCAGAAGCTCAGCCTCTCATTCTACGAGTATTCCTTGCGGGAAGCCTCTAACAAGTATTCGCTTCGCGCATCCTCATCTTAACAGACGAGTATTTCGTCCTTTCGCTGTGCTCGAGTAATTATCTTTCCTCTGGCAAGTATGTGCTGCGCTGACCTTCTCAGTCTTCAAGTATTACATGCGTAGCGTGTAATACTCTCTTAACCCGAGTATCTAAAGATCCTTTTTTTCGAGTTACTAAAGTACCTTTAAGCCAAAATATGAAAAACTACAAAGTGAAAATTATCAACAAAATTTTATGCTCTAGTACAAAAGGGTGTTGTAATCAAACTATGTTCAAAACTGAACGAACCAGAAGCAGTTTGGTTACTACTTCGGTTTCCTGCATACGCTAGTAAGATTACTAACGTAGTATTCTTCTCCTCTGACAAGTGCTACATGCTACGCATGTATTACACTGACAAGTATTCGCTATGCTCATACTCTTTTAAAATCGAGTATTCCCTTAGGGGAATACTCTCTTAAAATCGAGTATTCACTACGTGAATCCTTTCGCGTTGCTCGAGTTACTAAAGTACCTCTCATACTTCGAGTATTCCCGTAGGGAATCACCTCATACTGTGAGTATTCCCTACGGGAATACTCTCTTAAAATCGAGTATTCCCTTAAGGGAATACTCTCTTAAAAGCGAGTATTACAGGCTACGCCTGTAATCCTCTCATTCTTAGAGTATTACATGCGTAGCATATAATGCTCTCTTAAAATTGAGTATATAGGGTTCCTCTGGAGATTGATACATGCTACGCATGTATTTATCGCATTCTTCGAGTATTCACTTCGTGAATCCTCTCCCATACGTTCGAGTCTCTATAGATAAAAAAGGGAATACTACGTTTGATTGTACTGTATAAAAAACTAAACTCTAATATATTTTCTGTAACTAAGAAAACTGATGAAAAATACATTCAGGCTTTTAGTTGAAAAATAAAACAAAACCTAGTTCGGTCTAGGAGTGATAAGATAATTGATGTCACTTTCTCTATGCCTTTAGTCTATAGACTTTTATGCTATTACTGTACTATAAAGGAGTTTGAGCAAGTGCTTTTAATCATTTAAGAACGCTCTTATACTTATACTGTCAAGTACTTTCTTATCTTGGTCTTTTCTCAACTCAAGATTAATGAAGCAAAGATTTTTTTATTTATTCAGTAAGAAAGTAGTACAACAAACCTTAGATTATCAGAGATGTAAAGGTAAGCCCTTTCTGTGAAAAAAAGAATAGAATATAAAAAAATTTATTTACGTTTGCGAAGAATAAATTGTGTACTATACTTTTTCGGTTTACGTGTAAATTGACCTAATGCTGGTTTACCCCAAGGTGTTACTGGGCGACTACGGCCAATTGGAGCACGACCTTCACCACCACCATGTGGGTGGTCGTTTGGGTTCATTACAGAACCACGTACTGTAGGGCGAATACCTAACCAACGTGTACGTCCTGCTTTTCCTGAATTTAAACTATATGCTTCGATATTACCTACTTGACCAATACTAGCCCAACAGTTTTTGGAAATCATTCGAACTTCTTTAGATGGTAAACGTACAGTAACATAATTACCATCTTTTGCTAGTACATATACTAAAGCACCTGCTGCACGCGCAATTTGACCACCAGCTGCGGGTTGGAATTCCACATTATGGATTTCCGCACCCAACGGAATATTACGTAATGGTAATGCATTACCAATGGCAATTGGAGCATTAATATCGGAAACTACAGTATCACCTACTTTTAATCCACGTGGTTGTAAAATATAACGTTTTTCACCATCTTCATAACGTACTAATGCAATTCTTGCATTACGGTTTGGATCATATTCAATCGTTAAAACAGTTGCTAACATACCAATTTTATCACGGCGAAAATCGATTTGGCGGTATAAACGTTTATGACCCCCACCACGATGTCTACATGTAATAACACCACGGTTATTACGACCTTTAGCTCTATGTTTAAAAACACATAAAGATTTTTCTGGTTTAGATTGTGTAATTTCACTAAAATCTGTTACAGTTCTGTTTCGAGAACCTGGAGTAATAGGATTAAGAAAACGAATACCCATAATATTTTTTATTACCTTATTTAACTATTAAGATCCTTTAAATTCTAAAACAAATTACTAGAGCAATTAAACCCTTTTAAGTAAAGTCTATCTATTACCAACGTAATACTACTTTGACCGAAATTCTTTGATTGATTATTGTTCCCTTCAAAGAAGCGTTTGTAAATCGACTGGACTGTAAACAACAGATAAGTAGACAGTTGTGGTTACTTTTTTGTTTTAGTATAGAAAATTATACGCTATTCAATATAATAAGAGCATTTCCATTTACCTCTTAGCAGACGTGTACTATCGAACCCGCCTCTCGTAAACTCGAGTGTCTAAAAACCCTCATCTGTAAAGATGAGTTTTCGCAGAAGCTCGTCCTCTGACGCGTGATACATGCGTAGCATGTAATCATCTAATTCTTCGAGTATTCACTACGTGACTCCTCATCTAAAGATGAGTATTCGCGATGCTCATCCTCTAACCAGTGAATACATACGTAGCATGTATTTTTCTGACGAGTATTCGCTATGCTCATCCTCTCATTCTTCGAGTATTCCCTTAAGGGAATACTCTCTTAAAAGCGAGTATTACAGGCGTAGCCTGTAATCCTCTCTTAAAATCGAGAACGTCGTCCTCTCGCTTTGCTCGAGTGACTACGTTTCTCTCATTCTTCGAGGATCTAAAGATCCTCTAACAAAAGTTAAAATGTAGGCCTATAGAGTGGACTATGCTCTAAATGCGTAATATTTCGAAGTTATAAATTGTTTGTGAATTAAAATAATTAAGATATAAAAAAATCATTTAACTTCACGTAATGATAAAACACTTTGAACACTTGCTCTTTACTTACTAGAAAGAATTTTCTCGATTTTTTTACTATATGTAAAAAAGAAAAGCCGAGTTCGTTTAAAAGATTTTTTATGCAAAGTAAAGTAGACTTACTTGCACATTTTGTGTATTTTAGTATTATACAGCTGTTTCATTTTTTAATGCTCCTAATTTTTGGCCTGCCGCTAATGTGATAATAACACGTTTATAACGTGGACGATAACCTGCAGAATAACCAACGCGACGCGTTTGACGTGGTGGAATATGCGTGTTAATACTAATTACTTTTACTTGAAACACTGTTTCAAATAATTTTTTAATATCTGTTTTTGTTAAAGATAAATCAACATCAAAAGTATATTGATTATGTTTTAAAAAATTACGAAACGTTTTTTCTGTAATAACAGGATATTTTACTAAATCTACTAATTTTTTTACTGGGGAAAAATTAGCTGTAATTAAATTACGCCATTCCTCTAATTTAACTTGTGAATTTTGGATAGTATTTGTCATTCTATTATAGTATTAATAATAATAAAGAGACATGTAATCTAGGAAAAAAGTTTGCTATTTACACAAGCGGCTCTTTCTCATATAGAAATAGTATTCGATTTGGTTACTAGTTCTAATATGTCTTAAATAGTGCGTTTAGTCTTTTGTTCCTTTCAATAAAACAAAAAACTACATACTTGATAAATAACGTCGAACCATATACAGGAATCTTACGTTAGTATGATTATTCTCGTAATATTACTCTCCTCGCATTCTTCGAGTATTCCCGACGGGAATACTCTCTTAAAAGCGAGTATTCGCTTCGCTCCTCCTCTCGTAAACTCGAGTATTCCTGAAGGAATCCTCATCTGAGCAGACGATTACTTTCGAACCCGCCTCTGACGTGTGATACATGCTACTCATGTATTTCTCTGACGAGTATTCGTTACGCTAATCATCATGTAAAGATGAGTCTTCGGAGAAGCTCAGCTTCTCGTTCTTCGAGTATTATACGTTACGCATGTAATCCTCTCGTAAACTCGAGTATTCACTACGTGAATCCTCTCCTCTGTCGAGTATTCGCTGCGCTCCGAACCCGCCTCTCATTCAATATGATAAAGAGTTACTACGTACCTATACAGTCGAGAACTTCGTCTTCTCGTAAACTCGAGTATTCACTACGGGAATCCTCTAACGATTATTCGCTACGCTCGAAACCTTGTTTCCTAGGCACGTTTAGTAGCCTTTACTAGTAATTCTATAGTGAAGACCACCCTCTTTAATTTTTCGAAATTCTGGATGTTAATAGATTGTAAAAAAGCTCTAAAGTCAATAAGTGAACTGTCTCGGAGATCTTTATTTATCTGTTTAATCGAGCAATATGCTAAAAGTTTGAATTAAAATACCATAGGGCGGGGCAACAAGGTTCAAATACGAGCGCTTGCTTTCTTAGCGAACTAAATTTCTAAAAAGAATTTATTCTGATAAATTCAACACTGAATTCTTGCATTATTTTTGTTAATTGAGTATAAAAAATAAAACTATCTACTAATTAAAGGTTTTATAACCCTTTTCGTGCATTCTGAACGAAAACACTTACGCCTATATTGTAATTTAAAGTTTTAAGTGCACTTATGAAGCAACTAACTGGCGAATAAATTATTGCTATAATAGCGGGTTTTATATTAAAAAATAGGGTAAGAAAAAATAAAACGAATAGTATACAATTATTATTGATTTGTTGATTAATTCGGAATTCGTTATAGGGGAGAATGTTCAAAGGTAATACGTACTCGATGAACAAACACTGTGTTTGACAAGTAGCAATAAATTGAAAATGATTTGGTTTCTTTAAGATTACGCTGCTTACACATTGCAGATCTTCGATTCTTTTAGCAGAGTGCTTACCTGACAAGAAGGCTATTTACTACGTTAAGCGGGAGCTGGATATGTAAATGTTTTCGCTTTACTATAACTTAACAAAAAAATAGTAGCACATATTTTCGTCTCAAAGTATGGGGCAGGGCATTTCGCCCTGACACCCGTTTCTTTCTTTGAAAATGGAAGAACCATTCGAGAGATTAGGTAAAAAATTTATCTAATCTAATTCGCGTTCTTCATGAAAATACTTGATAGCGAAACTAGGACAAGTAGTTTAGAAGTAATCAAAATGAATTTGTACTATTAAGTTTAAACAAAAAATCTAAAAACAAAGACTGTTCCCCTGTTCTAGCTCGACATTCTTTAGACTAAACGATGATTTCATAAATAAGGCAAAAACTTTCCGACGTGGTACTTTTGTAACTCAAATAATGAGAGGAATACATGCGTAGCCTGTATCACTCGTCAGAGGAGCCACGTAGTGGATAATCGAAAAAAAAAGAGGCTGAGCTTCTGCGAAGACTCATCTTTAGATGAGGCGGGTTCGGAAGTTCGCGACTGTATAGGTGCCGATTACAGGCGTAGCATGTAATACTCGAAGTATGAGAGGAATACATGCTACGCATGTATCACGCGTCCGAGGATTCACGTAGTGAATACTCGAGTTACGAGAGGACGACGTTCTCGACTGTATAGGTACGTAGTAACTCGAAGAATGAGAGGAGAGGATTCACTACGTGAATACTCTTTATTATATTGAAGGAGCGGCGGGTTCGGAGCTTCTTCGAAAGATCATCTGTAAAGATGAGGGTGCACGAAGCGAATACAGTGGAACTTTAGTAACTCGACCGTATGGGAGAGGATTACAGGCTACGCCTGTAATACTCGCTTTTAAGAGAGTATTCCCTTAAGGGAATACTCGATTTTAAGAGAGGATTCCCGTAGGGAATACTCGAAGAATGAGAGGAACTTTAGTAACTCGAGCAACGCGAGAGGATGCACGTAGTGAATACTCGATTTTAAGAGAGGATTCCGTCAGGAATACTCGAAGAATGAGAGGATTCCCTATAGGGAATGCTCGAAGAATGAGAGGATTCCCTATAGGGAATGCTCGAAGAATGAGAGGCAGGTTCGGCAGTGCTCGACTATATAAGAGAGAAGATACGACCACTATAGAATTGATGGTCCTCTGAAGCAGCTAACGAAAGGCGGGACGAATCATAGTTCTAACTACTTATGATTTGAACAGAATTATCGTTACTTGTAAAAGACTTGTATTTACTTAGAGTTTAATGCGAAAAGAAGCAATCAGATCGATAGGCTTTTATCTTTTCTGGAGAGATACTCACAGTGAATAAGGGCTCAATATTTAAAAATCTCCAGTAGTTTCTACCTTTTGTTACTTTATTTTATGGTTGCTTTTTAATTATAGTAATCAAATAGAGTTGAACCTTTTGGATTTATCTTTTTATTATAATACTCACAGCGCTCACTCTAGTGTCTTTTCGCTTTTGTTTAGACAAGTATTTCTATCGGTTTTATGATCGTTCAAATTTGAGATGCCCAAAAATCATTGACTTTTATTTAAAAAAATTCCTATGTTTAATCTTTCATTTTAAAGAAATACTATTTTTAGTGCTTAACCCGGAAACGAATAGTGTTAGAATCCTTTCGTAGTAGGTAAAAACGACGAAAGTAATATTACTTGCGTCAAATTCATTATCATAATGAGGATTCACGTAGTGAATACTCGAGTTTACGAGAGTTCGCAGGCTTTATCATTAGAGTTTTTATGAACGGAATGAATACTTGATAAAGCACTCTTAAATCGCATTAGGGGAAGTACCAAAACTCTATTTATTATAACCGAATTAGCGAGCGCCACAATTGTTTCTTTAAAACAAATATCAAAAACATGGTTTGGATACATTTTGAAATCTTTCCGCTGTTAACTTTTCCACTTTAATATTATATTAAAAGATTGGAATAGAATAGTCATGTCGGTTAATATACGTTTTCAACTTTTATAAGTGAATTAATTAAAATGGGTCGAGACTAGTTTTATTAATTCTAAAAATTTAATAACAGGTCGCACTTGGTACTGCCATAAAATAATTAGTAGTTATGTAAATATAAGCTTTGTAACATATAAATTGCTTCAATATGAGTAAAGCATCAGATTTTCAATAGCTGGTGAGTTGGTACTACTGAAAGTCATAGCTGTCTTAACTTATATAAAATCGTTTGTGGTTTTTCCAACTCCGTAAAGACGGACCTAAGAATAGGCGAATAATGAGCAATACGTCGAGTTCTTACATATTGCGTTTGTATTATCGAAAAAATGCGAATTTTCGAATTTTAAAAGATAGAACATATCTAGTCAGTATTGTAAGCAACACTTGAACAATTAAAAATATTAAAGAAAAGAGTATTGCTTTACTATTTTCTGTAGTAAAGCAATACTAATTATTAAAAACTCTAGAATGAACGTATTGTAAAAAATCGAGGCACTCTGAATATCTTTATTTGAAGAGATAAAAAGCGTCGAACTCGTATACTAAATGAGTATTTACTACACAATATTCCGTCTCGCCCCTCCGCTGACAAGTATTCGCTTTGCATATCCTCTGACGAGTATTCGCTTTGCATATCCTCTGACGAGTATTCGCGACGTGAATCCCGATGGCCAGTATCTAAAGTGAACCAGCTTGTCTTGTATAGGCCAGCACTCCCGAACCCGTCTTATCTTGACAGAGAAGTTTCGGATGATAGAAAGAAAGCGACGCTATCTTTCTATTCGCTTTGCTCATCTAAGAAGGATTTTCATCGATATCCTATGATAAGAACGCGGGTCGCGTTTGCGTTACGTTTGTTTCAAAATATACTACCATCCTCTCATTCTTCGAGTATTCCTGACGGAATCCTCCGCGAATTGCTCAAAGGAAAAGGATTCACTACGCATGTAGTGAATACTTTAGTTTACGAAAGGATTCACTACGCATGTAGTGAATACTTTAGTTTACGAAAGGATTACAGGCGTAGCCTGTAATACTCGAGTTTACGGGAGGCGGGTTCGTCACGTAGTGAATACTTGATAAAGGAGAAAAACCGAGTTTATTCAATAAGTGCTTGATACGTTGCAACTGTTGCAGGAGAAGTACGATTTAAATGACGGAAAATCAAATATTTAAATAATACATCTAGTAATACTGGTAATGTAGCAACTAATAAATACACAGCAGTATGGTTTTCATTAAAGCCATAATGTTCGAATAAGAAAGCAAAGAATACTTCCCATAAATTAGAGGAGTGATAACCAACTAATAAATCCGTTACTAATAAAATAATTAAAGATTTGCGACTATCATCTAAACCAAAAAACATTTCAAATAAAAAGGATTTAGTAACGGTTAATTCCAAATCTAAAACTAATAATAAATATAGTAATGTTAATAAACTTAATAAATCGGAAATTAAATTTGTTACCATATGAACACTTTCTTCATTATATTCAATATAAATATGTTTTGTTTTTTCAATTGTTCGTTTTGTTAATTCTTCTTTAAAAGTAACTAAAAAATCATTATAAGTACCTACGACTTCTGTTTCATTACTAACTACTTTCGAAGTGTTACCTTGAGGACGAAGTTCTCCACTGTTTAGGAGAGGCGGGTTCGTCACTACGTGAGTACCTGAGTTTACGAGAGGAGCAATTGGTGGAACACCTGTATATTTAGAAGCTTCTTCTTTTTCTAAAGTTAATGTTTCAAAATAAATTTCATCTTCTAGATTTTGTAAATCTGAAAAAGCACGTTTTTGTTGATCCATATTTAAAAAAATTTCCTGATGAGTACCATTCCAGAAGTATTCTGTTAATGGGCCAACGACCCAATTTTTAGCAGCAAAATTAATAACTAATGGAATAACAATAATAGATACTAAACATTTAATTGTTGTTAAAAATAAATAACGATATAAACGATATTCTTGTAAAGCCAACTCTGCAATATCTTCTGATAAAATTTGTTTTAATAAACGATCAAAAACACGATTAAAAGAACGTGGGAATAAACCAATTTCTTCATACGTAATTTTTACAAGTTTACCATCACGTTGTTGTTCCATTAATTTTTCAATATAACGGGATGTTCCACGTTGGCCATCTCGAGTTGAATTTCGAGCGTTACTTCGTTTTTTCCCCTTTTGTGGGTCTAAATTATCTAGTGGCGAAGAACCCGTTAAATTCTTTTTGATATTTTCTAGACCAGTTTGAAACTGGGAAATCAATACTGAAAATTTTGGTTGATTCATAAGGATTAAGGAAAATAAATACTCTGATGTATTAACTCGTTTTACCTGGTTATTAGTTTCTTCTATTTTTGAGTCTAATAATAACTCCAGTAGTCTTCCAGATGGTTGTGTTTTCGAGTATTATACGAAGTATTTTTTTATTATCAATCAGTATATTGCTCAGCAATATATATTTCAAAGTAAAAAACAAAAATGGAAGAAAACCTGAAAGAAGGGTGTTAGTTCATTTACACTAGAAAACTACTTTCTTATTCGAGTACTTCCGAACCCGCCTCTCGTAAACTCGAGTATTCATTACGTGAATCCTCTGACGAGTGAGACATGCTACGCATGTATTCCTCTCTTAAAATCGAGAACTGCGTCCTCTCTTAAAATCGAGAACTGCGTCCTCTCTTAAAATCGAGAACTGCGTCCTCTCTTAAAATCGAGAACTGCGTCCTCTCTTAAAATCGAGAACTGCGTCCTCTCTTAAAATCGAGAACTGCGTCCTCTCTTAAAATCGAGAACTGCGTCCTCTCTTAAAATCGAGAACTGCGTCCTTTCTTAAAATCGAGTATTCACTACGTGAATCCTCTCGCGTTGCTCGAGTGACTTCGTTCCTCTCATTCTTTGAGTATTCAATACGTGAATCCTCTCCCATACGGTCGAAAACTACCGATCCCTCCTTTTATTCTTCTAGTACTCCCTACGGGAATACTCTCTTAAAAGCGAGTATTACAGGCGTAGCCTGTAATCCTCTCATTCTTCGAGTATTACATGCTACGCATGTAATCCTCTCTTTAAATCGAGTGACTTCGTTCCTCTCGCGTTGCTCGATTAACTATCGTTCCTCTTTTCGACAAAATTCAATAGGTTTAACGTTAGCTTCTAGCTATTCAAGAAATTCGTTTTGGAACTTTGCTTGTAATGTTCTTTTAGAATTGAAACTCAAATTTAATGTAACAAGTGTCCCGCACTCGTTTGAAAATGAAGCCAATGCTTCGCGCCTAGTTCGAAACTCGAATACAACCGGAGGAATAGTTATGACTCGTTAGAAAACAAAGTCCTCGACTTTATAGTCACTTTTGTAAATCAAATGAATGAATGAACTTTAGTTACTTGACTAAAGATGTCATAGAACTTGTCGGCTTAGAGGGGGGGGTGCTTTAGTAACTCGAGCAACGCGAGAGGCTTCTCCTACGGGAATACTCGATTTTAAGAGAGGCACTTCTCGACCGTATGGGAGAGGATAAGGGTAGCGAATACCCGCCAGAGGTACTTAGGAACTCGACGAATGAGAGGTTGAGCGATGCGAATTCTCGTTAGAGGATTTCATGCTCTGCATGTAATACTCGAAGAATGCGAGGAATACATGACCTGCTACGCATGTATCATTAGTCAGAGGATCCACGTAGTGAATACTCGAAGAACGAGAGACGGGTTCGGTAGTACTCGACTATATATATATATAGGAGAGGAACGCTAGTTACTAGAGCAACGCGAGATGATGGGCGTTGTGAATACTCGAAGCATGAGAGGATTAACCTAGTGAATACTCGAGTTTACGAGAGGCGGGTTCGGAAGTTCTCCACTGTATAGGTACGTAGTAACTCGAAGAATGAGAGGAGAGGAAAGTCTTATACTCTGGACAGAGTATAAGACTAAAGCAGTATGGAGCCAAGCTCAGAGTCTTAACTATGAAAATGTTCTTTTCGATTAATCAATATTTTTACCAGGGTTACGTGCTGTATCGTTAGATAAGAAACCGAAAATGAAAAGACATACAAAGAAAGTTACCACAGTGTACACGAAAATTTTAAGTGTAAGCATGTTGAAGCAAAAGTGATATAAATTTTTGCATTGATTTAAATATACAAAGTAACACTAGTATTGATCACTAGGGGCTAAACTGCAAAAGCATGTAGCTTTTGCAGTTTCCTTACTGCGAAAGTAACACGTCCCGTCTTAGCAGACAACGAGCCCGTCTCCTCTGCTAAGATTAGGATTCACGTAGTGAATACTCGATTTTAAGAAAGGATGTAGTACTCGACCGTGGGGGGGGGAGCGGCTTCCCGCAGGGAATACTCGAAGTATGAGAGGATTACATACTTAGCATGTAATACTTGAAGAAAGAAAATAAACGGGCTAAGTATTTTATCTAATAGGAGAGGAGGAGAATTCCAGTGTAAAATCACGTCGAATTGCGATCATTAGAATAATGAACAATAGACTTTGGGTTAGCTCGGTCCTTGAAGTAGTTTCAAGTTGAACTAATCAGGAGGGCTAATCCCTTAAAAGTTAAACGAAATAAGTTATACCATATAATAAAAAATAATGAAATCAAGTCTAAGAGTTATTATAAATACAACTACGTAGTATCTCTACGAGATAAAAAAGGAATGAACAAACAAAACGAATAAGGAAAGTTCAACGTACAAATATTGTAATCAGTTAACGTTATAGTAGACATCTGGCGGGTTACGAAAGAACCTCTCCTGTCTGAAGACCCTCATCTCTACCTATGAGTATTTGCAGAAGCTCCGAACCCGCCTCTCATTCTTCGAGTATCCACTACGTGGATCCTCTGACGAGGGATACAATCCTCTGACGAGTATTCGCGATGCTCATCCTCTGACAAGTATTCGCGATGCTCATCCTCTGACAAGTATTCGCGATGCTCATCCTCTGACGAGTATTCGCTATGCTCATCCTCTGACGAGTATTCGCGATGCTCATCCTCTGACAAGTATTCGCTATGCTCATCCTCTGACGAGTATTCGCTATGCTCATCCTCTGACGAGTATTCGCTATGCTCATCCTCATCTGAAGATGAGTCTTCGCAGAAGCTCAGCCTCTCGCTTTGCTCGAGTTACTAAAGTACCTCGCATTCTTCGAGTATTCCCTTAGGGGAATCCTCTCGTAAAATCGAGTGTTCCCCTAAGGGCATATTCGAAGAATGAGAGGATTTATAAGTAGCTTTACAAAACGAAAGCTACTTATAAATCTTTATAATAAAATCTTAAGCTTTAGCTGCAGATTTATATTCTTCTAAATACACTTTAATAGCATCTGTTAAAAGAGTTTCAGCTTCTGGTGTTAAAGCTTTCGTTTCACGAACGATGTCGCCGTATTTAGCACAGCTGTTTGCTAAATAAGCACGGAAACCTACTAAGAACGGACGAACGTCTGCTACTGCTAAAGAGTCTAAGAAACCACGAGTACCTGCAAAAATACAAGCAACTTGGTCTTCAACAGATAATGGAGCATTTTGTGCTTGTTTTAAGATTTCAGTTAAACGTTGACCACGTGCTAACTGGTTTTGAGTTGCTTGGTCTAAATCGGAAGCAAATTGAGAGAACGCTGCTAATTCAGCAAATTGTGCTAATTCTAATTTTAATTTACCAGCAACTTGTTTCATAGCTTTTACTTGTGCAGCAGAACCTACACGAGATACAGAAATACCTACGTTAATAGCAGGACGTAAACCACTGTTGAATAAGTCAGCAGCTAAGAAAATTTGACCATCTGTAATACTAATAACGTTTGTAGGAATATAAGCAGATACGTCACCTTCTTGTGTTTCAACTACTGGTAAAGCTGTCATACTACCTTCACCTAATTCGTTGTTTAATTTAGCAGCACGCTCTAATAAACGACTGTGTAAGTAGAATACGTCACCTGGGTATGCTTCACGTCCTGGAGGACGACGTAATAATAAACTCATTTCACGGTATGCTTGTGCTTGTTTAGTAAGGTCATCATAAATTACTAAAGTCGCACGATTGGTGTACATGAAATACTCTGCTAAAGAAGCACCTGTATATGGAGCTAAATATTGTAATGTAGCTGGTTCGTTTGCGTTGGCCATAACAATAATTGTATAGTCCAATGCTCCGCGCTCTTTTAAAGTATTTAATACTTGCGCTACAGAAGCGGCTTTTTGGCCAATTGCTACATAAACGCAAATTACACCTTTACCTTTTTGGTTAATAATTGTGTCAACTGCAATTGCAGTTTTACCAGTTTGACGGTCACCAATGATTAATTCACGTTGCAAACTATTATAAGTGAGAAGACACTTAAGTAATAGCTCGGACTCTATCTTTAATACGAATAATTAATAACTGTATTTATACCATAAACGGCAAAATTTTTCCCATAGTTTAAATTCAACTTCATCTGGGTTACGTAAATGATATTTCAATTGTTTATATTTAAAATAAATAGGTAAAAGACGAATGCGATGCATTTTTACTGATTTTAATGGAAAGTTTCGTAAAGCTTGATACATTGCTAAAAAGTCGCTTTCTTTGCGAATAACCCAATGATATTGCATCAGCTTTGCTTTTGATTTCGGTTTTGGTGGAATAGTATAAATTGTTCCAAGTTTATATGTCTGAACTAAGAATTCGATATTTGCCTTATCTACTGAGGCTATTGTTAGCCTTACTTGATGAGAGCCACGAGCATAAATTAAACGTTGGATACGTCCTTCTACACCAGCAACTGTTGCGAGCTCTGCTGTTGTTGCGGAAACATTCATAGCTATTGTACCGTCGGAATCAATTAAACCTGCTATATACGGACTAGTTGGTGATAATGCGCTAGGGTTTAGGGATTCGAGCTGAAAAAGTCGACACGCTTCACGAAATTGACGAAGTCGGTTTTGATTACGCAAATGACCATTCACTCGAAGTAGTACATTTTGAATAATGTTTTTTGCTTTTACACGATAGCGAATACTTTGTGAATTGGAACGTGGTTTTAGAGAACCTCCACCTAGTTTATCTTTAACATGCGTTAATAATCTTGCATCTGTAATATGGGTCGTTATTTCTAAACTAACTTCTTTCGTTTTCGATATATAAAAGTAACCATCTCCATCAAGAAGCCCTGCAAACCATTCATTCCACTTGTCATCTGTATCCGTTCTCATAAGAGAATTTTGCATTTTGTCTTTCATAAATAATAAAAATAGATTTATATGTGTTGAAGAATATAATGACGTTAGCTTGTCAACATCACTATACAAAATAGTTGAAATGGAAAAATAATAAAATAAGTTATTAATCGTTAGTATTAGGAAACGTAGAGTCTCTGAGGATCCTACTGCAATAGAGCGTTGTTTTTATTTTCAAACTATTGGACTATTGGTTGGTTTCCTGCTGATTCTTCAATAAACGGTCAATTTTCACATAGAAAGGGGTATTTTGTCTGCTTGATAGGGCATACTGGCGTTTTTCCTCATCTAACGATGAGTCTTCGCAGAAGCTCAGCCTCTCCTACTTCGAGTATTACAGGCTACGCCTGTAATCCTCATCTAAAGATGAGTCTTCGCAGAAGCTCAGCCGCATATTCTTCGAGTGATACATGCGGGAATACTCTCTTAAAATCGAGTATGCCCTTAAGGGAATACTCTCTTAAAAGCGAGTATTACAGGCGTAGCCTGTAATCCTCTCTTGTATAGTCGAGTTACTAAAGCTCTATATACCACTTATATTCTAGTATGCCGTTATTAAGCTCAAAGTCCCAGCATATAGTTTCCTGCGTTAAACAAAAAAGAAGCTCACTTGATTTTTGTTTAAAGGGCCAGCAATTGACCACGACCTACTGGAATCATAGAGTCTACAGATAAAATACCTGTTTGTAATGGTTCATAAACGGAACGACGAGATACAATACCTGGAGCTGGAGATTCAATAGCACGAGTACCGTTAGCTGTAATTGGGCCTTTACCATCTACTGGACGTGCTAATGCGTCAACTACACGACCTAAGAATGCTTCGCCTACTGGAATTTCAGCGATTTTACCAGTACAACGTACACGGCTACCTTCTGTAATTTTTAAGCCATCACCTAATAATACGGCACCTACGTTATTTTGTTCTAAGTTTAAAGCGATACCTAGTGTACCGTCTTCAAATTCTAATAATTCACCTGCCATTGCTTTATCTAAACCGTAAACACGCGCGATACCGTCACCTACCATGAAAACAGTACCGAAGTCTACCATTTGTGTTTCTGGAGTATATTGATCAATTACTTTTTTTAGTAATGAGCTTAGTTCATCTGGTGTACGCATAATTCTATAAATTCATATGTTAATGGGGGGGGTTTAACCATACCCCAGCGAAATTTCTAAAAGAAGAATTTCTCGACTGACAAAAAAAACACGATGAACATTGAAAGTCGCGAAACTTTCAAAGCACCTCATGTTGCAAGCCTTGAATTACTAATTTCGAATTTAGAGTTTCTATTACCGACAACGAAAGCTTCTCCGTTGGTTACGGAAAAACTTTTGTTCTTTCTATATGCTATATATATATATAATTCTAGTTTATATCTCTTTCCTGTATAGTCGAGAACTTCCGAACCCTCCTCATCTAAAGATGAGTCTTCGCAGAAGCTCAGCCTCTCTTTCTTCGAGTGATACAGGCTACGCATGTATTCCTCTCTTAAAGTCGAGTGACTTCGTTCCTCTCATTCTTTGAGAAGTTCCTCTCATTCTTCTTTAAACAGGAGTCTAGCTCTTTAATAAACATATAGATAAGACTTTTTATAATATGTTTAAATGTATTTATTATGACTAAGATAAGGTTAAATAGTATGTTTTTGGTAAAAACTGAAGTTTTTTATTTACTTATTTTGAAACGATCAACAATAAAGCTTAATAAGAGTTATTATACATTATTCTAATTTGTTTTGTATATTTTTGGATTGTTAATTGCTTAGTTAGTCCTGTATTACCTCTCATTCTTTGAGTAGCCACTTCGGGAATCCTCATCTGAAGATGATTCTTCGCAGAAGCTCAGCCTCTCGTAAACTCGAGTATTACAGGCTCCGCCTGTAATCCTCTCCTCTGTCGAGTATTCGCTGCGATCCGAACCCGCCTCTCATTCTTCGAGTATTCCCTATAGGGAATACTCTCTTAAAAGCGAGTATTACAGGCTACGCCTGTAATCCTCTCTTAAAATCGAGTTATTAAAGTACCTTATATTAATCGAGTTATTAAAGTACCTTATATTAGCAGACAAGTTTGTATTCCCCCCCCCAGGCGAGTATTTACAGACCCTTAATAAAATTAAGAAAACAAAAGAATGTTGTACTTTAAAAGTATGCGATTAGCGGATGACGGGGATCGAACCCGCAGCTTCGAACTTGGAAGGATCGCACTCTACCATTGAGTTACATCCGCATTATTTTCTTTATTTGGTTAAGACTTTTTGATTTCGATAGATTTTCATTGAATATGCTATATTTAGCCAATTATAACAAAAAGTCTAAATAATCACAATAGACCCCAGCGCTGAAAACTATTCAATTGTTGCAACGTTATAAAACACGCCCTGTAGGACTTGAACCCACGACATCAGGTTTTGGAAACCAGCGTTCTACCGACTGAACTAAGGACGCTTGATAAACTTATTCGAAAATAATCATTTAAATCATTATTACAGGATTTTAACTGATAAAAAAATGTTTGTCAATATAAGAGTTATATCTGCCGCATCTTTACAGACGAGCTCTCGCAGAAGCCCCGAACCCGCCTAAGTAGACTACTATCTTAGTTACCAGACTGCGCACGTTTCCAGCTAGCGCAGTAACTCGCTTTAATTTTTGTATAATAGGATACTAATTAATAATTATAGCAAAAGTCATTAGAAGTCCTTTTGCTATAATTATTAATATATCAATTAACGGAAACTAACAGCAGCTTGCCACACAAACGCTAAAAGGATAAATAATACCGGAATAATTGGCAATACGTTAACGATAGCCTCAAATGGAAGGTAAGCTTCCGGTAATTTTGCAAGTAAAAGTTCCATGTATTTACTCTTGCTTATTTTTTTATAGCAGGTTTGAAGACGATCATTTCATTTGTTTAGAAAATGAAGAATAAAGTTCACGTGACTTACGTTGTATAACGTTAGAAGTCTGTGATTATTCGTTTTAAACATACTGACTCACCATAGAGTTTTTGGAATTCTATCGAAAAA